AAATTTAAGTACACCTAGAGTAATACATATACTATGTAATCAGCCAGGCTGGCTAAGGCTAGATATTGAGATAACATCAATAAAAGGGGCTAGAAATATTCGTTGAGAGGAAACGAATTATTTGCCAGGAGAGGTTCGAAACTAAAATAAAAATTTTAGAGTGAGAGACAATCTTAATATGAGAAAATAGGAGTGAAAACTCACCTAAACAGTAGCCAAAGTTTATTTGTAATTGGTGTCAATTGGCAACCTAAATTTTCTCGACTTTTTATAAATAAGAAAACAAAAAGATAACAATATATTAAAAACAATAATGGAAAAAATATTTCATTCCTTCTTTTTCGGAAAAACCATAATAATACATTTTTTACAAGTGAAGCTTGCCCCCTAGGCGAAGCCTTGCAAAAAATTATTGCCGACAGGGCGGAGCCCTAAAATAAGCATCTAAAAAAAATATTCAAGGAAATCAATTAAATAAACTACGAACTAACTTTCAGGATTTTAAATTGAAATAAGAAAACGACAAATATTCGATTTTTAGGGCTCCTTGAGCCGCAGGGCAAAGATTTTCTTACCACGACACCTCTACCGATCCCATTCATATGGAATCGGTAGAGGTGTCGTGGGAGAAGACGGAAAACCCGTTAACTCCCGCCAGGGGGCGAGCAGCTCGCAGCGAGCCCCAAACATAAAATTTTGATTATTCTAAATATATTAGATTACGATTATTCAAATTTTAATTCCGTTAGGACGAAGCCCTGTCGACTAGCCTCCGTTTCTTAGAAAACCATGCGGTTGTTTGTTTTCCCACCGACCACATGGATGGGGGGATCTTGGCCCCAAAAATAACTTGTAAATGAAAACGAAATCGATATGATAAAAAGGAAAAAAAATTTTTCATATATATTGTTATTTTATTATTATTTAAATTTAAATAAAAAGTTCTAAAATTAGGATGGAGAGCCGTATGATGCGTAAGTATCACGTACGGTTCGGAAACGAGTAGTTGTACTAACTTGTAGCTGCTTAGTTTTATGATTTTAAATCTCAATTTTATTAATGTTTTTTTTTTCGAAAGAAAGGGTTTTCGGATCATTTTTTTTAAATCTTGAAATTCGCGTATTGATAAATTTTCGTTTTGTTTTTCTACCATTTGTTTTTTTTATTTATTCCATTTTATTGGCTCGATTTTATTTCACCATGGGAACGGATGTAGGAATCTTGGCAAGATAAAAAAAAATAATTTTGGGATCCCGTCCTTTTTTACACGACAATTTACAGCCAAAAAAAGGTGAAGAGTCGGGACTAGTCTAAAATACTCTTTCGTCAAACAGTGTTCCATGAAATAATTAGATCAATGAGTGATTTTGTAAGCCCAAAAAAGAAATAAAAAATCATGTTCCCATAAATATATTATTGTGGATATTTTTTTTTTTAGAACGAAAAAAAAAGACTCACCCATTATTCTTAAAGGTTAATTACAGTTCATGATATCCCAAAAAGATTATTTTTTGCTGAAATTTTGCATTTATGGGACTATTTTATAAATTCTATAATAAAATAAGGTAGATGTTCCCATTTTTTTCAGAGCAAAAAAAAGACAAAATCGTCTATTTGATGGGGACGCGGAAGTTTTTCCTGTGGTTTTCACAAGCGAGCATCTCTTATGGTAAAAATAGGCGGTGGATGCTGGGGGTCGTTTTAGCAGGGCTCGCCCCGTCGGTTACCCAACGAGGCAGCACGCAAAAAATGACTTTTACCGAGTGTAAGCTAAAACTCAGAGATTTTGTTGTTCCTCCTGCAAAAATCATGTGTAGTTCCCCCCTCTAAAGAGGGAGGAATAATCATCTTCCCACGATTCATCGATACGACTCACAGGGATCTTCGAAAATTATGAGTTATTACTTTTATATACTCTTGCAATTATAAAAAAATGTCGAGGTTTCCATTTTTTTCTTTTAGGCTCCCTACTTTGATCTTGAAAAACCTCTTTTAAGGCCATAATTCTGTCTATCCCCATTCCGTCTGTCGCCTTCACGTTTCGTCTTTCCCCGTTCGGATAAAAGACGAAACGTGAAGGCGACAGACGGTACGGGGGTAAACTGAAATGGAAAAAGACTAAACAAAAAATAGTTTTAAAAAAATATTGTTAAAATGAAAATAAATAAAATTCAGGACTCTGTTCTGACCATGAAATTTTTCTACGTAAATCCTAAAGAGTACAAAAAACAATTTTTTACTTTTCGATTAGAAAAACCAATTTTTCAGGGCTTCGCCCTGTCGGCGAGCCACAGGGCGAAGCCAGGGGGCGAGCCCCACGAACAAAAAGGTATTTGTATCGTTTTTTATTCGACTCATGGTTTTTCTAAATCTTCGCTGTTCAAAAATATGTTTAATGTAACTGACATTGCTAACTCGATAAAAATTCAACTTTCTTGGAATGTCCCGACATTTAGATGGGCCGGAGGAAAGTCAAGAAATAAACTCGCTTATAGGGAAAAACTCTTTTTTTTTAGGCTAAAAAAAAGAGCGACGCCGATTTTGACACCCCGAGAAAATCGTTTTGCCAGCACATCCCATTGAAAATGGGATCGCTGGCAAAACATGAAAAACAGTGATCTGAATACCCTTTTGTGGGCATCACGGAATCACTCTTTCCGATGATCCTATTGAAAATGGAATTTTTGGTTCGGGCTTTGCCCTGTCCGTAAAATAACAGCTAGGGAAACCATGGCGGTCACCAATGGGGAAATCTTCGCTTCAATAAATACACTAGTAATATCGCCAAAATATTCAATTTATAAACTGTTTTGGGCTCATAAAAAAAAGATTCATTTCAAGAACTCACAAAAAATGCCTTATCTATCGAAAAATTGACAACAAGCAACACATTTTAAATTCAATTCACAAGATGAGTCATGGATACAGAATAAATTTTTTGAAAGAACTTTTGATAAAAGTTGATTAAAAAAGTTTGTTCGCTGGTTTGTTTATAAATGGGGATTAAAGAAAACCATTTTTTTATTAGATACTTTAAAATTTTTAGGATTCAAGTATGCAAAATTTTCTGGGATTTCTCTTAATTTGGAAGATTTATATGTACCTGCCCAAAAGCATAGATTAGTAAAAATGAATCAATTTCAATTATTAGAACAAGAGTTTAAAGTTTTTTTAAAAAGTAGCGAACAAAATTCTTATTCTATAAAATTTATTGCAACATGGACTTTACTTAATGAATTACTTTGGGATTCATTTTTACAATATTTTAAAAATCGTATTAATATACCATTGGATGAACAATTTAAAGAGGATCCTGTAAAACAAGTTGCAATAAAAAGTCCTATTAGTAAAAATCAGTTTATTAGTTCTTTATTAAACTCGACAGTCACTTCATCTACTAATAGGCCTCTTGATTCATCCTATTGACTAAACGATCGGGCAGAGCCTTGAAAACAAAATTTAAAAATGCCAAAATCGGGTTCAGACTCATTATATATTATGGCATTTTCCGGAGCAAGAGGAAATATGTCACAAGTGAGCCAATTAACTTTAATGCGAGGATTAATGTCAGATCCATTAGGAAAATTAGTAGAATTTCCAATTATCAGTAACGTGCGGGTTGAGAAAATATAGTAATGAAAAAGGGCTTGGTAAAGGCTAAAAGCCATCATCTTACCTGATATAACAACAAATTGAAACTAAAACTAATAGAATTAACAACAAAAACAGAATCATGAAAATGTAAGGGGACAATAGCATGATGATAAAGCGAACGTAAGCTGAAGTATCGCAAGGCAATGTCACAAATAGGATATCTCGTACTCTGTGTCTTATAATGACGTTATCCATGTATAGAAAAATTAGGATAAGAAACTATTCTCCACATAAAAGTTACTTATGATGGAGATTTATCTAATATGTTTCCAGAATTTATTCATATTAGTAACTTATAGTTAAAAATGAGAATAAAGATTAATATATAAAAAGGTACTCCTAGAGACAAACATCTATTTTTGTAACCAACCTTGTTGGCTCAAAGCAGCCAGGAGAGGCCCAAAATCAGTATATCTGAGGTGTGGGACAATCGATCTGAGATTTCTTTTTATCATTTAGCTGGGGTTTTGCAACCAGTGTTTGAAAGTGTGACGAGAGATTTCGTTGATGGAGAGCCGTATGATGCGTAAGTATCACGTACGGTTCGGGAACGAGTTATTGTACCAATGTGTAGTGGCTTAGTTTCATTTTAAAGAAGGTTTAAATTTAACTGAATATTTAATTTCTTGTTATGGAGCAAGAAAAGGAATTATTGATACTGGACTTCGTACTGCAACTGCAGGTGATTTTACTAGACGTTTAGTAGATGTTGCTCATAGTGTGATTATTCAAAGATTCGATTGTGGAACTCAAAATGGAATTTATTTAAATGATTTAATGTTATCAAAAAATAAAAAAAATATTTTTCCTTTAAAACAAAGATTAATGGGACGAATTATTGCAAATCATTCAAGAATCCCAGAAAATTATCGTAACAAAGAAATTTCTCACCATTTTTTTTCTCAGGGCTCTTTAAGCATCCCCTCTAATTTAGGGTTTTTGAATGCCAAAAATCATAGGGGAAGCAAAATAGGATTATGGAGTGAAGAATTTATTTCTCAAGAAATTATAGTTCGCTCTCCATTAACATGTGAAGCTTCTCCTAACCCGTATTTATGTTGAAAATGTTATGGATGGAATGCAGTTGGACGTCTTATTGATATCGGAGAAGCAGTTGGGATATTAGCAGCTCAATCATTAGGAGAACCTGGAACTCAATTAACATTAAGAACATTCCATACAGGAGGAATTTATTCAGAACAAATGGGAGATTTTAAAGTTATTGCGCCATTTGATGGAAACGTAATTATTCCTCATTATTGTACTATAAAAAAATATTTTAATACTAAAGAAAAAATTTCAACTTTTGTAACATCTCGTATTTTTAGTGGTACAAGCCCGCTGGCTTTTAGCTCAAGGAGCCCTGAAAAAGAAAAATATGATTTGGGGCTAAAATCTTCCCAACAAGATCTTTTAGCTTGGAAGGTTTCCCCATCATCGCGAGTAGTCGACAGGTTAAAAAAAGCTAATTTAGCCTCTACGGAACATTATTATTGGGAGAATTTTGTTTATAAAGAACGTTTTCAAACTTCAAATCTTAATTTATATAAATACACACAAAATTTTATAAATCCTTTTAGCAATAAAATAGATGAAAAAATAAGTAAAGAAATATATCATAAAAATTCATTTCCCAAGGCGAAGCTTTGGGGGCAAACCTTTAAGCAAAGTTCATTTTACACGGTGGGCGGAGACTGGCTCCTAGGAGCCCCAAAAATTGATGGATGAGATCCACAATACAAGATGTACTTCAATATTTTCAAATTCAATCTAGCAACTAGACAACAATTTAATTTATTAACTGGTTTTGATAAATCTTGGCCACTTGGTAAGCTATGTAGAGTAACCGACGGGGCGAGCCCTGCGAAAACTTATCGCCCTACAAATATACGACGCATGTTTTTCTCTGAAAAACAGAGAAATATGCATGACAATAGAGAAAAGCCAGAAAATTTGTTTTTTTCATCCAAGATTGGTTATTTACCTGAGTTTCAAAATTTACAGAAAAGACTAATTTCAAAATATAATAAATCTCATTCTGAAATACAAGATTTAATTTATCGTCCCACATTTGAAATCCATTTTTTAAAATCTTTAATAAATAGTGGGGCTTGTCCCCCGGTTATGAGGAGACTGGCTCCTGGGAGACTGGCTCCTCGGAGCCCTGATATAAATTTGGATAAATATAAACCTTCAACAAAAAAAAATGACAATAAATTTGAAAGTTTAAATTTTCCTTTATTTTCTGATAATAATTTTATAAATTCAGGGCAAAGCCTTGTTGACCAGCCTGTTTATAGAAGAGAAACAGAAAAACATGCGTTGAATCTTTGCATGATTCGCCAACACGATAAGTCGCGCAAAAATTTGACACCAAGACAAATCTTGCAAAGATTTTCTTGACCCTTTGGTCCATTTTTTTTCTTTCCTCTAGGAAATAAAACCTCCCGATTTATGCTCCATGGCTTTAATAGGAGGCGTAATTTTCTTTCCCAGGGCTCGCCCTGTCGGCAAGCTCACGAGCTCGCTGAGTGGGGCGCGCCCCAAAAAAATATGTTATCATTACTTCCTCATTATTTCTTATCCTGTCGATTACGTTCAAATAGAATGATGGAAGTCCAAAATTGCTTGCATTTTTCAAATAACACCGATTTACATCGAAAAAACATGTTCAAGACTATAACTAAAGATCAAGTTGTTAGAGTTAAGAAAGAGAAGTTCGAGTACAACCAGAATATTCGGAAGCCCTTTCGTTCTTGAAAATTTCCTTTTTTTAGTACAGGTTATTTTTGAAAAAGTATTTTTAAAATTTCTTCACAAGAAATAGCACGAAAGAGTTTATGTTCATCATTTTTTGTCAAATTAATTAAAGCGAGTCCTCTTATTTATAATCAATATTTATTGAAACCAAATAAAGGACTGGCGAACTTCAGGGTGAAAAATGGGCTTTTATCTTCTCATTCAAAACTATACGGTTTTTACTCTTGCAATTCTCTCATAGACTGACATAAATGGGGTCGGATGTCTCAAATTAAAAATTCTTACACATGAGAAATACTATTATTTGAAGATAAAAATAGTTTGAACTTTTTTTTTAAAAATGCATTTCAGTGATTTTTAAAAGTTTATCCACTTGACTACCAAACAAAAACAACTTATTTGGATTCACTGACGGGTTTTGAATGAAAAGATAAAATCTCGCCCTCTGAGGGTGGAAGGAACAAACCATGAGAGAAAACACTTGCCCTAAAGGTCTCCGACAGAGCGAAGCTTTTAGAAAATGATTTTCTAAAATTAATGCAGTATCAATTCATTTTTTCACACTATTTTATTTCAAATTTTTATTTTATCTCTTCACAACTTTATATAAAACAGTTACGAATTTGCAATTTAAAAAACTTTTCTTCTGGGCTTCCCTTAGTAGCTAGTCATTCTTCGGAATTTAAAGTTCGTTTGTCTTCGAACGATAGTTCTTTAAGCTCTAAGGCAATCTCGCTTTCACAAGACAGTCGTTCCTCCTTTTTGCCCCAAAATAATTTAACTGAAATTCGTTGAATAGATGCTATAAATTTTTATCAAAATTTGGTCCAAGATAAAACGAATTTTTATTCTTTTTTTTATCAATTATTTTTTGATTTTTTGAGTGTAAATAATTTTCAAGAACAATTTCTAGTTTCATTGTCTTCGAGTTCTTTAATGAAATCAAACGACGAAGGCGAGTCTCAAAATTCTAATGAAATAAATTCTTATCGCAAAATTTTTAAATATTCTGCTAAAAAAAACCATTTTTCCTATAAAAATTCATTTTTTAAGGGCTTCTTGAGCATTCCCTCTGATTTTTGGCATGCTAGAAATCAGCGGGAACGTGGAAGGTTTTCGCAAACAAAAACCGATCGCGCAAGGGTTTTATCTCTTCGAGAAAACCATGGGCTCTCAATAGAGCCCCAAAAAAAAGATTATGAAATGGAAAATTTTGCAAATTTAAATCGACAAATTTATCAAATCCAATTAACCCTAACATTAGAAGGAATATTTAAAAAAAATAAAATTTTGATTGAAATAAAAAAAAAACCAAGTGTTTTAATTCAACATAAAAAAAATTTATTGATTTTGTCAATTCCTTTATCTTATAAAAAAGGAATAACTAACAAAGAAATACCTATTATTTTATCTCCTATAAATCCAATTTCAGACTTTTTTTTTCCATTATTATCAAAAATACCGTTATGGGATTCTTTATATTCTCAATGGTTATTAAAATATTTTTCAGTTTTAGAATTATATAAAGAATTAACCGTAAAGACCTTAAAAATTAATAGAAAAAAAAAAATTCTTTATTTTTTACGCTCAGTTTTTATTCCAAAAAATTATTTCTATAGATTAAGATTTTATAAAAATAATAAAGAGTTTCTTGCCCCCTGGTGGGAGAAACAAGTTTTCTCGAAATGTCCTTGAGTCTTCCCCCCTGGGGGCTCCGCCCACCGTGTAAAATGAACAAACGAAAGGAGCATTTTCAACGGAAAATGCTCCTTCCATTGAAAGCGTCATTTATTTTATAAATGACGCTTTTCTTCGCTTAGGGGCTCGCCCTTTAAGCGAAGCCTTGGGGAAAGACGAAATGTTCAAGGAGCCCATTTGTTTTTTTTAGCTTTATCTGTTGGTACAATAAATATCAAGTCTAAAACTGACTCAAAGATTTGCTGTGTTGGCGAGCCGATTTATCAATCGAAAAAATCAAATCCTCGTCCTATTGATTACCCTACATTGTTTGCCCAATGGCGAAAACCGAACAAAGCATGTAGGACTTTTAAAACCATGCAATCATTACTACTACGACTTCCCGCATGAATGAGGTCGGATGAGGGTATCTTGGTCCAAAAAAAAGAAGTGTTTAAAAAAATGCTTCATTGATCATGAAATTTTAATCTTCAACACGAAAAGAACGGGAACAATCAATTTTCACAAGCAAAGACATTTTCTCTTTTCGAGAAACCCATGTATCGTTTCTTCTACCAGCAGGAGAAAGGAATGACACCAAACCGAGATTTTCGCTCCAACAAGATCAAAGAAATAATTTCGCCTCAAAAAAAAAAAATACTATGGTATAATTTTCTTTCAACGGGTTCAACACAATTTTATAATTTTTTTTTGCAAGGGCTTACCATAAGTTCAAAATTTTGTATCGAAAAAACGTGCCTTCAAGCAAAACATGAAAGCCAGTTGCAAAAAAAAGATTGTATTATTTCAAAATATTCCATTGTTAATGGAATCGTTTTATATCCTTTGTTTTGTCAAAATTCGCGGTTTGCCAAAATCATTGTCAATGAATTTTGGAATAAAACGAGGACGTTCACCCAAAAACCTAATAAAATTTCAAATATAAGATTTGTTTCCTTTATAAAGAAAAAAAAAAATTATAAAAAAATCAATCGACAAGGAACTAATTTTTTAAATTTTAATACAAATAGAAATTTAACCAAAATTAGCAATTTATTTATGATCCCAGAAAAATTTAACCTATTTATCAGGGCTTCGCCCTGTCGGCGAGCCACAGGGCGAAGCCAGGGGGCGAGCCCCAAAACCATCTTTGAAAAATTCAGAAATACGCAATGAGTCTTTCTAACGAAAAAGATTGGTTCATGTGCAAACAAAATGAAATGAGCTAGGTATTTTTCTACTAGGCAATGAGTTAATTATAATTGCCAACACAGTTTCACACTAACTAATTCAACAATTCAGAGGTCTGCGAGAATTCCCCGCCTATTTAAGCATGACTTGTCATGACTTTCACACAAAATGAATCATGACAAAATAAGTGATAAACGCGGTAGATCGAAAGCCTACCATTCCATTTGAACGAATGAGGAGAAAAAATCATGTCGTCACCTTTCCCATATTATTTTGAGAGCTCAAGAAACTCCAGGACAATCTCTCTTCGAAAAAACTCGTTTCTCACGAGCGCTTAATGAGGTAGGATGGAGGGATCTTAGCCCCAACAAGATCAAAGAAATAATTTCGCCTCAAAATTTTGTTTATTTTAACAATTACCAAACAAACCAAGAAATTAAACTGAGGACTTTGTCCTGTCGGCTAGCCTGTTTCTCTTTCTTTGTGGGCTCCGCCCACCTCTCTTCTCTTAGGGGCTCGCCCCCTGGATTTGGTCTTGGGGAAATAAAAAAATTAGCGTATAATAAAAACTTTGCTCTATCAGTGAGTATCCCTCACGAATTTCTACTTGATAAATTTAGTGTGAGTGATTATTTTCAGGGCACGCCCCGTAGGTTACCCAACGAGGCGTGCCGAGTGAAAATAAAAACTTATTGGGGCGCGCCCCACTCAGCGAGCTCGGGAGCTTGGCGACAGGGCGAGCCCTGAAAATGCGGGGATAGGATTCTCCCACATTCCTCCGAGATAAAATCATGGGGGTCGCCTCCCCACTCTCCTGACCAACATACGTGGGGACGTATGGGGGAATCTTTGCCTGAACAAAATCTTTGATCTTGGGAAAATAATTTGTTTGATGAGTGGCAAAGATTTTCTTGACCCTTTGGTTGGGGCTTGCCCCCTGGCTCTGCCCGGAGGCAAACCGACAGGGCGGAGCCCTGAAAACCAAAGGGCAAAAGACAGAAAACCTCCCGATTGATGCTCCAAGGCTCACCCTATAGGTTAACCTATCAAGTAAAGAAATTCCAAAAAAATTATAAATGTTCTTTAATTATTTTAAATTCTCGTCAAATAAATTTTCCAATATTTTCGTATAAATTATTTCCTTTTAATGCTTGAGCTGAATCTTATGACATTTTTATAGCTAAGAATAAGGGCTACGCTTTGTCATCCAACTCCACTATGCCAATAGCTCTTCGAGAAAACCATGTGTCGTTCCTCCCAAAAAAATGACCCCATAACCCTCCTATCAACTTACATGAAGGGAGTCGCATAGGGAGATCTTCGCTCCAAATAAATTCGAATTTTGTTAATTCAAGTACTATTTTTGGAGAATATTTTAAAGTAACTGATGCTTTTACTTATTCAGGTATTGAAACTTATATTCCAAAATCGGGTTTTGCATTTTATTTTTTTTTCTTGCGAAAAGCGCAAAAAAAAAAAAAATTTGGGGCTCGCCCCCTGGCTTTGCCCTGCGGCTCGCCGACAGGGCGGAGCCCTGAATCTTTATTTCCTCATTCCAATAAAAAGTATCATATTTACAAATCTTTTAGATTTAATTGACAGCAGAAATTATTAAGTCAGGGTGAATTTAAAAAAATACAGAATAAAAATATACATTATTTACAGCGGAGTCCTGTTGGTAAGCTAGCTAGAGGGTATTCCCCAAAATCTATTTTAAAAAATTTCAATTTTTCTTATGAAAATGGAATATCCGTTGATTCTAGTTTTATTATTTTACTTTGATATGTAAATGAAATTAAAAATTATTCTTCTATATGTTTATCGTCGTTAGGTTTTGATAATTTATTAATTTCGGAATATTATTTAGAACCCATTTTTTTAAAAATTCATAGTTTGATTTATCCAATAAATAAACAAACACTTTGTTCAGAACAATACAACGAAAAAATGTTAAAACATATGTTTTTATACCCTTTCCCTTTTCGAAAAAATAGTCTCGGAAGGGTAGAAAAATTAGCATTTTCTGGAGTCTATTTTGTAATAAAAAATACAAAATTTTTTACATTTTTTCATCAAAAAATGTTTGGGTATATCATAGACGAAACTTTTTACAACACTATTTTTTATTTAAAAAATTTTTGGCACTTTCTTCCATTTAGTTTTGATTTACCTATAGAAAATAGTTTAGGAAATTTACGAAATAATAAATATGATAATTTAGCTTATTTAAATTCTTTTCTAAATTCCTCAACTAGTAGACCCTCTCTTTGAAAACTCTCACCGTTAACTATAAAACCTGTGATTAGTCAATATGTATTACAAAATCACAAAATAATTTCTCCAACATATCGTCACTCCTTGAGCTCCCTAACGACACATGGTTTAATAAAATCGGGGAGTAACGGGTCCGCCAAATGGAGCCGGATGAAGGAATCTTCACTCCAAAAAGTGGTAGCTAATAATTTTCTCGGCCAGCAATATAGAATAAACAATAGGACGCGTCTTGAAATAATAAATTTACAGATTTTAAATTCGGATGCTTTTTATGTCAATTTTTTAAATCCAGTTTATTTTCTTAAAGGAGTTTTAGCTTCAGATCTTGGAAAATCTTCAGATATTACTCAAGGGGTTCCATTATTACGACGTTATTTTGATGTACCAAAAAATAGTATTTTACATTTATTTTTAAAACAAACTTTTCAAAACTATAATACCTTTTTTTATGGAACTCATCCTCTCAACAAACCTCTCAACAAACCAAGTAACAATAAAAGGAATAAAAAATTTAAACGCAATAGGTCTTTACAAACAAAAACCTATCTTGTCTCTCGTGACTTTCCGAAGGAATTATTTGGTCAGGGCTCTTTGAGCCGCAGGGCAAAGATTTTCTTGACCCTTTGGTCGCAGACCAAAGGGGAGAAGACAGAAAAACATGGGTCGTTCCTCACGACAGGGAACGAGCCCCAAATTTTGCCATTTAATAAATTACATAATGAAACCAAAAATCAGAGCTTTAATTTATCCAAGGCTTCGCTTAGGAGGCGAGCATACTTCACTTGATTTTGCAAGCAAAATCAAGTGAAGTCCGCGGTATTTTTTTGTAAACAAAAAAATATTGCCCCTAAGCGAAGTGAAGTGGTCGGAGACCTGTGGCGTCTAGCCCCCAAAATGTGGAGCCCACTAATTTCTCACTCAAAGCTAGAAGATAAGCATGGAGGGAAAAATATCTCAAAAAAAAAAATTATATCTGTAAATGAAACACTTTTTCATAAAACGAAACAAGAATTTTCCCAAGACTCGTTAAACCTGCGGACAGAGCCAAAATATATGGAAAAGACGCGTGACAAAAGTCCAAATTCAGAAAATTTGGACTTCCATCTTCATAAAATCATATTAAAATCTAGTTTAGTTAAAATTTTACAAAAAATTGTTAACAATGTACAATCCGTTTATCGTGGACAAGGAGTTGAAATTTATGATCAGCATATTGAAACGCTAATAAGTCAAATGGGATCGAAAATAAGAATTAAAGAAAATTTTCAGTCCAAATTTTTTTGGAATGAAATTGTACCTTTAAGTTTGATCAAAGATAATACAGAAATTCAATATGAACCTATTCTTTCCGGAATTACTCGCATTTCTTTACAGACAAATTCTTTTATTTCTTCTGCTTCTTTTCAAAGCTCTAGTAAAATTTTAAGTCAAGAATCTTTAAAAAAAAGTAAAGATTTTTTATTTGGATTAAAAGAAAATATTATTATCAATGAATTAATTCCAAGTGGAACTGGAATTTTTATAGCTTCTTAATTTTTTATTATCATTTTTTCCATCATTTTCCAAGGCTTCGCCTTGGAAAATGGAGCAATAGGTTTTCGTTTCCCGAAAACTTCCTACATCTCCTGCAATTTTTTAATCAGAGAGCCCTGAAAATGATAGAAAAAAACACTCGGCAAACATCTCTTATTTTGATTTTTGGGAGTCAAAATACGAGGGGGGGAACGGTTTTTGCTTCCCGCAAACCTACCAAAGATAGTCGTTTCGGGAAGCATATTTTTTTTCTAAATAAGAAAAACAGGCATAGCAAACGGATTCTTTGATTTACGGTAGGAGATGACCGACTGCATAAGAGGTCATTTTTGTGATTTTCATTCTGTTAGAGTTTTGCCCTTAAATTTAAGGGCAAAACTCTAGCCCCTATAATTTGTTCTGAAACGGTAAGTGTTTGCAGGGCTCGCCCCGTAGGTAACCTACGGGGCGAGCCCTGCAAACATTTCGTTATTGTTTTGTCTGAACGATTAGGTGAACAATTAACATTTTGTTGTAAATGTAACGAGTACCAAAAAAAAGGACATTATTGTTTGACGCCTTAGAAAATTATTGCAACATCTCTTTGTGGATTCTAATCTGATTTAGACACAGATGAGGACACATAATTATTCTTTGATATGTGGTAAAAATTTTTTTTTGTGGAGCGAAGCTCCTGGGTGGACTTTTTTGCGAAGCTCCTGGATGGAACCAGGAGGTAGTTCCAAAAAAGCAAAAGACCAGGAGGTAGTCCAAAAAAAAAAGGTATATATAATATGGTATAAACAAAAAAACCATAAGAAAATGATAATTATAGATAAAACTTAAATTTGTAACCTATTTTAATAAATGTATCTAATACTTCAAAATTAATCAGGATTTTACTATAATGTAAGCTCTAGCGTCTTAGTGCAAAAACCAAGAAAATAAAAGGAAAAAAATTTTTCTAATTTTAATGACAATTCGTTTTTTGAAATTGAGTTTAGCTTCTCCAGAATCTATAAGATCTTGGACAGAACGTACATTATCAAATGGCCAGAAAGTAGGAAAAATCTTGAAAGGGGATTTAATTGATTATAAAAATGGTTTACCTATTCGTGATGGTTTAAATTGTGAACGTATTTTTGGACCTGTTGTTAGCTTTACATGTAGTTGTGGACGCTTTAAATGTTTTGAAACGCGTGGGATTCATATTATTCATGATTATGGATTTACGACACGTTTTGATAACAAAGAAAAATCGAATGCTATATCTATTAAAAATTATCAAAATCAAGCTCTATCGGAGAGTTTTAGAAATGGTGTCGAGCTACAAAATTCTAAATTGGAGTCAGGGCGAAGCTCTGTCAATAAATCACCAAGCAAAGCCAGGACAAAAAATAATTTAAACATGGTGCATGAAAAAAATTGGCCTCTAACAAAAAAATGATTCCATAATGATTTTTTTTCATTGTTTTACCAAGATAAAATTTGGTCTTTTTTTGCAGCTCGTTATATTGACATTTTCAAAATTCATCAATATTTGGGGCTTGCTTCCATATTTTATTCTAGAGCCATAAATTTTCGTAAACTAAGACCTACCATAGCTCCTACAAATAGTTATTCCCTTAGTCGTTCTAACGAAAGAGCAACGGAATACTTACAAAAATTTATAGACGATACCGGTTTTTTTTCACTTGGCAAACCGTCTAGGGTAACCAACGTACCGAGTCTTGTAAATAAAACGATTTGTGCAAAAAAATTTCGTAGACAGAATAGAACCTTTAAAAATAAAATATACTTTAAACATTTTAAAAATATTTTAGAAACAGACAAAATATTAAAACAAAATTTTATTTTCAGTATACCTAATTTTAAAACATGTTATCCTACTGGTAGAATTTTTTCGTCTTTTTTTCCTCTCTGATTTAGATCGAGCAGAGCCCATAGTTTTTTTCAGAGCGAAGCAAAAACCTATCGCGACCCATTTTGTCGTGACTCTTCATGACTCTTCGATAGGTGACGTTTTTTTCTTCGCCCTGAAAACACAGAAATAGGCTCTTCGCTTGAGCAACATGAAACAAAAATATCAACATTAACAACGAAACAATTTTCTTTATTATCTAATTTTTTTAATCTTTTTTTATTTAGCAATTCAAAATTCAGCGTTTATCCTTTTTTTGGACTTGTAAATTTTTCTAAAATACAATGAAATTATAATAAAGGATTAGAAAAATTTATTTATTGTTGTTTTACAGAATCAAAGATGCCTCATGTGCTTGCTTTACCTTTATTGCTATCTTACAGAATGGTTAATTTTCCAAAAAAGAAAAAAAATAAATATCATTTTTTTAAAAGTACTTATTCATTACATTTTGTAAATTCTCCTAAATTTGATATGCAAATAAATAGAAATTTAAAAACAAAACAAATTTGGGGCTCGCTCCCTGGATTTGGTCTTGCAAGCAAAATCAAGTGAAGTATGCTCGCCGACAGGACGGAGCCCTTACAAAATAACCAGCAAACTAAGTTTAGACAGTACTTTAAAAATAAAACAGCCTCTCTAGAAAATTCAAACACATTGTATTCCAAGGATTTACAAATTTTAACAGCGAGCAAACGATTTGATATTTTTAAATGTCCTAATACTCTGCAATTAGAAAAATATAGTAATGATTCATTATTTCGTTTTTTAATACAACAAAAACAAATTATCAATATAGGATCAAATTTGTCATTTTTAAAAAAAAATTTACGTACTAGTTATACAAATACATCTTCTTCAATTTGCAGATTTGATCAACGTCAACAAGATTTAATTCAAGGATCATCTTTACGGTGAAACCTTATGCTTTATTCTGCTACTCTACGACAAAACGTAGCTCTAAAAACAAAAATAAAACGAAAACCAGAAAAAAAAGAAAAAATGGTCTCACGGGTGAATTCAATTTTTTCTCCTTTATTTGTTCCTATAAATCTAATCAGTTCTGATTTAAAAAAGCAAATACAAGCAACAAAAAAAACTATTTACAAATCTTTTATATCTAATCGCCAGCTTAAATTATTACCGGCTCTTTCGCCTCAAAGCTTCGTGAGCTCCTGATCAAAGCTAGGGGTCGAGCATACTTCACTTGATTTTGGGGGCTCCGCCCACTTCGCTTCGCTTAGGGGCGAGCCCCTAAGCGAAGCGAAGTGGGCGGAGCGCCTAAACAAAAAAATATTGCCCCTAAGCGAAGCTAAGTGGGCGGAGCACCTAAACAAAAAAATACTGCCCCTAAGCGAAGCTAAGTGGACGGAGCCCCCAAAAGAAAAAAAGTCACAGTGAGCACCTCATATTCACCTATGGACAACTGGTCTTTATGAATTTTATCACAGAGATATCAGTAGTTCTATGTTTACGAGAACTTATCGTTCCAATTTAAAACAAAATACTACCGATCAAAGCCCTGTTGACGAGCTACATGGCTTTGATAGAGAGTTAGCCCCAAAACAAAAAATAGGAATTTATAAATTTAAAAGTATTCCACCGATTATTTTTGGGGGCTCTGCCCCCAAAAATAAAAACATTTCTTGAGAATCTTCTTATCGTCAAACTACATTACAAACATCAGGATCAGTTGTAACAACTTTGGAAAATCAATCTGATAAAACGTTTACAAATATTCAAGAACAATCCTTATCTAATTTGTCATCAAATTCAAGGATGAAACCAAGAAATGAGTCTCAAGAAAACAATAAAGAAAAACAAATTTCTTATTGTCCAAATTGCGAAGTTGAAATATTACCAAATTCAATTAGACGTTATCGTTTAGGCTATATTGAATTCACTTATCCAGTAACACATATTTGGTATTTATCTAGTTACATTCCTTTATTATTAAATTTATCTAGAAATTTTATTGAAGGCATTACTGAGTGTCATGAATCTTTTTCTCCTGGATTTCCACCACTTAGTGCTTGGTCACATAATGATTTAGAACCAGTAAGTTGGAGTTTTCAAAACTGATTTTTTAAGTTTCCTATTTATTTTTCTTTTAATCATTCGTCAAAACAGTTATCTCAAAATTTATTATTTTCTAGAGAAAATCTTAGGCATCAAGATTTTGGGTTTGTTGAGGCGCCGATCTCTCACAGCAAGGGGTCGAGGAAGATAATACCGCTCTTAGACTCCAAGAGCTCTAGATCTTGGGACCAAGGAGGGGGGGAAGAAATGATACATGGTTTTAATTGAAAAGTACCATTTTTATACTCGAACAATAATTCAGTTTTTAAAACTCGACTTTCACCCTGGTTTGTCGACTCGTCAATTCATCTAAGGGAATCGATAGAGCGTAAGATTGAAAACTTGTTTCTCTCATTAGGGATCGAGTCCCAACAAGATCAAAGATCTTGGAAGACCTCACAAATTCTTTTAACAGAGCAAACATTATTTTTTAAAAATTTTTTTTACTGAAATAAATTAAAATGTTTTTTTATTAACTCTCGTAAAATAAATATTTTAACACAAGCATCGAATAATTTTCCATTTTATATAATACAGCCTACTTCCCAAATTTCTATCCATGGAAATTTAGATCGATCTAAACCAGAACGATTAATGAATCCTGTAAATACAACTTATTCTGGTGAATTAGAAAACAGTATGATAAATCAAGGAATTTTCCAAGGATCGAAGAACTCGTGAATAAATTGAGGAAATAAGTACATAGGGAGAGAAAGTGCAAAAAATGCTTGAAATCCATGAAATATTTTTGGCTATTTATCTCCAACTAATAGGCTAAATGGTAACTATTCATTTGAGCAAATGGATATGGAGAATTTTAAAAACCCTTTATATAATTTAGAAATATATTCATGGAAAGAAAAAATAACAAAAAATTTTCAATTAAATCAAACACGCTCATCTATAAAATCAAAAATTTCTTTTGACAATAAAACCAATTTTGAGCATGAACGAGAATGTGCGGGTTGTTAGGATATATTAATGCACAAGAGACCAGTAAAAGTCGAAAAACTAACGTCTTACCTAATATGACAGTAAATCTAAGTTAAAACTAATAGAATTAAAAAAAAAAAATGAATCACGAAAGTGTGAAGGGACAATAGCATGACGTATAAAGCGGGCGTAATAATTGAGTACCGCAAAGTAATATCACAAATAGGTTATTTCTGAATTCCGTAGTCTTTTCGTGACAATGGCTATCTAACAAGTAATTGAGCCAAGGTATGACATTTATTCATACGTATTCTCTATGAATAATTTTACTATGTTTTCCCGGAGTTTATACATTTAAGTCTTCTTCCTGTCAGTATTTATTCTTTGGGGCTCGCCCCCTGGCTTTGCCCTGTGGCTCGCCGACAGGGCGGAGCCCTGAATAAAAAGAATCGCAGATGGAATGTAAGAAATAAAAAACATGAAAGTATAATATAAAACATAAATATTCACAAAAAAATATCCTAAAGGTTTACATATATATTCTGAAACAATTGGGCTGGCTATAGTAAGATATAGAGATAATATCAATAAAAGATTCTTTACGAAGAGCCAGGAGAATCCTAAAACGGTTTGTTTTTCCGGGTGTAGGATAGTTAAACTTGATAAATAAACAAAAGTTATAAATTATTATCTATGTAGTTACATCATTATCGATAATCTAAATGCAGGGCTCCTTGAGCCTGTTTCTCTTTCTTTGGACCCATGTAGGGAAAAGAGTAGAAGGAACGAGGAGAAAAAATCCCAACATTTGGTCTTTTTTTTCTAAAACGAGGAACATTCCGTCTATCCCCGTGAAGTCTTTCCCCGTTTAGTTTTTCATCCGAACGGGAAAAAGTCGACAGACGAAGCGGGGATAGACTTTAGAAAATGGAATCAGAAAGGGCTATTGGATTGATTGTTGTTTAATGATACTACAGAAAAAAAGACCTTATAAAATGATCACCATTACACATAAACTTGAATAGCAAGATTTTTTGCAAATTTCCTGAAAAGGCTAAAAAAATCCCCTACCCTTTAGTTTTTTGTGGAACGACTGAGACATAAAAATAGATCCTTTTTTAGAAAAAGTTATATCTATATTAAAAATAGAAAATTTCAAGTTTAATGGAGAGCCATATGATATGTAAGTATCACGTATGGTTCGGGAACGAGTGGTTGCATTAATATATGTTCACTTAGTTTCATATTTAGAAAAAATTTTTAATTTACCTTCTGTCGTAAAACCCCCTTCTTCTTTTAACGAGCTCTGAAGGGTGACCGACAAAACGAACCTTGAAACATTAGAAAACAGAATTTTTACAGAAAATTCGCAAATATTTAATAAGGTACCAGTTCATAGTGACATTTCAGAATACTTTAATTTTGGGCAAGCCTCCTGGCCTGCTCTTGGAACATGAATTTTTGCATGCAAAGATTCGACGCATGTTTCTCTTTCTTTGGGGCTCTTCCCCTGGCTTTTAGCTCAAGGAGATAAACAGGCTCTACGACAGGAAGAAATCCTGAAAAGATCTTTAAAAAAATGACACCAAATATTTCGTTGATTTGAACTAGATGGTTCAGAATTACCATTTAAAATAAAAGATTGATTTTTTGGTCCCCGTTTTGTGAGGTCAGGGCTGCTATGATTTTTGGTAGACTACAACCCTAAATCAGAGGGAACGCGGGAGTTTTTCGCAAGCGAAAATCTATCGAAAGATTTCCTTGACTTTGGTCCCTTTGCGTTTTTTGGACTACCTCCTGGTTACTTGCGAAGAAAAAAAGTTCAACCGAAGAATGTAGACAGAAAACCGTTCTCTGAAAACCGGTTCCTTCCCGACCAAAAAAAATTAATGTTAGGAGCTTATAAAAAAAAAAATTTTTCGATCATTTATAATATTAATACTCTAGCATGTTATAATAAATTTCATTTGTTAAATTATGGGGCGAGCCCCATGGCTTTGCTCTGGCGCTCGCCGACAGGGCGGAGCCCTTACAAACATAACGATAAAATTTTACAGCAGAAGTGATATTTTAGTGACCATGAAACCCTTATAAAAAAAGAATTTTCGGAACGTCTTATAACCCCAAATACTTGAAATACAGATCCGAAAGATATTCAGGGCTATTTGAGCTTCAAAGCAAAGCAAGGAAGTAAGCTTCAAAAAAATGATGTCAGGGCAAAGCCTTTACAAAACAAGTTAAAAGAAAAATCGAATATAAAATATCAATTTTTAAAACATATTGAATTTTCTGGATTTTTAAAAACATTAATTAAAAAAATTTTTTTTGTAGCTAATCCCTTAGCCTTTTCATGATACTCATCAACCGAGTGAGTATCAATTGTTCCTGAAAATGTTGAATTAAATGAATTAATAAGACAACCATTATTTGGGGTGAGTTCTCGGTTAACAAATGATTTTCAAGGCTCGAACTCTAAGGAAAAGCTCCAATCAACGGTTTTCTGTCAAAAGATATACCAGGGGTCTCATGAGTTTTTACAACTATTCCGTTTGTCCTTGATCATTCCGACCAAAGAAACAAAAATTAGTAGACGATATGCAACAACAAAACAGAAAAAGGTCGAATTAAGCCCATTGATGAACCCTTTCGTCCTTAAAAAATCTTTACCTGACAAAACGAATCAATCATATTTAGGGCGCACCGCATACGGAGATTTGCCAACGGGCGAGCCCTACAAAATAAAATTGAAATATGATAAATCACTTCAAAATTATTATGCTTGTATTTCTCAAATGACTTCATGGGGGTCAGATCATGGCTCTTGGATTCTTTTTTTAAAATATATTCGAACAAATATTTATAAAGGAGATGTATTGTTATCTTATGAAAAAAAAAGAACCCATTTTCAATTATTACCTCGAACTGGGAGTCTTTTATTAGAACAATTACTTATAACTTGTTTTTTTTCTATTTTTTCTACGCCAAGTACGCAAAAAATAGAAAAAAAACGAGAAAATAAAATTATAAACCGTTCAATCATAGAAGTAAGATTTAATAATTCTCACAAAGTAGCTTCTAAAACAGGACCTTTAGAATGAGTTTCTCAGATAGTACATGATTCTCCATTTTTTAAAATTTCTCCGAAACGTTTTTTGAACTACCTTGCATCCAGGAGCGAAAAAAAAAAAAACCATGGATCTAAACTATCAAATAATGGGGAAATAAAAAAATGAGTCAGGGCTCGCCCTGTCGACATGACCCCGAGCTCGCCGAGTGGGACGCGTCCCAAAAAAATGTCTCGTTGGCAAAATAACCCAGACCAAAAACAAGCAGATCAAATTGGCACCAAAGCGAATATAAGAAAAATAACTAAGGGCTCCGCCCTGTCGGCGAGCCGCAGGGCAGAGCCAGGGGGCGAGCCCCAAAATAAAAGCAATGATTTTATTTTTAGTCTTTGTCGATTTTTCTTTCGATTAATCCCCCAAAAGAAATTGATAAAAACTCAATGGATAGATTTTTCTCAGTATTCACGTTTTTCAGACATTTGAAAAAAACACGAACTATCATTTTGTAGACGAAACAAATTTAAAAATCAAAATGTTGGGACGAGTCCCCTTACAAGAGGAATGACACATGGTTCAAAATCTTTGTCTGGAGGTTTATCGACAGGGCGAAGCCCTGATATTTTGATAATTTCACACCAATTTCCCAAGACCAAATCCAGGGGGCGAGCCCTTAAGCGAAATTCATTTTACACGGTGGGCGAAGCCCCCAAAAAAATATATGAAATAAAAACAATTATTTTAAAAAAAAATTATACTTCTTTATTGTATAAATTAAAAAAACTTTTTTTTAATTTTTCTTTAACAACACTTTATTCATTAAAGAAAAATTCACAATCTCATTTGGTTAGCAACTTATATAGTAAAACTAGTAGGCTAGCATCGTCCATCTATTTTTTCAAGCAAAAATCTGCTTCGAAATGGAAAAAAGGAAAAATTTTATGGCATATTCAAAACCCAGCTCTGTCAACAACCGCATATTCAAGGGACGTAAGAAAACCAGGCGGTCGTTCCTTCTATAATCCTCCTATCGATTCACATAAATGGGGTAGGTTAGGGAAATCTTCGACTCAAAAAATTTTTGATCTTTTTTACCACGTTATTCCAGAATTTACTATTAATAGTTTGGAAAATACAAAAACTTATAAATCTTCATATAGGTTTATTTCAGAGCTTTTTGAGCCTAAGGGCAAAGGGTGAGTCCAGAAAAAAGAAAATCAATATATTTGTGATTTAAATCCAAGATTTCATAATAAAAATATTTGATATTCATCTGAACATATCGAAAAACTAAGCTTAAAACAAAAAATTGATATATTTTTTTTCTCCAAAGCTTCGCCCAGGGGGCAAGCATACTTCACTTGATTTTGCTTGCAAAATCAAGTGAAGTCCGCGGTATTTTTTTGTAAACAAAAAAATATTGCCTCTAAGCGAGGCTATGTGGGGCAAGCCCCCAAAATAATACAAAAAGAATCATTAAAAACTTTTTTCTTTTTTCCACAAAATATTCAGAAATGATTTTTAACTACTCTATCAACAAGTTCCAAAATAAAATCACCAGGAATCAAGGTTTCATCCTATTGACAAAACCTGAAGTCTATCTGGCACGATAAATTACCCAAAAACAATTTATGAAATAACACAAATCAAGATATTTTCTTTGTTAAGGCGTTATCCGATTGACGAACCTATTTAGAAACATCCATCGAATTTTTGCTTAGGATCTCTACACCTGGTAAGATATCCGATAGAGCAAATATATTCTACCCATTTTTGCAAGCAAAAATGGGTAGCGGATGCGACTATCACTCTGCTCCTGAACAAAAAGAGGGCTTTTCTTTCCTGTCTTTGTGCGAAGGCTTTAAGGCAGGGCAGAGCCCTGATACAAATATAAAAAAAAAGTATTTTGATCACTTTATTTTTGATTTCAGAATAAATTTAGAAATTTTAAAAAAAAAAAATGTAGAAACTATTCAAAAATTTATAGCTTTTTCAAATAGCCTTGAAAAAGACGCATGGGAAAAACAAGCCTCCCCGTGGCAAAAGGAACAAATTTTAGGATGCCCAGAAATCAGAGGGGACTCGGAAGGTTTTAGCAAGTGAAAACCGATCGCTCCAAAACAATCTCTTTTTGAGAAAACCATGGTTCGTTCTTCTTGCCCCAATCTTTCAATAGGTTTTTGATCTACCCTGGCCCTTCCCTATTTTTGCAAACTTCGGTCGAAGATTGAAAAGAAAAGACAAAAATGAATAGAAGATGTTCAACAACAGTCTACCCCCGTTCCGTCTGTCGCCTTTACGGGGATAGACGGAACCCTTGACCAAAAATTTTTTCCGAATTTTTGCTTATCGACAAACATTTCATATGAATTTTTATATGCAAAAATTCGTAGTAGCCGCAATAGATCCTTAGTAAAAAACTTAAGTAAGTATATAAAGGAAAGTAATTTGGGGCTGCGTCCTGTAGAAGAACTACAAAGCAAAGCCCCAAATTACTTTTATTTATTTCAATCAAAAAAAATATTAAAAATTCTTTTTTTAACAAACCAAATTATTTCTAAAAATACTTCTCATAAAAAGCTTACCTTGTCGACCGGTCATTTTTCTCAAAATTGGTTTTCCCCTTACAAATTTGGGGGCTTACCCCCTGGCTCTGAGGAGCCTGGCTCCTCGGAGCCCTGAAAATTTCAGGAAACTAATGCTATTGATTTATCGAATAGTTATCAGAATCCTACCCTATGTGCAAATCCTCAATTTCGCATTGGTTTTTTGGACTACCTTACACCCAGGAGCGAAAAGATAAAATCTTTGCCGTTGAACATAAATCTAAAAAAAAAATGGAATTCTAAAAAAAAGGAAATCCCAGAATTTTTTTCTTGAATCTCTTTAAGAGCACGCCAAAAAAATGTATTTAAAACAAATAAATATAAGACAAACCTTAAACAATTAACTAAAACCAGCAAAAAAATTTCAGAATATCAACAATTCGAGATTTTTAAAACAACTTTTTTAAAATATGCTCCAATTATAATTGGTAAGCATAAATCTTCTCAAAAAAAAGTGGGGCTTGCCCCCTGGCTCTGCCCGGAGTCAAAAGGAGCCCTGAATGCTTTCTATTTTTATCAATGCAATCAAATTTTATCTTATACAGATATTCGTATTTTCAAATTAATGCATTCGTTTATTCTCTCATCTAAATGGAAGAATTCTCTAATTTCTTTTTTTTCTTCATCATTATTCAATTTTGCTTCGTCTAACATTATCACATGAACAAATTTAGAAGATGAACCGTTAAAAGAAAACCTATCAAGAGACAGATCTGTAAGCCAGCTTTTCAATAAGTCATTTTTACCATGCTACAACCCTAAACCAGAGGGGACGCGGGAGTTTTTTGCAAGATCGCTCCAGAGCAAAGTAAGGAGGCGAGCCCCAAACTCCCAAAAAAATAAATTTTTTAATATTTATTATAAACTGAATTATTCTGTTTTTAATACAAATTTTAAACCAAAGTTAAATTTAGCCTGAATTTTTAAAACAAAAGTTGATAGATGAACTATTTCTATTGCTACTCAATACATAAAAAATAAAAAACCGATATTTAAACCAATACAATGAATTCTAAGTTTCTTTTTGAAAACTTGTTCTTTAAATTTATTTATGAGTGATAGATCTTTGCAAGCTAAAACCTATTTTTCAAAGAGCTTATTTTATTATGTTAGGACGTATCCATATGATAATATTTTTCCTCTTTGTATGATTCTCCGACAGGAAGAATCATGCCAAAACTCATCCTATCCAGATTCGTCAACAGGACCAAGATGAGTCATGCAAATGACCCCCACAGATCACAGTAAATGAATCTTCAAGGCAAGCTACAATCGTGAAAGAAATCCATGGGTTGTTAGGAAACTTGCCCCTTGAGTAAAGCTAAGAGCTCAAGGGGCTCGAACTAAAAAATATTATTTTATTAATGAGAAAACAAAAATTTATAATATTTTGATTTCTTTTTCTAAACTAAAAGAATCTCATACACATGATTGAACTTTAATCCAATCCAACTTTGGGCTTTACCCTGACAATTTTTTTAATAATTTTTCGAAAAATAAAATTTTTTCTTGTAATAATCCCGGTTGTATATTACAAAAACCCTTAATTAGAGAAATTGGAAATTATATTAAACAAATAAAAAATCGAAAAAGTGCTTTAAAAAATTTTATTATTAAAACAGATAAACTATTAAAACCGTTGAATTTAAAAGAAACAGATAAAATTTGTTGTGGCGAAGATGAGAAAAAACGGCATGATTTTATTTTCGAGGAATGTCTCCCTATTGTCACTCCTGACTATCCCCGTGAAGGCGACAGCCGGAACGTTGATAGACGGAATGACAGGAGGTGTACCCCAATTTTTTCGCGAAAGCAAGCGAAGATTCGACGCATATTTCTCTTCTCTAGAAGAAATAGTCTCACTGACAATGCGCAGCTCTGAAAAAATGACAATATTTGGTCTATTCCAATAACATCTTCAATATTTTTTAAATGTTGAGGCTCAACTCCTAGCGCAAAGAACGATCCATGGTTTTCTGTCAAGAAAATCTTTGCCCTGGAGCTCAAGGATAAAATTCTGCATGATATTCAATGATCAAACCAAAAACTGTGATCTAAGGGCTCCTTAAGCGTCAGGGCAAAGCCATGGGGCGAGTTCCAAAATAAAAATTTTGACCCTATTCATGTAGGTCGGTGGAAGGATTGTGGAAGGAACAACCATATGGTTTTTTCTTCCCTGGCTTTGCCTTGAAGTTTGAAAACAAAGCAAAGTTCTGAAAAAATAAAATCACAAACATTGTTAACAGAGTTTTTATCGATTTGGACATTCTGTAATTTTATTGAGCATATGCCTCCTATCAAAAATTTAAATAAAATGAAATGAAAAGCATTTATCTCACTGATTTCTAAGGGCTCCTTGAGCGTCAGGACAAAGCCATGGGACTCGCCCCAAAAAAATAAATCTAAACCTTTAGCAACTTATCGCATTTTTGGTGATACCTTTTTACCATTCTCTATTCCTTTATCTAGACAAAAAACGAAACCGAAAAAAGTTTTAAATGTTGAACACTGATTTATCAATTTGATAATTCCAAAATTAAAATCCATTTGATTTTCAGGCTGATTTAATAATCAATTTATTGGCTATGGTAAAGCATACCAACGCGTTTCAAATATAAAGCGTAAAAAAAATTTTAAAACTCAGAGTAGAAACATAATCTGTCCAAAAATAGAAAATTCTTTTTTCTATTTTTGGACAGATTATGTTTCTGCTTTTATTTTGGAATTATATAAAATAAATTCGCCTAAAACTTTTGATTTTCTTTCCACATTTCTTTTCTCAAAAAATGAATGTGTTAAAACGTATCCCTCCATGACTTTGTCAGTGAGCAAGAACGACAAGAGAAAATCATGCCCTCGTTCATCCTTTTCGACCCAAAAATTTTATCAATTTCGTAAAAACTCTATCGATAAAAAAATTCTTAAACAATTTCTAACTAAAATATTAACTCCAAAAATAAAATGTAAAACAGAGCCTTGTATGCAAGGGTTTTTTGCATCGAGAAATGAGGAAAGTCAGGAATCGAACCCTAATTCTTTTTTAATCCAAGGTTCGATCTGTCAATTATCCGACACAGCTCGCCGAGAAATTAAAATAGATCCAACTTTAGTCTATCTAAGGTATCTTGCAAAAGCGAAAAGTGAGTTTTTATTTAGTAAAAAATACTTAAAATCAACCATTCAAACGCACAAATTGTATAAACCATGAAAAAATGTTTTACAAATTTTATCAAGATTTAACCATTATTTAGAATTTTATAATGAGGGAGAAATAACACATGGTTTTCTGTCAAAATCTTTGCCCTGGAGCATAAATCTTTGCATGCAAAGATTTGACGCATGTTTCTCTTTCTTTGGGAGCTCCGCCCACAAAGAAAGAGAAACAGGCTCAAGAAGCTCTGAAAACAGAGATTGAACTTTCAAGACTTACTCACGACATACTGAATGGGAAGATTTCAAAAAAAATATCAATTCAGAGCCACATCCAGAAGTTGAAATTTTTCTATACTCTTGAGTTCTACAGAATAGATTAAAAAACGTGTATCGCGATAAAGGACGAGATCAAACTTCAAAAATTTGATATTATAATTATGATCAAATTTTTAAATTTAATCTTATTTATGAATATATTGCAAAAGAAATTTTTGCAAAAAATAAATCTCAATTTTTTCAGTCTTTTTCTTTATATTCGTTTTTTTTTCATAATATTGGAATTGTTGCTCAAGATTTTTTTAAAAGAACTGATTTAATTGTTACTCAGGGTTCCACTTTGTCACCGAGCGCAAAGGCAATTTCTCCTCGAAAAAACCATAAGTCGTCTCCCCACAATAAATCTTTAACCACAAATTTTAAACAACAAATTGGTATAGAATTTTTCGAAAAAAAACTTAGCATTTTCCGTGATTTTTCAATATCTATTCTACAGCACACTGTAAAAAATGAAAGTGGTCAAATTTCTAAATATAAATTATGGGATGGGGTTCATAATTTACTATGAGTTCCAAAATGGCAAAAAGCTATTTCTATGAAGAGTTACCCAATACTTAATATAAGCAAAAATAAAAAAAAAACACCTGTTTTTTTAATTTATAATTATAATGCTTTAATATCAGTAATTTTTAACTCTTCGTATCAACGAACGAATTTTTTTTATTTTCATTTAAAATATTCTTATGACCTACAAACTCTTAATTTTTTGGGGCTCGCCCCCTGGCTCCGCCCTGCGGCTCCTTGAGCCCTGATGCATAAAAATCCATCTTCTTGCTTCACATCAATACCCCACCCTATAGTTCGTCTTTCCCCAAGACCTAATCCAGGGGACGAGCCCCTAAGCGAAGTGAGGTGGGCGGAGCCCCCAAGGAAGAAGACTCAATTAAAATACATCTTGAAAAATCACAAATTTTGCAAAACCCTGACCACCCTATGATTTTTTATGTGATTTACGAGACAGTCCTACCAGGCAAAAACTGAAAACCATGATTTGTTTTTTCTGTTAAGGAGCGAATTCCAAAATCAAGGAAAAGAAACATTAAAAAATCCGTTTAAAAAGATGTTGATGAGATTTATTTTTTTTAAATCACGCTTTAACAAAATAACCATTTTTAATCCATTTCTAACTAATGTTAATTGAAATTACCATTCATTCAAAACATTTCGTCTTTCCCCTCGGCGAAGCCTAATGGGCGAGCCCCTAAGCGAAGTTTATTTTACCCGGGGGGCGGAGCCCCCAAGGGGGAAGTTTTTTATGACTTGTCTTGTTAGAGAGTCAGAACAAGACTCTTTTACAGAAATAGCCATGCCAAAAGGAAATGCTAACTACCCTACAGGTCTAAAATTTAAAGCATGGAGGCAAATGTTATGAAATGAAAAATGGATCGACGAGTTGACAAACAAATTGAATGAAGAAAACTTCAAAAAAAAAGACATGTCATTACGTATAGAATATTTACGTAATATAAGAAAATTACGTTTAATTGAATATTTAAAAGGAGCTTGAATTAAACCTGAATGGATGATTATATCCTTATTACCAGTTTTGCCTCCTGATTTAAGACCAATTATAGCAAATCCGCGTGGCTATATTACTGGAGATATTAATCTTCATTATCAAAATATTGTTTACAGAAATACTATGGTTGAAAGATTATCAAATGTTTTTTGGATTCCAAAAAAACTTGTAAGTCTTAAAGAAATTCAATTTTTCCTCTATTCAAATTCGCTTCTGAAACAAGGAAAAATAAAAAAAGAAATTTTTCATCATTTATTATCGAATTTTCTTAATCTTCAACAATTAAATGATTCAAAACCATTGCAAGAAATGCAATATGCATTACAAAAAGCAGTGACGGCATTAATCGACAATAGCCAAAAAATGCAGTCTAATATTTTATTATGAAAAGGAAGACCATTAAAAAGCTTATCAGATCAATTAAAAGGAAAAGAAGGTCGTTTTAGACAACATTTATTAGGTAAACGAGTTGATTATTCTGCACGTTCGGTTATTGTAGTTGGTCCAACGTTAAAATTATATGAATGCGGAATTCCAATTATTATGGCATTAAAATTATTTCAGCCATTTTTAATTATTTATTTAATTAATCGTTTTAAAATTGCAAGTTTATTAGCTACACAACTAATTCAACAAAAACACCCAATAGTGATGAATATTTTAAAAAAATTTATTGAAACTTGGCCAATTTTATTAAATCGAGCACCAACTTTACATAGAATGAATATTCAATCTTTTAAAATCAAATTAGTACAAGGTAAAGCTATTTTATTACATCCTTTAGTTTGTTCTAGTTTTAATGCTGATTTTGATGGAGATCAAATGGGAGTTCATGTACCTATAACTCAACAAGCTCGTGCCGAAGCTTGGAAACTATTATGGAGTGTAAATAATTCAATTGGTTTGGCTTCACGACAGCCTTTATTTTTACCTACTCAAGATATGGTTATTGGAAATTTTTACTTAACTTGAGATCCTTTTCCATATTATCAGAGTTTTTTCGAAGATAATCTAGAGTCAAAACAATGGGATAAACTTGAACCTAACATTGTATCAATTTCTAAAATTTCGTTTGCAGCTCGCCCCTTGTTGGAAGAAAACGGTTCTTGAGGCTCAAGGATCGCAAATATTTTTTTTGGAGCCCTGAACATTCAAAAAAAGGGATCTATGAACAACGTTAAGGGGCAAACTCTAGGAAAAATAAATACCGATCGCGATTCTATCCTTTCTAAAAATAACGAATTCAATTATAATTATAGAACATTCCCAAAAATGGGAATTGAACAAGCATATCAGTATTATTTAAGTCAAAGCTATCAATTGCATATTAATACCCCTTGTTGGTTTTATTCATTTTTAAAATTTGAAACTTCAGAACGTGAAAAAACTATTGAAATATTTCTTGATAAGCAAGGATATAGTATCTATCTTTCCAAGTATTATGAAATGAAATTTAAAAGAAATAGATTTTTTTCTGTCTTCTCCCCTTTGGTCGCAGACCAAAGGGTCCATCATAAAAAAACACATTTTCAATTATACTCCATCAAAATTGGTCGTTCTTCCCTATTGCCCCAACAAAATCAAAATCATTTTGGTATAAGGCTTAATGAGCTAACGAACTCTAAACGAAGAGTTCCGAAACAAGTGTGGGAGCAAGCAAAGCAATTATTTTTACATTCTTCAAAATCCCGTCAAAAAAACTTTGTACATAAAACTATCAAACTTGGGGCTCGCCCCCCGGCGCGAGGAACGACCCATGGTTTTCTGTCTTCTCCCCTTTGGTCAAGAAAATCTTTGCCTTGCGGCTCAAGGAGCCCTGACAAAATTCCAAAAGGTTTATTTTGAGGCTTAACCCCTGTAGGAAGCCCATGCTTTTCTAAAAAAATATCGTATTTACGTAAACATTATGATCCACATAAAAAAGATTTATCCACCGAAAATTTATTTTCTAATGTAAAATTTAAAGAAATAACAAGTTTTAATTTTAAAGCAATTTGTATTGCTCAAATTATAAGATCCACTTTTGGAAGAATTGAATTTCATCTACATACTCTTCATTTTTAATTTGCCAGCTGTCGACGAATCTGTTTCTCTTTTGGGGGCTCTGAGCCACAGGGCTCCGCCCACCGTGTAAAATCTCTCAGAGAGATTTTGAAAGCGTCATTTATCAACTAGCCCGTAAGGGTTTATAAATGACGCTTTTCTTCGCCCCCTAGGCGAAGCCTAGGAGCATTATTTTATCGCCTCGTTGAGAGGGTTTTCTATTTTTTAAGAAAAGACAATAGTTGATTGAGCATCTAACACCCATTTTTGACATGGTCTTGTCGGAGAGTCATGAAAATACTTTTCCTGTGGGAGAGTCATGACAAAATAGGTTGTAGCCGAAGAAGGTTTTTGTTTGTTGCTCTGAAAAAAATATTTCGAAGAACAGAAAAATGAAGATATTTTTAAAAAACCTTGAAACTTACCTCTTGAATTTAAATTAAAAAGTCTATTTTGACGATTAAGTCTCATTTGTCATGAATCTCTTCAATTGAAGCTTACCTGACTTGGAATTCGTTGGACATTATTTCTTCGGTAAACCCGCCCTACAGATCCATTTATTCGGGGCGGAGCGTTATAAATAGGGGAGAACGGGTTTCTCGTCTTCTCCTCTTTGGTCTTCGACCAAAGGGTCAAGAAAATCTTTGCATGACTCGTCATTTCTTTAACATGCAAGACCAAGAATTTCTTATTTTCGATTGGATCTTCAAGGCTTTACTAAAGCAGTTTTTTTGTTCATAATGCTTTTTTAGAGACTACGGCATCTAGCATTCTGATTTTCAACGAGATTATCTAAAAAAGTAATTCTATTAAAAGTGGGGCTTGCCCCCTGGATTTGGTCTTGCAAAAAATTATTGCCGACAGGGCGGAGCCCTGAAATTATCTGAAAGGAAATCGGTCGAAAAAATAAGAAATTTCGGAGAAACCTCAAAAAAAGAAGAATTTATACAATAATGACAAAAATTAATTTATTCGTAAGCAATAGGTTTTTAACCCACAATTTTTTTTGTGGCTCTGTGAGAAGCCCTGAAATAATAAATGAATCTTCCAATTTTTTTTTTAATATTTGTGTATAGTTATATAATTTTATAAAAGGAACAATGCATAATTTTGTTACAACTAATTTGTTGCAAAGTTTACCCTATCGATTATCTTATGGGGAGTTTTTGCTTATCGCGATTTCCATTCGTTTTTGCTCCCTAGACGACAAAATAGGTAGGAGCTGAGTATTTATTTTTCCGATTATCTATTGTCTTTTAAAAAAGTAAAGCAAGCAAAAATGGAATCGCTGTACAATCGATGATGGAAAAAAACAAACAAAAGAAGGTACATATTTCACGAATTTTTGTAAACACACATCGTTATAGGGTAAAAATAAAAAACAAGTCCTAAATATTTTGAGACAAGCTATAAATCCTTTATAAATAAAATATTAAAATATTTAAAAAAATAAAAAAATTGAAAATCAAGGTGTAATGTGTTATTTTTGTACATTTTTTAATTTACAATTTTTTCTGTAAGTACAATTGAATTTTAAAAATTAATTATTTATTTTTGGGGTTCGCCCCCTGGCTTTGACCTAAGGCTCAGGGAGCCCTGAAATCATTATAAATTACTATTTGTCAGGGCTCTGCCTAACCGTGAAGAGCTAAAAGATAAAATCGGGGGAAACGGTTTTCAGGACTTCCCTCTGATTTTTTTCAGGGAGGAGCCAGGGGGCGAGCCCCAAAAATAAAAAAAGGGACGCGGGAGTTTTTCGCAAACGAAAATCTATCGCTTCGAGCCACAACGAGGAAAGAAAATCTTCGACACTTGGCAAGTTATATAAAACGGTAACTTACGGGGCGATCATCTCACACCCATTTTAGCTTCCCTGAAAAACGATTATCTTTTTTAAAGAAAAATGGATCTAAAAAAGAAAATCTTAACAAAAATTCGCAATTTATAAAATTGCAAAGTTGGGGCTTTATCCTCTTAGCAAGTATCGTTTACGAGTTTTTGCATGCAAAAACTCGTAAACGATACAGCAAGTTTTTGCAAACGAAAACCTATCACTTCATTGGTAGTAATTTAAAAATAGGGCCAAGCCTTAAAAAAAGAAAAATTATTAAAATTGATTTATGGAAGCATTAGTTTATACATTTTTATTAGTGGGAACCCTTGGTATCATTTTTTTTTCAATTTTTTTCCGCGACCCTCCAAGAGTTATTGGTGAAGAAAAATCTAAAAAAAAATAAAGTTTCTTTTTATATTTTTCGGCTTATTTTTTAGATTTGTACAAAATTCATGTTTGGTAAAATACCCGAACATTTCCTTGTTTTAATTTTGTTTTTCTTAACGCTTATGGCAAAAATTGGCTCGGTCTTTTTACTAGCTTAGATAAATAGAATCAGAAGAGAGACCTTGAAAGGTCAAAGTTTCTAAGAAATTTATTTGGGTATATCTATTTTTTGTGTAGAAAAAAATCGGCATTTAATTTTTGCAAAGCTGGTTCGCATAAACCCAAGCTGGTTCGCATAAATGCGAACCAGCTTGGGTTTATGCGGACGCGTTCTTAAACGCAAAAAAATTTTGCCCACAGGACCGAGCACTGACCAAAAGAATAGACTTTTTTTTTATTCTTGGAATAAGAAGGAAAAACGACCACATGATTTTCTTACACCTTTGGCTAAACCATCTTTCTTACAATGGTTTTGAACCACCATCCATTTTTTATGACGTCTTCCCCCCTTCGGTCTAAGACCGAAGGGAATTAAGTCAAACGGCATAAAAAATGGATGGATCGATGCTTGTCCTATCAGAGAGTCATGACAAGACTTTTCCATGAATAAAACCCGTGTCCGTTAGGCCCGGTGAGAGAAATGGGTGGGGATGCTAAGTTATAATCTTTCTACCTAGTCATATAGAGAAAAGACCAAATTAGGCACGTTTATTTCTCTTGCAAGGATCTGTTGGAAATATATGTTAAATTTTTGCTAACTAATTTCCATGGGTCTAGTTTCGAGAAAAAAGAATAAATATACAACTTGCAAAATAAGAAACCTCAAAATCACTTAAATCGTGGGACATTAATGTATTTCTAAGCAAGTGTAGAAAGTAAACCCTAAAAAAAAAATTTGATTATGATCTCAGTATCTTGTTTAGACTCAAAATTTTTAAATAATAATAATTGGTATGGTCGTTTTCAATTAATTCCCTTTTGGAAAGGCGAAGGCTTAACTATTGCTAATGCTTTAAGACGAACATTATTAACTGAAAAATCTCGTTTTTACATCGACTGGGTTGATTTTTATAATGCTGAAATTCCGTATTCAATTTTAACAGGAATGTGGGAATCGATTTTTGATATTTTGTTAAATTTAAAACAAATTCTTTTTACATCTGATTTTATTTTATTTACTCATCGTCCAAGAAGCCCATATAAATGGATAAATAACAATAAAAATGGTAAATTTACCTATTATCAATGGTCTCCATTTGAAAATCCGCACTTGTTAAAAAAACATTCTATTTTTTCATTTTTATCATCATTGACTTTTGCTCAGGGCTCCTCGGAGCCTGGCTCCGAGGAGCCAAAGGACAAGCCTCAAAATTCTTTATATTATTTTTGGAACAAACCTGTAAAAAATACTATTTTAGAAAAAACAAATAAGATTTATTTTAAAAAAATCTTACCGTCTTGACAATCATCATGATGAAATCAAGAAGCGATTTTCGAAACAAAATTAAAAAATTGCTTCAAGGCTCCACGCTTACAAAGTTCACTATTATTGGGGCGCACCCCACTTGGCGAGCTCGGGGGCTTGCCGAGTGGGCGAGCCCTGAAAAATCATTGACTTCTTCGACCGGCTAACCTCTTAACTTTTTTTTTTTATAAAAAATTTTTATATAAAAAGAAAAAAATTAGATTTAACTTTTGGGGGTTTCCTTATAGACAAAACATTTTCCATAAACAACATGGATGATATGAAAATGCAATACATAATGGTTTTTATCCTACGCAAAAGGGCTATTTTTTTTCTATGCTTGGGGCTTTACCTCTGACTTTATACAATGGGTTAAAGATTAATTATGGACTCCATTCCCTCTATGTCGGAAGGAATAAGAAAAAAAAAATTGATGGATCATGCTTTTTTGGATACAAATCAAAAGATTTGTGAGAAAAAGTTTTATCATTAGGGCAAATGCCAGATAAAATAGTTCAAAATGCAACTCAAATGCTTATAGAAACTCAACATTGAAATAGGATTAAAAAAAAAGAGTTTTCTTATTTTTCACGCTCTTTTTCGGGTTCTTCTTCTAGCTTTGACACGGACATTCCGTCTATCCCCATGAAGGCGACAGACGGTACGTGGGTAGACTATAAATCTTCACATGCAAAAATTCGAGGCATTTTTCTAAACAGACCCACAGGTAGGGCAAGCTCTTTGGGGCTGGCCCCCTGGCTTTGACCTGAAGCTCAAAGAGCCTTGAATGAAGAATCATGTAATATTGGATCAATTTGTGTAAAAGGACCTGCTGTAATAACTGCAAAACATTTAAAATTACCTAAAGGGTTCAAATGTGTAGATCCAGAAAAATATCTATTAACGCTAACAGATGATGGAATTTTTTATATAAGATTTGCGATAAAAGTTTCAAATTTTAATTCTTTTGGTTTAATTGAAACTCAACCTTTGAATTTGCCTTGATGTACGTTTTTTTGATGCAAATATGACGATTTGACGAGTTCCTCTCGACGATTACCCTTCACGGCTTGGCGTGAAGGCGAGAGATGAAACAGGGATAGACTAAAAGGATTTTATCATGTTAAGACTTTTTCGAAAGAGAAAAAATCGAAAAATATACAACAAAGAAGAAAATTATTGGAGGAATTTGTAAATAAAGAAATTTTAAAACAGTCGATAGAACTGAAAACCTTTTATAAAAATTTTTTTCTTTGTCCTAAAAAAGCCAATAGTTTTTTTCAAATAAAATTTCTTTTTTTATTATTATTTTTTGGAAACTTGCCCTTTCAAAAAAAACAAAATTTGCAATTTTCCACAAATTCTAATCAGGGCTCCTTGAGCTTCAGGTCAAAGCCAGGGGGCCAGCCCCAAACCATAAATTTATTACAAAATTCAAATAATTCCCTTTTAAAAAAAGGGAATTTTAAACCAATTTCCATTAGTGCAATTATTGAAAAAACTTGTTTTCTTAATTTTCAAATAAAACACTATTATTATAAAAGTGGTCATTTTGATTGATTTTTAATTACTTTCTTAAAAATAAATAAACCAACACTAAAAAAAAAATTTTTTTGCACTTCATCCCACTGACCTGTTGCTACGACATACTCATGATTTTGAGTCTTTCATACGAAAGGGGAAAGACTAAATGTCCAGGATTCAAATGTTTCTGAGTCTTCACTTTATTTTTCTAATTTTAATTCCTTATTGCCTACTATGAATCCAGGAGAGGCAACTTTTGGGAAAACAAGGCATTCGGATCATATAAATAGGCACGAATCGCCCTTTATTAGTACTCAAAATAATAATCGCTTTTCTTTACTTTATTTTTCATGAATCTCCGATATTTTTCAACTATTTACTTTTCCTTCATTCTGATCGAACCAAATTGTCAATTTTGGTAAAATAAAGACAACAATAAACAATTATACAAAATCGTGGTATAGCTATTCACAAGTAAATAGAAGGGATCAGCCTAAAAGCTGGATTTGAACATCTCAAAATTTTGATTCTTTGTCCCCTAGCTTTGCTCTAGAGAGTCGGGCAAAGCCTTGAAAACAAAGTATTCGGTATAAATATTCGAAAAAATCATTTTTTTATTTTATTCATAATAAATTCATTAAAAGTAATATAATAGCTCAACTCGAGTTTGATATTTTTGGTCGTCTTTGATTTTTTAAGAAAAAATTATTTCATTTTATTTCCTTATTAAGAAATGAATATATATACGAACAAAATTTATTAAAATCTTTGATACTTATGATTTCCAAGACCAAATCCAGGAGGCGAGCCCCTCAGCGAAGCGAAGTGGGCGGAGCCCCCAAAAAATTTTTTTTTTTTATACTTACATTATTCTTTTCTCAGGGCTCTTTGAGCTCTAAGGTAAAGCCACAAAAGAATAAATCTTGATTTTCAGGGCTCCTTGAGCCACAGGGCGAAGCCAGGGGGCGAGCCCCAAAAAACAAAACAACTTTAAATGATTCTCCAAAAACTCTTTTTACTTATTTTCAGAATTATACTCTGGCTGAAAGCAATAAAACAAAGCTATGGAACGAACCTCAAAGACTACATATAACACAAAAAGTTTTTATCAACAAAAATTTTTCTCGACCAATTTTTCCAATCTCCCGAAGCTCGAGAGCAAACATTTTTTCTCTTCGAGAAAAGTTTCTCTTGCCTAGTTCCCTGGCAAGAGGAACGACACATGATTTTCTTTTATTTTTAGGCTCGCCTCAAAGAAAGAGAAAATCTTTCGATAGATTTTCGCTTGCGAAAAACTCCCACATTCCCTCTGACTACGCACGCTTTCAAAACCAGAGGAGAAGCGAAACAAGGTGGGGAAACCACTTTCCAAGAGAACCACAAAAAAACATCCGCAAGGGCCCGAACCAATTTTTCTCTGATCTATCGACAAAAATTTTCCACAAATTTTTGTTTAGGCGCTCCGACCACTTCGCTTTGCTGAGGGGATCGCCCCCTGGATTTGGTCTTGCAAAAATTTGTGGAAATTATGGTAAATCTTCGTGAGCTAAGATCTATTGCTTGAAGGCAAAGTATAGAAATAAACGTGTAGAAAAAAACAAATATAAAAAAGAGTTTCTAAAAAGCGAGGTCCTTGGTTTTGCTCGGAGACTTAAGGAGCCTTGAAAAAAAATAGATGAAATAAATCCGATTATTCAACGTTATTCAAAACTTACCTCTAAACTTCACCATGATTTTTGTTGGAGAGAAGATCCCTGGCTATATTCAAGAAAATTGGTGTGAGACAAAGAACAGACACTTAAGAAGCCCTGAAAAGAAAATTGGAGTTCGTCTTCTAACTTCAGTAAAAAACTGACTGACAACGTAAATTCCGGAAAAGAGATACAAATGCTCAATTTTTGAATAAGTTATATTAATCTTGAACAAATTTTAACTATTTTAAAACAATCAATTTGATTCAAAAAAAATATATTAATTATTTTAAGAAAATTAAAAACAGAACATTCTTCAATTTTTCATAAAAATTGGGACTCGCCCCCTGGCTTTGCCCTGCGGCTCAAAGAGCCCTGAACTAACGATTATTCAACAGCTAATAAACAAACATATTCATTTTTTAATAAAGAAATAAATTATAATTCAGGGCTTGGTCCTGACCCTTTGGTCGAAGACCAAAGGGAAGAAGACGGGAAAACCGTTCCCTCCTCTGAGCTACAAGCTTTAAAGAGCTTAGAGCAGTGAGTAACAACAAAATTTGGTTATAAATATAAACAAAAAAAAGCATTTTCAAAAAAACAATCTTTAAAATTTAGCGATTCAATAGTTTATTTTTTATCTCGTTATACTTATCCATTCAAATATGTGTTTTTTCAATTTTTTTTTAAAAAACCAAAATTAAAAGTTAACACATGAAAAGAACCTCAATCAAATGAAACAAACTTTCAATCCCAATTTTGAATTGCTTTTTTTAAAGTTTACTCCCGTCACGTCTGTCGTCTTTCCGGGGATAGACGGAATGTTCGCTTTCAAAGTTTTATGCTTCAGGATTTACCTTGTGGAATAACCACTACAGCTTATCAAGCAAAGGAACAAAAGCATCTAGAGTTTGAGCTTTATCAAGAATTGTTTAAAATTTATACTAATAATATTACAAATGAAATATTTTTTAATTCCATTTTTTCAGAAAATCTTCAATATTCTCAATATTTACATTTTAGTATAAATGGAAACATAGAAAGTGGGGCTTGCCCCCCGGGCAAGCCAACAGAGCTCCGCTCTGAATCTGAAAAAAAATTTAATAAACAAGCTTATGTTACTTATTTAAAACCATTTAATTCGTTACATTCATCTATTTTAGAATATAAAATTGAACTTATGAGAATAGTGTTATCAAAATATAATAAACAAATACAAACAAAAACTAATCATAAGCTTCTGAATACAACAAAAGTAACGCCATCAATTTACAGTTTACCCTATCTTAAGGCTTTGTCTACGACTACTGCTGGATATCCTGTGAAAAAAATGGAAAACTACTGATTCTCAATTTTGCATCGAAAAAACCTGCCTCATGATAAAACCAGAAGACAAATTGATTTTTCTCCCAAAAGGGTTTTCTACCAGCGTCATTTTCATGGGAATAACGTGAGAAAAATATCCGTTGAATCTTCACAATCAAATATTTTTGCATCAAGACAAGATAATAGACATGATCTTCCTAATAAGAGGATCCCTTTTTTTTGGACTACCTCCTGGTTCCATCCAGGAGCTCCCCTAGTTTTAGAGCAAAGCCAAGAGTCGAACCCTAAAAAGAAAGAAAAAATAAAAAAAAAATATTTAAACATTCCGTTTTTACCTGTTTTTTCTCAAACTAATACTATAAGCAAAAAGAAGAAAAAACTTATGAAAAAACCGGAAAGATTATTTAACAATTTTTCTATCAAATGGATTGAATTAGAAGAAGCTGAAAAAAAAAAGTTAAAAACTATTTTTTTAAAATCTTTTCCTATTATTTCCGTGGATCAAATTAAAAATAGTCCTTTTAAAGCGTCATACAATTGAACATTTAAAAATATTAATTTAGGATGAAATCTTTTTGGGGCGAGCCCCCTGGCTTCGCCCTGGAGCTCAAGGAGCCCTGATAAATCAATTTTTGAAGTGTTAAATTTTCTCAAAAATACGACATCTATCGATATGTTTCAATCTTCGTATAAAAAATTTTCAAAAGAAATCCCTTGAAAATCTTTACCTTGGGGCTCAAGGAGCCTTGACAGGTATACATTTGATAACATTTCGTCTTTCCCGGTTCGAATGAAACACAAAAAGGAGGAAGACTTAAAAACAAGTCAGGGCTCACCCTGTCTGCAAGCTACCGAGCTCGCCGAGTGGGGCGCGCCCCAAATAAAGAATGTTGAGCTTGAACGTTCTTTTATTAGGCCTGTCTCTCTCGAAAAAATCGAACACAAAGGAACTATTTTTATTCCTTTAAATGATTCAGAAATAAAATGATTTCAACATCATCATTTTTCAAATTTTAGAATATTTAAAGAATTATTAACTCAATTAACATCCCAAACTTCGAAATTTGTCAAGAATGATTCAAGGCAGAGCCCTGTCGGCTGGCTCCCTGGGCAAGCCCCACTCTCTATGTGAAATTTTTTAAAACTTGGTCTTCAATGTTTCGAACAATCATTAAAGTTAAAACTCAACCCACTTGCTTTAAATTTAAATACTTGATTTTTATTTGTTTTTTTAGCCAGGGGGATTCGAAAAATAGACGAAAAAGAAAAACAACTTAAACAAACAGATACCTATATTTCACACTATTCAGATGGTTTTTTAGATTTTAAACAAACCGAACCCATAACTAGTTTTATTTCACATTTTCCTTATTCTTTTTATGATTTTAAAGAAAATTTGTTTTTTATCTATCCTACTATTTCAAAATCAACTTATGGATTATCGCGCGTACCTAAATCAGGGCTCCTTGAGCTCCAGGGCAAAAATTTTCTTGACCCTTTGGTCGCAGACCAAAGGGGAGAAGACAGAAAACCATGGGTCGTTCCTCCCGTTAGGGGGCCAGCCCCAAATGATATTTTGATTCCTTCCATTAAAGAAACTCAAAATTTTTTGCCAAATGAACATTCCATTTATCCCCGTGAAGGATACAGACGGAATGGAGATAGACTAAATACAAATAATGAAGAAAAAGTTATTGAGAAATCATTAAGTCTCGATAAAATAATAACACCAACAAAATGAACTTTATTCTCAATTTTTAATAAAAAACAATCAAGAGATCATATTTATTTTGATCAGGAATTTATAAATTGGAATCAAAATTTTTTTGTTCGCCTACAAGCACCAAAGCAATTTCTAACTATTTTTTTCTGTTTTGAAAAAATTTTTGAAAAAAATTTTTTATGGAATTCAAAAAACATGGTTTTACGAATTATGAATAATTCATTATTTGACTTAGCTTCGAATAGACAATCCAAAATTATCCCCTTAAAATGTATTTTGGGGCTCGCCGAGTGGGGCGCGCCCCAAAATAAAAAAGCCCAATCTAGTAAATTGATAAACGGCGAAGAAATAAAAAAAACGCAACCTATCGATTATTTTTTTCATCATCAAATTACACATAATCAAGAATATACTAATTGAAATATATCGCCAATAATAAATATGCATTGCTCTGATTTAATGTCGAAAAAAAACGAAATATTTAATCTTTGGTCGTTTTCATTTTTTTCTAATTTATTTAATTATGCAGTTTCAATACATTCTGATAAATTTTTTCAGAACTACGCCCTATCAGTAAATCCAAAATATGAAAATGAGCCAATTTTTGTTAATAATTTTTCAGGGCTCCTTGAGCCGCAGGGTAAAGCCAGAGGGCGAGCCCCAACCATTCAGGATTCTTCTCCATCGTCAAATTCTATCGAAAAACCAGAACGCGAGTTGCAACAAAATCAATATAAGAATTTATTGTTAAAACAAACGACTCAAAATGAGCAAGCCTATGATTTATCGTTAAAAAATAGCGACAAGCCCAAAATATTTTATCCGATATCTCGTTCCGATATTGAAAATTCTTTTTCTTTATGAAAAAAATTAGCATTACTCAGTATTTTATTTCCTATACCATTAAAAAAACTGGTAAAATTAAGTGAATCTATTTCTGAGAAACGTCAATCTCCAATAAAACATAATCTAAACAAAAATGCCTTTGTACGCGGTAAGCCCCTTACAAAGGCATTTTTGTCTTTTAAAAATCAGCTTTTATATAACAAAAAAACATCAATCTCTAGTATAACTTTAAGATACTTTAACATAAAGGATAATTTACATTTAGTTCATAAAGTTAATTACAGTGTTGAAACTATTGATAAAAATATTTTTTCAGAATCCCTCGTTTTAAAAGAAAACTCAGAAAAAATGATTCAGACATTTTATCAAGGCTCTGCCATTTCGGCGAGCATTCCTTTTCCCAAGACTTCGCTTAGGGGGCGAGCCCCTAAGCAAAGTTCATTTTACACGGTGGACGGAGCCCAAAAAATGGCAGAGAGAATTCAAGTAGAGTCAGGGAACGAACTCCAAAGATGATGGTTTAAATTATTTGAATTTAATGAAATCGAATCCCTTAAAAATAAAGATTTATTTTTATCCAAAATAGAAACTAATTTAATTAATAACACAAATTTTTTTAATGATTCATATTTAAAATATGAGCCAAAAAAATATTTGCAAAAAATTGAAAATTGTTCACAAATTAATGACAACTTAGTTTATGAACAAAGTGAATATATTCAAATTGATATTTGGACCAATGGTTCATTAAGTCCTAGACAATCTTTATTTAATGCTTTTAAAAAATTATTTGAAATTTTTCATACTTTAAGTAAAGATAATTTCATTAAACCTATTGGGTTTTAATTTTTTCTATAGATTTTTATATTTTAACCTAGTTCTCTTATAATGCATTATTTTCATGGATTTCGCTTCTGTTTGGATTCACCCCCTCCCCCTGAGCTCTAAATAGCCCAGGGGGAAAAACGACCCATGGTTTTGTGTCCGAGGATAGAAAATTTTCGCAGGACTCTCCGACAGAACAAGTCATGCATAGTTTTATGACAGGTCTTTGCAAAAATTTTCTTTGCTCCAACAAAATCAAGGAGGGAAGATTTCGTCCCAAAACTTTCGAATAAAAATTCGAAACTCCCCGATTGTTTTTGCAATCTATTATGAATCAGGGCTCCTTAGAGCCACCAAAAATTCATAAAATAGATTTCAGGGTTCCGCTCTTGCTAGCCAAAGTCAGGGGGAGAGCCTCAAAAACTATAAAGAAAATAATAATATCAAACAAAACTTAACTTATCTATCACCCTAGGGTGATAGATAGATTAAGTTCAATCCTATAATTATCACAAAGAAAACAACATCCAGAAAAATCTTTTTTTCCGAGTGTAGTATAAAAAAATAAGTATATCAATTTCATGGCTCACAACGTAAAAATTTATGATACCTGTATCGGATGTACTCAATGTGTTCGTGCATGTCCAACTGACGTATTAGAAATGGTACCCTGGTCGGGTTTTTCGTAAAAAAGCCCCTATAATTTATTAAAAATTATATGAGAATTAAAGATAATTGCAAAAATTAAAAATAATTTGCAGCAAATTTTAAAAAATACATTTTTTTAATAATGTTCAGAGACTCAAAATAACTTAACATTAATTTTAATTAATGATGGCATAGTCCATGTAATGTTTTAGCAAAAACATTAATTACATGTGTAAAGCACAACAAATTGCGAGTGCACCACGTACTGAAGATTGTGTTGGATGTAAACGTTGTGAAACAAGTTGTCCAACTGATTTTTTAAGTGTACGTGTTTATTTAGGTGCTGAAACAACGCGAAGTATGGGATTAGCATATTAAAATTTTTTGGTGGCTCGAAGGAGCCCTAAGTTTCATCTTTTCTACTTATTTATAGATAGGTTTTTAAAATACCGGATTATGATTTTTAAATCATAGAATAAATTATAAATTTTTTTAGTAACGGGCGAAGCCCTATTTTTATTTTTGTTTGGGCGCTCCGCCCACTTCGCTTCGCTTAGGGGCAATATTTTTTTGTTTACAAAAAAATATTGCCCCTAAGCGAAGCCTTGGTGTTTTTTTTAAACTATGAGCTGGAGTCCTGTTATGTGATCATAACAGGACTCCAGCTCATAGTTTTTTTTCTGTCCGTCTGCTACCGACAGGGAGAAGACTTTTAATATTTATCTTAAAAAATCAAGGTTTATTTGCAAAAATTACCTGTTGCTAGAGCATAAAGTAATCGAAAATATCGAGTAATACGCAAAAACATATGAAAAAACCAGGAAAACAAAAATTTGTGAACGATAAACATTGTTACAAATACAAAAAGTATAAAAAAATTTTGATAGCAGGACAAAGTCAAGCCTGTTACTAAGAGAGAAACAGAGAAGCATGCGTTGAATCTTTGTTTGGAAAACCATTTAGGGTAACCGACAAAGCTTACCTTGCTAAGATTTATGCTCTTAGTCAAAGTCAGAAGACAGGAAATGAAGAGATAAAATCCTGTCCAAAGGCTTCGCTTAGGGGTGAGCCTTTAAGCGAAGAAAAGCGTCATTTATAAAATAAATGACGCTTTCAAAATCTCTCAGCCATAAATAGCTGAGAGATTTTACACGGTAGGCGGAGCCCCAAAAATAAAAAAAGAACCAAAAATAAATAAACATATAACTTATGACACGTGTCAAAAGTCCAAGAAAAATAAAACGACGAACCCTTTTAAGTGCTACAAAAGGATATAGAAAACCTGCTAATCATCATTTTAAAATTGCTCATCAACGTTTTTTGAAAGCTCAAGTTTATGCATTTAGAGACAGACATAACAGAAAACGAACGTTTAGAAATTTATGGATTATTCGTTTAAATGCTTTTTTAAGAAATTCGTTTGACTTAAATTATAATTCACTTATCTATAAATTAAAAAAATCAAAAATTTTAACTAATCGTAAATTAATGGCCCAGCTAACAATTTATGATTGGGTTTTTTTTAAATATTTAATGCAAAATATTGCTTAAAAATTTATTTTATGTACAAAGTTTATATGTAACTGAAGTTTAGATTTCATTTGTTTTTAAAACAAGCCTCAATTCGATAAATTACTAGTCTATCCCCGTGAAGTCGACAGACTTCATGGGGATAGACGGAATGTTCATAAATACCTTTTAATTAAAGAAAAGACATAAAAAATAAAGAATAGGGTAAAGATTTACTCATCGTTTTATAAAACCATGAGAAAGTATTTTGTTTTTGCAGGGCTAGCCCCGTAGGTTACCCAACGAGGCAGCACGCAAAAAATGACTCTTGCCGAGTGAAGCTAAAATCTATTGCATTCTTAACTCATTACAATGTGTGAGAAATGGTTATTTATTTTTTCCATCATATTAATGGAAAAAATAGAAAACCTAAAAATTCAAAGCCAGGAGGCGAAGCCCAGAATCTCAAGTGCAAATTTTTTCAGGGCTCTAGGGAGCCCTGAAAAAGTCTTTACTATCCGTCTGCGATCGACAAGGAGAAGACTTATGGTATAAATGTTTATACAAAATTCTAGACAAAATAGTTTCAACAAGATGATATACATTGTATGCTAAATCTTTACAAGCACCGATCCCACCCGAATGGGATCGGTGGGTAATCTGAGGAGGGGTCGCCTTTCCCACTGCCTTAGACTTATTTCTACAAGGGGAGACGTTTTGAACTTACCGCGTCAACCACCCATTTTGTCATGATTCTTAAGAGAACGACCCGTACTGTCATGTTTTTCTGTTTCTTTTTTGCTGACAGGGCGAAGCTCTAAACAAGGTTTAAAGAAGACCTTTCAATAATGATAAAAAAATTAATAATGATAAAAATTTTTTCTAATAAATATGCAAAAATCTCGTTATAAATATATAAAATTATTAAAAAAATATTTATCTGTTTCTGGAAAAATATTACCATGGTCTATCTCAAGATTAAGTGCGAAAGAACAACGTGCATTAAAAAAAGCAATTAAAACGGCTCGAATTTTAGGACTCCTACCTGTTGCAAACAGATAAAAAATTAAAAATTTTTTATCTGTTTGCAATAAGATTTTTTCAAATTGTGCGGGTTGGTAGATAATAATAATGTAATAAATTGATGGAGATAGAGCCATCATTTTCACAACGAATTCAATCAAATTGGGACTCGCCTTTGCCCGAATAACAAACTAACAGGCACGAAAACGCAGAAGCATGTCATTAAAGCTAATAATCGCAACGAACTGTTAAACGAATCTGACTGCGATGTTGATGAATGGATTTTAAATCCAACTCTTACAAATTCTAGGTATATAGCTCTCTAATTTTGTAAAAGACGGTTTTGTTAGCTAGCATTACATATTATTATTCAGAATATTATCCTAATTTACTTAAGCAAGTAATCAACGAAAAACCGAAAAACTGACTAAGGCATTCTATTTAAGAATTTACAATTGATAAAGAACAAGACCAAGATACCTTAATAGATGCTAGATTCACAAGAAATCATTGTCAGAAGAGGCCCTTAAAGCTTTTAGCCATGGGGGGACAGGATATCAACGCGCTTTTTTTTACATACTAGCTATAGTAGCTGTGAACTACGGTTGTACCCGAGGGAGCGAATTCGCGTATGGGCAGAAATATATTTATACCAATAGATTTACAATATATGTAAATCTATAAAAAGAACAATAATTTTAAATTAAAGACAAAGACAAATATACTGTATAATATATGGAAGTTGATATCTGGAGAGCCGTATGAATGGTAACATTCACGTACGGTTCGGGAACGAGTAGGAGTACATGAGTACTGTTATTTAGTTTCATCTTAAGACATAAACTATTTTAGAAAGACCAAGATTAAGACAAATAAATAGATTCATACGAAATCATGTGTCAGAAGAGATCTGTGGTGACAAGTTTTTATATTGAACTCTGGATATAACCGAGGGAACCAATTCAGTTGACAAAAAGCCTTTTTTAGGTTATATGTAAATATATAAAAGAACAATTATTACAAAACAAACAACCTCAAGACAAAGACAACAATAGACAGAAGATGGGATCCGCAGAGGAATTATTCGGTATGGGAAAGAATAGGAATGTAGAAGTACTATTATTTAGTTTCATTATAAAGAATTTATGACTAAAATAACACATTAAAAAACAAAAAGTTTTTTAATGTTTTTCTGGAACTGCTAGAATCTTTATGCATGTTAAGTATAAATTTTGGCTTGAGGTCTTTCATTCGGCAAACATTCTCACCCGTTTTGGCTCCCTTTTTTTTTTGATCTTAGAAAGTTACTCTTATAAATGTGACATTTAAAGACTCGTAATTCCTATATTTCTTTTTTCTACCATTCATTGTTCTCTTTCAGATGATTGCATTAAAAATAAGAATGTTGTACAGGGCATTATGTTGAAGAAATAGGATAACAAAATTGTTTTTCGGCACGCCAAAAAAAAAGACGAAATCGATCATAAATGGTTGAACGTGCCTTGAAAAAAAATTTAGATTTTTGGGGCTCTGCCCACCCCGCCCCCTAAGCGAAGCCTTGGGATTTTTTTCTCGCGATGTTTACTTGCATATTCTAATTCTTATTATTGGAAGACTTTCATGAGCATTCCGTCTATCCCCGTGATATAGACAGAACGGGGATAGACAGCCCGTGCCACAATTTCATTGTGACACGGGGATCAGAAAGACACTCTAAAAAAGTGTCTTTTGGACTAAAATCTATATCGATCTTCAGGAATTTTTCTTTTCCTAATCATTTCGACTTAGAAAGAACGAAATGCTTGTAGAAGAGAGACAAAACACAACGTAAAAAAAATAAGCACGTATACAATGAGTTTGCGTTTTTTTTTTGGCTCTTTGAGTTGAGTAAGACCATTTGTGTGATTATTTTCCAAATCCAATTTTTTTGCATCAGAGGGCTCAAAGGTGTAATAGGATTAAAATTCCCGCCTCAAAATAAAAAATATAAAAATTTAATTATGACAAAAGTTGAAAACATTATTGAAGAATTAAAAAGTCTTACTTTATTGGAAGCATCAGAATTAGTTACTCAAATTGAAAAAGTTTTCAATGTAGATGCTTCAGCAGCAGGAGGTGGGAGTATGATGATGCCCGCTCAATCTGCCGCTACTGAAAATGTAGCTGCTGAAGAAAAACCAGAAGAAAAGACTTCATTTGATGTTATAGTCGAATCGATTCCAGAAGCAAAACGCTTAGAAGCTTTGAAAATTTTACGTAAAATTACAAATTTAGGAATTTCAGAAGTAAAATCATTCACAAGTTCTTTGCCTAAGGCTTTAGTTGAAGGTAAATCAAAAGAAGAAGCTGAAAATGTAAAAAAAGAATTAGAAGTTACAGGTGCAGTTATTAAAATTGTTTAATTATTAAAATTAATCTTTTGTATTTTTAGATTTTTTTTCATGTTTGGCGGCTCGTGAGCGTGTTTTTAGGGCTTTACCCTGTCGTCAAACCTCACGATAAAATCTTAAATCGTACAAGAGCCATGCCTAGCTTTGACTTACATTCCTATTAGAAATAGGCTCGCTGACAAGGCAACCATGGGTCGTTCCTCGGAAATAAAATCTCCGAGGAACGACCCATGGTTGAAAATAGCAGAGAAACGGGTTTCCCGTCTTCGATCGAAGTAAAGAAAATCAAGAAGCCTTGAAAACAATGTATTATGAGGTCTCGCCTTATCAAGATCAAATAACCTAATGTGGAAATTTAAACAAGATTTTACCATTTCAAGGCAAAGATTTTCTTACCACGACCACGAAAAAAGGGAATCGCCACATAGAATGGGCGATTCTCTTTTTTCTTCTACCGATTCCACATGAATGGGATCGGTAGAGGTGTCTTTGGTTCCTTTGCTTTTTTTTCCCACTGTGTAAAATGAACAAACGAAAGGAGCATTTTCAACGGAAAATTTCCATTGAAAGCGTCATTTATCAACTAGCCCGTAAGGGTTTATAAATGACGCTTTTCTTCGCTTAGGGGCAATATTTTTTTATTTAGGCGCTCCGCCCACTTTGCTTCGCTTAGGGGCTCGCCTCCTAGGCGAAGCCTTGCAAAAAATATTGCCCCTAAGCGAAGCCTTGGCCGATCTCCTAGCTCCACCCAGGAGCGAAGAAAAAAAGTGCGACCAAAGACACATCTACCGATCCCATTCATGTGGGATCGGTAGAGGTGTCGTGGGAGAAGACAGAAAACCATGTGGTCGTTCCTCCCGCCAGGGTGTAGCCTCAAAATCTTATGAATGCTAGAAATAAAATATTTTAAAACAACTAAGATCTATGATACCACAATAGGTTTTAAAACAAGAAATTCTAAAAAAAATTATGGGACAAAAAATTTCTCCAATTGGTTTATGATTAGGAATAACACATAAATCCGCATCTCAATGGTTTGTTGATCCACGTAATGGATCAATGCAGAAAAGTTATCCTTCTAAAATTTTGGAAGATCGCTTTATTCGTCAATATATAACTCCAAAATTTGCGTGAGCGTCAATTGCTCAAATTTTGATTTTTCGTACTTTGGATTATATTAGAATTGAAATTCATACAGCGCCAACCAATAATTTAGTTTTCCCTGTTCAAGGCTCTTTGAGTTTCAAAGCAAAACTAGGGGACCAGCCCCAAAAGGATGAAACAACACAAAATGAATCTGAAATTTCCACAGCATCTAATAGTAATTTGAGTGGTTTAAATTTAAAAGATCTACAAGAAGATTTGGCATTAGAATTAGCAAATTATAAAAAAAAAACATTAACATTATTATTCTCAAATCCACGAAGTATTAAAAATAAAGAAAATTTATTAGAAAATGCATCAATTGAATCTCGTGTAAATTTAGGAATTTTAATAAAACAATTAAATAAACCATATATATATGCTTCAGTTTTTGCCAAATTTTTATCAACACAGCTTGAAAACAGAAAATATACAGTAAATCAAGCATTTAACCGTTCTCTTTGATTAATTCAAGCTTATAAAATACATGGGATAAAAATAAAAGTTTCTGGTCGTTTAAATGGAACTGATATAGCTGAACAAAAATCTTTTTTTAAAGGAAGAATCCCATTATCTAGTCTTGATGCTAATATTGATTATTGTTATGAAACTGCCAAAACATTATATGGTATTTTAGGAGTCAAAGTATGGATAATGCGTGAAGAAAATTAAATTATTTTATATACGAAAGCATTATAAAAAACATTTTGTACCTTTTCCTTTTTTCTTTTTTACAATTGGTTTTTCATAAAAAACTATTTTTTTATGAAAAACTACATAGATTATAATCTTGGGTATTTTAAAATAGTATCCAATTCAGGCTATCTGACTAGGATTAAAGAAATATAAATGTTGGGACTAAATCCTGAATAACGTGAATAACGTTTATACTAAGGGCTTTGCCCTGTCGGCGAGCGCCAGGGCAAAGCCATGGGGCGAGCCCCAAATTAAGATAAATAATAAATCTTACCTACAAAAATTTATCATAATTGTAGATAAAAGGTTTTCGCAATCATTTATTTCTAAGGGCTCCGCCCTGTCGAAGAGCGTACTTCAGGGCTCTGCCCTGAAGTACGCGGTATTTTTTTGTTTAGGCGCTCCGCCTACTTTGCTTCGCTTAGGGGCTCGCCCCCTAAGCGAAGCCTTGCAAAAAAATATTGCGCCAGGGCAAAGATTTTCTTACCCTTTGGTCACACTTTTTTTGGACTACCTCCTGGTTCCACCCAGGAGGTAGTCCAAAAAAAGCAAAGGGACCAAAGGGGATAAGACAGAAAACCATGTGTCGTTCTTTCCGTGAGCCCTAAAAAAATGATAGAAGCAATAATATTAATTTATTTATTCATAATATTTTTTATTATGAATTCCTTACATTGTTATAAGTTATAATAGCAATATAAAAAAGTATTAAATCAAGTCTTCTCCCACGACCACGAAAAAAGGGAATCGCCCATTCTATGTGGCGATTCTCTTTTTTCTTCTATCAATTCCACATGAATGGGATCGGTAGAAGAGTCTTCGGTCGCAGACGGACAGTAAATGCTTTTTAAAAAATATTAAAATTCAATTTTTATGCATAAAGTTGGTCGACGAAAATCTTCAGTTGCTAATGTACAAGCTGTGTTAGGATCTGGAAAAATTTTAATTAATAAAAAATCAGAGTTTCTTTATTTTCAAAAACAATCATTGTTACTTTCAATTATTCATGCACCTTTACAAAAAATACAAGCTGAAAATAAATATGATTTTAATATAACAGTTACAGGAGGAGGAATTTTTTCACAAGCATATGCAATATGATTAGGAATAGCAAAAATATTAACTCACTTATCCGATTTTAAAACTTCCTCAAATGGTTTGCACAAACCAACAGAGCAAAATTCTCTTGCTCAAGATCAAAATCAATCTATAAATAATAGTGTTACAAATACGTTTTTAAGTATTGATAATGCTAAAGAAAATTGAATTATATTTAAACACGAACATTTTTTAACCAGAGATCCTAGAGTTAAAGAAAGAAGAAAATATGGTTTAAAAAAAGCTCGTAGAGCTAGTCAATTTTCTAAGCGTTAATTTGTTTATTTTTGGATCTAGTTTGCTGGTATAATAAATAACTCCTATGGGAGTAATAACTGTAAGGATTTTGTTTTAGCCTGCAAAAACTAACTACGAGCGAAAACCATTTTTGGCTACTTGACGACAGAATAGAGCCCTAGGCGAAGCCTTGCAAGCAAAATCAAGTGGGGCTTGCCTCCGGGGCTCTGCCCTGGTCTCGCCTGGAGGCGAGCCAGGGGAAAGCCCCGGAGGCAAGCCGACAGGGCGGAGCCCTGAGATCCGCAGTAATTTTTTGCAAGGCTTCGCTTAGGGGGTGAGCCCCTAAGCAAAGAAAAGCGTCATTTATAAAATAAATGACGCTTTCAATGGAAGGAGCATTTTTCGTTGAAAATGCTCCTTTCGTTTGTTCATTTTACACGATGGGCGAAGCCTTCAAAACAAGTTTAAAAATATTTCATTTCTATTGAAATGAAATATTTTTAATACACTAAATTTTTTGAATTTACATTTTATTTCTATAAAATCAAATTCTATGTTAGATTAGAATAATTAAATTTTCACGTCTTGCAGGAATTGAACCCGCGTCAAAAAGTTTGGAACTTTTAATTATAACCACTTAACTAAAGACGCACTAAATTAAAGCATATATCAATTGATATATGCTTTAATTTTTTTATTTTAGTATACTAAAATTAGAAAAAAAAGTCAAATAAAAAAGAACCAGAAAAATTAAAAATTTTTTCTTTTTGTATTGGCTTTATGGACAAAAAGAAGATATAATTGCTAGAATGTAAACTTAAATGATAATATTTTATCATGGAATCGCCAAGAAATGAAAAAGTTCTCTAAATTTGAAGCGAAAAGTTTTTGCTTTCACTCATTTTTACAAGTACTTTATTTTCATTTGGTTATAAAGACCAAGGGAATAAAAAAATTCTCTATCCGGAAGCAAAAGAAGCCCCGAAAAACTAGGAGCAAAAATTACAAGTAGAAACGGATCAAAAAATTATTTCATCAGGGCGGAGCCTTGAAAACAAAATATTGCCGTAGGGGCTTTCCCCTGGCTCGCCTCCAGGCGAGACCAGGGCAAAGATTTTTTTACCACGACCACGAAAAAAGGGAATCGCCACATAAAATGTGGCGATTCCCTTTTTTCGTGGTCGTGGGAGAAGACAGAAAACCATGTGGTCGTTCCTCCCGCCAGGGGGCTCGCCCCAATTTTTTTTTTATGAAATTTTTTTAGCGTCCATTTAATTTATTCCAGAATCTTTAAAAATTTTTGGGCTCAGTAGAACTCGAATCTACATTTTACACTTAGAAGGCGCTTATCTTATCCAATTGGATGATGAGCCCTTTTTTAATAAAAAATATAATATTTTATTAACATAAAATATTATATTTTTTATCAGGATATAATATATATACTAATAAAAAAATTTATAAAATGCAAGAAATTTTGAATTTTTTTATTTTTTTTCGGTTTATCTTTTTTTAAGCTTGCTTTTTTTATTTGTTATGAAACTCATTATTTTTTAAGCCCTGGTGGGATTTTGTCTCCTCCTAGCCACGAGGTTTTCTTTCCGAGGAATGCCCGAAGGCAAAAGAAGCCTTGTAAACCATTCCCTCTTCCTAAGATCTGCCAACACAGACTCACGGGGGATTTTTGCCCCCAAAAACATTTCGTCCTTCCCCGTTTCGTCTTTCATCCGAACGGGGAAAGACGAAACGGGGAAGGACGAAACGGGGGTAGACTAGAACAAAGTACAGAGAAAAACATTTAAAAAATTCACAGTTTTATGTGGTCACAATTATTACAGAACCAGTTCGATTATAACACTGATTTTTTTAATCATACTATTTCTCCGGTCGCAAAAAAATAAAAATTTTCTCTATAAAAAAAAATATGTAATAACTCTTGACAATTTTAATAATTATTAGATATATAAATATATTTAGATACTCAAAATTCTCTTTTTTTATCAAAAAAAAATGGGATGAAAAAATATTAAAATAATATATCAAAAATGGATCGTTAATTCAATTGGTAGAATAGTCGACTTTTAATCGATTTGTCGGGGTTCAAGTCCCCGACGATCCAAATATCTTGACAATGTATACGAAATTTTTTCTACTGTCCGTCTGCGATTATGACCTTACATGTTTTATTTTTGGGGTTTCTTTCAGAAGGACTATAAAAAATAAAATCTTGTAAACGCTTTCTAAAAACAATGAATCGTTAATTCAATTAGTAGAATAGTTAACTTTTAAAATTTGCAATGTTAGTATCACATTTTTGGTAAACCTTCTAAAATTTTTTCTAAAGGAAGTGTTTTTTTATATAATTTTGACTAGTGTTTTCTTCCAAAGACTCTGTGTGCGATAAGGTCGTGGGGTTTTTGTTTAAAAATTCAATCTTGCACTTTTTTGAGGCTCTCCCCCTGGCTCCGTCCTGAAAGAAGAAATAAATTTTGGTTTTTTTGTTTTCTATCCTTTCCTAGCTTTTGCCGCTAATGAATAAAAATCTGTTTGAATTCATGTTGTTCTTTCTAAATCAAAATTATAATTTGAAGAAACAAAATCTTGAGATTGAGAAATGTATTATTTTCTTCTTGAGTCGCGTTTCTCCATGTAATTGGCATGTTAAATTTTTTTTGTAAAGAATCATTTCAAGCCATTCATATAGAAATAGCCTTATCACTTGCTTTCGCTGGAAATGAAGCGTCTATCTTTGAAAAGTATTTTGAGCTGTATATGAAAAAATTTCTTTAGAATACTTGTCGTTTGACAAGCTTCCTTGTTTCTGAAATTCCAGACTCCTTTTTTTTAGAAAAAGTTGTCGTTTCAACTTTTTAACAGAATCAAAATTCGCTATATACTTTTGAGCCATAATTTCTTGATTTAAAGCAAAACTAATATTTCTTTTATCTAAAGTCTATCCCGTTCCGTCTGTCGCCTTCACGTTTCGTCTTTCCCCGTTCGGATGAAAGACGAAAAGGGGAAAGACTTCTGGGGATAGGCGCAATGTTGGGAATTTTCATTGAAACTACCGGATTTCTAGATGCATTTTTTGTTTGCAAGGCTTTGCCTAGGGGGCCAGCATACTTCACTTGATTTTGGGGGCTCCGCCCAAATATTGCCCCTAAGCAAAGCTAAGTGGGCGAAGCCCCAAAAGAAAAAAGATAAATCTGTAAAATTAGATAGAACAGTTTTCCTTTCTAATAATAATACTTTTGCTGCGACTTGATATTTTATTGTTTTTGATATAGAAGTAACCTCAAAATCTAACATTTTTCCAATGTTAACTTTTTCAGTGTTTTTAAACGCTTTTGTTACTTTTGGTTCTAAAGTTCGGATAATAAAGTCTATGATGCTACATGGCTCAATTTCTTCATTTAGGCAACTAATTTGATAACAAAAAATTGGAATAAATTGAAAATAATTATCAAGAATTTGCTGGTGAGATAAATTTTTTTCTTTTTTTATAACAATTTTAAAGATTTTTATATGACTACCCACAGAATTTTTAAAAGTCTTGATTTCAAGTAAACCAGTATGGTCTTTAAAATCTTTTGTAGCACCACTTTTTCACACTCTACCCCTAATTTGTTTCGGGGCTCGCTGCGAGCTGCTCGCCCACCTGATGGAGGGAACGGTTTTCAACCTTTCTTTTTTTATTTGATTAGTTCTTCTTTCAGGGCTCCTTAGAGCTCCAGGTCAAAGCCAGGGGGCTCGCTGCGAGCAGCTCGCCCCAAATTTTTAATTTTGTTTCCTTGGCTTTGACCAACAAGGGCGGAGCCCTGAAATTGGTTCTAAATTTTCAATTGAATCTATAGGAACTGGTCCTACAGTTTTAGCTGAGATTTGTAAAACTTTTTCATTTCTTGACGATTCCATGATAAAATATTATTTGTTATTTTATATTTTATAAATCTATTTTGCCAATTTTTATAAAAATTGGCAAAATAGAGTTCTGATTATTTTTTTGGTGGCTCTAAGGAGCCCTGATAAAATAAAATATCCCTTTGTCATCCCGCTCATAAAAAAATGTAATTGGATTGTTAATTCAATGGGTAGAATAGTCGACTTTTAATCGATTCGTTTTTGGGTTCAAGTCCCAAGCAATCCAAAACCGTTCTTACTTACCTGCTACAAAACAAGTGGGAGATCATGTTTAAAAATTTTTTTTTGGACTGAAAAAAAAGACAATGGATAATTCGTGAGTCCAGTTAATAAGAAATAAATTAAGTGGGGATTTGAGGTAATTCCATTTTTAATTGCTACGAAAGGGAGTTTTATCCAAAAACCATTTTTTTAATCACGAAAAGGCATTTGGAAAGCTTTCAATAAAGCAAATGCTTCATTATCGGTTTTTGCAGTTGTAACAATCGTTATTTGTAATCCAGAGCTACCACTTTCAATATTTTCATAACTCATCTCAGGAAACATTAAACATTCGCTTAAACCCATAGAAAAACTTCCTCTTCCATCAAAACTTTTATTATTTAATCCATTAAAATCACGAATTCTAGGTAATGCTAAATTAATAAGTCTATCCAAAAATGCAAACATTCGATTTTTTCACAGAGTAATTGCAATTCCAACCGGCATATTTTTTCTTAATTTAAAGGTTGCAATTGATTTTTTTGAGTTTGTTACAACTCCTTTTTGCGCTGTCAAATTTGCTAATTCATTTAACGAAGCATCAATTAAACGTTGATTTTGATTTGTAGCTCCAATACCTCTATGGACAACTATTTTTTCAAGTTTTGGAATTGCATGAAAATTGGAATAACCTAATTGTTCTTTTAATTGAGGAACAATAGATTCTTTATAAAACGATTGTAGACGATGATTCATAAATTTTATATTTTTTTTATCAAGATACTTTTTCTTAATCTTGCTTGGGGCGTACGAATTCTTATAATCTGTGTAGTTCTCAGTTTTCTTAAATTTTATAAAGTCCAAAAGACACTCTTTTAGAGTTTCTGATCCCCGGGCTGTCTTTCCCCCTGTTGGTATTTATTCTTTGAATAAAAAGAATCGCAGACGGACAGTTTATTTCATAACTAAAATTTATTTCCCCAGTAGATATTTTTTTATGAAAATTCATATAAAAAAATTTTTTCAAGGCGAAGAAAAAACAGAATCACCCATTTTATATACCGATTCCATTTTTTGGTGGTTTTCGCTTGGAAAACTTCTAGCATCTACTCCCCATTTTTTTAAATGAGGAGTAGATGCTTGCCAATCGAACCAAGCATGCAAAAATTTTTTATTCTCGTTGGAGCAATAATTCTTTGCAGGGCTCGCCCCGCTGGTTACCCAACGAGGCAGCACGCAAAAAATGACTCTTGCCGAGTAAAGCAAAGAATTACTGCGTATTTCAGGACTCCTCGCGGAACCAGGCACTTGTTTTTGCAAGCAAAAACAAGTGCCTCCTAGCGAAAAGAACGAAAAATGGTTTTGAAAATCCGGAAGAACATCCTAAAGATTCATTTTATGTGATCCGGGATTTTCAAAACCATCTTTCGTTCTTTTCGCCAACAGGGTTTCAACCATGTGTTGTTTCCCCCTCTCCCTCCATAGAGGGAGAGGGGGGGGGGAAGCCCAAAAAATAATTTAAAGAATTTCAGAAGCTAATGAAATTATTTTGGTAAAACCTAATCCTCTTAATTCTTTTGGAATAGCACCAAATATTCAACTTCCACGTGGATTTCCGCTTTCTTTTTGAATAATAACTCCAGCATTATCTTGAAATCGAATCCAAGTTCCATTTCAATTTATTCCTTTTTTTGTTCTAACTACAACAGCTGTAACAATATCAGCTTTTTTTATTGACATATTGGGTAATGCCTCTTTAACAACAGCGATAACTTTATCACCAATATTTGCAACTTGAGAATTTAATACGTGTATGATTTTTATTTCACGTGCGCCTGTATTATCAGCAACTTTTAAATAACTTTGTTCTATGATCATACTAAAAATTTTATTATTTTTTTGGGGCTAAAATACATACTTTTGTAGCGATAGGTTTTTTTTTATCAATGTTTCGAGATAAAATTGTTTATTTTCAGGGCGGAGCCCTTGTTGGCCGAAACCAGGGGGCGAGCCCCAAATAATAGACGATCGAAATAAACTCGGTAAGCGTCTTCCACGCATTTTAATTGGTGGAGGACAATCGGCTGGGCCTATCCTGCAAAAACAAAAATTCGCAGAAGACCTTTGTCGATAATGTAAAGCATCTACTATCTATTTTGTCATGACTCGTCTCAGGGTATTTAGAAACATGCGTCGCTTTGCATGACTCTAAGATTGTATTTTATTTATAATAATTATTTTCTTTAGGTTTTTTATACATCATTCCATTCTATTTTTAACCGTTGTAAGGGCTCCGCCCTGTCGGCGAGCGTACTTCACTTGATTTTGCTTGCAAAATCAAGTGAAGTCCGCGGTATTTTTTTGTAAACAAAAAAATATTGCGCCAGGGCAAAGCCAGGGGGCTCGCCCCAAAAAAATTAGAAAGAAACCGATTCGTAAATACAAGTCAAAACATAAGACAAAATTTTATTCAAAACTTTTCTATAATTATAAAAGAACCTAAATCAACATTTTTTTCGAAACATTTTTCTTTGAAGTATTTCATTTCCCACGTTCTGCCTAAAAGTAGCTTTTAGGCAGAACGTGGGAAATGAAACAAAGATTTAAGAACAAGAAAATCCTAAACTCTTTATTTGTGTTGACTACAGCTTGCTTATTGCTTTTTTCACCATTGCAATCGATCTGTGTAAGATAAAATCTATCCATTTTTCTAATTTTTTTGATTTATGGGGTTTGTCATGACCAGTACTGTCTGAGAACCATACAAAGATTCAACGCATATTTATCTTTTGTGGCAAGCCAAAAAAAGATAAACAGTCTCAAGGAGCCCTGAAAATTTTGTGGGCAAGTATCCACTTTGTTTTATCGGAAAGTCATGATAGTGGCTACGGTAAGTTTTTGCAGGGCTCGCTCCGTCGGTTACCCAACGAGGCCGTACGCAAAAAATGTGGATCTCAGGGCTCCTTTTTCCTCCGGGCAGAGCCAGAGGGCAAGCCCCACTTGGATTTGCAAGCAAATCCAAGTGAGATATGCCTACCGAGTGAAGTTAAATTGAAATTTTACAATTGTCGAGCAAAATGCTCTATGACATAAAGAATTCGCAACTCAAGGTTATCATAATATTGTATAATAACAGGATCTTTTAATGAAATTTCTTGACAAATTGTTCCAATATGACGATTTTCATCCCATAATAAATAATTTGGAAGTTTTTCTTGATTACTTTTTTTTTCTTCTAACCTAGGAAGGTTGGAAGAAAATAGAATTTCATCATTTATTTTACATTCATAACTAGGAATGGTAACTTTTTTTTTATTAATTTGAAAGTGTCCATGCGTGATCAATTGTCTTGCAGCATTAATAGTAGGTGCAAGTTTTAAACGAAAAACAATATTATCAAAACGAGATTCTAATAATTTTATTAAAATTTCTCCTGTCGGCCCAGCAGTTTTTTGAGCACGTTTAACATAGTTTAAAAACTGGTGATTTGTTAAACAAAAATTAAAACGTAATTTTTGTTTTTCAATTAATCGAATTGAGTACAATGATTGTTTTTTTGGACGTTTTTTTTTTTCGTTCTCTTTATCTCTTTTTTTCATCGGGTTTTTTCTCGTTAATCCAGGTAATTCTTTTAAATCTAAACGACGTAAAATTTTTACTTTTGGACCAGTATATCGCATAATAGTTTTTTATCATTTTTTTTTTATAAACCTTATCTTAAGGTTTAAAAGTTAGGTATTTTTCTCGATTATTGTCTACGTCAATCATTAAAATTTATCTTTTATTTTTACTGTGAATAACAGGTATTCGCAGGGCTTATCCCGTCGGTTACCCAACGAGGCAGCACGCAAAAAATGTGGATCTCAGGGCTCCTTTTGCCTTCGGACAGGGCCTGCCGAGTGTAAACAAAGATTTATCTTGTCCCTCATTAACTAATTGATAAGCGAATGTTCGCATTTTTACTTACAAATTCGAGAAATATTGACCTCTTTTTTCCCTGTTCGTCTTTTTATTTTCATAAATTTGGGCTTCTTCAGATGATTCCATGAAATTTAATCGCTGGCCAAGACTTCGCAAAGATTTTTTTTGTGGCTCGCAAATGAGACCAAAGACCCCCCTACCGATCACATTTATGTGAAGAGGGTTTTAGGAGAAGATTGTCGGACAAGACTTTTTTTTTCAAGATTTTGCGCGGTCGGCTACTATGTTTCGTTCCAAAAAACAATCAAATCTTTTGCATAGCGTTAGGCTTTCACAAACTTCAGTCGAAAACCGGAGGATGGAGACGAAAACCTAATAATGTTTCTACCTGTGTTGGCCCACAAAAAAAGTCTTGTCATGACAAGCATTCACCACCCATTTTTTTAATATGCTAGCGGTAGTCCACAAAATGGGTAATGAATCGTGATATGGCGAATCATACAAAAATTTTTTCCTTTCGAAAAACTACGCGGTCTTTCTTCCCTCTCCTTGGCTCTAAGCTCTAAAAAGCTTGGAGAGGAGGCAAGTTAAAAAGCCTATAAAAATCCGTAAGCCTCATTTTTTTCTATTCTTTTATTTTCCATTGTCCTCTTTCAGATGGTTTTATTAGGTCGAGCTCCCTAGGGGCAGGAACGGGTTTTCCGTCTTCTCCCACGACACCTCTACCGATCCCATTCATGTGGAATCGGTCGAGGTGTCTTTGGTCGCACTTTTTTTGAAGACCAGGAGGTCGTCCAAGGCTTCGCTCAGGGGGGGAGCCCCTAAGCGAAGCGAAATGGGCGGAGCCCCCAAAAAAAGCAAAGGGACCCCTTTACCGATTTTACATGAATGGGATCGGTAGAGGGGTCTTCGGTATTTATTCTTTTTATTCAAAGGCGATAGGTTTTCGCCTTTGAATAAAAAGAATCGCAGACGGACAGTAGGAAAGATAAAGGCAATAAAAATTAATAGGGTCACAACAGAGGTTTATTGTTCTTACGAGAGTGACTCTTATATAAAACGAGTATGTTTAAGAAGGTAATAAATCTAAAAAGCATAGATACTATTTTTTACTTATGAGTATAACAAATTATATTCATGCGATTTATAAAATTAATCATGGATTTATAAATTCAGGGCGAGCCCTGAAGTATGCTCGCCCCTTGGATTTGATCTTGCAAGGCTTCGCTTAGGGGGCGAGCATACTTCACTTGATTTTGCTTGCAAAATCAAGTGAAGTATGCTCGCCCCCTAAGCGAAGCGAAGTGGGCGGAGCCCCCAAAAAAATATTGCTCCCGAGTGGGGCGCGCCTCAATAATAAAGATTTATTCTATCTATTAAAAAACCGTCTAATTGTGTTGACAAATTATTTTTTTAAAGCTTTGTTTTTAATTGAAAATCGCCTCATATCAAATTAAATAAAAATTTAATTATTTAAAAAACGTCGTACAATACGACCTCACTTTAAATCGTAAGGAGAAATCTCAACTAACACTTTATCGCCTAATATAATTCAAATAAAATTTTTTCTTATTTTTCCTGAAACATGAGCTAGTACAAGAAAACCATTATCAAGTTTAACTTTAAACATTCCATTTGATAAAACTTGAATAATAGATCCTTCCATCTCAATTAAATTATTCTTCATTTACTTTTACATATATTTCTATTTTTAAAATTTTTTCGTTTTTTTGGGGGGTCCGCCCACTTCGCTTCGCTTAGGGGGCAAGCCCCACTTGATTTTGCTTGCAAGGCTTCGTCTAGGGGCGAGCATACTTCACTTGATTTTGCTTGCAAGGCTTTGCTTAGGGGGCGAGCCCCTAAGCAAAGCCTTGCAAGCAAAATCAAGTGAAGTCCGCGGTATTTTTTTGCAAGGCTTCGCCTAGGGGGCGAGCCCCTAAGCGAAGCAAAGTGGGCGGAGCGCCTAAACAAAAAAATATTGCCCCTAAGCAAGGCGAAGTGGGGGGAGATCCCAAAATCAAGTGAAGTATGCTCGCCCCCTAAGCGAAGCCTTGGTGTTTAACGATTTAAGACTTTTTTTTGGATCTTTGTTTTTAAATTTATTTTGTCACAGCGCATTTGGTATCTCGAAATTTACATGCTTTTTTTCCTGTTCTATTTTTGAGCGATAGATCATTGTCTTTTTTAATGAAACCGTGAATTGTTACTTTTATAGAACCATCGGATGCAATCCGATGAAAAAACCCCATGTCTTGAAAGATGCTTGTTTCTACGTGAAGATGAGTCTTTATGAACAGTAAAACGAGCGGATGAAATTTAAGTTAAAATTCATTAAATTATTATCGCTAAGAAAATTTTCAAAAAAATGTTAATACAAATTTTTCATGAACAAAAAGGCTCTTGGATTTCCATTCAAGCCACCATTTGCAAGCAAATCCAAGTGAGATATGCTTGCCGAGTGAAGCAAAAATGTTTTCGCCCTAACGCTTTGACAAGGGATTTTCTGTACGACTTCCTTGCGGTCTTTACCCTCACATAAATGGGTAAGAGAGGGATCTTCCTACCAAATTTCTAATAATATTTCACCCCCTATTTTTTTATCACGTGCTTCTTTATCTGTAACAATACCGAAACTTGTTGATACAATAAAAATACCTAACCCACCTAATGATTGGGGAATTGGACTTTGTGAATACCATCTTAAACTTGGTTTACTAATTCTTTTTATAGCATGAATCATTGGTTTTTTTTCGCGACCAACATATTTTAAAGCTAAAATAATAACTTTTTGAGACTCTTTACTTGGTTTCATCGTGTAATTTGAAGACGAAGTGGATAAAGATTCTTCCTGATTTTTTTTTGTTGATTTTAAATCGTATGCTAATGATGAATTATTATTATTTTTAGCATATTTCCTTGAAGAGACTAATTTTTCGTTTTTCTGAAATTCGCTCATCTGTTTTTCTTTAAGAGAAGTTTTCGACAAGTCAAAATTTTCTGAAAATTTTTTTGAATTATCAAGTGATGTATCATCAAAATGATTCTCAGAAAATTTTGACTTTTCTTGGAGCTCGCTTCCTGACTTTGTTCTGGAGCTCAAGGAGCCCTGAAAATAATTTTGGGAGCCTTGATTCATTTTATTTGTTGTAGTCACACAATGAATAAAACCTTCTTTTGCTAAAATTTTAGCAATAATTTCATTATTTTTTGTATAAGGTAATGTAACTAATGAATTTTTGATGGTAATAGCATTTCAAATAATTGTTGCCATATCACTTATTGAATCTATAGTCATATTTTTTTTTCTTTTTTTTTTTGGGGGCCCCGTCCACCATGTAGAATGAACTTCGTTTAGGGGCAAGCCTTGGGGCTTGCCCCTAGTTTTGAGGAGACTGGCTCCTCGGAGCCCTGGACATGGTTTTAAGAACGGAACCCTGTCAGTAAGTCTGTTTCTCTCTATTCTCGCCCCATCATAGGGAGCATGGGAGTTTAAGCATTTTTTGGGGCTCGCCCCTGGCTCTGCTCTGAAAATAAACGAAAAACCGCTTTGCGATCAATCTTTTTCTTGTTCTAGGTTTAACCATGAAACAATAGGTTTTTTATTATATTTTTTTTAGCTTATGCATTCTGACTTTTCTAAGAATGATAAACAATATTCAGGGCCTCTTGAGCACCACCAATCAAAGGTAAATTTTTGCAAGCGAAAATCTATCGCCTGGTTCTCTTTCTTTAAAACATAAACCATTCAAATGGTTTTGAGTAATAGTCCCTCTGGGGATTATAAATTCTACGTTTTGGGGCTAGCCCCCTAGTGGTAGTAACGACCACATGATTTTCTGTCTTCTCCCACGACCCCTCTACCGATCTCATTCATGTGGGATCGGTAGAGGAGTCGTGGTAAGAAAATCTTTGCCCTGGTCTCGCCTGGAGGCGAGCCAGGGGAAAGCCCCTGCGGCACTATTTTTTTGTTTGGGCGGAGACCTGTGGCGTCTAGCCCCCAAAATCAAGTGAAGTATACTCGCCGACAGGGCTCCGCCCTGAAAACGGAAGTTAAAAGAGAAAAAGATTTATGCTCTAGAGCAAGTCCTAAATAAATAATAACCAAAATTATGATTTGGAATCATGAATAGAAACAAAGCGAGTTTTAATAGGTAATTTTGATGAAGCAATACGAAAAGCCTCACGAGCTCTACTTTCAGTTAAACCAGTAATTTCAAATAAAATTTTTTCTGGTCTAGTCGGAAATACCCAATATTCAACACTTCCTTTACCAGTTCCCATACGACTTTCTGCAGGTCGAAAAGTGACTGGTTTGTCTGGAAAAATGCGTATCCATAGTTTTCCAGTTCTTCGAACATATCTAATTAAAACTCGACGACATGCTTCAATTTGTCGTGAAGTGATCCAACTTGGTTCCAATGCTTTTATTCCAAAAATTCCAAAACTAATAGTGTTTCCTCGAACTGCTTTTCCTTTCATTCTTCCTCTGAATGATTTTCAATATTTCGTCCGTTTAGGTAATAACATAAAATTTTTTTTTTTTTTAAGCTTAGGTCGAGATGCTTTTCCATGTCAATTTTTGCCTTGTTGTTAAAAAGCAATTTCAAAGTGTAGCTCTAACAGCGAGACTGTTTTAATTTCTTTGCAAGGCCCGTCCAGTAGGTTACCCTACGAGTCCTGCCGAGTGAAGCAAAGAATTACCGCGTATTTCATGAAGTTAGGGGGCAAGCCCCAAGATAAAGATTTTAGGTATTATTTAATTCTGAGTCCACGTTTCCACGTTTTCGAAAACGTGGACTCAAAAACAACTAAGGTCTCGACGATTTATTTATTTTTTAGAACAATAGATGCAATAGATGCAATAGGTTTTAACTTTTTTCAGGGCTCGGTTTTCTCGGCGTTTGCCTAACTCTTCCACAGTATGGGTCTTGTCATGACGCTCCAAAATCCTCCTCTTTCATCTTGTTAGGACTTGTCTCTTGTTTGAAGGAACGACACATGATTTTTAATTTTTGCACCCACCCCGTCAATCAAGAGAAAGCTCTTTTTATATAAAAAGAGCTTTCTCTTGATTGACGGGGTGGGCGCAAAAACCAGGAAGCTGGATTTTATCTCCAAAGAACGAAAAGATAAAACCATGTGGTCTTTCCTCCCAGCGAGCCAAATGAATTGGTGCGAATGAGTAAATCTTCGAAAAAAATGATTCAAATACCCTTTTGTCCCCTATTATTTTTTACAAGGTTTAGCTTAGGGGGCGAGCCCCTAAGCGAAGTTCCTTTTACACGGTGGGCGGAGCCCACAAAAAATTTCGGCACACTCTCTCGAAAAAACAAAACAGGGCTTCTACCTATTCTTTCTTTGGCTAATGTATTGGTCAGAGAAAAAACTGTGGGCTAGAGGAGAAATTTTACAAAATCAAAATGGAAAGTCCAAATAATATCGTTATACCTTCTCGTCACGAATTCCTATGGGAATTCTTGCCAAGTATTTTTTCCATCATATATTGTTATCTTTCAGACCTGATAAAAAAAATTTTTAAAGTCCAAAAAAACACCACGGAAAAACGGAATCGCCCATATAATGGGCGATTCCGTTTTTCCGTGGTGTTTTTTTGGATCCTGTCTTTTCCATGTCGGTATTTATTCTTTTTGTTCAAAGACTCTTGAACCTTGAGATCAAGCTGAGCCTTTGAACAAAAAGAATTATAGACGGAAAAAATTTAAATTATTTCCAGGACGATTCCAGCTCCTACTGTTCGTTTTCCTTCACGAATAGCAAAACGCATACCTACTTCAATCGCAACCGGATAAATTAATTCAATTTCCATTTTAACTCGATCTCCAGGCATAATCATTTGCATCGGTGAATCATCATCTGTACAGAAATTAGATATTTTTCCTGTTATGTCCGACGTTCTGGCATAAATCTGTGGTGAGTACCCAGGTGTCATTGGAGTGTGTCTACCGCCTTCTGCCTGAGTTAATACATACACTTGTGCACAAAAAGCTTTGTGTGCTTTTAAACTCCCAGGTTTTGCTAATACCATACCGCGCTGAATTTCATTTTTACCAATACCACGTAATAAAACTCCAACATTATCACCAGCTAATGTTTCGTCTAATGATTTTTGAAACATTTCAAGTCCAGTAACGGTAGTGCTTCGCGTATCTTTTAAACCAATAATTTCGATATTATCTCCAATTTTTAATTGTCCTCTTTCTACACGACCAGTCGCAACAGTTCCTCGTCCAGTAATAGTTAAAACATCTTCCACTGCCATTAAAAAAGGTTTGTCGGTTTGTCTTTCTGGAGTTGGAATATAGTTATCAACAGACTCCATTAATTGATAGACCTTATCTACCCATTTGTTATCACCAGGCTCTATTTTTGGATTTTCTAATAAAGCTTGTAAAGCTAATAATGCACTTCCAGAAATAATAGGAACTTCATCCCCTGGGAAATCATATTGTCCTAAAGTTTCTCGCACTTCTAATTCCACTAATTCAATTAATTCTGGATCATCAACTTGATCTTCTTTATTTAAAAAGCATACAATACAAGGCACTCCAACTTGTTTTGCTAATAATAAATGTTCTTTTGTTTGTGGCATTGGTCCATCTGCTCCTGAAACTACTAGAATAGCTCCATCCATTTGTGCAGCTCCTGTAATCATATTTTTAACGTAATCGGCATGCCCAGGACAATCTACATGTGCATAATGACGATTAATAGTTTCATATTCAACCAGCAAATTTTCCTATATAAACTAGGAAAGGCTGGACTATATCATCATCAATATTTAATTGATGCATATTGTATTATTAGTCTCTGAACGAATCAAATAAAATTTGGTATCGCTGCCTATAATTTTCTAAGGGCGGAGCCATGGGGCGAGCCTCAAATTTTAGGCAATTTTTTATGTTTTCCTATATTCTTTTTCTAAATTTAGGGCACTTTTTTAAAAATGCGCGGTATTAATAGTAATCCCACGTGCTTTTTCTTCGGGCGCAGAATCAATTTGATTATAATCGCGAATACGAGCCAATCCTTTTGCAGATAAAGCCATTGTTATTGCGGCTGTAAGTGTTGTTTTTCCATGGTCAACATGACCAATTGTACCTATATTAACATGAGGTTTTTTTCTTTCAAATTTTGAACGTCCCATAAATTATTTTTTTTTTTTTTTTAAATCACGAAAAAACAGAATCGTCCATTTAATGGGGACGCGGTATTTTTTCCATGGTTTTCGTAAACTAACCACGACCTTTACCTTTTGCCTCAAGGCAAGCATCTTCCACCCATTTTTAAGAGCCTGAAAATAGGTAAAGGATGTTTGCCGTTTAGTTTACTTTTTAACGAAAGTTTTCGCAGTCGAAGATTTATCGTACTGTACGTCTGCAACCGATAGACGAAGCTCAAGGAGCAAACTTCCAAAAAAACACCCGATCTAGTCGAATAGAGACCAGGTAGAGTGTTTTTTGGGGGCTCTGAGCCACAGGGCTCCGCCCACCGTGTAAAATGAACAAACGAAAGGAGCATTTTGAACGGAAAATGCTCCTTCCATTGAAAGCGTCATTTATCAACTAGCCCGTAAGGGTTTATAAATGACGCTTTTCTTCGCTTAGGGGGCGAGCAAAATCAAGTGAAGTATGCTCGCCCCCTAAGCGAAGCCTTGCAAGCAAAATCAAGTGAAGTATGCTTGCCCCCTGGATTAGGTCTTGGACTTATGTTTTTCTTTTGTAGCGAAGATCCAGCATCTGACCCCATTTATGTGGGAAAAAGAACCACATGGTTTTATTTCCTCTTTCCTCGTAACTGAAATAGCGTCCGGAGGAACGGATATGTAAACTGAACTCAGGGCTCTTTAGAGCCAGGGGGCGAGCCCTAAAAAAGAATTATGAATACATATTACTAGAAAAAAAAATTTTTAATGATGAAATTAAGAAAACAATTTACGTAACTCGCTTGCTAGGCTAAAAAATAGAATAAAAATTTAATTCAAATGGCAAACGGATATGTAAAATGAACTCAGGGCTCCTTCGCGATAGGGGGCTCGCCCCAAAAAAATGATAAAATCGTAAATTGATTGTTAATTTTTTATGCATTATAAAAAAATTTTCTCATTTTTTTTCAATTTTAAACCATTTATTTTTAAGATAATTTTATAATTTTTTTCAGGGGTTTAAGAGGGCTTCAAAGCAAAAATTTGACGAATGTTTCTTTTATTTTGAGGCTCGTTGAAATTATTTTTCCAAAATTTTGGTGGGGCTTCGCCCTAGATTTTTCTCCGCCCCGAAAAAACCGACCATAAATGGTTGGTGGAGGGGTAGAACAAAATGCAGATTTTTTTCGGCAAACCTGTTTCTCTTTTTTTAAAACATAAACCATTTAAATGGTTTTTAGTAATAGCCCCTCTGGGAAGCTCTAAATTCTCCGCTTTGGGGCGCGCCCCACTAGGCAAGCTCGTGAGCTTGCCGACAGGGCTCGCCCTGAGTAAATTGGAAATTTCCTTTAACCAAAGTTAAAAGAGAAACATGCGTTGAATCTTTGCATGCAAAGATTTTCTAATCCAAAATTCTGAAACTTTTTTGGGAACGTTGTAAATTATAATTGCCTTATGTGTATATGTAAATTTTATTTTTAACAGTACAGATTCTATCGAAGATTTCGTGATAAATTAAATTTAAATATGTTTTTTTTTAATTTGTTTGTCAAATTTAACATATAAATTTTTTTAAAACAAAAATATTATTTTTTATTTTTCTTTTTTTTTCAGGGCTTTCTTGAGTATAGTTATAGGATTTCTTTTTCTCTACCATTTCTTTACCAAAGCAAAAAAGTGTAGCTCGAGAAGGAAATTTTTGAAAAGCGTAAAAAAAAATTAAACATTTTTTGGGGGCTCCGCCCACTGTGTAAAATGAACAAACGAAAGGAGCATTTTCAACGGAAAATTTCCATTGAAAGCGTCATTTATCAACTAGCCCGTAAGGGTTTATAAATGACGCTTTTCTTCGCTTAAGGGTGAGCCCCCTAAGCGAAGCCTTGGGCAAAGATCCCCCCGTTCATATGGTTCGATGGGGGGATCGTGAGAGGGTTTTCTCTAAAACCCTCCCACAAATTATTGTCTGGAGGTGATAGGTTTTCGCTTGCGAAAACCTACCGCGACATCCTCTGATTTTTTTACAAAAAATCAAAGGGTACGACAGAGCTCTGCCCTGATTAATAAATTGAATCAGAAGAAGTTGTGGCTCAAAATCTTTGTCGTCATAAATCTTTTTCTCTTTTAACTTAGGTCTTCTCTCTTGGGTCGAAAACCGTTAATTAACGGGTTCAAAACCATTTGGTTTATGTTCTAAAGAAAGAGAAACAGGCAAAAATATTCATAACTGTCGGTCAAAGACCTACAGGCAAGAAGACTTGGGTAGTTATTATTATATCTTCTCCTTTTATTTTTCTATTTTTCTGGCATAATTTTACCCCTTGGGGGATTTGAACCCCCGTGATATCCGTGAAAAGGATATATCCTTGGCCTCTAGATGAAAGGGGCATTAATTTAAAAATAAATTCATTAAGTCTTCAGTCGTAGACGGACAGTTTAAAGAATTATTTGCGGCTCAAGGAGCCGCAAAAAAAAGCAGTTTCAAGGTTTTTTTGTATATAAAGACAATAAATAAAATTTATGAAAAAAATTTTAAATTCTTGTTTTTTTTATTTATAGTTTTAACTAAAAATTTCAATTATGTCAAATATATAAAAAATAAAAATAAAAAAGTCTTAAATTTAGTAAAATATATTTTAATTTATTAGTGTCTTTATTCAAAATTCTTTGCCCAAGGCGAAGCCTTGGGGGCGAAGTTCATGTTACACGGTGGGCGGAGCCCTGTGGCTCAGAGCCCCCAGAATCTGTGTTATTTTTTGTCAGCACTACAACCTATATAGGCAAGTCTATTTATCTGTTTCTCGTAGCTAAATAGGCTCTTCTCCTGGGCTCCAAGCTCTTAAAAATTTAGAGCACCTGAAAGCAAGGCTTTTAACATGATTATATAGAGTAAAGGGTCCCAAAATAATTTATTTATAGGATAATTTTAGAAAATTTTTTTATACAAGTCTTTTCCCACGACCACGAAAAAAGGGAATCGCCACCTAGAATGATTCTCTTTTTTCTTCTACCGATTCCACATGAATGGGTCTTCGTTCACAGATGGACAGTGTAGTTATATTGGGCACTCATTACATCTTTTTGATTGACTCATTCGGAGCTAAAAAATCTTAAAATTATGGAAAAAAATGGTGCTTATTATTCTTGAATCGTAAAAGCGGCTAATGCATTAAATAAATCTCGAAAGGTTGTGAAAAAAAAAATGATTTAGTGACAATTACAAAATTCTGAATAAACCACTTAATTATTCAAGATTTTATGAACAATATAAAAATTATCGCGGTAAAATTAAATTTTTTTAAAAAAAAAAAAAAAAAACCTGAGAATAGAGATAAAACTTAAAAATAAATTCAAGGACAAAAAAAAATTTAATTTTACAAACTAATTTATTTTTTTGTTTTAATTTAAATTAATTTTTTATTTATTTAATAAAATTTAGATTTCAGGGCTCCGCCCTGTCGGCGAGCATATTTAACTTGATTTTGTGGGCTCCCCCCACTGTGTAAAATGAGCTTTGCTTAGGGGCAATATTTAGGCGCTCCGCCCACTTCGCTTCGCTTAGGGGCGATATTTTTTTGCAAGGCTTCGCTTAGGGGCTCGCCCCCTAAGCGAAGCCTTGCAAAAAAATACCGCGGACTTCAGGGCGGAGCCCTGTCGGCCTGCCTCCGCGCAGAGCCAGGGGGCAAGCCCCACTTGATTTAGGGGGGAGCCCCCTAAATCAAGTGAAGTATGATAGCCCCCTGGATTTGGTCTTGAAAAAAAATATTGCCGCAGGGCGGAGCCAGGGGGCGAGCTCCAAAATTAAACTTTTGATAATAAATGGTCTCTTTGTAATGGACGCGTAATTAAGGCAAGTAATTCTTTCGCGTTTGTAAATCCATGTATTTGACCAAAAACTACTTGTGTAGACCAGAAACAATTAATTCCTCGATATTGCAGTGGATTACTTACTGCAAGTCCAGTAATTACAAGATCTGGGTTTAGACTTCGAATTCGTTGTAATTGAAAAAGATTATCTGGTTTTTCAACAATACGTGGAATTGGAACATTCATTTCTAAACAAGTTTTTTCTAAAAGTTCTAGTTCAGCTGCTTGGAAACGACGATCAAGATATGGAATTCCAATTTCATAAACAATCATTCCAGCTCGTATGAGAAATCGTGCTAAAGAAATTTCTAAAAGATTATCTCCCATGAAAAAAACCGATTTACCACGAATTAAATTTAAATAAGTACTTTGTACACTATCCCATATTTTTTGTTCTCATTCTTCTAATCCTTTAACTTCAATTCCTAAGACAGATCCTATTTTTTCAATCCAAGCTCGTGTTCCATCTCATGAGATTAATGTATAAATACATATCATGGACTATTTCATCATTAATTTCTTAAGGCTCTAGGAGCCCTAGGGCAAAAAACCCTCAAAATTAATGTCAAATTATAAGTCTCTAAACGATTATTTCGCTGCAAATTATCATCAATCTATTTATGTTTTTTGTTTTGGACTCCATCTAGAATTTTTGGTGGGCGGAGCCACCAAAAACAGTATTTTTTTTTTCGCATTTTGCGCAAAAAAACGTGAGGAAAACAAAAAACTAATTATGATTTCTTGCAATTTATTTGATTTGGGGCTCATTTTTCGCTTACCCACTTGTTGAGAGATCGTGGTTTTCTGGCAGGGCTTCGAGGATTACATATGGTCGTTCCTCTCGCCAGGGCGAAAGAGCGTATTTTTTTGTAAAATACGGGGCATCTTTTTCTATACCCCAATTGGGAATGGAGCACTAATCAAACGACATTTTCTTCGACGCATTAAAGTAGTTGCAGTTCTACTTAAAAAAGGATTTACTCCACAAACATAAACTCCTTCTCCAAGAGCTGGTAATTCTTCATAACGTTGTGAAGGTAACCAACCAGATACATGAATCCCTTGTTTTTTTAATTCTAAATTTAACTGAGTTTCAACAGTACTGGGAACAGATCCAAATAGCACTAATTTAGGAGATATTCTTTTTTGTTTGTTTAAATGTTCTTCACCATTTTTATTCGATTTTGTAACTGCTGAAAAATTTTCTGAATGTGGAATAGTATTTTCTTGTGGCATTTTTAAAATTTCTTGACTTGATGTATCAGGAAGATTAAGAGATGGACAACGATAAGCCATAGCTGCTAAAACAGTATCTTCTCCTTGCGTAAAAGCATAATCTAATCCATTTGCACGAGCAACAATGATAGGAATTTGAATTTCATTTTCAATCTTTGGTGCCATACCTTCTAAATCCATTTTAATAATTTCAGTTGTACAAGTTCCAATCCATACTATTAAACTGGGATTTCGATCTTGTCGAATTTGTAAACATAAACGTTTTAATTCTTTATAGTCATTTAATTTTGCTGCAATATCACTTTCTTCTAATTCTGCCATAGCGTATCTAGGTTCCGCAAAAATCATTACTCCTAATGCATTTTGTAAAAAATAACCACATGTTTTTGTTCCAATTACTAAAAAAAATGAGTCTGTAATTTTTGAAAAAAGCCAAGCAACACAACTTATGGGACAAAAAGTATGATAATTACCCGTCTCACATGTATATACTAATTCAGAGCGAAGCCCTGTCGACTTGCCTCCTGGCTCCGACAGGCCACTTTCTTTTGTTGCGTTTCGTTTGATAGTTGTTTCAGTTGTTGCACTAGAATTCACTGATAGGGAAATGCGAGAAGTAGGTAAACTAGCTTTTAACGATATACGAAAAAAAGAAATTGGAATTCTATTTAAATTTTTTTTTTCAAGGCTAAGTACTGCGGGCTCAGCGAAAGAGTTACCCCCTGCCCCAACATTTCTAGTATTTCCTAATTGTATGTTTTTATGTTGCATGGAAAAAATGGTTGGGAAAATGATTCGTTTTGTTTTTAAAAAATTATGGTTTGAAATCATAAAATTTTTATTTTTTTCTGTTTTGAGACAAAAAATATCTTGTCGTATTTATTTTTATCTATGTTGGAAATCAAAAAATGATCCGAGAACTTTTTTTAGTTATTCATTTTTTTGCGAGGCAAATTATGATGTAAAAATTTCTGTTATTGTTTTTTTCTTTTTTTTGGGGCTCCGCCCATGGCGGGAGGAACGACCACATGGTTTTCTGTCGTCTCCCACGACCCCTCGACGGATTCCACATGAATAGGATCGGTAGAGGTGCCTTTGGTCACACTTTTTTTAAAGACCAGGAGGTCGTCCAAGACCAAATCCAGGGGGCAAGCATATCTCACTTGGATTTGCAAGCAAATCCAAGTGAGATCCGCAGTAATTTTTTGCTTGGGCGGAGCGCCTAAATATTGCCCCTAAGCAAAGTTCATTTTACACAGTGGGGGGGAGCCCTGTGGCTCAGAGCCCACAAAATCAAGTGAAGTCCGCTCGACGACAGGGCGGAGCCCTTAGAAAAAAAAATAAAAATATGTTTTTGTAGGTCATATTTTTTTTGTTGAAACTCGATTTGAATTTTTTAATATAATAAATATATTTTTAATTATAAAGTAGTTTATATAAAAAGATATTAGAATAAAAACTTTAATTTTTTTTATCGTTAAGTAAGCATCATCTTTAACACTATCACCCTCACTATTATCAGCTAACATTAACGGGACAATTGGAAGTGGTCTTTGCTTGGGGCTCGTCTCCTGGCGGGAGAAACGACCATATGTAATCCTCGAAGCCCTTTGGTCAAGAAAATCTTTGCCCTGTGGCTCAAAGAGCCCTGAAAATTCTAATAACTTATATCATTATGATTTTTTTGGTGGGCGGGAAGAAAGACTGCATGGGTTTACTCTAAATTTGCTTTAAAGCTCATGGAGCTTTGAAAATAATAGGGTAAACAAAACTATACTGCTGTTGCTCCCTCTAACCTTGAAAATAAAAATTTTTAAAATATAAAATTAGTAAATAAAAAATTAAAAAAAAATAAATATTCAAATTTAATTTGAAATAATTAAAATATTTTATTATAATCAAATTCGTATTTTTTTTTTTATTTGTTTTAAAATGTTTAAATCTTTACCCTAATTTTTTCCATTATACAACAATCCGGTTTTCAAGGCTCCGCTTTATCAGCGAGCCTGTTTCTCTTTCATTCGGGCGAGAAAACCAATGAACCGTAGTAAAAGTGTGGTTGGTGGAGGGGTTTTAATTCAAAACATTAACTCTTGAATTAGGGCAACTATTTTCTATCCTCATTTCCTGGGGGGAGGAACGAAAGAGACAACTGCATCATAGAGCTCAAGGAGACGTAGTGTGTTATGTGTTATTTCGCCTTTTAGCCTCAAAAACGAATTTTTAGCTTCAAAAACGAATTTTTAGGGCATATATTTTTTTGTTTTGGCAAGCATTTAACTTGCCAAAACAAATAGTTAGAAAAAAGTTATCACGGGAATATGTAAATATAGTGTATGTATTTTTTTGTCTTTTCTTTACACGGCAAATCGTTAAAAAATAATATCTTTTTACTAAAAGTTTTAATGTAAACATCTCATCTTTCCCCGTTTGGATGAAAGACGAAAAGGTGGAAGACAGCCCGTGCTTGTGGCACGGGGATCAGAAACTCTGTCTTTTGGACTTAAAAACGATAGATATTTTTTTTCAACTGTCTTTGAACGAAGACCCCTCTACCGATCCCATTCATGAATGGGATCGGTAGAGGGGTCGTGGGAGAAGACCATTCATGCCGCAATAAAATTTCGGCATAGGTACAAAATAGGCCGTGTATTAAAAAACTGTCGGTCTGCGACCGACAGGGAGAAGACAAAAATAAAAAACGTTACGATGCCATATTGTAAAGGTTGAATCGTGATAGCAAAATTTTTTCAGGGCTCTGAGCCACAGGGCTCCAATCTTATAATAAACATTTTTGTGTAAAATTTTTAAAACCTACTAAGGCTTGCCTACGACTTTAATTCACGGCTTTGCCCTGGGATCGAAAATATGGACCGAACTTGAATTAAAAATAAGAGTTTTTATATTGCGTCTATACGCTTTGCCCACAAAACGTTTTGCTATAAATACATACAAAAATTATTAAATCATTTTATTATGGGACAAACTGAAACTAAATCAACTGCAGGTTTTAAAGCAGGGGTAAAAGATTACCGTTTAACGTATTATACACCAGATTATCAAACATTAGATACAGACATTCTTGCTTGTTTCCGTGTTAATCCTCAAGCAGGAGTTCCATTTGAAGAAGCAGGAGCTGCAGTTGCAGCAGAATCTTCAACTGGTACATGGACAACAGTTTGGACTGACGGGTTAACAAGTTTAGACCGTTACAAAGGACGTTGTTACGACATTGAAGCTGTTCCAGGTGAAGATGATAGTTTCTTCGCTTATGTTGCATACCCAATTGATTTATTCGAAGAAGGGTCGGTAACAAACTTATTAACTTCTGTTGTAGGAAACGTATTTGGTTTCAAAGCATTAAGAGCTCTACGTTTAGAAGATTTACGTATTTCTAAAGCATACGTTAAAACTTTCTTTGGTCCACCACACGGAATTCAAGTTGAGCGTGATAAATTAAATAAATATGGTCGTGCGTTCTTAGGATGTACAATTAAACCAAAATTAGGATTATCAGCTAAAAACTATGGTCGTGCTTGTTATGAATGTTTACGTGGAGGATTAGATTTCACAAAAGACGACGAAAACGTAAACTCACAACCATTCATGCGTTGGAGAGACCGTTTCGCATTTGTAGCAGAAGGAATTTTCAAATCTCAAGCAGAAACTGGAGAAATTAAAGGGCACTACTTAAACGCAACTGCGCCAGACTCAGAAAACGCAATGTTAAGAGCAAATGTTGCTAAAGATTTTGGGGTTCCTATTATTATGCACGACTACTTAACAGGAGGATATACAACAAACACTAGTTTAGCAAACTTCTGTAGAAACAATGGATTACTTCTTCACATTCACCGTGCAATGCACGCGGTAATTGACCGTCAACGTAACCACGGTATTCACTTCCGTGTTTTAGCAAAAACATTAAGAATGTCTGGAGGGGACCACTTACACTCAGGAACAGTTGTAGGTAAACTAGAAGGAGATAGAGAAATCACATTAGGATTCGTAGACTTAATGAGAGACAATTTCATTGAGAAAGATCGTCAGAGAGGAGTATTCTTTACGCAAGAATGGATGGGTCTTGGTGGAGTTATGCCAGTAGCATCTGGAGGTATCCACATTTGGCACATGCCTGCTCTTGTAGACATCTTCCAAGACGATGCTTGTCTACAATTCGGTGGGGGTACACTTGGGCACCCATGGGGTAACGCAGCAGGAGCTGTAGCTAACCGTGTAGCACTAGAAGCTTGTGTAATGGCACGTAACGAAGGACGTAACTTAGCTCGTGAAGCAGGAGAAATCATTCGTTCAGCAGCACAGTTCTCACCAGAACTATCTGCAGCTTGTGAGGTATATTTTTTGTACATCTAGGAATAAATTCTTAGACAAAAAAACTAAATACATTGCGAAAAAGATAGATAATCAATTCTAATTCGCAGCTTCTTTAGGGAAGTTCAGAGACTATATTTTGGTTTCATTTATTAATGAAAATGACATAGTCCGTACTTTTAGAAATAAAAACATATTTACGGGAAAGAGATTAAATTCGAATTTGATACTGTAGACAAAATTTAATCTTAAAATTGTTTTATAGTAATTTTTAAAATATCTTATTTTTTCTAACTATTTGTTTTGGCAAGTTAAATTCTTGCCAAAACAAAAAAAATATATAGTTCAAATATCTAAACACTAAATTTTAGTACCTTTCAAATCTCCATTCAAAAACACTTTTACGTTCTTTTAAAAATTATTTATCATATTTTTTTTTGGTGGCGAGAGGAGGCGACCCCCATGGTTTTTTTTCTGAAGGAATGAAGATCTGTCGTCCAGAAAATCTCTGATTATTTGAAGTTCCTATTTTCCATACTGTCCGTCTGCGCCCAATAGGGAGAGGACTTAATTTTTTATAGTAATTTTTTACAACTGTAAATCCTCACAAGATTTTTATAAACCTATTTTCATTGTTATGAATATAAAATATCTGGCTAAAGATTCATTAATGAATCTTTAGCCAGATATTTTATATTCATAACAATGAAAAAATAGTGCCTCATTAAGTTTACTTTATCTGAGTCTCTTCGGAGCTAAAAAGATCTTAAAATTATAGAAAAAAAATCTAAAGAATTTGATTGAATAAAAAAGGAAAAAAAGTTAAACAAGGAAAATCAAAAATTGATCTCGAATTTTAAAAACATTAAGAAAATGGAATCAGGAAGAATAAAAAACGACCAGAAATGGTCGGTTCCTCGTCGTTCTTCTCACCAGCCCAGGTCGGGAATAAAATAAAAGCTTGCTGACAGCCCTGAAAACTATCTGATCTTTCTTACCAATTTATAATTTCGCTAAACGTAGAATTTATTACTCAAAACCATTTAAATGGTTTATGTTCAAAAAAAAATTATATTTATTTGACTAATTTTATAAAATTCTATATAAAATATAAAGAAAATAGTTTTTTGAAAAATTAATTTTTTGAAATAAAAAATAAAATGAATAAAGGAGGGTACGAAAGTCCGGTTATAATCGGTGGCGTTTGAAACGCTATGAGGTTTAATCAACCTCCATGGGTTCGAATCCCATTCCTCCTGTAAAATACTACTCAAAAAATCATACATTTTGCCTTTCCCCGTTCGGACGAAAAGGGGGGAAGACAGTTCGTGCCTTTTGGCAAGGGGATCAGAAACTCTTTTAGAGTGTCTTTTGGACTTAAACTCAATACATTTCTGAGATATCGATTAATATATATGCACATTAAAATTATTTATAAAAAATAATAAAATTTCTCTCCCCTTGATGGGAGAAAAAATGGGGGGGAATAGAACTGACCAGTTTCTTAGCAAAGACCTGAAAAAATCAATTAAAAGGTTATAGTAGGTTAAAATCTCTTCCCCCCTGTCCGTCTGCGACAGACAGTTGAAACTGTCTTTTATATACTTAAAGCGTATAAAAAAAATTTAAAGATCGTTATCACGCAAAATAAGAAAATTTATCAACTAGCCCATAAGGGTTTAGAGTAATCTTTTAGATTTCTAAAAGACTATGAAAAAATTCAATTTTTAACGATTGGAGGTAATAAAAGAAGTACATAAAAATAGTATAATTTTTAATAAAAAAAATGATAAATGTCATCTTATTGTTGTTGATTTTTATATTTTATATCCTTTTTTCCATTTTTATCCCACTTTTCTTTCATTTGACGGACCCTTTTTTAATTTATCCTGCCAGGTATTTTTGGACCTTAGGAGCGTTACCGTCTCTTTGGGATCCTTTTCTTATGACGCTCTTTCGGAGCTAAATTTTTTAACAATTTTAATAGAGCTATAAATAATATCCGCGGAAAAGTATAAGTAATGTAATATTTTTTGTGACGAAGGATAAAAGATAAAGATCCCCAAAATAATCAAAAAGGACAGTTTTGCATGAAATAAGCTATTTTTGAGTCCTGATTAAAGTAAAGATTATAAAAAAGATTACTAGAAATTATTAGGTTAAATTCCTAGTAATCTTTTTTTTTTTTTAGCCCTGTTTTTTTTTGGATGGTGACTAATAGTTTCATCAGAAAAAAAAAAGAGCATACAGAATCAAAAGTAAAAATCGCGTCAGAAACTTTGATCACGACGGATAATTCACGTTTTTAACCGAAAAGTTACTTGATTTTTTTCTCAGTCTTCTCCCTGTCCGTCGCAGAAGGACAGTGGGTTAATTTATTTGGTGGCTCTGAGGGGTCCTGAAACGAAAAAAATGATATGGACCAATTCGGTAAAACAATGGATTCAAGAAAAACCACAACTAAGTTTGTTATCCACGGAAGAAAAAACACAAGAAATTCATGCCTTTGAAAATGTAAAAAATGAGTCTCAAATGATAACCACTTTTCAAAACACGAATAGCTTATATCATAAGCTATGTATTTTTTTCTTCAAAATTCCATGGATTTTTCTTCTGAAGATAATCTGGAAAAACATCATATTTTTCCCTATTATAATCGATCTTGAATCCAGTCTCTTAATATGAATCATCACTATAATTTGGTACAAATTCCTTATATGATTTATATGTTACTTCATTTGACTCGATTTTTCGAATTTCAAAATGGAAACGATTTCACCGTTTTAAATATTGCGACTTCTCGATTACGTTGAAACCTCGATCAATCAAATATTGATAACCTTTCGACACTACAGCAATTTGTTGAAATTGCTAAAAATAATATTGATGCTTTTGATTTTTCTTTTTTAAAACAAAATCCAATGGTTTGAGAGTTTTCAGAAGCACAATTTTCGACTACAGATATTTATCAAAAAATTTATAAAAAAGAAATGATATGGGAAAATATAAAATATCCTATCGAGCCTGTTATGATTTTTCCGGAAACAATAAAACTTCATATTGATTTGGTCAGATGATTAGTCGAAAAAAAGTTTCTTGATAAAAATCCCGAGTTTTTCCCTCCTAAAAATTTAAAAACGAATACCTATAATTTATGTCAGTATCTAGCTAGTTATCTTGACACAAATATCTATTGAAAAACTGCTTTTTGGGGGCTCTGAGCCACAGGGCTCCGCCCACCGTGTAAAATGAACAAACGAAAGGAGCATTTTGAACGGAAAATGCTCCTTCCATTGAAAGCGTCATTTATCAACTAGCCCGTAAGGGTTTAGAAATGACGTTTTTCTTCGCTTAGGGGGCGAGCAGCTCGCCCCCTAAGCGAAGCTTTTGGGATGGCAACTTAAGAATAAAACGTCTGAAATGGAGCAATTTGAGCGAAAATCTGAAATCAAAGTTTTTAGACAAGTTTATAATTCATTAACGTTAGACATGCTTGATAATGGAGGTTAAAATCCCTCTTAGGAAATAACAAAGTTTTTTATCCTAAATACGTAAGGATAAATACTCCGGCATAAATTCGACTCGGACAATATTACGTTAATAAATAAATATCTATCGATTTTTTAATTAAATCGAACATTATTTTTTCTTCTTTAAGCATTTCAATTTTTAAAGAAGAAAAAACTTTAATTTTTTCTTGTATATTTTTAGTTTCTCCTAAAGAAACCAACTAAAATTACAATTAATTGAATGACATGCTTGTTTCTTTTAGAGAAACAAACTAAAATCGATTAGGTTTTGCCTCACCGGGGACACAACTAAGGTTTTATCCCAGTTCTCTAAGAGAAGCTTGTTTATCTAAGAGAGAGAAACTAGAAAATAGTGATGCAATGATGCATAAAAAAAATTTCATTTTTTTTATGATGAGAAAATAAAATTCATAATGATATAATTTATTTTTTAAAAACTTTTAAAAAAAGTAAATATATATGAAATTACGTCACTTTATCTAGTTTCTCCTAGAGAAACGGGATGATACCTCGGTGAGGTTCTCGGTGATGCAGTTTTTATGAATTTATTTTATTTCTAGTTTCTCTTAGAGAAACGGGATAAAACCTTGGTTAGGTTCTCAGTGGTGCTTGTTTCTCTAGGAGAAACAAACTAAAATCACAATTGATTAAGTGTGATTATCAAATTTTGTGATTGTTACAAAACAAAAACATCTGTGATTGGGCCTGATCACAGAGAAAAAAATGTCATATACGCAGAGGGCTAGCCTTAAAAACATCTGTGATCGGGCCTGATCACAGAGAAAAAAATGTCATTTTTTAAAATAATGCTAAAGAACGGAATTTAACCGTTTTTTAGCAAAAAAACGAAATTTAACCGTTTTTTAGCAAAAAAACGAAATTTAACCGTTTTTTTAACAAAAAAACGGTTAAAAATCACCATAAATTTCTACCGTAATTTTATGAGAAAATACAAAATAAATAACTATAAAAAATGATTACTAAAAAAGTTGACATTAAACTAAATGAAAAAAGCGAAAATGATATTGTAGTAATATTATGGGAACAAAAGCCAAAAGAGGATCGTAAATTACTAGGCTGAATATCTTTTAAACTTAATCCAAAAACACTACAAATGGATCCACTTTTAGAGGGGTGGACAAATCCTCAAACTTATTTGATTAAGAAGAATATGCAAAATGATGCGATACTTGACGAAAAAACGCGTTATAGCGGTGATTATTGGGAAGTATTATCTGAACTTTTAGTTGATGGGTCACTTTATTTTAAACAAAACTTGGCCCGGATTGACTGATAGACAAATGCTTTTGGTTATTGCTAGAGCTATAGGAACAATTTATGGAAGGACACAAAAAGGATTAATATTTTCTGGACATTTAGGTTATTCATATTTAAGAGTCGGGGGAACTACCAAATTTTTGTCGTTTTTAAAAGCTTATTTAGATTTAAAGAATTATGATATTTTTAAAATTAATGATTAAACATTAATATTTCAACCTCCTTAAAATTGTCAAAGCAGATTCTACTTCTGCAGGAGGTTTTAGTATATTATTAATACATAATACACTACAAAAAATAGATTGATTCAAATACTATAAACGAGCTTGAAAACAATAAAATCGAATAATATATGTTAACTATCTTGTTTGATTTATTAAAATAAAGTATTATTTTAATATTTTTTTGGGGCTCGCCCCCTGGATTTGACGGGAGGCTTATCGATAGGGCAGAGCCCTGAATGTGATAAGTTTTATAATTTTATTGCAAATTTTTACACTCAGGTTTTTGATTTACTTCAAGAATCCTAAAAGACTCCTTCAATAATTTTTACAGTGTAAAATGGGAAACAAAATTCTGGGGTCTATTTGGGAAAAAAAATTAGTTGTTTTAATCGCTAAAAATTATGAAAATAATTGAGCTCAAAAGTACCATGAATGGGTAAATATTCGTTTGTCTATTTATCCAGATGCTTGGAAAGAAAGATTTTTAGATTTAGAACCTAATCTAAAGACTTGGGAAGATATATTAATTTGAGGAGTTGAGACAAAAACTTTTTACTTCGTCATAACAATGCTTGAAGTTTATAATGTTATTTTAAATCCAAATTTATGGAAAGGTATGAATCATGTAGTAACAATTTTATAGAAAAAAGATTATTTAAATTAAATAGTACATCGCCTAAAGATCCCAAAAATCCCAAAACTAAAAAAAAGAAAAAAACTGAATCGGGAATTATAAACTCGGATGTTCCTCCAATACTTCCCATAAATGCAGTTGATAATGTCCTTATTCCAGATGAGTTATCTGAAGGAATCAAAAATAGAAATGCTAACCAAGCTGAAGCAAAATGAACGTATGAATTCATACCGGCGTATTTCACTTTTTTTTTTGTCAAATTTTTTAGCTAACATCTAAAAAATTATACCTATGTTAGATTAAAAATTTTATAAATTTTATTATATTAATTTATCAGTATAAATTTTTGATTTATTCGAACATAGGTATATTTTTTTAGATGTTAGCTAAAATTTTTTCAAGGCAATAATTTTTAGGACCCTCGAAAAATGCCTGCGGATCTTACTTGGATTTGCAAGTAAGGTATGCTTACCCACAAAAAACCAGAATCGCCACATGGAATGTTTTTTTTTGTCAATCCTCCGGGACGAGCCAAGGGGACAGTCCTAATTGGGAAAAAAATTGATGATTTGATTTTTACCAATTTTAAAGAATGGTAAATTTGGAAAAATGTTTTTTTCCTATGAATTTTCTTCTTTTCTATCTCCGTCTTATTTCCTTTTTTTTTTGGGGGCTCCGCCCACCGGGTAAAATGAACAAACGAAAGGAGCATTTTCAACGGAAAATTTCCATTGAAAGCGTCATTTATCAACTAGCCCGTAAGGGTTTATAAATGACGCTTTTGGGCGCTCCGCCCACTTCGCTAAGGGGCCTATTTTTCAAAGCATCTTTGCTCTAGTTTGATCGCAAAAAAAATCAAAGATTCATAATACTTTTTGCTCCCAAAGCCGATCTGAATTAGTAGCCCAGAAAAAAGATAAAAATAGGGCTTATTTTTCATTTTTTTTTTTGGTTATTTCAAATTAAAATAGTAACAAAATTTTCATTACTTAAAGGTTATGGTAGGAGTCTAACCTACCATAACCTAAAATTATTATTGTTTTGTCTAAAAGACAAAACAATAATAATTTTAAATTATAAAGTATTTCCAGGAAAGAATAATTCTTCCGGGAACACTAATTTCGAAAAATTATAGAGCGTTTCCACGAGGTAATACCTCTTCTGGGAAAACAAGTTTTTCCGTTTAGTTTTATTATTTGTAATAAAACGGACTATATCATAATCGATAGTTTTATCGATTTACTGTAAATAGTCTCTGAACTAAATATTTTTCTTTATTTAGCTGCGAATTATAATTTTTTTTTTTTTTCGCAATTTACAGTGTTTTCCTAAAATTTTTCCGAAATTTAGGGCACTAAAAAAATGCGGTTGGTCTTGTGAAGCCATCCAAGCTCTCCATATTATACTTTTTTTTCGTCAGGGCTTCGCCCCGTCGGCGAGCCTGTTTCCCTTCTGAAAGAAGGGAAACATGCGTCGAATCTTCGCTTGCGAAGATTTATGCTCCGAGGGGTAGGGATTTTAGCCAGGTGGCGAGCCCTGTAAGCAAAAAAAAGTTTGGACTATATCATTTTCATTAATAATGAAGCCAAAATATAGTCTCTGAACTTAAAAATTAGCTGCGAATTTGATTTTATATCTTTCTCGCAATTTGTTGGGTTTTTTATCTAAGAGTTTAACTTCTCAGTGGTACAAGAAATAGTATACCTTCATTTAATAAAATGTTTTTTGTGTAGAAAGTTTCGAACTCTGGATCTTCTGCTGCACGAATCTCTTGTGATACGAAATCGTATGCACGTAAGTTTAGTGCTAGTCCTACCATTCCTAGTGCCGACATCCATACAAATTTTTCGTTAATTTCTTAAAGTTTAGACTATGTAATCATTTTATCAACTAGCCCTTACGGGCAACTAGCTCGTAAGAGTAACTAGCCCGTAAGGGTTTAAAAATGTCGATTTTTTAGTCGTTGAGCCTTTTATATAAAGGTTGCAAATTTCCCATCAAAAACATTATCATATTTAAACGGTAGCAATATATTTATTTATAAATACATTTACTTTTTTATTTTTTAGCAATAGTAAGTTTTATAATTATTGATGAATTTTTTGCAATTTTTCCGATTGAATTGTTTCATGTGTTTTAACATGATTGGTCTATGACTGTTGCATTAACCACAAACAGGAACGAATAACATAAAGAAGTGTAACCAACGTTTATTAGAGAACGCTACCCCAAAAATTTGTGACCAAAATCTGTTCGCAGTCACCATACTGTATGTTTCTTCTGCTTGAGTTGGGTTGAAAGCACGGAATGTGTTAGCTCCATCCCCATCTTCGAATAAAGTGTTTTCAACAGTTGCTCCGTGAATTGCACATAATAATGCAGATCCTAAAATTCCAGCAACTCCCATCATATGGAATGGATTAAGCGTCCAGTTGTGGACTAAAAAACTTGTATTTTTTCTTTTCGGGAAGCGAGAAATATTGGTCATAGAATTGATACAAGAATAGACTGTGTTTTATTCAAGCATACGCTTGAATTCAAATACTATCAGTCGTTGAGCCCTTATGGGTTGCAAGTTTATTATAATTCATTTTCTTGCAATTTAATTGAATAATTTTACATTCCAAAAAGTAAAAATTTGATCAGCTTGCAACATACTTTATTTTGATGTTCCAGAGCCAGGGGACAAGCCTCATTTAGAGACGAAATAAATTTTTATTTTTGAGTTTTTTAGTTTTTATAACTAAATAGACCTCACTAACTGATAAAGCCTTGAAAGAATAATCGATTAGTTATGTATAGGAGTTTTTCCTATACTCTCCTCGTTTCCAAGGAGTACCGGACTATGTCACTATCAATTTGGGGCTCGCTTACTGGCTCCGCCCTGACAATTGATGTAAAAATATAGTCTCTGAACCTTCTATAGACTTAAAAAGAAAAAAGTGATAAAAATAGTAAAACGTAGTAAAAGCATTTTGTAAAATGCAGCGAGCGAAGCTCGCTAAAAAAAATGAAGCCTTCAGCTCTCTTGACGCTCAGTATTCTGAAAGATAAGAACACACATAAAAAACGGTATTGAATTGTGAGTACCGTCGGCGAGCATATGTACGACGTGATTTTTTTGCAGGGCTAAAAGGGCGGGAAAAAATCGAAGAATCTAAAATACATACAAAAAAATATTGCCCCTAAGCGAAAAAAAGCGTCATTTATCAACTAGCCCGTAAGGGTTTATAAATGACGCTTTCAATGGAAATTTTCCGTTGAAAATGCTCCTTTCGTTTGTTCATTTTACACTGTGGGGCGAGCCTCCAAAACAATTTTTAAAATAAACTCCATCTTTAAACCATTAACCTTCTTTTTTTTAAAATTCTTTTGCTTTTGTTTGGCTTTGTGCTACTATTTTTGCTTGCTTTTCTAAAAGCGTATATTTTGGCTTATGATTACCTTGTTGCCACGGAAATATTGTAAATTTTTCAGCAAAACTTTTCAGGCGGAATGGAACCAGTACCATAAAATGCTTGATGTATTTCTTTAGTTATGACCCGTATAACGCGTAGGCTCATGCAGATAACTTATGATGACAATGTAAATCTGTGTCCTTTCCAGTTATAAACTTATCATTTCACACAAATTCAGGGCTCCGCCCTTGTTGGCCAAAGCCAAGAGGCGAGCCCCAAAAAAATATTAAAAGAATTATATAATATTTAATCGAATTTAGTACAATATAATACCTGTTTTTGTTCAATCAGAAAAAAAAATATTAACGTTTTTCCCGTGGAATTTAGGTTTCCATAAATTAATTTTATTTTCAACTATTCTGCCGAACAGAGGTCACCTAATTGATGAATCTGAAAATCGCTGCTACACCAAAGCTAGGTGCAAAGAACCATCCTGATTGTCCTAAAGGGTAAATTAAGAATACTGAGACAAAAATTGAAATTGGTCCCGAAAAAGCAATTGCGTTATATGGACGTAATTTAATCGCACGTGCAATTTCAAATTGACGTAACATAAATCCAATAAGCCCTAATGCTCCGTGTAAAGCAGTGAAAGTCCATAATCCTCCTAATTGGCACCAACGTGTAAAATCTCCATTTGCTTCAGGACCCCATAAGAATAATAACGAATGTCCAAAACTGTTAGATGGAGTTGAAACCGCTGCAGTTAAAAAGTTACATCCTTCTAAATAAGAAGTTGCTAATCCGTGTGTATACCATGAAGTAACGAATGTTGTTCCAGTAAACCATGCTCCTAATGCTAAATAAGCATTAGGGAATAATAGTAAACCAGACCATCCAAGGAAAACAAAACGTTCACGACGTAACCAGTCATCTACAATATCGAACCAACCTAGTTTCTCTTGAGATTTTCCTACTGCAATAGTCATATAGTTATATGTTTGAATTTTTAGTTAATAATTTTATTGGTAAATTATTTTATTTTGTGTAGGGTGGAAGTCCGCCCTTCAGGGGTCGAGCCCCAAAGCGCAAAATAAAAATAAAAAATGTTTTACCAATTTTTTTCCGCATTTATTTTTTTAGCTCCTGGTCTTTTGCTTTTTTGGGAAGCTCCTGGATGGAACCAGGAGGTAGTTCCAAAAAAGTCCACCCAGGAGCTAAAAAAAAAAATAAATGCTAAAGATTAGCCCATAAAATAAAGGCGGCTCGGGTTCAGAAAAATGATCCGAATATCTTTTTGTGGGCATTCGATTCTTAAGAAACCATGTGAGCCATCTTTAATAAAAAATAAATATAAATTTATAATAAAATTAGTTTCAAATTTTATAAATTAATCTATTTTTTTGTTTTAATTCAAAACTAATTTTTTACTCATTTAATAAATTTTTAATTTCTTAAAAATTCGAAATAGTTTGCTTACTCAGAAACAACAAAAATTCAGTACTATATCCTATCGTCAAGTCTTCTCTCTATTGGTCGCAGACGGACAAAGTCTTCTCTCTGTTGGTCGCAGACGGACAAAGTCTTCTCTCTATTGGTCGCAGACGGACAAAGTCTTCTCTCTGTCGGTCGCAGACGGACAAAGTCTGTTAAAAAGGATGCGTCGAATATTTGAGCTGTTGGAGAGGTTTTAGCTTCAAAAAAAGAATATCATTAAAAATTGCGGAGAAACGACATATGGTTTTAAATTTTTATCCTAGCAGATCACATTAAATGGATCTAGGGAGTGCGCCTTCATAAAATCTTTGCCTGTCACTATTTGACAATAGGATTGACAGGATGCGTCTTAGTATGACTAGTCCACATTATTTTCAGGACAGAGCTTCCTCTTGGGCTCCATTGGAGCCCAAGAGGGAGCGTGTTTCTTTTTCCTCGCCCCATTGTGATAAAAAAACCAAAGAAAAAAACTAGAAAAAAAACCGTTAAACCGACGAATAATTTAAACACTTTTCGAAAAAAAAATGTATATACATTTTTTTCTATCTATTTTTTTTAAAGAATTATATAATTCTTTTAATATTTTTTTGAATGTGATGTGATAAGTTTAAAAAGTTTTTTATTTGACAAATTTATATATGTAAGTTATAATTTCTAAGACTTTTAATAAATTTTTTTTTCAGGACGCGGTCTTGAAAAAAAAATTTACATCTTTAATAAATCTTTGCATGCAAAAATTTGTAGCTATAGTAGTAAATTTTCAGTAATAAATATGTGTCTTGTAGAATGGAAATAAAAAAAAGATTTATAAAAACGGAAAAATGGCCGAGTGGTTGAAGGCGAGGGCTTGCTAAGCTCTTAAAGATTTACTGCTTTCAAGGGTTCAAATCCCTTTTTTTCCAATATTAGCTTCTGCAAAACGATAGGTTTAAATCTACAAAAATGAGCTCTTATAGAGTGTCTATCTCATTGCTTTTAAATTATAGCATAAATAGTTTTTAGAAATTATAATCGATTATAGTGGTAATGTTGAAAAAAAAGTTATCATAGTGTTTATTTATGTCTTCTTCCTGTTAGTCGAATACGGAATGTAATGGTTTCAGGGCTCCTTTTACCCCCTGGCTCTGCCTAGAGGCAAAAGGAGCCCGGAAGTCCGCGGTATTTTTTGTTTACAAAAAAATATTACCGCAAGTCAAAGTCAGGGGGCGAGCCCCAAAAATTTATAGTTTTAAAAAATTAAGTAAAAAATTAGTTTATAAATATATTCATAAATAACATTAAGTTTAAAAATTTATAGTTTCAAATTTAAAAATTAACTTTTTAAATTTTTTTTAAAAATTGTATAAAACTTTCTTATATTTTTATCCTGTATACAAGACGTTTTTTCGTACGAAAAAACGTGCATTATCTAAAATAGGCTAAAAAGATTATTTTTCACACAAAAAAACGACCAATAATAGAGAAAGATAATAAATAAACTGTGATTATCCTATAATCATCTATAAAAAAATAGCATAAAAAACTCAAGCTTACCCTATACAATATTTCTAAAGGTATATTTGAACAATTATAAAAAAACATTTTTTTTTTCTTTTTTTCCAACTTTGACCAAAGAATGGAGATAAGAATAAAAAGTTTGCCCTTCTAAACTGTCCGTCTGTGATTGACAGGAGGAAAACGAAAAAATGATTACCAAAGATCAATAATTTTAGGGTTTTGCTAAAAAAAAATTTTTTCAAAATTTTAACTATGACCATCTTCAACGCAAGCTTGACTGGTAGAGATCAAGAAAGTACAGGTTTTGCTTGGTGGGCTGGTAATGCTAGATTAATTAATTTATCTGGAAAATTACTAGGAGCTCACGTCGCTCATGCCGGATTAATTGTATTCTGGGCTGGTGCAATGAACTTGTTTGAGGTTTCACATTTTGTACCTGAGAAGCCAATGTATGAACAAGGGTTTATTCTATTACCTCATTTAGCAACATTAGGATATGGTGTTGGACCAGGAGGTGAAGTTTTAGACACATACCCTTACTTTGTTAGTGGAGTTATTCATTTAATTTCATCTGCAGTATTAGGCTTTGGTGGAATTTATCATTCATTAGTAGGTCCAGATACTCTTGACGAGTCTTTTCCTTTCTTTGCATATGAATGGAAAGATAAGAACAAAATATCAAGCATTCTTGGGATTCATCTTGTGTTACTAGGTCTGGGAGCTCTATTGTTAGTACTGAAAAGTGCGACGTCTGGAGTATATGATACTTGGGCTCCAGGTAAACTAAATAGCCTTTTATTATTTTTTAAATAATGAATTTAATTAAAAAAATTGCAAAAAATTTATTTAATTACATTACTAATATATTTCTAAATATATTAGATTATATATTTAGAAATATATTAGTAATGTAATTAAATAGAAAATTTGCATCGCAAAAGCGTTCAGAGACTATATTTTTAATTTTTTCCTTTACTTCTTCTCGATAAAAAGTAAAGAAAAAAAATGACATAGTCCGTGTTTTAACAAAAGTTAAAATTATCATGGGTTTTAACGTCTAAAGCTACATTAATAATAAAAAATTATTTTTCTAAATTCTACTTAAACGGAAGAGCACTTATACAATTTGTAAGAAAATTCCGTGCTAAATTTAATAACAAACATTTTATATTTAAAACCTGACAAAAAATTATATCATACCCAAACCCCATCACATTAGTTTTTATGCCCAATGTTAAAATAAAGTGGGCATAAAAAATAAATTTATTTTTTTATTATAAAATAATAAATAAGTAAAACGACCTCTAACTTCGGTCGAAGACCGAAGGGAGAAGACCCCCAAAGAGGGGTTAGATTTATAAAAGTGGAATATTTTTTTTTTTTTCTTTCGCGCTTTGCGCAAAAAAAGAAAAGAAAAAATAATGTGAAATAAAAAAATAATGGATCCTTTAATTGAAAATCTTTTAGCATTGAATTTGCCAGGTATTTATATGATCTATAATATGGTAACATATATTGGGGAATCGGATACTGCTATTGAACGTATAGGTGTTCATGCTGGTGATTTAAAAATCAATGAACATGAATGTCACACGCTAAATACAGAATGGAAAAACCAAAAGAAAAGTGATTTCCAGATTTTTCTTTTAGGAACTAATCCTTTATGGGGCGGGAAAGCAATGGATAAATTTTGATGAAAACTTCAAGACAAACTTATTAATATGATTCCGTTAGAATATCGTTATAATGAACGATATTCCGGAGCTCTTACACCTAAAAAAACCGATTGGAATTTTATTTATCAAGAAAAAAGCTACACATCAGTGAAAAAATTGAATGCCGCATATAATAACTCAAAAAATCTCAATATTTCAGAAACATCAAACTTAAAAAAAAAGACATATACCGATATTATCGATAATTCAATTTATTCGACTGTCGCTAAAACTTCTACTATGGACTCAAAAAGTTTTAAGTCTTTAAAACAGTCTATGATGGATACTTTATCCCAAGAACCGAAAACTCAAATTATTCCGATAAAACCGCAAACCGATTTAATGGTTTACTTTACTTCTGGGATTTATTCGATTCTGGAACCAATTGGGGTCAAACGGCTAACTTTTTAGAGAGAGTAGGGCGCTCCGCCCAGGGCGCTACGCATATCATTTTTGTAGGTTAAAAAATTTTCAACAGGATTTATGAAAAAAAAATGATAAATTGTTAGCATTATGGAAAAAAACTACTGGGAAACTAAAATTTAGTATGCAATTAACTGATATAAACGATGAAAATAGTCGGCTTAGTCTTGAAGACAAAAAAATTCAAGAAACTCCCCCTGAATTAATCAGTGGCCTTTTGACCATTCGTATACACTTCATGTTACTTATAATGGAACACGGTATACGAACTTGAATGAGGCAAGACTACAGTTTAATAAAGATCGTAAAGCACAAGGAAAATCAACAATGCCATCTACTTCTTTTACACGAGCATTAAATAATAACGAGATTCCAGAATTTATGGATATTGAAAAATTTTTGCTTCAGGCTCAAACGTCTCCTGTAAACCGGACAAGTAGCGGAAATTGTAGTCCCCGCCCAGTTTGGTATAAGGGAGTCGTTTATAAAAGTCGATCAAGAGTAGTTGAACTAGAAGTAGAAAATCACTTAATCGGTATCTTCAAGAAATGCCTGAACATCTTGGCTAACTGTGTAGAGCCTGAACTAATTGAGAAAACAGGGTAAAAAAAAAATAAGCATGTTTGTTATTAAAAATGCCTAACGACTAAAAAATAGAATGATGAATGCATTCGAAAAAGTAGAATTCCTTATAACTAAGGGAAAAGATATAGTCTGATCTATCAAAAAATTGATAGCAGGTTTTCGAAATAAGATAAAGGATCTTATTTGAACAATATGGGAGACGTAAGAATCATTACTAATCCAACTTTAAAAGCCTCAGTTATACTAGGATATTTATTAAAATCTCCATTTGGTGGAGATGGTTGGATTGTAAGTGTTGATAATATGGAAGATATTATTGGAGGACATATTTGGATTGGTGTATTACTTGTTGTTGGAGGAGTATGGCATATACTTACTAAACCGTTCAGAAAATTTTAGGACGCGTTATTAATTACGAGGGATTCTTCAACATGTTGAAGAATCCCTCGTAATTAATAATTGATAAATTTAATACATTGCTGGAAAATTTGTAAAAGTCAAATACATGCATTGTGAAAATTTTGCCTTTAAATAACCAGCATTTCTTCATCTTGAGGAAATCAACGACTACCCATTAAATTGCTTAACACACATTAACTTTTCTTAATTCTACGTTACAGAAGTTTAGTGTTAAGCAAATGATATAGTCTGATCTTTGTTAAAAGACATTTTTATTCAACATTTTGGATAAAAAAACAAAAATGCGCATGGGCACGAAGAGCTTTTGTATGGTCTGGTGAAGCTTACCTTTCATATAGTTTAGCAGCCGTTTCTTTAATGGCATTCGTTTCAACATGTATGTCTTGGTTTAATAATACTGCTTATCCTAGTGAATTTTATGGTCGATAGGGCCGATCTTGAACTTGAAATCAAGAAATTACTTTACTTAAACGGGGAATCTAATTTAAAAAATTGGAAATTCCGTACCAAAAACAAAATAATTTGAAATATTTTATGGATTTAACAATTGGAATTGGAGCTGGTTTATATGCAATTACATGTCTGGTTACTGACAAAACTTATATAGGTCAAAGTGAATGTCTTTTATTTCGTATAGGTAGACATGCAAATGAATTGATAAAAAATGATCACACTGATTGTCCTGCAATGCAAAACGATTTTAACAAGGTGCAAAATCTTTTCGTTTCAGGGCTCCGCCCTATCGGCGAGCTCCAGGGCAAAGCCAGGGGGCGAGCCCCAAAATATTGGAAACAGGAAATCCACAATTAAATGACAAGGAGTTTCGTGAAAAACGCGAGAATGAAGAAATTGAAAAATTTCCAGCTGAACGTTTTTACAATAAACGTAGAGGAATACCAGCAGTATTATATTCTCAACGGGTTTGAATTTATGGAATAGAATATGATACGGTGAGACAAGCAGCATTAAAAACTCCTTATTCTAAAACCGATATTCTTCGAAAATTAAAGCAAAACGAACCTGGTTTTGAAAGACTCGAAAAAATTCCCATTAATATTAGTCGCTCTAAATGAATTGTGATTAAAAATGTAGTCTATCCGAATATAACTATGGCAGTAAAAATATTAAAAAGTCATTTTAATACGATTAAAAAAATTTAGAAAATCCAGAAAATGAAGATTTTCAATTTTATAATGATAAATTACATGCGAATTTACCATTTTATACAAAATAAAAGAGAAATAAAAACTAATCTTTTTTTTTAATTTCTTCCATGTCGAACTGTGGAAGATAAAAAAAAGGATAAACTTAGTATATGCCGGGTTAAAACCTTTTTCTTAAAACATCAAGGAAAGGTTGTTACTATTTTTTATTCCAATTGTATTTCAAATTATCAGTTAATAGGTCTAAAGACTAGTCTAAAAAGACATAACAGTAAAGGTATTTATTTTCTATAACGGACCCCCGAAATGAATGGATCATTTCGGGGGTCCTATTTCTTTTATATAAAAATTACTAGGAAAAATAGATTTATAAATATAAGATATAGTCTAATCTTTATAAAAATTATAAAGCAGCATTGTAAAAAATTGTAAAATTATGATTTTTTGACGCGAGATAAATTTTCAATTTATCTGAATCTATTGCCGACTGGGCCAGAAGCTTCACAAGCACAAGCGTTTACTTTCTTAGTAAGAGACCAAAGACTTGGTACAAATGTATCATCAGCGCAGGGTCCAACTGGGTTAGGAAAATATTTAATGAGATCACCAACTGGTGAAATTGTATTAGGAGGTGAAACAATGAGATTCTGGGATTTACGTGCACCATGGCTTGAACCATTACGTTCTGCAAATGGATTAGACGTTCGTAAATTAAAAACAGATATTCAACCATGGCAAGAACGCCGTGCAGCTGAATTCATGACGCATGCACCTTTAGGGTCTCTTAACTCAGTAGGAGGAGTAGCAACAGAAGTTAATGCGATTAACTACGTATCTCCACGTAGTTGGTTAGCAACTTCTCACTTCTGTCTTGGATTCTTCTTCTTTGTAGCACACCTTAAAAATTAGGGTCATTTTAAATCGCGATTTCTTTTGGGAAACTTTCGCGAAAAAAATGATAATAAAACTAAATGCTGGGACTGATAATTAAAACAATACCAATTTAGTACCCTCCAGGGGGCGTCGGTAAAAATTTGTTTTTATTAAGAATCAGCATTTCTCGGCGTTCGATGATGTACCAGCTCGATCTAGAAATGGTCCGTTATAGAACTTTGAGAGATCAACGACTACATGTTTTATCGTTTAATCCACCATCTCTCTTATATAATAAAGGGAAAGGAGAAAAAAGAATGATATAGTCTGAACTTTTATAAAGCTTCGTTTTAAGGGGCCCTATCTAACCCCCGGAGGGTTTTTAGGGCTACTCCTGTCATTTCATTTATGAAATTTATTGACGGACCCCCTCTCCAAGTCATTTATGTGCTTGGAGAGGGGGTCCTGTTTTGAAACCGAAGACAAATAAAAGAAAATCGGAATAATAATAAAAAAAATATTATAGGTTATTTTGATTTAAACAAAATTGTTTCCATGCTGGAAGAGCTCGTGCAGCCGCAGCAGGATTTGAAAAAGGGATTCCGCGTGAATCTGAACCAGTTCTATTTATGCCACCATTAGATTAAATTTATAGATCACATGTGGGCTACATGTAGCCAACGTGTATTCAGACTCTAGAATCACATGCGATTCTGGAGAATAGATTTGGTTTAATGTTTTAACATTTGTTAATTTTTTTTTAAATTGTTTTTAAAAACAATTTTAAAAAAAAATTAACAATAGGTTTTAGTAAGTTCAATTCTTACTAAAACCTATTGAAATTTAAATCTTGGATTTTATTGTTTTTTTCTTCTATTTCGGACGTATCTCAAATAAAAACAAGTAAAATCTTATTTTTTCAATAAATTCCCCGGGTTCCAATCAGAGAGCATACGTAGACTCTTAAAAGCCTACGTACATTCATGTCTACAAATCGCATTATCCGGCTTTATTTCAATGGAATGGACGATTTAATTGAAAAGTGGAGCGCGCCCCCGCAAATGTTCAGGAGATTACCTCGGCGGAGCCCTGAATCATTCGATGAATCGTCCATTCCATTGAAATAAAACCAGTAGAGTCAGTTCCCAGAGGAAAACCACCTCTCCCGATTTTTATTCTCCTTTCCGTTCCGGAAAGGGGTGCCCCCCTCGAAGAGCGGGGAGCACCGCGATAATGGCTCTGCCATTATCGCACAGAAACGCAAGAACGGTGCTTTCCGGATCGCAATGGTCCTTCTCCCCGGAACGGGGAGAGGGAGCTGGTTCTCTTTGCAGAGCAAAGAGAAACCTTATTTATTCTCGCGATCCGGAGAGCACCGTTCTTGTGCGATTAAAAAAAGCAAGCTTTTTTTAATCGCACCGGAAAAAAGAAGAATTTCAGAGAAGGACACAATCCTGAAAAAAACTAGTAAATATTTTCCATTATGAATACAATAAACTGATATTTTTCTCAATTTAATCCTTTTCGTTTGGAAATTTCCCCTAATAAGCAGAAACAAAAAACTGATAAAAAATTTCTAGCTAAAGCTTCTAGTTCTCCATCAGAAGATAAGGTTACAAATGCTAATAAAATTAAAAAACTATTTTCAAGGAGTTTAGTTTTTTCTCATCCAAAATTTGGTAATGAAATATTTCAACAAAACAGCATTCTTTCTTGTAATGATTTAATTAAAAAATTAGGACAAAGATCGAATTTCGATTTTTCTAATTGGAAAAAAAATGATTGGAAAAATGCCGTTAATTATCTGAGACTTTATTTAATTGGTGAATGAGTTTCAGGAAAATTTGACAATTGGGAATTAATTTGTCCTACTGAACTAATTCCAGATTATTCAACTGGAAAATTTATGAATTATCAACATGATGCATTAAATAAAGTTTTAACTGACCAAGATTTTGTATTATATAATATAAAATTTCCAGAAATTGAACCTTTGATTATTAAAAAAGGTCAATATAAGAAAAATGGTTTGTGAAGTATTATTATAGATACTTTAAATACATTACCAAAAGATTATCATTATGAAACTTTAACGTATAATCAACAAAGAAACTTCACAAACCATTTTTCTAAATTATTGAAAGATCAAAGTGTATCTTACTTGGGATGGAGAAAAAAATCATTAAAAAGTTATCTCAAAACAGATATCTTAGTTCACAATCCACAAGCAAACCTTTCAATTGCAGAAAAAGATTGGACTAATATTTTTAATTTTTCAGATAGAAAAAAATTTTTGAATCAAATTGATACTATTCTAAAACCTTTTTCTACTTTATATCAAAACGTGTCTCATAGTGTATTAACTTGGAACAATTTTCTACAAAATTGTTCTAAAAAGTATTTGGTTGAAATGAACGAAGAACAAATACAAAAAGATTTAGATTATTATAATCAAATGACTTGTAAAGAAGACATGTTAGATTTTTTACGAAGTTCTTCTAGTTTATATTATAATATCTGTGGATTTTTTTTACAAAACCAACAATTTGCAGGTAACAACGTGATATTAAAAGAAACAGAAATATCCGATAGATGTGAGTGCCATCATATTTTTCCAAAAAATTTAGAAGTGGCCAATAAAATTGATCATTCAAGATTATCTTTTAACGAGATTAAGGTTCCATATTTAATTCATATGTTATTACACACTATTTGATTTATCGAATTTCAGGATTACAATGATTATAGCACTTTACTTATTGCTACTGGAAATCTTCATAAATTAACTAAAACTGAACTAAGTTTAAATTATAATAAAACTATTATTTCTGACTTTTTAACGTTAGCAGATACGAATATTTGAAATCACGTATTATTTAATTTGGATAAAAAAAAACAACAAGAAAAAGCTGCATGAGGCTCTAGAGTACGTTCCATAAAATTTCAGGACCCTATTTTTACTCAAATGTTTTCAAAAGAAATGAAATGGAAAAATGTAAATTATTCAGACTTAGAAGAAACTATTCCAAAAGATACCATAACCATTGTTTCTGATTTAAGAAATTATTTAAAAAATAGTTTACAAAATTATTTAAATAATTCTCCTACTCCATTAAAATTACCAAGTGATTGGAATCATAAAAACGAAAACATTCAAAAACGATTAAGAATATATTTATTAGGTAATAATAAAGTTGAACACACAATATTCGGATGGTCTTTAATTAATAAAACTAAAGCTATGAATAAAATTCGTAAAATAAAAGAAGAGTAATTCTTGCTTTTATTATTATTCCATGCTGGAAGAGCAAGAGCTGCAGCAGCAGGGTTTGAAAAAGGAATCCCTAGAGAGTTAGAGCCTGTTCTTTTCATGCCTCCATTAGACTAATTCGCTAATCTTATTTAAGAATTAGTTTTATTGAGCTTTTCAAGGCGTTTAGCAAAAATTTGTGAAACGCTATTTGTTCTTTTTATAGGTTTTAGTAAGAATTTAACTTACTAAAACTTTTTTTCTTTTTTTACTCTTGCCTGAAAATTAGTTTGGTCTGTTAAAAATTCATTAAACGAAATTGAAATAATTGAAGAAAGAGAAACCTGTTCTTGCATTAAAATATTTTGAATCCTTAAGCTATCAATTTCTTTCGAAGAAAGCGCTAGAATTGTTTCAATTTCTTCCGCTAAACATTGAACCATAAAATCGTTTAAATTCCACGCCTCTTTTTTAATGGAATTTACCTTTCATTCACCTTTTAAAGTTATTATTTTTGAATAATTAATCGGGTTTTCATAATAATGGTCGAGCGCAATTGTTGTCGATTTTGGAATATTTACAAAACCTTTCCCCGATTTTTTATTGTGAATTTTATTAGTTTTCGGTTTTTTATTCATAATAAAAATTTTATTTTTATGATTCTGCAATAATCCAATTTACTACTAATTTAGGTTTTGTTTTATTTACAAAAAGCTCCGGAATTTCGTCAATCCTTATTTCCTTTGTATTATTTTTAATTTCATCGATATTTAATGCGAGTTTTTTTGCAAAATCCGCGGTTGCTAATAGCTGTTTTGTGTTTTCCTTTATATCACTAATTTTTTCAAATTCGCGTTTTTTTGTATCCAAAAAAAATTGAAGATTTAAATCTCTTACATTGTTATTCATTTTTGTACAAAGATCGCGCATACCGGTTTTTTCTTCCATTTTGACATTTGAAACAATGGGAAAAAGTTTATGTTTAAAAGTTAAACTTGTGGGTAAGACAAAGTTTTCGACTCATTCAACATCGATTTTTTCGACATATTGTCCATCTAATAAATATTCAACTTGCCAACCTAACATAATTCGACGTTTTTTCGTTTTTTTTGTGAATCATTGATAGTATTGTTTTAGCTCTCGGGCTTGAATAGGATTATATTCAACCCCAATCGCAGCTTCAAGTTTTTTTATAATTTCACCCATTGGTGTATAAGGATCTACAAAAACTGGTTTCTCTGCCTTTAAGTGTTTCCATTTTGTTTTAAGATAGACTTTTGTTTTATCGTTCACTTTAGATACCATATGTAATCAACAAATTTGTATTTTTTATTTCTATTTTATTTTTTTAATTAGTTGTCTTTAATAATAAATTTTAAATTTTTAATAAAGACGGAATACTAATTTTAATTTTTTATTGAAAAAGTTTGACAATTTAAAAATTTAAACATTTGTTTAAATTAAACTACTTATAATTTTTTTTACTAAAATGTATATTTTAAGTTTATTACTAATTAAAAATATACAATTGTCTGCTTGTGTGGAAAGCTTTATTCTTGAAATTTCTTCATCTACCAAATTTGAGATTTCAAGAATAAAGCTTTTAATTTAAGCATATCCAAATGAAAACTTTACTCTCGAAATTTCTTCATCTACCAAATTTGAGATTTCGAGAGTAAAGTTTTCACTGAACAGAATGAAAAATAAAAATAAAATAAAATGAAAAATAAAAACCTATTAGATACCAGTTGTCGTCAAAATGGTTTTTCCGCCTGGTCTCCGGATAATCAAGAAATTAAAGCACTAAATCCCATAGAATATTGTGAAATTAAAGAGGGATTTTATTCTCAATATTTAGGCGATATTGAGATGTGCTACTGCTATTATTCAGAGGATAAATTAAAAAATTGTATTTACGATTTTGAAATGTTTTATGAACTAGAGATTCACAAAGTAATGGAAAAACGCATGATGATGTAGTGTTTTTATCGATTTTTAATTACAATACCTTTTATATAGATCGTACAACTTACACGACCTGTGTAAGTTGTACGACCCGTTTAAATACAGTTTTTTCCTGTTAATATCAGGAAAAAACTGTATTTATAAGACATATAAATTATGTATTTTTTGTCTTATTATAAAAAAGTTAATTATCTTTTTGCGTTATAATGAAAATTAATTATAACGTAAAAAAAATAAAAAATCAAATTGCATTTAAATAATACAATATTAATTATAATGCAAATTTTTTTCAAAATTACGAAAAAAAGAAAAAAGAACTATGAAAAAAAAAACTTGAAAAATTCACAAACAGAAGTTGAAAAACCACGTGTAGAAGACGGAAAAAAACAGAAGTTGTAAAACCACGTGGTTTTGGCGCGCTTGAAAAAAAAACAAATTTATTTGAAAAAGGTAAATTTATTTTATGCAATAATGCTATAAACCCAGAATTTCCTATTGTATTTTGTGTTTTACCTAATGTCTTTACTTTACCCTCGGAGTTAGCGCAATTTCTAATTTATTCCTTTCATTCATTAGAAGATCAAAAAAAATATGAAAAGAATAAAAAATTTAAAGCTTCTTTTAGGCTTAATATTTCTTTACTTATATGACAAAAAAGCTATTCTTATTTTGGTTGGAGAATTTTAACCGATCTAGATGAATTTTCGCCTGAATTTTTGAAACCAATTAATTTTGCAAGTTTAAATCGAAAAATGAAACTTGCTGACGATATTAAAATATTTTTGGAGAATGAAAGCGAATGGAAAAATGAACAAAAAAATATTGATTCTTTTAAAATTAATCAAGGAGAATGCAAAATTCTTGATGATTTAATTGATAAATTAGGAAAAAAATCAAACTATGATTTTGACAATGGAATTAAAAGAGGTTCATTAACACGTCAATTAAAATATTATATTCATAGAAAAAGACCTACTTTTTTAAATGGTTGGTCCCTTAAATCAAGTTGACGAGAAAAAGGAGGAATAAGTACTGAACTTAACCAATTTTATTCTCAAGGTAAGACCCTATATAATAAGGTTTTTATGGAATTATATTATATGTTCCAAAAAAAAATAATAAAAAAATTAATTTTTAAGGCTCCTTAAGCTTCAGGGCAAAGATTTTCGCCTCCTCTCTTTAGAGCTAGAGGGGGGAAAGCCCTAAAAGTTTAATTTTTTTATTCACAGCTTATCCCCATTTAAAATTGATGCATTTTTTTTCTTTTTTTGGTCGAAAACCAAAGGATGGAGAGAAAAAAAAATACGTATTATTCAGACTTCACAATATCAACACATTCCGTCTATCCCCGTCCCGTCTGTCGCCTTCACGGGAGTAGACGGACAGTATTAAAAAAGCAAATATAATTCATGATGTCCCGAATGAGCTATTTTAGCTACAATTTTGAACGGGGAAAAGGTTTTAGAATTCACTATCGGTTTGGTCATTTCTAGAACTCAATCCACGCGGTAGGTATTTTGATTTTTTTCTAACAATTGAAGGCGGTCGTATTTTTAAAGGATTATACGATCAAGAAAAAAATCGTTAAAGAAAAAGGCTTATCGACTTTAGGCTTCGTTTTGACAATAAGATTTTTTACGCAACTCGTTATTTCACAGATATTCCTCCTGTAGATTGCCTTACATATTTCACCGAATAGAAAACCACATAATCGCTTGCTATTTTTTAAAACTAGTTTTGGTAGAAGGGTTGGGAGGAACGACTCATGGTTTTCCCCGAAAAGAAATTGTCTTTAGGCATTTTCGTTTTGTATAGGGACTTCTTGAGCAAAGGCGAGAAATTTTATTGTCAAGGAATTGCCAAAGGGGTGGGGATTTTATCTCTCGGCTATTTAGCTAAAAATCAAAGGTATTATCTTTGGTTTTTTCCCACGCTCCAAAAAAATAATAACGCTTTTTTATTCATTTTGTTTTTTTTTGTTGGGATCCCCTACTGTAAGGAATAAGTTAAACTTTCGACAGAGGGGAAGACTCTACACGTAATTTTTAAACTCTAGAGTCTTTCCCCTGTTGTTCGCAGGCGGACAGTACATTTGGGATTCTAAAAAACAAAAAACAAATGTCATTTTGGGTAAAAAAGCATCATGAAATCCACTTTTTATTAGTGATTTCTAATGGAAAAAATAGGCTAAAAATTTTGTAATACTACATATGCAGAGCCAATTTATCACATCGAATCAATTTCCCAAGTTTAGTGCTGGCTTAGCAGCAGATCCTACAACACGACGAATTTGGTATGCTTTAGCTACTGCGCATGACTTTGAATCACATGATTCCATCACAGAAGCAGGTCTTTACAACAAGATCTTTGCATCTCATTTTGGCCAACTATCAATTATTTTTTTATGGGTAGCGGGGAACTTATTTCATATTGGATTTCAAGGTAACTTCGAGCAGTGGGGTAAAGATCCTTTAAATGTGAGACCGATTGCTCATGCAATCTGGGACCCTCATTTTGGAGATGCGGCTGTTTCAGCTTATAGCTATGGAAGTTCACCAGGTCCTGTAAATATCTCTACAAGCGGACTTTATCAATGGTGGTATACAATAGGATTACGAACAAATCAAGAGTTATTTCAAAGCTCTATTTTTCTGGTTTTTTTATCAGCAGTGTTTTTATTTGCGGGTTGGTTACATTTAAAACCAGCTTTTCAGCCTTCATTATCTTGGTTTAAAAATGCAGAATCACGTCTAAACCACCACCTTTCTGGATTATTTGGAGTTTCTTCGTTAGCATGGACAGGACATTTAGTACATGTAGCAATTCCAGAATTACGAGGAAATCACGTAAGATTTTCTAATTTCTTAACTTCTTTACCTCATCCACAAGGATTGGTACCATTTTTTACTGGAAATTGGGCTGCGTATGCAGGAAAACCTGATGGAAGTGATTCAATTTTAACCTTTATTGGAGGATTAGATCCTAATACGCAAAGTCTGTATCTGACAGATATTGCACATCATCATTTAGCTATTGCAGTGTTATTTATTTTAGCTGGACATCAATATCGTACTAATTTTGGTATTGGGCATAGCATTAAAGAGATACTTGACACTCACACTTCATCTTTACTAGGGGAAGGTCACAAAGGGTTATATGATACTATCAACAATAGCTTACATTTCCAACTTGCTTTAGCTTTAGCTAGCGTAGGTACTATTACTTCATTAGTAGCACAGCATTAAAATAAAAAGTGCCATAGTAAAAAAATTTCTCTATGAAAAATCAAAAAAATTGCAAAAAAGATGGATCATCAAATTCGCAGCCTCTTTTGCAGGTTCAGAGACTATTGTGTTTGAGGTCATAGATTTTTATGACCATAATATAGTCCACTCTTATTTTCAGGGCTTTGCCTTACGACTCAAGGAGCCCTGTGGCTCAGAGCCCTGAAAATAGAAAAAGTGCAATATGCAATGCCACCATATGCATACATTGCTCAAGATTATGTGAGATTAGTCTAATTTGGAAATAAAATCCAATAATTTTAACTTGCTTAAAAAAGAAAAGTTTTTATGACGTATTGCTCGACCGAAGAGTAAAAAAAATCAAAGATAATTCTTTGCCACATGATAACAAAATTCATTATGCGTGTAAATTTTTGGTACTTTTTGTTATTTAATCGTTCCTTCAAGAAACGCATGAGAGAGGAATCGTTTGATAGCAAATAGTTCTTTCAGTCAATATTTTACTGTTCGTAGCCTCAAGGACCATGAGTCGTCCATCCCAAAAAAAAAGATAAAACTGTAAAACTACATTACTTATCATCTCCAGATTATTGTTATACAGAAGATCCATCTCCAGTGACTGATAAGGAAGTTTTATCCGAAAAAGGTTTGACGCGCTTTCTCATAATGATTTTGTTGATGTATTGGAAGATAAACTAGAAACTTCACCTTTAGATTCTGATCAAGAGGTAGAGAATGATTTTATGAATCTTGAATAATGCATTTTGTTATCATAGGGTTCAACGACTATTCCTATTTGGAAGTAGAATAAATGGTTTATTATTCGAAACAGCAAGTACCTTTTTTTAAGGTAATGATATAGTCTGATCTTTATATTGTTATAAAGTTTAATTTAGAAAAAGTTTACCACTTTTTTGTAACATCATGTATGTCACACAGTCTGCATTATACACACATCACCAGTATAAAAATATTGTACCACTAAAAAGAAATTTTTAGAAGCAAAATTGATTAAATTGCGAAAAAAATAAAAATTTAATTCGCATCCTTTATAAAGGGTTCAGAGATTATCGATTCAACAATATGCTTGATTTATAAATCAAAGGCATATTGATAATATAATCCACACTTTTATTTTACATGCTACGTTTTTGCTTTCGCGCTACAGGTCGAAATGACAATCACTCTTATCTGAGATAAAATAAAAGAATTTGTGATCGCAGGATTTATTATGTGTGGTGCGTTCGCTCATGGTGCAATTTTCTTAGTTCGTGACTATGTTCCGGAAGAAAACACTGGGAACGTATTAGCTCGTATTATTGGTCATAAAGAAGCTATTATTAGCCACTTATCGTGGGCTTCATTATTTTTAGGATTCCATACGCTTGGACTTTACGTACATAATGACGTTATGCAAGCATTTGGAACTCCAGATAAACAAATCTTGATTGAACCAATTTTTGCGCAGTGGATACAAGCGGCGCATGGAAAAACACTTTATAGTTTTAATTTGTGCGGGTCGTTCGGATCTATTAATGCAAAAGATGGCCAGTAAAGGTCAAAAAGCCAACACCTTACCTGATCTATATCTAACCTAAACGAAAACTAAAGTAAACTTTAAGAAATACATAATGACGAAAGTCTAAAGGGACAGTAGCATGGTGTTAAAGCATATTAATTGCAAGGCAATGTCACCAATAGGTTATTTCAAGAACTCCGTAGTCTTAACTAGGCATTGATCATTTTCCTAAGAGCTCCGCCCTGGCGTCGAGCCCCAAATAAATGATCAAAAATTCTCTCTATCTATGAGGAAATTACATGGATAGCTTTACTATGGAATTTCGGAATTTATACATTCATTTTGGATGGTATAATATAAAACATAGGTTTGTTAGAAATATCCTAAAGACAAACATATAGATTCTTAAACGACCGGACCGGCTAAGGCTCGAAAGAGCTAATAATTTAAGGCCGGGAGAAACCTGAAACCAAATGCAAAAATTTGTAGTGCGGGATAGTCGATATAAGATCCTAAACCTGTTTTTTGTTGCAGGATCTTAGACCTGTCAGTCTGCGACTGACAGGGAAACTTTATAAAAAATAATATGGTAAAAAATTTAAAAAAAAAGAAAAAATTTTCCTTGTTTAAGGCTTTGTACCTAGCGGTAAATCTATTTTTGGGGCTCTCTCCACTCGGCGAGCAAAGCAAAGTGGGCGGAGCGCCTAAACAAAAAAATACCGCGGACTTCAGGGCGGAGCCCTGAAAAATAGATAAATTTTTTTTGACATCTCCAGCCAAAGGCAAGCCCAAAGATAAAAAAAATAAAAAAAATATGGAAAAAGACAAAAAATTAAGACAACATTCATGAAAAGAAATCGCAAAAAAATTGGAATTTTTTATAGAAAATAATTGATCTTTTAGAACTATAAAAAATATTTTTAAAACTTCCAACATTATTCCTTGTAAAAAATTCGACAAATTATATAAACTTCTTTGTGATAAAAGTATACTACATATAGCTTATATAAATCTTTGTAATAATTATGGATCATCAACGTATGAAATAACATCGGAAAATAGGGGTTTTGGGGCGCGCCCCACTCAAGAGCTTGCCGACAGGGCGAGCCTTGAAAAAATAGATGAAATTAGCAATGATTTGAAAAACAAAACTTATGAATTCTTACATTTAAAAAATATTTATCAACGAAAAATCCAATCGGAAAAAATAAAAAAAAAATCTAAAAAACCGCCTTTTTTAAGTATTCCATTCTGGAAAGATCAAATAGTCCAAGAAGCAATAAGATTAATCCTTAATGCTATCTATGAACCGCTCTTTTATCAAGAAGGAAATAATTTTGGATTTCGACCAAAATTAAGTTGTCAGCATGCTATAAAATATATACAAACAAATGTCATAGGACTTAATATGGCAATTGAAGGAGATATCAAAGAAGCTTATAACAACGTCGATTTTGAAATCTTATTAAACTTACTTCGAACTAAAATAAAAGATCATGAATTTATTAAATTCATCAAAAAATTTCTTTTTAGTGGATTAATGGTTAAAGATTATCATTTATTAGGAGTTTCACAAGCTAATATAGTATCTCCACTACTATTTAATATATATATGCATGAATTTGATAAGTATGTACTTACACTAATAGAACAAGAAACTAATCACTTGAGCTCTAAGTCAAACCATGGGTCAAACCACGTGGTGACCAGAAACGAACCTGCTCGCCCTGTCGGCAAGCTCCCAAGCTCGCCGAGTGGGGAGCGCCCCAAGAAACTAAAATCAATCGTTTATGTACGCTATGCAGAACACTGGATTATTTTTAGAGGGCAAGCCCCAAATCTTAAACTCCAAAATATACAAGAAAAATCCAAAAATTATTTAAACCAAAATTTAAAACTTATCCGAAATTCTACACAAACGAAGAATCTTTATAAAGAAAATATAAAATTTCTAGGATTTCAAATTTCCATGTGATTTAGCAATACATTAAAGGATAAACAGGATAGACGGCAATCTAAGGAAAAGTCGAAAAAAAACAATTCACAATATCCAATTATTGGGATACACATGGAAGAAATCATTAACATATTAATAATACGAAAATTTATATGGAAAAATAAATTTCCAAAATCAAAAGTCGAATTAACGGTTTTACCTGCTTTTGATATTATTTGATATTATAATAATGTAATCTGAAGTCTTATACATTATTATGCTCCATGTATCGATAAATATGTTTATTTAAATTACCCTATCTATTTGTTAGCTTATTCATGTTATCACACATTAGCTCATAAATTTTGAACTTCTATAAAAAAGATTATACATACTTATGGTAATCCAGTAACTATTAGAGCCAAAGTTGACGAAACCAAAACCAAACAAATAACTCTATTATATGGCAATAAGAACAAACACATCGAATATGACAAAATAAATGATAGAAAAAAATCATTACAAAATTTTGGAAGCTCCGCCCAGCGTGTAAAATGAACTTCGTGCGATAAACTTTCGCAAGCGAAAAACTCTCGCGTACCTTCTGATTTATGGTTCTACCCAGGAGGATTAGAACCAGAAAATCAAACTTTTAATCCAGAAGCTATTGATCACATAGTGAGGAATGAAACTACTAGAGATCCTTTTGGATCTAAATTTTTAAATCATGCTTCGCTTTTTCAAGGTTTCTCGAACTCAAAAAACCATGTGTCGACAGAAAATGGGATTTTACCGTTTCATAAAAAAACATTTCCTATGTCCCACGAAACACAAAAAAATTGGATTGCGGATAATTGCTTAATTTGTGGAATTCATAAATCAGTTTCTTCAATACAAATTTTTAAACATCTATTAGAAACAACAAGTTTTGCACAAACTTTATTTCAGCCCTGTCGGCAAGCCCCCGAGCGGGGCGAGCTGCATGGAAAAACCGTAGAGCTCGACGACAGGACGAAGTCTTGAAAAAAAAAAATTCCAGTATGTCAGGATTGCTATAAATCTATTTATAATGGAACATATGATGAACTGACTTTAGCGGATTTAGCTTTTCCTCAGTTTTTTTAAATTTTGGGGCTAGACGCCAGCTCGCTGCGAGCTGCTCGCCGACAGAGCGGAGCCCTTACAAGGAACATACACATAATTTTTTACCAATATTAACTCTATTTTGCGAATAAAACCCCTACATGCTTGATGCTAGAATAATTCTAGTTGGAGGGTTACAGAAAAATATAACATCGTTTAATAGATTTTAAAAGTTCTAAAATATCGATAGAGAGCCGTATGATATATAAATATCACGTACGGTTCGGAAACGAGCGGTTTTACTAAAGTGTAACCGCTTAGTTTTATCTTATTATCAGAATCTTCAAGTGTTGCTTATTCAGCAAGTCAAGGGTTTTGGTTATCTGGCTGGCTTAACTCAATAAATAATATTTTCTTAACTATCGGACCAGGTGACTTTTTAGTTCACCACGCTATTGCGCTTGGATTACATACAACAACGTTAATTTTAGTTAAAGGTGCATTAGATGCACGCGGATCTAAATTAATGCCTGATAAGAAAGACTTTGGATTTAGTTTTCCGTGTGACGGACCAGGAAGAGGAGGTACTTGTGATATCTCCGCTTGGGATGCGTTTTACCTTGCTGTATTCTGGATGCTAAACACTATCGGATGGGTTACATTCTATTGGCATCTCTTTTATAGGAGGGTGCCATACATTATTTAAATAATGTATATAAAAATATAATCAATTGCATAAACATTAATATATAATATGCAGCTAAATTTGATGAGAAAAAATAGGGTGATTCGGATCTACTGATATGATCTGATAGCCTTTCTTATTTTTTATATTGTTCGGAGCAGGGCTCTGCCCTGTCTGTGAACTCCCGGGCAAAGCCAGGGGGTAAACCCCAATAAAAAATAAAATCAAATGAGTTCAGAGACTATTTTTTTAAATCCAAAATCTTTTTTGGATTATGATATAGTCCACTTTTAATTGTGACAATTAAAAAAAAGTGTGGAAGCACCTAGTCATCTGGGGTGGTAACACAAGTCAATTTTCGGAGTCCTCTACATACCTGATGGGATGGCTGCGTGATTACTTGTGGCTAGGATCGAGTCAGCTAATCAACGGATATAATCCGTTCGGTATGAACAGTTTATCCGTATGGTCATGGGTGTTCTTGGCTGGTCACTTAGTGTGGGCAACTTCGTTCATGTTTTTAATTTCATGGCGTGGTTACTGGCAAGAGTTAATTGAAACTCTTGTATGGGCGCATGAGTCGACACCAATTGCTAATCGTGTAGCTTGGAGAGATAAACCAGTTGCCTTAAGTATCGTACAAGCTCGTCTAGTAGGTCTCGCGCATTTCTCTATCGGTTATGTCTTTACGTATAAAAATAATTTGTACGTCTAAGAAAACTATTCTTAGTTAAAAAATCAAAAAAATTGCGAAAACGATTAATCGTCAAATTCGCAGCCTCTTTTGAAGGTTCAGAGACTGTTATATTTGATGTCATAAATTTTTATGATAGTGATAGAGTCCGCACGTTTTAAAAAAAATGAATTATGTGGGTGCTTTCTTAATTGCAAGTACTACGGGGAGATTTGGTTAAACATAGAGTTGAAAGATAAAAATTAACCACTCATTTTTTTCGTCTAATCGTATTTTATCTTTCAACTGTATGTTTCTGCTTGTGATGGTTAAAATCCATCACAAGCAGTTTAATTGATAAAAGATAATTAGAAATTGAATCTAATTATCTTTAAAAAATTTAATGAATAATTTTAATGAATTGATTTAATAAAAAAATCCAATAAACTATATGGCTAAAGGCTTTGGAAAAATAGAGAAACCTCATATTGTTAGTTATTCCACAACACAAATAGTTCCAACCAATGAAGAAAAAATTTTTACTATTATGGGAGAAAAACGGATAAATTCTACAAAAAAAATAAAACCATGTCAACTTGACCCGATTCAGATAGAGCATGGTTTTAATAAAGTTAAAAAAAATTCAGGGATTTATTATTTAGATGAACTGGTTCCAAACAATAAAATGTTAGTAACTAGAATAATAATGTGTTCTCGATATGTTTTTGTTCAGGGCTCCGCCCTGTCGGCGAGCAGCTCGCAGCGAGCATACTTCACTTGATTTTGCTTGCAAGGCTTCGCTTAGGGGGCGAGCATACTTCACTTGATTTTGCTTGCAAAATCAAGTGAAGTCCGCGGTATTTTTTTGTTTACAAAAAAATATTGCCCCTAAGCAAAGTTCATTTTACACAGTGGGGGAGACCCCAAAATCAAGTGAAGTATGCTCGCCCCCTAGGCGAAGCCTTGCAAAAAAATATTGCTCCAGGGCAAAGCTATGGGGCAAGCCCCAAATATTTAAATAGCACTTATCATCATAATATTGAAGCTTCTGTTAACAAGCTTTAAGTGCCTTATGAATTACATTTTTTTCTTCACGTATTACGATTTCTTGAATACTGTTATCCTCAAGATTTAGCGGTGTTTATTCGCTTTAATTCGCAAAATGTAAATAATCAAAATGTAAATGATCAAAAGGAAGCTATTTTGGAAAATAAAAATAACATTTATCAATTAATTCAACAAGTTTATGCGTATGCTATGTCAAATCTTAACCAAGAAGAAAAATCACATCATTTTAGATCGCTAGGTGCTAAAACTAACTAATCCGGATTTGACCAAGTATTTTAATCAAAAAATGCGTTGGGTACACATTTAAAATAGAAGCCGGATGTCCAAATTCTTTGAATTTGGACATCCGCGGCGGGATTCTTCAACATGTTGAAGAATCCCTCGTTATTTTTGAGGCGCATAGTATTAACTATATAACAGAAATTTCAGATACATTGTACAATAAGTTAAAGCATGCTGTTATTGAACAAAATAAGTTGCAAAATTATACATACAATTTAAATGTATCTCAAAAAACGATACAAACTGCAGTTACACGTTATTTAAAAGGATTTAGACTGGGAACTAGAAAATCTGGAGTCTTTTTAAAAACGAAGCTTTACTTTTGTGTCAATTAAAAAGGTTCGTCGTTTTATCTTTTGATTTTATTATTTTAATTTGACTTTTTAGGCTATTATGAATATATATTTTTTATTTTTTTTTTTTGATAAAAGAAAAAAAAAAGAGTTCGTAGCTTATTTGGATAAAGCTTTTGACTTCAGATCTTACGATAGGAGGTTCGATTCCTCCCGGACTCAAATAGTAGCCACAAAATAATGTACTAAAAAATTTCTAAGATTTTTCACTTTTGCATTCTGACTTTTAGGTAGAATGATAAAATGCTCGTCGATTGAGATTTACCCCGCCAAAATCTGTGAAGGGAGCCCAAATAATTTCGAATAGTCATACCAAAATTTATGCTACATGGGTAGGAATTTTGGCCAGAGGACGAGCATACTTCACTTGATTTTGCTTGCAAGGCTTCATTTAGGGGGCAAGCCCCACTTGATTTTGCTTGCCCCCTGGCTCTGCCCGGAGGCAAGCATATCTCACTTGGATTTGCAAGCAAATCCAAGTGAGATCCGCAGTAATTTTTTGCTTGGGCGTAGACCCCAAAATCAAGTGGGGCTTGCCCCCTGGCTCTGCCCGGAGGCAAGCATATCTCACTTGGATTTGCAAGCAAATCCAAGTGAGATCCGCAGTAATTTTTTGCTTGGGCGCTCCGCCCACTGTGTAAAATGAACTTTGCTTTGGGGCTCGCCCCCTAGGCGAAGCCTTGCAAAAAAATATTGCTCCTAAGCGAAGTTCATTTTACACAGTGGACGGAGCGCCTAAATATTGCCCCTAAGTGAAGAAAAGCGTCATTTATAAAATAAATGACGCTTTCAATGGAAGGAGCATTTTCAACGGAAATGCTCCTTTCGTTTGTTCATTTTACACAGTGGGCGGAGACCTGTGGCGTCTAGCCCCAAAAATCAAGTGAAGTATGCTCGCCCTGGGCGGAGCCCCCTGGATTTGGTCTTGGATAAAATTATTTAGGCTTCTGTTTGCCTACATGTGAAGACTTCTCTAGACATAAGCTAGGAAGGGGTTTTATACACGCTGATAGATTTTTGTTTCAGAACTTTTATCTATAGGCCCGCTCCGCAGATCACATTTTATGTGATCTGCGGAGCGGGCCGTCATAAATCTTTTCCCTTTTTTTTGCGTCCATTGCCAGCGATCCAATAAAATTGGATCGCTGGCAATGGACGCAAAAAAAAGGGATCCTTCGATCGCTAGACAATAAAATGTGGGAAAAATAGATCGGTAGGGGGTCATGGGAGAAGCACTCGTGCGGCACGGGGATCCAAAAAACACCACGGAAAAACAGAATCGCCACATATAATGTGGCGATTCTGTTTTTCCGTGGTGTTTTTTGGACTTTAAATTTTTTTTTACAGAGCAAAGGCAAACCATCACAAAATGATTCATAATTAAAATTATAAATTGATGACTTATCGTCACAAATTTAAAAATGGGACTTGCCTCCTGGCGATTTTCTATTTCCATCACGACCCCCTACATGAATGTGGGGGGTCTACAGACATTTCAGGGCTTCTTAGAGCCTGGCTTCTTAGAGCCCTGAAGTCAATAAAATAATTTATACTCTTCTGCGTTTTGGAGCTCTACACCCATTATGTGCAAGATTAGTGCGGTCTCAAATTAATCCAATTTGTAATCCTGCTAATTGTAATCCTCTTATAGCACTTTCTTTTCCTGGACCTGCTCCAGAAATGATAACATGAATTTTCTCAAACCCACAGTTTCTACCTACAGTAATACCTACCGTTCTAGCACTAAATGGTGTACTTTTGCGAGCTCCCTTAAACCCACAAGCCCCGCCCGACGAACTAATAACAGCATTTCCAGCTGAATCGGTAATTGTTACTATTGTATTATTAAAGCTCGCTTTAATAAAAGCAATTCCAATTTCATTTCTTTTTATTATTTTTTTCTTAGTCATAATAACTTTTCATTTTTTAAATTTAGCAAATACTTTAATTGGTATTTATCTTTTTATATTGTGTTTTTTTTTTCGCTTTTGGGTGGAACCAGAAAAAAAAATCATAAATATAATGCACATGTAAGACAAATAGTTTTCCACTTAATTTTATGGTTAAACCATAAAATTGAGTGGAAAATCACAAAATTTTTTTTTAGCCTCGCTAAAAAAAAGTGTTATAAAAAATTTTTGCGAGCAAAAATTTTTTAAATAATTAATTAGAATGTTATAAAAATGAGTATAAATTAATTTTTTTTATCACGATGGGGCTCGACACTTGTTGAGAGAAATGACTAGGAACCGGCCAAAAATCTGCATGTTTTTGTGTCTCCATCATGACCGGTCTGCGGTCCATTTTATTTTTCCCGAAGTCAAGAAAGGGGAACAGTTTGCCCAGCAGATATATTTCATGTGATCTATTGGGCGGTCCGTCATAAACCTTTGCATGCAAAGATTCAACGCATATTTTTCTTTCTTCACCTAGGGAAGAAAGAAAAATAGGCTAGGGCCGTAAAAGAGAAATAAGCCCTAAAAAAAATTAATTTAGACTCATGAATGTTGTCATAAAACAAAAAATCACAGATATAAAATAAATATTAAATGTCATTTTCAACAGTTGTTTTTTCAAAAACTTGCAATGCAATTTCTTTTACTTTTGTTTTTGAATCAATTTCAATTGCTTCTAATGGATCTTTTCGTAATCGATGTCTAATACATAAACTAATCACCGTTAAAATGTCATCAATATTCACATTATCACGTCCATTAAAAGCTGCTAATGCTTTTGCAGCACGATTAGTAACAATATCTCCTCGAATTCCGTCAATTTCTAATAATGAACAGATTTGTGAAATTTTAAGGCGATAACTATATGAAATTTGTACGTGTGGTACTAATGCACGAGCTTCTACTATTTTTTCTTTTAATTGCTCTTGGGCATTTGCATAATTATTTGAAAATGTAGTTTGCGAACTATCAAATTCAGATCGTTGTTCAACAATTTTAACACGTAATGTAGCATCTTTAACAGTCTTTATTTCCGAAAACATTCCAAAACGATCTAATAATTGAGGTCTTAATTCTCCTTCTTCTGGATTTCCCGAACCGATTAAAATAAAATTTGCAGGATGACTTAATGAAATCCCTTCACGTTCTACAGTATTCCATCCAGAAGCTGCAGAATCTAATAAAATATCAACTAAGTGATCATCTAATAAATTAACTTCATCAACATATAAAATCCCGCGATTAGCTTTTGCAAGTAACCCAGGTTCAAAAGCTTTTATTCCTTGAGTTAATGCTTTTTCAATATCTAATGTTCCACATACTCTATCTTCAGTTGCTCCTAATGGTAAATTTAAAAGTGGAATTTTTTGTTGTACTATTTTTTGCGATTTATTCCTTGAATCTAATGATGGGGATTGATTAGTTAAAGATTGCATTTTTGACGCTTCATCAGAAACTTGGTCCGAACTCAGCCCTGTTGGCGAACCTTCAGATAGAGCCAAAGAAAAATTGGTAAATGAAGGATCTAAAGGATCTCGATTAAATGGATCATTTTGAACAACTGAAATTTCTGGTAATAAATCAATTAAAGCTCAAACTGTTGTTGATTTTCCTGTTCCTCTATCTCCCATTATAAGAAGGCCCCCTATTTTTGGATCGATAATATTTAAAATTAAAGCAAGTTTTAATTCTTCCTGCCCAACAATAGCTGTAAAAGGAAATTCTCTCATAGTAATTTTTCTATTTTTATCATAATTTTGCAAAATCGCTCATCTATGGATTCGTTTTTTGGGCGCTCCGCCCTGGGCGCTCCGCCCACTTCACTCGGCAAGAGTCATTTTTTGCGTGCTGCATGCTGCGTGCTGCGTGCTGTTTCGTTGGGTAACCGACAGGGCTCGCCCTGCAAAGACTTATGGAAATGGTAAAAGAAATATATTGGCCCTAATTAGGATCTCTTTTTTCTGGAACCCATGGTTTTTTGTTCGAACAACGAGGTTAAAAAACAGGGTAAACGGTTTTATGTCTTCCGGTAGGGGGTAAGAAATAGAGAGAAAAAACCGAAGTCAATAAAATCTGGGGGTCCTGGAGCCTTGGGGGTCCTGGAGCCTGAAATAAATCTGCATGGTTTTCTTTCCTAGGAAGGAGGAGATAAAATCGGGAACGACCCCCCAAAATATGAGTCGAATCTTTGTATACAAAGATTTATGCCGGCTCACATTATATGAAATGGATTTTCAAGGCGAGCTTACAAGACAAGGATTTTCAACCATGTAGATTTAAAAAAAAAAAAAAATCTTCCATTTCTGGTCGGGTCCTTTCCGCACCCCACCCCACCAGGGAAAGCGAGCACAGAAAAAGAGAAAGATTTATTTGGGGCTCGCCCCATGGTTTTGCCCTGGCGCAATATTTTTTTGGGCGCTCCGCCCACTTCGCTTAGCTTAGGGGCTCGCCCCCTAAGCGAAGCCTTGCAAGACCAAATCCAGGGAGCGAGCATACTTCACTTGATTTTTTTGGGCGCTCCGCCCACTTCGCTTCGCTTAGGGGCTCGCCCCCTAGGCGAAGCCTTGCAAGACCAAATCCAGGGGGCGAGCATACTTCACTTGATTTTGCAAGCAAAATCAAGTGAAGTACGCTTGCCGAAAGGGCGGAGCCCTTACAAAAAAAACAATCTCTTTGGCATGTTAAAATTAAGGAATGTTACATATTTTACCTTTTTTTTTGGTCAAGTAGAATGTTTACTCACGGAGCAAAGTCATGGAGGTAAATTTAGCTTTTTAACCGTTTCACAAAAGCCAATCTTTTTCAGGGCTCCGTAGAGCCACAGAGGGCGAGCCCCAAGAAACAAAAATGATGCGAATCTACGAAAAAAAAGCTTTGCGGAATAGATTATTCTGCAACATTGAGATTTGATGCCCTGGAAAAAGAGCTAAAAAAAATATTCTACGCTGCTTCTCGCGCAGCATACATGGTGTCGACTTTTATGGAAGAAATATTATTTTCTTTTGCATATTTCTCTACCATTTTTTTCACTTTCCCTCTAAAAGGTCCCGGAACTTTAGTTAACTCCGCTGTAGCTTCAGCAGACCAAATATCGCTACTTGTAGTTTTTTGTGAAGAAATTTCTTTTGTGTCATGACCTGAAAATATTTCAAGTAAATGAGACTCCCAATTGTTATTATAATAAAAAAGTCTAAAAGGGCGTGAAAAAAACGGAAAGAAAATATTGTATATTTATTGCCCAAAAAAGATTTTGATTATAACCCTTTAGCAATTTTTTTGGATTTTTTAACGGGTTCAATTACTAGCCCTATTGATAAGGTTTTATATGACAGACCCCCTCTTTGAATAGCCCTTTTTTTGATACCAAAAAAGGGCTATTCAAAAAGGGGGTCTGTCATATAAAAGAAATAAAAAAGAATACTTATGCATTTAACTTATGCATTTTACTTATGTACTATTTTTTATACCGCCTGAAAAGGACTAAAAAAAGTCTATCAAAGACTACTGATCGAACTCACAAAAAAATTCGAGGGCTTCGCCCTGTCGGCGAGCAGCTCGCAGCGAGCCTATCTCTCCCCTTCTGAAAGAAGGGGAGAGATATGCGTCGAATCTTCGGTCGGACCCCCGAAATGATCCATTCATGTGATCATTTCGGGGGTCCGACCGAAGATTTATGCTCCCGGGCTCAAAGAAAAGAAACCATGTAGTCGTTCCTCCTTTGTATCCTCTTAAAAAATAATTGGCCGGAGAGAAACTGATGCCATTGAAAATGGGATCGCTGGCCAATCTTTTTTTTTAAGAGTTTCGCTAGGAGGCGAGCTGGCGTCTAGCCCCAAAAAAATAGAATAAACTAAAGGCATTTTCTTTCGAAAATATATCGGATTATATCATTAGCTAATAAATTAAAAAATTGGTTAAGATAAACAGCATGGTAACAAAACCGAGTTTATATAGCTATTAAATTTTAATCTCTGAACCCAAATGAAAAAATACAAAAATCATCTTTTAAAAAGATGTTCATGAAATTTAATTCTATGACGGACGGAAGGCAATGATCCATTCATGTATTTAAAGAGGGGGTCCTATTTGTTTCATTTTTGGCTGCATATTGTCTTTACCGTATTTTTTTCTGATAAAACGTTTATGCAATTAAATTAATTTTTTTTTTAATATTTTTTATTAAAAAGCACAATTTTGTCTATGCCAAGCGAAAATGAATTGTAAACTAAATCGGCAATTTGATTGGTCCCTTCAAACCCTAGAAATGGACGAAAACTTAACGTAAAATTTTGTATATGTACTGGTGCGCTTATTACTGCGCAAGGTATACCACTGTGTGATAAATATCCGTTTAAAAAATAAGTTTACTTTGAATATTTATAAGGACTATGTCATCATTAATTTTATTAACGTAAAATAGATAGTCTCTGAACTCCGAAAAGAGTTGCAAATTTTCATAGATAAGTTAACATTCCATTTATCCCCGTTTCGTCTTTCCCCGTTTCGTCTTTTATCCGAACGGGGAAGGACGAAACGGGGAAAGACAGCCCGTGCCTTGTGGCATGGGGATCAGAAACTCTTTTAGAGTGTCTTTTGGACTATAATTTTTTGCAATTGATTTTATTAGACGTTTAATTATTAAAAATAAACGACGCTTCTAAAATAAAACGCGTTTCCCAATATGTCTTTCCATTTGTGTTCCAACCTATTTTTCTTTTTGATAGCTTTATTAGAGACGAAAAAAGACGTGTATGAATTTTTTGAGGGTAATTGGCGTTTTTTTCTGTTTAATATTACGAAGAAATTATTTTTCTTCCTTCTGCCCATATGAAAGAGAGATAGGAGCCATTATAACCGTTCCGTCCTTCCCCGTTTAGTCTTTCCCCGTTCGGATGAAAGACTAAACGGGGAAGGACTAAACGAGGGTAGAAAAATAATGTTTTTTACCCCTAATCAAAGTATCAAAAAGTATTATGGACTATGGCATCATTTTTTAAATGTTGAGTGTATAGTCTCTGAACCCATAAATTTTTAAATGTATAAGATAATATATTTAGATATATCATTAAAACTCTAGAATTTTTTATGCTCATCCCCATTACCCATGGAGCATACATTTTTGGCAGGTTTTATGGCAGGAAGAACGAAGTCAAGAAAATTTCTGCAAAGATGTTCGACTTTCTAAAATGCTTTTATTTGCGGATCGGAATATATGAAACGTCCGAAGACCCCTCTACCGATCCCATTCATGTGGAATCGGTAGAAGAAAAAAGAGAATCATTCTATGTGGCGATTCCCTTTTTTCGTGGTCGTGGGAGAAAAATTTATTTAAGGGATGCAAATTTTTTTTATTTTTGCAATTTTCTCAATTTGCTTTTAAAATTTTTTTTAAAAGGTGCTCGCTTTGAACACAGCACTAGGTGAAATTTCAGTAATAGCATTTGCTACTTCATTATGCGATTCAGTGATTAAAATAGAATCACAATAACCCGCAGTTTGTTCTCGGAACCAATCTGCATCATGTTTACAATACGTCCCAGCACAAGCAACTCTAATTCCCATTTCTCGAACTAAAATTTTAGTCATATAAGCAGCGTGTGTAGCATCTCCAAAAACAATTGCTTTTTTACCTGTTAAATTTTGGCAGTCAATTGAACGAGAAAACCAGGCTGCTTGTGAAACAAAACGTGTTTGTTGATCTATATATTTTTCTGTTGATGTTTTATCAAATGGAGAAAGATCATAATTCAGCTTGTCATTATCTTTTTGGGGCTCGCCTCCTGGCTCCGCCCTATGGCTCAAAGAGCCGTGAAAAATATTTTGTTCACGATGAGTTGTTTCATTTTGCCCTGATTTTTCGCTAACGTTTTTCGTTTGTTCATCAGGAGTATTAGAATTTACTTCATGTTTTTGATGATAAATTTTTCTAATAATAGAAGTCATTTCACGAATACAATTAGCCGTTTCTAATATTCCCATTGGAGTTGTAGACACATAAGGCATTCCAAATAAAGATTCTAAGTACTTAGCAGTCATTAAACCAACTTCACGATATGGAACTAAGTTAAACCAAGCTTTTGGTAAATTTTTTAAATCTTTTAATACTGAATTTCCCTCTGGAATGATCAAGTTAACATCAATATTCAAATCATATAAAATTCGTTTTAATTCTCTACAATCATGTGCATTATGAAATCCTAATGTAAAGACACCGATAATATTTACAGATGGCTTTTTTGTCTTTTCAGTATCACTGCCATATTTTTCTATATAATAGCGTACAATTTGTTCTAACGTTCTATCTGCAGCTTGAAGTTCATTTACGCGGTAATGATTAACATCTGCAAGTAAAACATCTGCAGATTTTGCTTCTAACGAAGCACGATTGACAAAATTTTGTAAATCTTCTTGTAAAATACTACTTGTACAAGTTGGTGTTAAAATAATCAAATCAGGTTGAGATTCCTTATCTTTTCGTGTAATATTTTCAAAAACTTTTTCTTGTGAACCTCGTGCTAAAACATGACGATCAACAACACTAGTAGTTACTGGTGTAAAATCTCTTTCACGCTCTAACATTGATCGCATCACGTTAAAATAATCATCTCCTAAAGGACCGTGCATAATTGACTGAACAGATTTAAATGAACTTGCTGTTCATAATGTACCAATATGAGCAGGTCCAGCATACATCCAATAAGCTAATTTCATACTATTTAATTTTTCTATTTTATTTTAAGATTCGTCTAATTTCGGAGTCCTGTTTTTCATAACCCCTCACATGAATAATAGGGAGTAAAATCGGTGAGCCTTGGAGCCCAAGAAGAGAAACAGGCTCAAGGAGCTCTAAAAACAAAAGAGGAACCAAAAGTTTGTGAAATAGGAACGTTTTTGTTACAAATATAAAAAAATTTTATTATATAGGAAAAAAAAGAGCATTTCATATTCTTTTCTTTTTTTTTTACGGTCCCAAGGCTTCGCCTAGGGGGCGAGCACACTTCACTTGATTTTGCTAACAAGACCAAATACAGGAGGCGAGCAAAAAAATATTGCTCCTAAGCGAAGTGAGGTGGGCGGAGCCCCTTAAAAAATTTATATTTTTTTTTGCAATTAAAGTCTTTTTAGAGAATTTAAGTCAAGGCGAAGCCAGAAGGCGAGCTCCAAGCATTTTAGATTTTTTTTATCATTATTTCGGAGTTAGTTTTTCATCGTATGCTAGTATCTCTTTTTTATTAAAAAAAATATCTAAAACTTTTTTTTTATAATTTATTCAGAGTTTAATTTTTTTTCATAAAAATTTAACAAAATCATAGAAAACTTTCAAACATTGAAAGTATTTAAAACATCTTAATTTTTCTTAAGGTGTTATTTATTATTAAATGATGAATTTGATAACACATTTGTAAATAATGATTTTACAAAACAAGTATATCAGGGTTTTATCTTAGTATAAATCGAAAAGATGTTTAAAGTTTGAGTCATAACTAAAAGGTGTATTAGAAATATATGTGCAAAAAAATCTCAACATTAAGAACCTTCGGATCATTTTTTAATAAAAAAAAAATGATCCAAATGCGTTTTAATCTCTTAAATAATATTTACAACATGGATGATATAAAAATATTTTTTATTTTTTTATATTAGAAATAAATTTTTTTTTTGGATCCATTTATTTTTCCCACAGTTCATTACTCTCGAGAGTAATGAACTGTGGGAAAAATAAATGGATCCAAAAAAATCTTTGATAGATTTTCGCACTTACCGCGGCCCTCTCTAATTAGAGGGTGATGCTTGACGACACGTTGTAGCACTGAAGAAAAAAAAATTTTGTTCTAGAGTTTTGTGAGATATTATTTAACTAATATTTATAGGACTATAAATTTATCTGATAAATATTAGAGGATACTATATAACTAATACTCATTAAGGTTTAAAACGTATCTTATTATATCCATAGGATACAATTTATGGTTGCTTAAATTGACCCTTAAAAAGTACTTTCGTTTGAGGGGGAAATTTCTGCTTATGAATCTGGGTTGTAAAAATTACCATCTTTTCTTCTTTATAAATTTGACCACTGACATAAACCATTTGTTCTTTCAAATTTTCTTTTTGGAATAAGAGCTTCGTTTTTTTGGGACTGACATATTATATTAATTATAAATTTTTAATAAAATTCATTTACGAATTTATTTTTGAGCAAGTTTAGATTATAACTTATTTTTGTAATTAGTCCCCTGGCGTGAGGAGTTTTCATTGCTACCCAGGGAACATAAAAAATCCCATACCAAGATAAATGATGCCAAAATTCTCGTAATAAAACATGTAAGTACTTGTTTTATTACGAGAATTTTAGCTTTTCTATTAGGGATAAAAAAACTTTTTTTTAGGTTTTATCTCCTAGAGAAGGGAATGATTTTAAGGGCTCTGCCCTGAAAGAGAAACATGCTCGACGACAAGGCAAAGATTGAAAAGCTTTGCCCTGAAGCAATAGTCCCGAAAATCTACCGTATTTTGATGACCGAAAAGGTCTTGTTATACCTTTCCCATAGGGTTTGCCACATGGCTCTACCCTAGCGCGCGCTTACAGGGAGGAGACTGGCTCCTAGGAGCCCTTACAAAAAAAACTGTTTATTCTACTTCTGAGCTCTGAACAAATCCTAGTTTATCATGTATTAAATTTCTAAAATTTTGATAAGAAAAATTATATAATAATAAAAAATGAGAAAATTTACATGAAAAAGTTGGAAATGAAATTCTAATTGTTTTTAAATATTTTTTTATATTTTTGTCAGGATCATCGAATAGGTTCTCTAATTTTGAGTTTATAGAATACAGCTTAACATTTGGATGTTTTTTTTTCTTTATTATTGAACTACGGTATTCACCGCGAATTCATCTCATAAGTTTGACAGAGAGTAGCTTTTTAATAGGATTCAATTTGGTTTTTTCATTAGAACTTGCTGATAAATTAAATCTAGTTAATAAATTAGCTGATAATATAAAATTATAACTAGATATTTTATTTTTGTGTAAGGGCTCCTTGAACCTCGTTGAAAACCGTTCTCCCCTGATTTTTTTGAATATTAATTTTTTTTTAAATAATGATTGATTTAGAATTTGTTTTATAGGGTTTTTTTTATAAAATAAAGGTTTTTGCTTGCCGAGTGCAAATTGCTGCCTTGTTGGGTAACCGAGGGGGCGAGCCCTGCTAAAACTTGTTATATCGTTTTGAATTGTCATTTGTTTTTTGGGGTTTCGGCCGGTCGACAATCTTGTTTCGTTGGTTTTCGGAAAGAAAGATGCATCAAATTTTTTCATGCCAAGATTTATGCTTCAGGATAAAGCCAGAAGGCTCAGTTTTGTTTTTAAAAAATGATAAGATAGGTTTTTATAACATTTAAACTTTGTTATATGTCCCATAATTTTGTTTAAAAAAATGCAAATTGCAATTCATTTTGAAAAAGATGCTCCAAAAAAAATAGGGTAAACGAGAAGCATTATATTATTAGATGCATAATAAGAATTAGAAAATATAGAAGTAAAAAAAATTTTTTGATCAAAAAAAGAATAAAATTGCAGGGCTCCTTGAGCTCCAGGCCCTGCAATTTTATTCTTTTTTTGTTCCTTTTTATTATATTCGTTTGTATAAGATCCATTCACCCCCTGTATAGAGGGACGATAGGATTTTTTCTTTTCGTTTCTACCCCAACATTTCGTTTTTCCCCTAGGGGAAAGACTCAAATATAAAGAATATAAAGAAAAAGTTTGTATAGAAAAATCTTGAATTAATTTAATTCATATTGATGTATAATAAAGTTTTTTTTTAGGAAAAACGACTTGTTCGAACCTCCCCGAGGGTATAAATCTTTGCATGACTCGTTCTATTGACGAGTCTTGGCATGACTCGTCCACATTATTTTCAAGGCTTCTTGAGCTTCAAGCTCGCCTCCTGTCTTTGCTTTGGAGCTCTGACCCTGTGGTCCTTTTGCTTTTTTTTTCCACCGTGTAAAATGAACTTCGCTGAGGAGGCGAGCCCCTAAACGAAGCCTTGGACGACCGAACAGAATCAAGGGGTGGTGACCAAAATGTTGAAAATAGCCTCATTTTTTTTTTTAAAACTTCAGATAGTGCAGTCGATTTAAAATTATTCAGGGCTCGCCCTGTCGGCAAGCTCCCGACCAAATTGTCATTGAATAAATCTTCAAATTTGCCAGTTTTATAATTTTGTTTATTATAAAATTCTAGTTCTGAGAAAAGAGCAGTTTGGATTTTTTCATATGATTTAAAAATCTTTTTGTGAATGTCATTTATTAATTTTATTTTTTCTATATATATGGTTTTTAGAGTTTGACCCACAAATTTTTTTTTTTTTAAATTTAATTTCTCATCCTCGCCCTCTGGCTTTGATCGGAGGTTCGCCAACAGGGCTTTGCCCTGACGATATGTTTTATTTTTTAAAAATTGGCAAAAAATGAATAGTAAATTTTTTTTTAAATGGTGTTCAAGAAAACCATTTTGTTTTGAAAACAATCATATTATTCTATTTAATTTTAATTTTTTAATGTTTGTTTTTTTCTTACTTCTGTTTCAGTAATCAGGATAAATTTGGTATGTTTTTAAATTTTTTCATAACGATCATTTAAAATTTACAAATGAGTAAGGGCTTCGTGGCAAGCATCCCTCTCTGATTTTTTCATGCTCCCAAAAAAATCAGAAGATGCTGCGATAGGTTTTCGCTTGCGAAAACCTATTGTCTCCGAGCAAAGTCATAGGGCGAGTTAAATGACGAGCTTTAAACTTTTTGTCTTGAAACTTATTTACTCTTTTAATTTTCCAAAAAAATTTTTCTAAAAAATTTTTGGTAAAATACTTATATTTTATAAAAATAGATACATTAATGTATTTTTGTATATCACGAAAATTATAAAAATCAAATGCATTATTTTTTCAAATAAATTTTCAGGGCTCTGAGCCACAGGGCTCCTTATGCCTTAAGACAAAGCTAGAGGGCGAGCCCCAAGCATTATATTCTTTTTTTTGGGGCGAAGATCCTCCCATCCCATCCCATTCATATGAGGGATGTTTCAAAATTTTTTGTCATAAGCTTTGACAATAAAGTTGTTGTAAAAAAAATGGAAACATTAATGGAATAGATATCAAATTATTTTGATCTTGTAGCTCACCTCCTGTATTTTCTTTAGAGCCCGACAACATAGCAGAGTCTGGATGAACACTATTTTTTTCTTTTTTTATTTGAATAGAAAAAAATTTAATAATAGTATCAAAACGCCCTGGACGTAATAGAGCAGCATCAAGTAAATTTTCATTTTTATTTGAGGCTGCTACAATAGTAATTCCCGATTTTTTTAACTGAGGTAATAATTGAAAATAGGATTTTAAACCATAAGCGCCGTAATTACTTTCATTTTCACATAAAAGATTTAAAAATTCATTATTTTTATGTTCCCAAACTTGAAATTGTTTTTTTTTTTTATCAATGTTTCGAGATAAAATTTTTTTGTTATTTGAAATGTTTAATTTAAAGCATCAAGATTTACTTTGAAAATAGCTAAAAAGAAAAAAATAAGAAAAATACCAAGGTTTTTTAAATCGAAATATTTTAAAAAAATAATTTCTTAATTTTCTTTCCCATAATTTTCCTATATATAGTTTTTCTTTTCAGGGCTCGCCCCCTGGCTTTGCCCTTCGGCTCAAGGAGCCCTTACTTTGATGCTCATCTTCATAATTTTCACTAAAGCGAAAAGTCTTCATAAATAAAGATCTATCACTTTTATCACATATTCCGTTACTTTTTTGTCAGAATGACCCGGAAAATAGAGATTGTTTAGGAATGATTGTTTTTTTACGCAAATTTTGGGTCTTGCCCCCTGGCTCTGAGGAGCCTGGCTCCTCAGAGCCTGGCTCCTCAGAGCCCTGAAAAGTATATTCTTTAGTATTTACGTAAAAAAATTTCGTCGATAAAATAGAAAAAGGACTCTCAAATTCATTGTTTGGGGCTAAGCCTTTGGCGGGATGAACGACCACATGGTTTTCTGTCTTCTCTCACGACCAAAGGGTAAGAAAATCTTTACCCTGCGGCTCAAGAAGCCTTGAGACTTTAAAGAAAAGGCGGCTTGGATCTATTCATGACATCGGAACTTTTTTTAGTGGGCTATTTTTTATTTTAATGTTTGTTTTTTTTCAGATCACCCCATTGAAAATGGAAATGTTCGGCAAATATGCAAAAAAATAATGATTCAGGGCTCCTTGAGCCGCAGGGTAAAACCAGGAGGCGAGCCCCAAAAAGATTTTTTGTTTTTTAGGCGCAACTTCTGGCGGGAGCAACGATACCTGGTTTGCTTCTTGAGTTTCAGGTCAAAGCCAAGGGGAAAAAGTCTTTGGCTTGGAGTAATAGGTTTTCGACCTACTACGACTCCCACCCATTTTTTTATGACTTGTTCTGTTGAAGCGTAATGACAAGACTCTTTCTGTGGAAGAGTCTTGTCAAACTGGGTGAGAAATGTTTGCCACGGAATCCTGAAAACTACAAAAAATAAAACGAGTGTCAATAGGTCAACGTCCATGTTTTAAAAACATGGACGAAAATTTCAGTAATTCATTCATTATGACTGATCCAAAAAATACAGAAGAAGAGAATGCATAAAATCCATCTAAAATTTCTAAAAATTTTAATAATGCTGATGTTTTAAATCTTGGCTCAAGCGAAGATTTTAAGGCTTGTCCTCATACTTTATTTTGATGTTCAGGGCTCCTTTTGCCTCCGGGTAGAGCCAGGGGGCTAGCCCCACTTAGAGACGAAATAAATTTTTCGTTATCAGGGCTCCTTAAGCTTCCGGGCAAAGGACGAGATAAAAATGAACCAAATTTTATTGGTTTTGTTAAAAATTGTATTCCTTGAGTATAATTTATTGAAAATAAATTTGTTTTTTCTTGGAGATGGGGTGAATCCTGAAATAGAACATTTGAAATGTCATAAATTTCTTTTTGTGATTTTTCATTACGTTGTTCTCCAATACTCTCTAAATCATTTAAAAAACAAATACATGGAGCAGTTGTTTTTACTTTATCAAAAAAAACTTGAATAGGATCTTTGAAGGTTGACGAATCATTTAATTTTCATGAGTCTTTAAATAATAAACTTGCAGATTGTGCAATTAATGGAATCTTATTTTCGGCTGCTAAAGTCTTTACTAAAAACATTTTTTCCTTTTCTGGAAAATTAACTAATAATATTCCATTTAAAGAATGTTTATTAAATGTTGCATAACATATAAGATTTTTAGAATTTCAAACTTTTGTTCAAAACGTGTCTCTACCGACGAAACTTCAAATGGGTAAACATCTTCCTAAAAAAGAGTGTTTTTGTTTTTTGTACTCCTGAGAATTTGTGCAAAAAAATTTCGAATTCATAGTCAACCCTGAAAAGATTTTTTTTCCTCGTTTCCCCGAGAAATTATGGAAAAAAAGACGAAAAAACCAGGAAATTTGGGACGACTTTGCATAGACACTTGTCGGTAAAGCTTCACCTCTAACATATTTTAGATTAAATAATTGTGGCTTGCCCCCTGGCTCTGCCCGGAGGCAAGCATATCTCACTTGGATTTGCAAGCAAATCCAAGTGAGATCCGCAGTAATTTTTTGCTTGGGCGCTCCGCCCACTTCGCTTTGCTTAGGGGCTCGCCCCCTAGGCGAAGCCTTGCAAAAAATTATTGCCGGCAGGGCGAGCCCTGAATATTGGGACCCGTTCCCTAGTTTTGTATGGAAATAGGTTTTTTTATATTCGGTAAGCTTTGTGAGATAATGAATGGAGCGAGCATCTCGTACCTTGTTAAAATAGTTAGGAGCCGCATTAGTTTTTAGCTTATATTCGGCAATTGTCGCTTGCCCCCTGGCTCTGCCCGGAGGCACAAGGAGCCCTGAGATCCACAGTAATTTTTTGCGTGCAAAAAATTGCTGCCTCGTTGGGTAACAAAAGGGGCGAGCCCTGCGAAAATCACGAAAAAACGGAATCGCTACATTAAATGGGCGATTCTGTTTTTTCTGCGTCCTGCAAATAGGATTTACGTAAAAAAATGTCACTAACAGGGCAAAATCCTGGATTTTGTTTTGTAAAGGTTCGATTTGTCGTTTTTTCAAAGTTTTTTGATTAGGAAACCCAAAAAAAATTTTTAATTTTAACATTTTTTATAATCTAAAATTTATGATTTTTTTTATAAATTTGTTTTTTTATGATCTTCAAATAATTTTATCTTGGAGCAAAATTAAAATAATGTGAGAAGAACCTCTTTCGTAAAACACGGCTTTAAATTTTTGGGACAAAAAACCATGTTAGTCGTTTTTTCTAATTTTAAACCATGTGTTTTTCCTTTAACTAATAGCGATATGTTATCTCCTCTCATAATCCCTTTATCTATCCACATGAATGGGAGCTTTGCCCCAATGAAAAGAAAAAATCTTTGTTTGAGAGCATAGATCAAAAGGAAACGGGTTTCCTATTTTCTCCCACGACCACGAAAAAAAGGGAATCGCCACATAGAATGGGCGATTCTCTTTTTTCTTCTACCGATTCCACATGAATGGGATCGGTAGAGGTGTCTTTGGTTGAACTTTTTTTCCCACCGTGTAAAATGAACAAACGAAAGGAGCATTTTCAACGGAAAATGCTCCTTCCATTGAAAGCGTCATTTATAAAATAAATGACGCTTAGGGGCTTCGCCCACCATGTAAAATGAACAAACGAAAGGAGCATTTTCAACGGAAAATGCTCCTTCCATTGAAAGCGTCATTTATAAACCCTTACGGGCTAGTTGATAAATGACGCTTTTCTTCGCTCCAAAAAAAAAAGCAAAGGGACCAAAGGGTCAAGAAAACTCAGAGGAACGACCCATGATTTTTAAAATCGTTGCATGACAGTACTATCTTGGCCACCAACCATTTTGTCATTACTCTCTCAGAAAACAAACTATTTCACCCGATAGGAAAGTAATGACAAAATGGTTAGTAAATGCTTGGCTTGAAATTTGAAGATAAATGTCCTTTTTAAATAAACTTCTAAAAAAATGATTTATAGTAAATTCTTTGGTAAAGTTTCATTTTTTAAGTAATTACTCATTATATGATTTCCTAGAATAGCTGTATTTATATAATCATATAAAATTTTGGTCAGAGTTTTGCCCTAATTAATTAATTCAAGCGTTTTGATAAATTAATTAGGGCAAAACTCTGACCTGTTAGGACTTATCATCACAATACGTAGTTCAAATACATGTTCCTAAATTACTTGCAATTTTTGGGCTTGCCCCCTAACTCTGAAATAATTTAGTAAGAGCATTTTTTTTTCATTTTGTAAGGACGGAGCTATGAGGCAAGCCCCAAAAATTTTTTTCTTACTAATCATTTTCCAAACATTCCGTCTATCCCCGTGAAGTCTTTCCTCTTTTCATCTTTCATCCGAACAGGGATAGACGAAAAGAGGAAAGACTTCACGGGGATAGACGGAATGTTTTGAGAACAAACTAAATAAACATATACCCCCGTCCGATGTCGGATGGGAGCGAGAATTGATAAATGCTCGTTTTTTGGACATCCCGAGTAAACGAAATTAGGTAAAACTAACTTTTACGACCAGAATTGTTTATTTGATGGTTTACACGTTGAGTAATTGTATCTTGTTGATTTAATTGATCATTAAATTCTTTGTAAAGTTGTAAAATCGATAATAAATTTCCATCAGAATATTTAATATTCATAAAAATTTTTGACAAATTTGTCACGTACTCTGTTCCCAAAATTAAAAAAAATGCTTTTAAATATTTCAAAAAAAAATAAAAAAATAATGCTTTACTGATCAATGTCCAAATAATAATAGGTTGAATTAATATAAATTTATTATATAAAACTAAGCCATCACATAGTAGTACAACGGCTCGTTCCCGAACCATACGTGATACTTGCGCATCATATAGCTCTCCATCAATATTTTAGAACTTTCTTTATATTTAAGGGTTTTCTTTTTTCTAAATCTATCGCCTGTTATTGTTTATCGTTTGTATTATCTTTAATCATGGTTAATTAAATATTGATTTTTTGGGGGCTCTGCACCCTATGCGAAGCCTTGGACGCGATTTTTTAATCTTGTCGAAGCCCTAAAGAAAGTCAAATTTTCTTAATTATAATCATCACTGATTACGAGTATATCCTCAGCTATATAAAATTGAAAATTCTGATATTGACTGTCCTGCACTTCAGGATAAATTCCTGATTTCAGTCCTCTCCTGGCCAAATTTATAGCCTCTTTTATTGCCTTAGCCAGCTCGGCTGGTTACTTAATAGATATTTGTCTCTAGGAATATCTTTAAAACATATTTTCTTTATTTCATCCGTAAACGCAAATAAATCCTGGAAGCCCATCGATAAATCTTCACAACTATTCAATTATTATAAAGCATAGCTTCTTATCCTAATTTCCCTAAATGGATAATATTATGAAACAATACAGGGTTCTCAATATCCTATTTTTGACATTGCCTTGCGATACTTATACCTAAAGGCTATGTGTTCGCTTTATCATCATGCTATTGTCCCCTTACATTTTCATGATTCTATTTTTGTTGTTGCTTTGATTAGTTTTAGCTTAAATTCATTGTTTTATTGGGTAAGATGATGGCTTTTAGCCTTTATCAAGCTTTTTTTACATTACTATTATCTACCAACCCGCACTAAATAATTCATAAGTTTGATTTATTTGTAGATGTTCGTTATTAATACTTAAAATTCTTTTTAAAGATGATTGTAAAGAAATTGCTTGTTTTTTTTGTTTTCCTTTTTTCTTTTTTACAATTGGTTTTTGATAATAAACTGATAGTTTTGGTAATTCAGATTTTAAAAATTGTTTTAAAACTTTTAAATTTATATCCTGTTTTTTTTTTTTGAATGATATCATGTCTTTTAATAACAATTTATAGAAAGGAAAAGCTAAATTTTGTTTTTTTATCATGATAGATCTGTCGGTCACAGACCGATAGGGAGAAGACTTTAATTTTCATTTTATATCAACTTTTGCTTGAGGTAATAAATCTTCATAGAAAACCCTACGAGGCATCCCACCTTGAGAAAAATCGAAATCGCCCATTTGATGTGGCAATTCTATTTTTTCTTCGCCTTGCAAATTTTTAAGCTTCTTGCGCAAACCCTCGCCCCAACGACAAGATAAAAAATTAGTATCATGAGCTGCAAAACCTGAAGTAATAGAAGATGTTTTAAATGGAAATGTAAAATATTGCAAAAATGCGATTGAATTCATTTCTGCAATATCAGAAAACATTGGTTTTAATTTTTTTGATCTTATTAAAATTTTGGATTTTTGTTGGGACTCACCTACTCGCTTTGTTTTTGAGTTCACCGATAAAGCTTCTCCTTGATCTTTTTTGGATTCACTTTCTTGGCTGTCACCTCCGGTTTCTGCCCTAGAGCTTAAGGAGCCTTGATTTAATTGTGAAGTATTTGATAAAGAAAGTTCTTGAAATTGTTTTTTTGTTTTTTCAAAATCACCTCTTTGATTTACTCCAAGATAATTATATAAAGAAGTATTAAATAAAGAATTACCAACAAATTTGTCGGAGTTTGTTTCAAGATTTTGGCTATTAGTAAAATCATTTAATAAAAACTTCACTACTGGAGAATTAAAAAAAGTTGAATAATTTTTAGGTAAACATACATTAAAATTGGTATGAAAAAAAAAATTATTTAATTTTTTTTTTTGGGTTCATTGATATAAATCAGGTCAAGATTCTATTTGATGCTCACTCCCATTCTCTAGATCTATCCCCGTTCCGTCTGTCGCCTTCACGGGGATAGACGGAATTCAGATGAAATTTTCCGATACATTTTTAACCTTAGGCAAACTAGACCTAGAAAAAGAAAAATCGTTTTGCGATTTTATATTTGGCTTTTTTCGATAAGTTTCATTATTTTTTTCATGTAATAATGATAGATTTTCCCATGGAAAAAATGAAAATCCAGCAAAACCAAGATAAGATTTAAACTTTTGGGTTAATTGTGTATTATACAAGTTTCTCGGTGTAATATAAGATGATAAAACCCATTGGTTTTTTTTGTTATACTCTTTAAAAAAAATCTTCTCCCTGTCGGTCGTAGACCTTTCGGTCTTTGCAAAAAATTGTTCTCTCGAATTATTTATTAAAGAAGGGATACCTTCATGATTCACGACTAAACCAGCAATGTCATTTATGTGCGAATGCTGGTTTAATTTTTCATAAGATTCACTACCTGAATCGTGTTTAAAATTATTTGGGTTATTCAAGGTTTTTAAAGATGCCTGCTTGAACGGTAATCCACCTAAAAAAGAAAAATTGATAGGAGCAGACATCGAATCAGGATTTGAGGTGTCGAAATTTAATTGTTTGAAATCACCCTCCGGCTTCGATTTAGCCGGCATTGTGAAGCACTGATTTTTAAATTTGTTTCATGTTGATTGGTCAAAACTCTGTCCTATCGGCAAGCCTGTTTCGAAAGATGTGTCGAATTTTGGCTTTAAGTTTTTATCATTTTTTCAGTTTATTCCCGTTCAGTATGTCGCCTTCACGGGGATAGACGGAATGTAAAAAAATAAAAAAGTTTGAGTTTTTCCAAAGTCAGGATAAAAACGAAATCTATTAAAATTTTGGGGCTCGCCCCATGGCTTTGCCCTGACGCTCGCCGACAGGGCGGAGCCCTTAGATTCTTTTATACGCAAATTTTTTTTTGTATTCTCTTTAGATTCTTCGATTTTTGAGGCTAACTTTCTTGTCTTACTCGTGAGATCTTCAAATATTCCGTCTCTCACCGTTCCGTCTGTAACCTTTGCGGGGATAGACTGAACGTTTGCTTTGGAAAAATTGCTAAGATATGAATTGGAAAAAAGCGCATTTTCTGAATACTGAAATAATGAATCTTGAAAATTAAATTTTGTAAATAGTCAACATTTCGCCTTATCTGCAAGCTTCAGAGCTAATCTTGGGTTATTTTTTGAGTTTTCGGATAAATGTGTTTGATTCTCAGATTGATTTTTGTAAAACTTGTCCGGTTTCCTTGAGCTCCCGTTTTTCTCTTCTAGAAAACTAAGAGGACGGGACTTTCTATCCACGTGGCCATTCCTTCCTTTAGACTCAAGTCTACCACCGTTCCATCTGTCGCCTTCACGTTTCGTCTTTCCCCGTTCGGATGAAAGATGAAAAGGGGAAAGACGTTCATGGGGATAGACGGCATGTTTTAAAGTCTCTTCATTTGACTCGATCTGTTCGTAATCCGATCGAACGAGCTCTAAAGCTGGTTTGTCATTTTGTTGACTAAACGTTCCGTCTGTTGCCCTCACGGGGATAGACTGAGATAAATGAGGCAGGGCTCGCCCTGTCGGCAAGTTCCCGAGCTCGCCGAGTGGGGCGCGCCCCAATAAAACTTTTTTAGATAATGGAATTTCGGTAAGAAATTCATAAGGAAATTTACGAAAAGAAGAAAAAAAAAATGAATTTTTTTTTTTGAAAATTCATTGTTGCTTTTTAATTAATGATTCTCGTAAAAATCTTATATTTTCTAAAAAAGAGATTTTTTTTATTTTATTATTATTTTCTTTTTGTTGTAGCTCATTTTGCAACATGATATTTGCTTTGTCAGGAGCCTGGAGCTCAAGAAGCGTTGAAGAATTTGGTAAAGATCGTTCCTGAAACAAATTTTGCTCGCCCGTTGCCCGGAGGTTTAAGGAGCCCTGACTTCTATTGCTTGAATATTCACTGAATATATAATTTTTTAAATTTTTTAATATTTCTAGTTTTTTTTCATTTCGTTGTTTTTCTAAAAATGTTTGGGGCTCTCCCCTTGTTGGGAGAAACGATCCATGGTTTTCTGTCTTTGCCCTGAAGCTCAAGGAGCCCTGAGAATTATTTTGACGTCGACTCCTAGAATGTCATTCAGAAAAAAGGTTCATATTTTTAAAATTTAATTTAAACGCATCATTAAATTTTAATGGCATTAAATTATTTCCGTCATAAAAACAAAGTGTAGAAATCTCTTTAATATTTTCCCGTTTTTTTTGCGGTATATGTCTCAATAAAAACGAAAAAAGACGAGACGGTAAGAAAGTTTCATAATTATGTAAATCTTGTTTTAAAACTCTCGTTCCACCCCTTGACGTTGCTTGTAGGGTAGAGCGATCGTTATTTCCTCGCAACTCACTTGAAGAGAGAGAAATAGGATCACCTACTGAAAGTAAAACAGGCGACTTGGATTTGTTTATGTGATTCGAAAGTCGTCCTTTTGTTCCTGAAAATTCAGAATTTGCAAAATAATTCGCTAAAGAATAAATACCAATTTTATCATAGTCTTCTCGAATTGATGATTTTTGTTGCAATTCGGGAAGTCCTTTTTTTGATTTATTTAATAATAATTCAGATCCGAACACGGAATCAGTATGAGTAAATGCAATAGGAAATGTTTTTGATGCCAAAGACATATTTTTAAAATTCCATATAAGGGATTTAAAAAATATATGATCATTTGATCTTTTCTCTTTTTTTTGTAGCTGGCCTTCTTTATAGTTGTGCCTTAATTGGTGGGGTATTTTTCGAAGTTTTCGTTTTATTTCTCCATTATTATTGAAAAATAAAAATTCCGAAAAAAAATTAGAAAATTGAGGAATTTTTATTATCAAAGATGATCGATTTTTATTTTCAAAGAAAAGGCGAAGCCCTGTCGGCGAGCATCCTTCACTTGTTTTTGCTAGCACTCGGCAAGCCTCGTTGGGTAAACGACGGGGAGAGCTTTGCCTCCAGGACAAAGCCATCGGAACTAATTTTTTTTTTATTTTTTTTTGGTTTGCCCCCCTGTTTCACAAGGAAACTCTAGAAGAGGATGAAACCTTGAAAGTTTCGGAGTCCTGTCTAGAAGCATGTTTCTCTTGTCCCAAGACCAAATCCAGGGGGCGAGTCCCTAAGCGAAGCGAGGTGGGCGGAGCCCCAAAAAGAGAAACATGCGGTGAATCTTCGCATGCGACGATTCATGGTCAATTAAAAAATCAAGGGAAAGAAAACCATGCAATCTTGGAAGGCTTAAAAGATGTTGGATATCGTTTTTGTCTTCATCCTTCGGTCTTCGACCGAAGTTTATGTTTATATTCGTAATTTTTTAATAAATAAACGTGAATACTCTTAATATTATAAAAATTTTTAGTCTTCTCCCTTGAAGAAAGACGAAATGTATGAATTAAATTGGTCTTTAGTCAATAAATTCCAAGTGTTAGTTTATTCTTAGTTTTAGTCATGTTGTGAGATAAGTGGAATGCCTTATTTACATTCAGTCGAGTTAATTCCAAACAAAAAGTTCCATGTATTGGAATAATTCGATTATTAATCGAATCACTGGAAACCTTTTTTTTTTTATTTAGCTCAACTAAACTTGCTCAAAAGCTTGTTTGGAATAACGATCATGGGATTTGCGTAGGTTCAAATGATTTTCTTGTTAATGAAATCGCCGGAGACACTTTTTTCAAGGCTCCAAGATTTTTAACCTCCTCCCGAGCGGGAACCATAAGTAAAGTAAGAGGGCATATAGAAAATTTAGGTATATTTATTTTTCAGGGCTCGCCCCAATTATGATAAATTTTAGTTGTATTGATTGAAGCTTGTTCCATTAATTTTATTGGAACAAAAGTTTTGCTATGATAAACGGAATTTTTTTCATTGTATATGTTGTTAGATTTTACAAAATGAGATTTAAAATATACTCCAAATTTATTAAATACACTTTTTGAAAATCCCTCCATCCGATCTCATTCGGTGGAGGGATCGTGAGAGGAATAAGAAGATAAAATATCGTCCCCTAATTTCATTATTGAGCTGTCCGATAGAAATCGTTCTTGAGAAAAAAAATTTTGAGGATAAATCTTCGCTTGCACTCGGAAATTCTCGTTGGGTAACCTACGGGGCGAGACCTGCGAAGATTCGATTTCTTTCTCTCCATGGGCTTGCTCCCATGATTTTTGATGTTCTTTTAGAGGGCGAAGTCTTGAAAAAAAATTTAAAGGTACGCCTTTATGGATCCATTTATGAGATTCGTGGAGTGGCCCATGATTATAAATAGACATGGTAAAAGTTCCGTTTTTAATTTTCAGAATGTTTTCCCGTTCTGGTGAAATAATTGGGAATTGTTTTGAAAATTTATTTCCATTATTATCGTAAGAATAAACATGTTGTGAATACGACTTATCAAAATTGTTCTGTTTTAATTTTTTTAAGTCATCCACTTCTTCACCTCCATGTTTTGACCTAAAATTTAAATTTTCGACACTCGGCAATCCTTGTTGGGTAAATGACGGGGCGGACCTTGCGAAGATTCTTCCCTCATGACCGTCTTCATCGGCTCACATAGCCAGAGGAGGGGCTTTTTGAGAAAGAAATAAGTTTGTCGATTGAGTCGAACTTTGAATATCAAATAAGCTTTTCAAAAATGAAATTTCTGAAAAGTAGTTTGTAAAATGAAATTGATTTAAAGAAGACATTTTATGTCTTATTAAAGTTTTTTCAAGTAATTTTCAGATCGTAGGAGTTCAATAAGACAAATTAAAAACATCATAATTTCATCTTGTCGGAAAGTATGATGATGAGATCAGTGATCATGAATCAGGGCTCCTTGAGCCGCAGGGTAAAGCCAGGGACTTTGGAGAGTCATGCCAAAATGGGTGGAGGATGCGATTCGATAGGATTCTGCTCTGATTCCTTTTGTAAGGAATGCTTGACAATAAATTAGAATCTTGATTTAGAGTCTGATAATTTTCTGCTAGGACTCCTTGATTCCCAGGGCAAAGATCGAAAACTTGTCCCTTACGTCCTCAATCAAAGGAATAAGTTTTAATACAATTAAATGGATCTAATAAATGTTCTTTTATAAGGTAATCTGAATATTCATTAGTTATTATTTTTGGTGAATATAAAATTTCTATCGCTCCAGGAAAAAGCCAGGGAGCAAGCCCCAATAAATTATTATGTTCATGTTTAGGTAAGTCATGATAGGAAAAAGGTATTTTATTCTGAAAAAAAATCATTAAATTTTTTTTATTTAATGAATCATACAAATACGAATCATAACTCAATTTTTTATTAAAAAATGGTTTAACATATAAAATATTCCATATTAAGAAAAAAAAAATAGGAAAAAAATTATAATTAAACAACGACATGTTAATTATTAAAATTTTATTGATATATTTTTTACCGTTTTAGTCTTTCTACCTATTGCTTTTTTTAAGAACGGAGTTCACGAGAAAACCGGAATTACCGCGATTGAGGGCAAGCACTACCAATCAGAGGTAGATTTTCGCAAGCGAAAATCTATCGCCTGTTTCTTTTTCTTTAAAACATAAACCAAATGGTTTTGAGTAATAGCCCCTATGGGGGGCTATAAATTCTCCGTTTTAATTTCCTTTAACTTCGGTCGAAGTTAAAAGAGAAAAAGATTTATGCTCCAAGGCACAGATTTTAAAAACTGTTTCCCCCGATTTTCTTTACTTCGTGAAACGTCCGCAGAGAAAAGACAGAAAACCTTCCCTTCAGCACCACGATTTTCATAAATCAGGATCATTTATACAAATTTTTTTTCGCAATTAATCCAGACAAAAAATAGATTTCTTTGCATTGTCTAGCGTTACATTCATTTAGGGAGATAAAAACACGTAATCTATTGTTTATCAAGGCGAAAAAAAAAGAATCGCTCATTTGATGCTTCGATTCCGTTTTTTTGTGGTTTTCGTTTGCAAAAACCTCCCCCGATTTTTTCATGACGTTACTATCGCGTTACATTTTTAATGCTAGCGGTAGTCCCGAAAAAAGCGGCGGTGTATGGAGTTTTGAAAAATGGGGAACCTTGTCGTCAAGCTGACTCGTGTTTTTTCCCCGCCAGAAAACGAACTTCAACAAAAAAAATTTTTGCGAATGATTTTAATTATAGGAATGCTTGCCCCTGGCTTTGATCTGAGATTAAACTACAGGGCGGAGCTCTGAAAAACAAAACTATGGTAAATTTTTTCCTCTGCGACGAGATTTTTTTTAAATTTGGTAGGTATCATTTTCACTTTTTTTTCTACTCTGCCCATGAAATAAGCACAAGGGAGCCGAGATAGGTTTTAAGAAGGAGAAACAGGCGATAGATTTTTTAGACTACTGCTAAAATCAGAGCGTGGTGCTTACTCTGCGTTCCCAAAAAACTGACTATTTCTTCGGTATAGAGACTTTAACAAAAAAATCGTATTTACAACAATCTATTGTATTGCTATGTTATTTATTATAATCTTATAAAATTAATAGATAATTTGGAAAAGCTTGTTTTTAAAAATAAACAAGCTGTCTGCGATTCTTTTTATTCAAAGAATAAATACCGAAGACCCCTCTACCGATTCCATTCATGTAGAATCGGTAGAGGGGTCGTGGGAGAAGACAGCCCGTGCTTGTGGCACGGGAATTAGAAAGACACTCTAAAAGAGTGTCTTTTGGACTTCAAAAAAAATTATTGCAACAAATTTTTAACGAGTAATTTACAGCTTATTCCATTGCATAGATCTTTGGAATATTTCCATAAATAAATGATTTTAGAAACTCTTAATAGCTCTTTTCGAGCTTTGAAAAATGTGTGGTCAATAGTCGTTTGCAAAAACTTATTCCAACGGTATCAAAAGATAACGAATGAAATAATACGTTTTATGGGCGCTTCGCCCTAAGCGCTCCGCCCACTTCACTCGGCAAGAATCATTTTTTGCGTGCTGCGTGATGCCTCCTTGGGTAACCTACGGAAAGAGCCTTGTAAAAACTTAGTGCTTTTAAATTTTTTACTTTGATTTCCTATGTAAAACTTTCCATCTTTGACTGACATATAAAATATTTCAGGGCTCTGCCCTGAAGTCCGCGGTATTTTTTTTGCAAGGCTTCGTTTAAGGGGCGAGCCTCTAAGCGAAGCGAAGTGGGCGGAGCGCCCTCGGCGCTCCGCCCAAATATTGCCCCTAAGCGAAGTGAAGTGGGCGTAGCGCCCTGGGCGGAGCGCCCAAAAAAAAATAAAGAATTTGGGAAACGCTATTTGTTTTTTTTATAATTAAATTATATAACTAAAAACAAAAATAACAAAATTCTTTGACATTTCAAAAAAGCGAAAATTTTTTGCCCTTTAATTTTCTTTATTTAAATAAATAATCTGATTATTGAATATATTATAATATTAAAAACTTTTCAAATTTATTTTTTTTTACGCCTTGCGAAAAAAAAAAAAATAGTTTTTTCTATGATTTTATTTAGGGTTTTTTTTATATCTTTATCTAATAAAATGAAATAAAAAAAAAGATTAGTGCTAACAAAGAACAAAAAAACATTTTTTTTCAGGGCGCCAAGTTTTAGCAAGCTAAAACCTCGTGCGGTTGTTATCTATTTTGTTCTGTGGTAAATGCTTCATCCTAAAAACTATAGATTGTTCCTCTCAAAGAGGTTTTCAATAAAACCATGTATCGTTTCTCCTAACAGGAGACAAAATTATTTATTTTTGGAGGAAACGGGACTTGAACCCGTATATTCGGTGTGCAAGACCAACATTTTCACCAATTGAAATTATTCCCCCTTTTTCTTTCTAATTTTTTATTTTACTTTTAAAGTAAAATAATTTTTTTTTTTATTAATTGAAATTATTTATTCTTTTTTTTAATAAATTGCTTAGTTATTTAATAACTTATTTTATAATAAATTGTCAATTTATTCCGTCTTATTTTTTAAAAATTGACAAAATTTTTAAAAATAAGTATAATTATAAAAACTCTTAAAAGAAATTTAGAGTTTTAAAAAAATCAAGTTTCAATACATAATTAAGAAAAAATAAATGTAAGCTTTTAAAATAAAACCATGAGTCGTTCCTTTCACCCGTCCACTCAACTGTATGTCTGCGACCGACAAGGAGAGGACTTAAAAAACATCCAAGAGCTTGTAACTCAATCGGCAGAGTAAATCTTTAATAAGGATTTGGTTGCTAGTTCGAATCTAGCCAGGCTCAAAATTAGTTTTTCCAATTTTTCATTGATTTTTTTTTATGACAGATTTAATGAAACGTTTATTATTGTTACTTATTTTTTGTGCTCTATTTTTTTTCCATCATATCTTTTACAGAGATCCCATTTTCACAAGATTATCTAAAAGAGAAATGACTGATTTTGGTGGTAGGAGGAACCACCACATGGTTTTTTCTCTGAAAGAATGAAGAGCTATCGTCTAGAAAATCTCTGAAAAAATAAATACTCGTCAAGCATCTCTAACCCGTGTAAGCTATTTTTTAGCTTACACGGGTTAGAGATGCTTGACGAATAGAGTAACTGACGGACTAAGCTTTGCAAAATTTTTTTTTGAACCTATCCATACATTTTCATTTTTATAGAATCATCTAAAGATAAACAAATATATTGAGGAAACCAAAAAATTTCAAACGATTTTGGAAACACATGACAAAAAATAGAATAATCATGACATTTTAAATTTGATGAAAGGATGGATACTATTATTCAAATTATTTGAAAAATAATAAAAATAAAATTATAATGAAAATACTTAATTAAAGTTAAAAATTATAGGATAGAAATAAAAAACAATTTATTCTATATATGTCTCATCAAGTATTTTTATTTTTATGTGAATCCATGACAATAAAAATACTTGATGAGACATATTATAATGTAAATGATTATTTATAAAATAATAAAATCGTTAAATAATTTCGAATATTACCCTATCCGACTCCATTTATCTGGGTCAGTGGTGTTTAGTAGGGGGAACGGGTTTTCAATGAAAAGCGAAAATATCGTCTTTACCTTGAAGCTCAAGGAGCCCTAGATTTTAATTTTTCTACTCTGTCGTCAAGCATCTGAAAACGGTTTTTGCCGCAGTAAGTTTTCGCTTCCCGAAAACCGGGCAGCGGGGTATTGTGGGAGGGAAAACGGTTTAAATCCCCAAAAGAAAGATCTCCTTAAGCCTAGATACAAAACCATATATCGTTACTCCCACCAGTAGCAGATCAAAAAAAACTCACAATTTTGTAAAGTACTAGCTCTCCCAGAAGGGTTAGGTTTTACTTTTAAATATTACGAATAGGTTTTTCAGGTCAAAACCAGGAAATAAACGCTAAAGTTCTCGAAAATAAACTCAGGTTTCCACCAAGGCTTCGCCTAGGCGAAGCTAAGTGGGCGGAGCCCCCAAAAAAATAAAATTTATTAAACAATAATATGAATCCAATCGTAGCAGCAGCATCCGTTATTGGAGCAGGTTTAGCAATTGGTTTAAGTTCTATTGGTCCAGGACAAGGACAAGGGACAGCAGCAGGTTATGCTGTAGAGGGTATCGCTCGTCAACCAGAAGCGGAAGGTAAAATTAGAGGAACATTATTATTAAGTTTCGCTTTTATGGAATCTCTTACAATTTATGGTTTAGTAACTGCTTTAGCACTTTTATTTGCAAACCCGTTTAACGGATAATAAAAATAATTGCCATTTTTTTATTATGTCATTTATTTTTTAGAAAAATCTCTACCGAACATTTAAGAATTATGGACTTCGACTAGGTCCATGAAAAGAAAACAATCATGTCCTTTTTTTCAGGGGCCCCCCGACATGGGCTATATTCATAAATCATTAGGGAACGGTTTTCTACTTTTATCGCTACCACCCACGGTGGTCTGCGGTATTTATTCAAAGGCTCTTTAACCTTAGGTTAAAGAGCCTTTGAATAAAAAGAATCGAAGACCGAAGTCAAGAAAATAGTTGCCCTGACACAAAGCAAAAACCTATTGCGTCTACTACTCCATTTTGGCATAACTTTCTCACAAGAAGACATAATTCGCTGAAATTCTGGAAAATAATGATGAAAAATAGGTGGGGGATGCTTGAACCCCTAAATGGTCTGTTTTTAAAGAAAAAATCTGCATTATTTTCATTAAGAGTATTTTGTTCAAGAAAAAAAATGTTAATAAATGATTCATGTATGAACATTTTTACAAAACTGTAGTCGACACTTATAGTTGATGAGTTTTTAACATTCCGTCTATCCCCGTGAAAGCGACAGACGGAACGGAAAAATTCTCAGAATTATCAATTTTTTGGTGGCTCCGCCCACCGTGCAAAATGAACAAACGAAAGGAGCATTTTCCGTTGAAAATGCTCCTTCCATTGAAAGCGTCATTTATCAACTAGCCCGTAAGGGTTTATAAATGACGCTTTTCTTCACTTAGGGGGCGAGCATACTTCACTTGATTTTGCTTGCAAGGCTCGCCCCCTGGATTTGGTCTTGCAAGCAAAATCAAGTGAAGTATGCTCGCCCCCTAAGCTAAGCCTTGTAAAAAAAAATTATGTATGATTGCATGTTTTAACTTTTATAGGACCATTCTGGAAACCCATAAAGTATACACCCATTAGGTTTTTTATTGTCTTTTGTTAAAATGGGGATAATGTAGGAGCTGTAAGTAAACATTTTTATGCTCTTAAGAGCCTAAATAGGAGGTAGCGGTAGGTTCAAAACCTATCATCCTGAAAAAAAAACAAAAAAATCAAGTATGAATTTAATTGAAAAAATCTTAGAAACAAATATAATTAATGTGCGGGTTGCGTAGGAAATATAGTAATGTAAAAGAGACTGATAAGGGTCGAAAAGCCATCATCTTACCTGATAAAACATGAAAACAAAACAAAAAAAAAACAAAACACAAACAAAAACAGAATCATGAAAATGTGAGGGGACAGTAGCATGATGATAAAGTGGACGTAGGGCTGCGTTTGAGTACCGCGAGGCAATGATCACAATTAGGATGTTTAGAACCCTGTGCTGTATATTGGCTTTATTCATTTAGAGAAAATGGGATAAGAAGCAATTCTCTACATAAAAATTAATTATGATAGAACCTTATTAATTCGCTTCCGGGATTCCTTCACACAAGTAGAAATTCTCGAACGTTTGGAAGGAAGAATAAAATATGTTCAAAAAACATTCCTAACGATAAAACATCTATTTATTAACCAACCGAGCTGGCTAAGGCAAGATATTACGATAACATCAATAAAAGGGGCTAGGATAAGAATCCCCATCAGGGCCAGGAGAGACCTGAAATCAATTCAATTGAATTGAAGTGCAGGAAAATCAATATGTGAAATTTCCATCTGCATTTAGTTGAGGTTAAGTTGTAATTGGTGTTCGAAAATGAATTTGGAAACTCGACTTTTAAGTAAATAAAAAAACAAAAAACAATTAACAAAAACAAAACAATTCAAAACTTATTATTACTAGTTTATAGTGAACTTGAAAGTTCTAAAATATTGATGGAGAGCCGTATGATGCGCAAGTATCAAGTACGGTTCGGGAACGAATCGTTGTACCAACGTGTGGCGGTTTAGTTTTCATTTAACTATTGTTTTAGTTGTATTAGTTTCGGTTGTTGGAAATGCATTAAGTCAAAGTCTTGCATCAAGAAAAGAAACTATTTTAATGAATTTAGCAGAAGCTGATAAAAAAGCAAATGAAGCACAAGAAAAATTACGTTTAGCAAAAATTGATTTTGAAAATGCTAAAAATAAAGCAAATGGTGTGGGTTATTAAGATATATTAATGCAAAAGAAGGCCGGTAAAGGCCAAAAGCCTACGTCTCACCTGATATACAACAATAAATTTAATTTAAAAAATAAAACAAAACCAAAAGAAATTATGAATGACGAAATAATCAATTGTCTAAAGGGACAGTAACATGACGTTAAAGCGGACGTAAATATACATTTTTATGATTGTTGAGTACCGCAAGGCAATATCGCAAATAGGAGATGATAGAGAATTCCGTAGCTTTTTTATGGCAATATCTTTTCAGAGGTTAAGAATTCTATCTTCCTGATAGTCATTTGATCAGGAATCTTTACCATAGAATTCCGGAATTTATACATTCATTCTGGATAGTATAATATAAAACATAGATTCGTTAAACATATCCTAGAGATTTACATATATATTCTAAAATAACCGGGCCGGCTAAAGTCATTCGAGTAAAACTCGTCAATAGGCTAGAAATTCCCATATAAGGCCGGGAGAAACTTGAAACCAAATAAAAAATTCACTTTGGAGTGCAAGTTAGTTGATATGATAATTTTTCATCGAAATCATGAATTAGTGATTGACAACGAAGAAAAAACAAGATCAGACTTTAAATACAGAAAATAATATAATAAAACTATAACATTCGCTTGCTTAAAAGACTCTTTCTAAATAAATAAGACTAATGATGAAAAAAAAGCGATAAGAGGAGGGAACGGTTTCCAGGACTCCTTGAGCATGTTTTGGGGGCTTCGCCCACTTCGCTTAGGGGCAAAGATTTTCTTGTTTGGTCGCACAGACCAGGAGCAGGAGTTCGTCCAAGACCAAATCCAGGGGGCTCTGAGCCACAGGGCTCCGCCCAGGGCGAGCAGCTCGCAGCGAGCATACTTCACTTGATTTTGGGGGCTAGACGCCACAGGTCTCCCCCCACTTCGCTTTGCTTAGGGGCTCACCCCCTAAGCAAAGCCTTGCAAGCAAATCCAAGTGAGATCCGCAGTAATTTTTTGCTTAGGCGCTCCGCCCACTTTGCTTCGCTTAGGAGCTCGCCCCCTAGGCGAAGCCTTGCAAAAAATTATTGCCGACAGGGCGGAGCCCTGAAGTCCGCGGTATTTTTTTGTTTAGGCGCTCCGCCCAAAAAAAGCAAAGGGACCAAAGGGTCAAATCATATGGTCGTTCCTCCCATCAGGAGTCGAGCCCCAAGCGATGATCGGTTAAAGAGGCGGCACCCAATCAGAGGGTGCCGCGATAGGTTTTCGCAAGCGAAAACCTATCGCCCAGCCGTAGACTAGGTTGTAAAACCATGGGCCGTCCAGCTCAAGAAAAGATGGCAAGAAACAAACCCTTGGCTTTTTCCTAAAAAACTAGAATAAAAAAAGGATAAGATTTTAAAAAATGAAATAAATACATAAACTATGAAAACTAAACCAAAACTTGCTGCTTACAAACACCAAAATTTTAGTTTGCCCTGACGCTTCGGTCAAAGCCAGGGGACATATCTTAAAACGGAAAAAATAGAAAACTTTAATTTTACAGAAATGGCAAATTCAGCTGCGGATTTAGCCTTAAAAGACTCATCTGCAGCATCCAAGATTTCTAACAAAGAGATAGGACGTATTATTACTGAAATTAGCGAAGAGTTTAACTGTACACCCAACGAAGCATTTGCTGGTATAGCTTTATTAGCCCAATTAGGCGCAACTTCTTCAAGATCTCAAGCTGGAGTTCATGTTACAATTAATGATACAAATTTCACATTAGATAAAATTAGAAAAATTATTCGTAAACATACTGGTAAAAACCTTCGAAGAGTTGCAAAAACACTTGCAACTGAATTTCATCGAGTAGCCGAATTACATAAACAACCTGGAAATTTGTTTAATAAAATTAATTTACATTATTCATCAAGTTTCAAGTTAGAAAAAAATGAGGATAAATATTGGTTATCTGACTTCCAATCAGAAAATGCTGATTGTCCTGAATATCTTCGTGGAATATTGATAAAATATTACAATGAATACGTGAAACCAACTAACCAAAAAAAAAAATAAAAAAAATTTACCTTTCTCTAACAGATCAAACAAGATGCTTACCAGTAAATTAGTTTTTTAAATCTATTTCACATCGCTTCGCCTATATTTTTAACCCCCCGATTTTCTTGGGAAAGAGAAACAGCTCAAGGAGCCATGGGGCTCAAGGAGCCCTGTGGCTCAGAGCCCTGAATTATTTTCTACAACTATATAAAGTTACAAATATCAATGGAAAGCCGTATGATACGTAAGTATCACGTATGGTTTGGGAACGAGTAGTTGTATCAACGTATAGCTACTTAGTTCATATTTAAAAAAACAAAATCAAGAACAAGCTGAAAATGAAAAGAAAAAGTTATTAATGAGCACTCAAAATGAAATTGAAAGTTTAAAAAAAAAAAAACAAGAAATTCTAGAACTTTCATATAGTCAACAAAAAAAAGAACTTATTGCAAAAATTTCAAATTCTGCGCTTAGTCTTGTTAAAAAACGTTGTAATTTTGATTCATCAACAAGTGAAAAAATTGCAAATTTTTATCTAAATTTATGGACTGCTTCATAAAATAATCCTCCCCTATCATCTTAGAACATGTTTTTTAGCGATCATTTCAATGTGTCCGTCTGCGATCGAAGACCCCTCTACCTATCATAATCGGTAGAGGGGTCGTGGGGGGAAGACTTAGGTCTTCGATTCTTTTTGTTCACTGAACAAAAAGAATAAACGGGGAAGACAGCCTGGGGATCAGAAACTCTTTTAGAGTTTTGGACTGATTTTTTAAGTTTCCTAAGAAACTTAGAATTCATTGTATTGGTTTTAAAAATAGCTTTTGAACAATCGTCGGTGTAGGTGATCGTCTTAAATCATCCTTTAGGTAGGACCCAATATGAAAAAATTTATTTATTATAATCGTATAAACCTATTTATTTTGTGGATAATAATATTTTCTTTACATTACTTGTCCAAAGTAGAAATCTTAAGATCTACCTTTCCCCCCTTTACCAGAGAGGAAGGTGGGAAAAAAGTGGGGCTCGCCCCCCGGGCTTCTTCGAAGAAGTCCTTACTTTCGTTCACTTATAAAAATAATTTTTCAGTGTTTTAGTGAAATTTAAAGAATTATGAAAATTAAACAAGTCTAAATTGATATTTTTGCAAGGCTTCGCCTAGGGGGCAAGCATACTTCACTTGATTTTGCTTGCAAAATCAAGTGAAGTATGCTTGCCCCTAAGCGAAGCGAAGTAGGCGGAGCGCCCAAATATTATTTTTTTGGGGTTTGCGCCCTGGGCGGAGCGCCCAGGGCGAAGCCTTGGAACAAGGATTTGGGGAAGATTTACCAAAAATGTACTATCCTTATGTTAAAATCCCCACTATCCGTCTGCGACCTACAGGGAGAAGACTTTTATACGTCTGCGACCGATAGGAATTTTTAAAAATGCAATATGCAAAGATTGCTAATTCCGTTAGCTAAGCTAACGGAATTAGCAACAATAGAACTTATTTAGTGAAAAATTGTTTAACAATTTTTCATAAAAAAATAACCAAAAAATCAGATGACCTTACCAGTACCTGAACGCGAGACTAAAAAAGTCAAAATTTTGGTAGATCGCAATCCTGTCGAAGCACGTTTTGACTTATGGGCAAAACCTGGTCATTTTTCACGTGCATTATCAAAAGGACCAAACACAACTACTTTTGTTTGGAATTTACACGCTGATGCACATGATTTTGATAGCCAAACTAACGATATACAAGAGATTTCACGTAAAATTTTTAGTGCACACTTTGGTCAATTAGCAGTGATTTTAATTTGGTTAAGCGGAATGATTTTCCACGGAGCTCGCTTTTCAAATTACGAAGCATGGTTAAACGATCCTATTCATATCAAACCTAGTGCTCAAGTTGTATGGCCTATCGTAGGACAAGAAATGATTAATGGAGACGTTGGTGGGGGGTTTCAAGGGATTCAAATTACTTCTGGATTTTTCCAATTATGGAGAGCTAGTGGAATTACAAGTGAAATGCAACTTTATAGTACCGCAATTGGAGGACTAGTACTAGCAGGAATTTTCTTAGTAGGAGGTTATTTCCATTATCACCGTGTTGCACCAAAAATTGAATGGTTTCAAAGTGTTGAATCTATGTTAAATCATCATCTTGCTGGATTACTAGGATTAGGAAGTTTGGCATGGGCTGGACATCAGATTCACGTTTCGTTACCTATCAATAAATTATTAGATGCTGGAGTTGATCCAAAAGAAATACCACTTCCCCACGAATTCATCAATCGCGAAGTAATGGCTCAAATTTTTCCATCTTTCAAACAAGGATTAGCACCCTTTTTCTCTCTTAACTGGGCAGAATACGGAGATTTCTTAACTTTCCGTGGAGGTTTAAATCCAGTTAATGGGGGTCTTTGGCTGTCAGATCAAGCGCATCACCATTTAGCTATTGCAGTTTTATTTATTATTGCAGGACATCAATATCGCACTAATTTTGGTATTGGGCATAGCATTAAAGAGATACTTGACGCACATCGTGGACCATTAACGGGAGAAGGACATAAAGGATTATTTGAAATTTTAACTCAATCTTGGCATGCACAATTAGCTATCAATTTAGCATTATTTGGATCATTATCAATTATTGTTGCACACCACCAATATTCAATGCCGCCATATCCTTATTTAGCTATTGATTATGCAACACAATTATCTCTTTTCACTCATCACACATGGATAGGAGCATTCTGTGTCACAGGAGCAGCTGCACATGCGGCTATTTTCCTGGTGCGTGACTACGATCCTGCGGGGAACCAGAATAATTTACTTGACCGCGTTTTACGTCATCGTGATGCCATTATTAGTCACTTAAACTGGGTATGTATTTTCTTAGGATTCCATTCGTTCGGATTATATATCCATAATGATACAATGAGCGCGTTAGGAAGACCGCAAGATATGTTTAGTGATAAAGCAATTCAATTACAACCGGTTTTTGCACAATTTATCCAAAACACACATTTCTTAGCGCCTCAATCCACAGCTCCAGGCTCAGAAACTTTCACAAGTTACACTTGGGGAGGAGGAATTGCCGAAGTTGGAGGTAGAGTAGCTATGATGCCAATACCACTTGGTACAAGTGACTTCCTAGTACATCACATACATGCTTTCACTATACATGTAACTGTATTAATTTTATTGAAAGGAGTTTTATTTGCTCGTAGCTCTAGATTAATTCCTGACAAGTATAATCTAGGATTTAGATTCCCATGTGATGGACCAGGGCGTGGTGGTACATGTCAGGTGTCTGCATGGGATCATGTGTTCCTTGGTTTATTTTGGATGTATAACGCAGTATCTGTGGCTATCTTCCACTTCTCTTGGAAAATGCAGTCCGACGTCTGGGGTACTGTAAACCCGGACGGAACGGTATCACATATTACGGGAGGGAACTTTGCGGAGTCCGCAAATAATATTAATGGTTGGTTACGTGACTTCTTATGGTCACAATCATCACAAGTAATTCAATCTTACGGATCGGCACTAAGTCCTTATGGATTAGCGTTCTTAGGTGCACACTTTGTGTGGGCTCAAACTAAGGGCCTAATAATTTGTTTACAAATTATTAATAATAAAACTAAATGCTGGGACTAATAATGTAAACAATACCAATTTCTGGTAAAAATTTGTTTTAATTGAGAATCAGCATCTCTTAAAACAGATAGTTTTAAGAGATCAACGACTACATGTTTAAACGTAAAGTATGATATAGTCTGATCTTGAAATTTTTTTTCAAGGGTTTAAATAACATTATTGTTTAGTTTAATGTTCCTTTTCTCTGGAAGAGGTTACTGGCAAGAACTTATTGAATCTATTCTTTGGTCACACAATAAGTTAAAATTTGCGCCAGCAATTTCTCCAAGAGCTCTTTCTATTACACAAGGACGTGCGGTAGGATTAGCACATTATTTATTAGGAGGTAGAAAAATGCCTCATATTCTTTTCGTAAAGAATATGTAAATTAAAAAAATTGCAAGAAATCATAAAATTGATAATTTGCAGCCTTAGAAATAAGGTTCAGAGACTATATGTTTAACATTAATAAAATTAATGATGAAATAGTCCATAATATGTTGAAAAACTTTTATTTAATGATTGTGACCACATGGTCTTAAATAAGGGACCAATTATTTTAATTTTAAAATAATTTAAAATTTAACTTTATGCTGAAACATTTTGAAAATTTTATTTCTCGTTTTGAATCGAAGAGAGAGCACCGCCAAATCACGCCCCTTGGCTTCGTTCTAACGAGAGAAAATATAAAAAAAGGAAATAATCAGCATTTTTTTGTTTTATTAGGGCTCTGCTCTGATAAAACGAAAAAACTAACGACTCCATGTTAAATTTCTTTTTTAACCTCCGGTAGCAAAACGGAGGTTAAAAAAGAAAATGATATAGTCTGATCTTAACTCGATCATGAGTGAGTAACATAAATGTTCTTTGAGGCTCGTTCACTTTCTATTTAATTTATTTTTAGGATAATTTGGAATCAAACCAAGTTATCCTATAATTAAATGCACCCAAAAAAAGAGATAGCTTGGTTAAAATCCAAGCTATCTTAAGACAAAAAAATTTTTAATAATTTGAAAAAAAAAAAAGTTATAATATAATTATTTTTATTTATAAATAAAAATAATTTATAATTTAAAAAACCCCTTAAATTAAAGAGATTACTCTGTAATAGGGTTCCCAGACAATAAAAAAAAAACAAAATTGTTTAAAAAATAAGAAAGACTATTTAAAAAAGTAAGCAGAGAGACAAACATTTTTAATGTTTGTCTCTCCTCGTCGCTGTCACCTACTATTTAAATAGTAGGTGACAGCGACGTCATAATTCCTATCCGATACGATTACTTGTAATCGTATCGGAAATTACTGTAAAGAACCAGGCTTTGTTATTATTTTACTGTCCGTCTGTGAGCGACAGGGAAAAGACTAAGAATAAAATTTTTTTTAGGGCTTCATGATTCAATAATTGAAAAAAAAAAGTATGTCCCAAAAAAAATATTTAAATATAAAAATTATGGTACCTAAATTATTATTAAAATATATTAAAAAACCTTTTTCATGGTATAATTTTTCGCTATTCAACTTTAATCATTTAATTTTTAAAATATATAATATAAATTATTTGAATCAAAATTTAAAATTAAATTCAAATTTTGATTCAAATAATTCGAACAAAAATCAAGATGTTGAAATGACAATTATAGAAGAATTGGATTATTCTGAAAAATTTGAAGAACATTCTGGAAAATTAGATTCAACAAATTTGGTTGATTTTGAAAATGTCTTGACTTATATTGAACCATTATTGTCATGGTGTGAAAATTCGATAACAAATAAAAGTGTTTTGGAAACTTGGAAAAGATCTTTAAACCAAATTAAACAAAAAAATTTGATGCAATTTTTATCCTTTGAAGAAGTTTCAAACGAATTAAAAGAGAAAGAAATTTCCAGTTTTTTAAAAGTTTCATCAAAAAATGAAATGATAGATTTTTTGAACAGTTTTAATACTCTTTATCATCAATTATGTAAAATTTTTTTAACAAATCCAATTGAATCATTTGTTTCTAATTCTATAAAATTACAAACCCATCATATCTGTCCACTTTTTTTAATTAAAGAATACGAATTAGAAACAAATTTTGATGTAAATTATAATTTAATATGAGTTCCTGTTCCTATTCATATGTTTCTTCATTTACTTTGATATATAGAATTAAAATATTATAATGACAAACTTGCTACGCATACTTATATAAGATTTTTACCAATAAATTCACAATCGAATTCAATTGCCATTATCATAAATAAACTTATGAAAACAATTAGTGGACATTCTAATTTTTTGCAAGTTGAAAAAAAATTTCAAGAAAATATAAATGAAATTATTCATGAAAAAATGCTTGACCAGCAAACAAAAAAATTTTTTAGCTATGGTTCTACTTGGAAAAATAAATTTGACGAAAATATGCCAAAGATTAATATAACTTATGATAATATACAAGAACGAAGTCAATTAACCACGTTATTAATAAATAAAACAAATGATTATTACGAAGCAAACCCTGAAACCCCTAAAGTATTGCAATCATTAGCCCTAAATTCAAATGATATTAAAGCTAGAAAAATGATCATTACAAATTTGAAAAAATATCTTTTTTTCGACCAATTATTAATAAATGGTCCATATGCGGGTTGGGTTTTAGAAAAAGCACATTCTAGTTTTGAATATTTGATTGATTTCGAAGAACAAGGATTTTTTCCATTTGAAACAGAATTTTTTAAACATGGTTCAGTTTGGAAAAACATTTATTTTGATATAAAATTAGTTATTAAATATGAAACTGTAAAAAATAGATGAGAATTAGCTATAGTATTAATAAAAAAAATACAAGAAATTTTTGGTGCAAATTTAGATCTAAAAAAACAATATTCTCATATTATAAATACAGATTTGGATAATATGATAAATTCTGTTTGAACTTATCTTGCAAAATTTTTATTTAAGAATTTATTAGTAAATGGTCCATATGGAGGTTGGGTGTTAGAAGAAGCACACTCTAACTTTTCTCATTTAATTTATGTGAAAAAAAAATCAAAACATTATTTTTCAACACTCAAGAAACAATCTATTAAGGAAAAAAATTTTTTCTTACATGGTTCAGTTTGGAAAAATAAACAATTTGATATACCTGATGTTATTATAACATATGATGAAATTAAAACTCGACGTGAACTTGCGGAATTATTATATCAAACTATTAAAAATTTATTTGATACAAACCTCGATAAAAGAATTCCAACATTCCCTAATATGGATAATAACCCAAAAGCAATTATTTATATAATCGACTATATAAAAGAGTACTTATTTGAAGAAGACCACCAGCGTCGTAGAAATCTTGGACCTTTTGTTGGTTTTTTTTTAGTAAAAGCTCATCCCGATTTTGATGATATTGTTGCAGAATCAAAAAAAATTTTAGATCAACCACCTTCACCCACTTTTGAAAAAGATTTTTATTTACATGGTTCTGTTTGGAAAAGCATTTATTTAGATATGCATGATTTGATTGTTGATTACAGCATCGTTAAAAATCGCCGTCAATTAGCTATATTTCTACTAGAACAAATACGTGAATTTTTTGTTAAAAATCCGGATAAAATTAAACCTCTAGCTCCTGAATTAACTAATACATTTGCAATCAAACCGATTTCTAATAATATTAAATATTATTTATTTGATGATAGACGCATTGATATTGGGCCTTATGGCGGGTTTTTATTAATTCAAGCTCATTCACAATTTAATCATATAACTGCATGATCCCAAAAAATCATTTCTAAGTTATCTGATTGAAATACTCATTAATGTTCCTATTCAGTGGACGTGGTTACTGGCAAGAATTAATTGAATCTATTCTTTGGAGTCATAACAAATTAAAATTTGCGCCAGCAATTTCTCCAAGAGCTCTTTCTATTACACAAGGACGTGCGGTAGGATTAGCACATTATTTATTAGGAGGTATAGTGATCACATGGTCTTTCTTTGAAGCTCGTTCACTTTCTATTTAATCACCACTTATTTAGGGTTTAAGAATTCTCGGAATTTAACCGAGAATTCTTAATTTTTAACTTGATTTCAGAAATAAAATAAGATTAGTTTCGAATAAGTTATCCAAAACTAATCTTATTTTATTTCTGAAATAAGTTATCAAGAACGCTCGGTTAAATTCTGAGCGTTCTTGATTTTTTAAATAAAATTATTTATTCATTAGATAAATTTTTCCATGATCCATCTTTTAATTTCCAACCTTGATAACTGTTCATACTTTTTCGAATAAGTTGTCCAAAATATTGTTTCATTACTGCCAATAGATCCTGTTACATTATGTAATTTTAATAAATCCTAAATCTTGCACACTTTTAAATTGACCTCCTGAAATAAAAATTTCTTTATCTTCAAATATCCAAACTGAATTATTCTGTAAAAAATTGGCAGTTTTTTCTGAAGATTCAAGTCTATGTTGAATTTTTGTCGTATTTTTAGGTTCTTCAGATAAATTAAAATATCCGCTTTCTAAAAACCAACCCCCAAAAGGGCCAGTTGACTGATGTTGATTTTTTAATAAATAGCGATTTAAATTGTTCAAAATATTTGCTCATTTGTCAAGATTTGTCGGTTTTATTAGATCAGGATTTTTATCAAAATACTCTTTTGTTTTTGTTTGTAAAAGAGTTGCTAAATCTGCATTTTCTGATAATTGTGCTGCTTTTATGACAATATTTTGAATTGGAAAAACAGCATTTTTCCATATTGAGTCATGACTAAAAAGCAAATTGATTGATTCAGGTTGGTCTTTAATACGTTTAATTTTTCTCTTTTTTTGTATTTCTATATTTTTTCTGTTTTCGGCCTCTATTAATTCAGGATCTTCAATTAAATGACTTGTAGTCGAAAAAGTCTCAATAATTGTTTCAACTGTTGATGATCCAGTTGGGCTAAATTTTTTAAATAATATTTTTGCAGCAACGTTATCTTCTGTATAGTTAAATTCAATAGCTCAAATAAAATGTAATAAAAAAAAGAACTTGAATTAAATTATATTCTACGTTTAAATCTTTTAAATCATTATAATAGTTTGCCAAATAACAGCATATAATGTGATGAGTTTGCATTTTTGAAAAAAATATAGTATTTATAGGATACTTTAACAAAAAACCGCACACTTGATGATAGAAAGAATTTGATTTTTCCAAAAACTCTATCATAGAAGTTTTATCAGATATTATTTGAAACGAAGTAATCTCATTTTTTTTTAGTTTTTCACGCTGTTTTAAATCTTGAGGATTTTTAATCACTAAATTTTTATTTTCTAAAAATTGACAAAAAACTTCCCAAAATTTTTTTAGATTCGAACTTTCGTATAAATTATTTAAAGGTTGTAAATATACATTAATATTAAAAATTGGGGCTCGCTGCGAGCTGCTCGCCCCCTGGCTTTGCCGTGCGGCTCGCCGACAGGGCGGAGCCCTGAATTTTTATTTAATTGTTGAAAAAAGAGTCGGTATCTATATTTGATAAAACAAATGTGCCATTTCAAAGTGCATGGACTTGTTTAGGATTACAAAATCCGATTTTTATTGCGCCCTTCACACCTATGATTCAACTTATTGCCCAACTTTAAAAAATAACGAAAAAAAATTATAATCCAATACAAGTAACTACCTTAAAGTGATTTTACCAAAATTGTGAAAACACACCTAAAAATATGGCTTCAAAGCGTAAAAGTTGTTTTGGGTGGAGGGTCAAATATTTCATTAATGAAGAGTATGTACAGTTTGCCGAGCTAAGTCAGGTAAAAGTTTTTAAAAGGCTTTTGTATTCATGAATTCTATCCATTCGTTGAACCGATAGAATTCAAAAATGATATTTCTCATGCGGAATTGGCAAATGAACTCAATCATAAAATTGAAACGCTCAGGACAAACGATTTTATTTGAAAAATAAATTATAGTTTTAAAATTTGTTGTTCAAATGCAAAAAAAAATACTTTTGGAACTCTTTCTGAAGCATTAAAATCTGCACGTGAGATTTTGTTTTGTCTTAAAAAATAAATCAACGATGCAGATAACAAGCTCAATAGCCTTCAAGTTGACAAACCGTTACTAAAAATTTCGTGAAACGAAGTCCTAAAATTATTTGAAAATTTTAATCAATCAATTAAAGGATGGACTTTGACAAATAATTTAAAAAGTCACATACATAAAAAAATATTATTAATAGTAAATCTTTTAGCTAATGTGGCAACTACTCCAGATGGGTCAGGGCAAAGTCAAGGGGCGAGCTGGCGTCTAGCCCCAAAAAATTAAGTATTAACGCAAATGAATGTATTAAAGGTTGGTCTATTGCTAAAATCGCCGAATAAAGGTGTTTTAGAAAAATTTAGGGTTATTAGTGTTTCGTCACGGCTTTTAGAAAGCTTTGAAGCAGGATTTACTATTTGCGGCAAAATTGTCCGAAAAAATCTTTCATTTTTACCGTGGAATTTATTTCACACGGAGGTAATATGTAAGTCTTCCAAACTTAACTGGCCAGTTCGAATCTGGTCGAGTGCTTTATTTACAATTAAAAAATAAAATTGAGTTTAACGGACTATCTCCTATTTTTAAGGGCTCTTTGAGCTCTAATGGATTTTAAAGTTCAAATCTTTAATCTCTATATTATTTTGTTAGTGAGCAACGAGTTTTCTCTCAAACGCCACCGCGTCTCTCACACCACGTTTCACTGTTAAATTCGGGATGGAATTAGGTGGTTCCATGGTGCATAAACACTCAATATAAACTTTATTCAGGGCGAGCAGCTCGCAGCGAGCCCTGAATAAAGTTATTTATTTTTGGCGGAGACCTGTGGCGTCTAGCCCCCAAAATCAAGTGAAGTATGCTCGTCGGCAGGGCTCTGCCCTGATAAAACGAAAAAACCAACGACTCCATATTAAATTTCTTTTTTAACCTCCGGTAGCAAAACGGAGGTTAAAAAAGAAAATGATATAGTTTGATCTTAACTCGATCATGACTGAGTAACATAAATGTTCTTTGAAGCAATAATTCTTTGCAGGGCTCGCCTCGTTGGTTAACCGACGGGACAAGCCCTTGCAAAAACAAGTGAAGTATGCTTGTTCACTTTCTATTTAATTTTTTTGTTTTTATAAAAGATAATTCAGAATTAAACTCAATTATCTCAAAACCAATCCCCTAATTTCTGAAACAAGTTATCAAGATAGCTCAGAATTTAACCGAGCGTTCTTGATTTTTTTAAATTATTCATTAGATGAGTTTTTCCATGATTCAGCTTTTACATTCTTTTTCGAATAAGTTGTCAATTCCGTTTTTTATTCTTGAGTTGGGCCGGATTCGAACCAGCGTCGGTAAAACCAACAGATTTACAATCTGCCTCCTTGAACCACTCGGACACCAACCCATTGTATTCGTCGTTTATTTTATCATGTGGGCACGACTATTTATTTTCTACAGCGTTAAACCAGAGGAGGCAAAATTTGTAGGCCAAGATTTATGCTTCATGGGTAAAGATTCTAACATTACTCTTTAGTCATTCCAAAGAAAATCAAAAGATAGAGATTCTATAAGACTGATTTTTAAAACTTTAGTCCAAAAGACACTCTTTTAGAGTTTCTGATTCCCGTGCCACAATGAAATTGTGGCGCGGGCTGTCTACCCCCGTTTCGTCTGTTGCCTTTACGTTTCGTCTTTCCCCGTTCGGACGAAAGACGAAAAGGGGAAAGACTTCACGAGGATAGACGGAATGTTTCACAGATTTGCGCTATGAATCAATTTTTTTAAATCTAAAAATTCTGATTGTAAAAAAAAATTTTACAAAAATAATTATAAATTTTTTTTTTAATTTTGTCAATATTTTTAAAAATCAAAATTTTAAAAATTTTTTAAAATTTTGCCCTGGAGCAATATTTGGGTGCTCCGCCCACTTCGCTTCGCTTAGGGGGTCGCCCCCTGGATTTGGTCTTGCAAGCAAAATCAAGTGAAGTATGCTCGCCGACAGGGCGGAGCCCTGATTAGATTATTTATTCTTTCTTTTAATTCTTGTGGAATTCTTTCAGATGGTAAGTCGTAGATTTTATTGTTTTTCCTTGAAACGCAAAACAACCAAAAATGGGAATGTTTGAACCCTTAAAAGGACGTTATAGAAAAAAATAAAAGAGGTTTCGCGGAAGAGGGCTCTTTAGGCAAACATGGGTCGAATCTTTGCAACGATTTATGACGCCCTACCCCTAGAATTTTATTTGCGGGACCTTTCCTTGTTGAGTCGTGAAAATCATACAAGACGATTTATAGCGTTTCCCCTGCTCTGACCGGGTCGCCTTCTCCTGTTAGGAAGTGAACCCCAACGAGAAGAGAAAATCTTTGCAGTAGATTTTTCGCACTTACCACGGACATCATTCATTTTGGCATAAATCTCTGTGACAGGAAGAGTTTTGTTATAACTTTTCGATAAAACCATGCCAAAATAAATGATGGCCAAAATTCCCTGTTTTAATCTTAGAAGGACGCTTCACTGAATAAAATCATTAGAGGGACTGGAAAATGAGCGAAACTCTAAAAATAAAATCAAGATAATTATTTTCATAACGAATATCAGTTTAATTTCTTTGAAAATAAAATAAAATTATGTTATAATTTCCATTTGTAAAATTTCAATAATTTTCTTTCTTTTTTAGAACTTGAAGCTTGTCTATTGGTTCTTCCGAATTCTCCTCCTAGAATTCTGAGCAAAAATTTTCTAGCCTATTTTTTTCATCCTATACATTTCGTCTTTCCCAATTCAGACGAAATGTATAGGATGAAAAAAATAAAGATTTGGCAAGCTTCTGAGCTTTGCTCTTAAAAGAATTATAGCACAGGTTTCTTATGTCAAAATAACTCTTTTGGAGCGATATTTACTAACTAAAGGCTCTGCCCTGTCGGCGAAACTGTTTATCGTCTTTTGGGGCTCGAAAAGCGTAATAAATTATTTATCACAAATAGGTTTTTTTTGCGTAAAGCACAAAAAATGATCCTTCACCCTTTGGTCTGCGACCAAAAGGAGAAGACAAAAATAAATTTATGTAACTTAAAGCGCTTTTAAAAGCGCTTTAAATTCTTACTTATGATTTTGTTCAGAGACAGGGGGCAAGCCCCAAAAATATGTTAGCTGTTTTTTAGATTTATGTTCAATGGCAAAGCTTTTTCAAACGTAGTCTCAAAAACAGCGAACATATTAATAAATGTAAAATATAAAAATTTTTAAATTATGTTAATTTTAACTTTACCGGAAGCATATGCACCATTTTCTCCTTTAGTTGATGTTTTACCAATTATTCCAGTATTTTTTTTATTAGTAGCTTTTGTGTGGCAATCTGCAGTAGGTTTTAGATAAAACATATTCCTGTTGAAGAGTATAAAAAAAGAATCTAAAAAATTTTGGGCGACCCTCTTAGCAAGAGGTACAAAACACGGTTTTCTCATGATTTTTTGTCTTCTCCCCTTTGGTCCCTTTGCTTTTTTAGGGGGCTCCGCCCCCTAAGCGGAGCCTTGGACGATCTCCTGGCTTCACCCAGGAGCGAAGAAAAAAAAGTGCGACCAAAGACCCCTCTACCGACCCCATTCATGTGGAATCGGTAGAAGAAAAAAGAGAATCGCCCATTCTATGTGGCGATTTCCTTTTTTCGTGGTCGTGGGAGAAGACAAAAAATGTCGCCTTCTCCCGACAGAGTGGGGAAAGAAAAACAGGCTAGCGAGGTCCACTTTTTGATAAATTTTTTTTGGCATGCTGTAAACAAAAAACGACGGAATCTAAATGGTCGTAGCCCTGAAACGACTTTTTACTTTTGGAAATAAGTTTGTAAAACTATTTTAAACATTATGGGGTTTCGTAGTAATTGATTTATAGAGGGCTAGGATAGTTGTCAATCCCTGGCAAAAGACCCCTAAAACAATTGGTTGCTCTGAATTTTTGCAAACATTTTGTTCCTTTTAAATAGTAATGACCAAGGCTTCGCCTAGGGGGTGAGCCCTTAGGCGAAGAAAAGCGTCATTTATCAACTAGCCCGTAAGGGTTTAGAAATGACGCTGTCAATGGAAGGAGCATTTTTCGTTGAAAATGCTCCTTTCGTTTGTTCATTTTACACGGTGGGCGGAGCCCTGTGGCTCAGAGCCCCCAAAAAACAAATAGGGTTGTATAGGGAGGAGTATCGTCGCCTCAATAAGAGGATAATTTGGGCTTAAAAAACAAAAAATAAAATAATTCTGTAAGGTTTGCCCGTCGGCAACCCTCCAAGCAATAATGCTTTGTAGGGCTCGTCCCGTCGGTTAACCTATTAGTCTCGCCGAGTAAAACAAAAACAAGTGAAGTATGCTTGCTGAGTGGAAAAAGGAATAAATAAATGATAAATAAATTATAGTAAAAATGAAATTATCAGTATATGGAAAAGGAGGTGTTGGAAAATCTACTATTGCAACTCATATATCAGTTGCATTAGCTAAGCGCGGAAAAAAAGTCTTACAAATTGGATGTGATCCGAAGCATGACAGCACCTTCACTTTAACCGGCTTTTTAATTCCAACAATTATCGATACGTTAAAAGAGAAAGATTACCATTACGAGGACGTTTGGCCTGAAGATGTTATTTATCAAGGTTACGGAGGTGTTGATTGTGTAGAAGCAGGAGGTCCCCCAGCGGGTGCTGGATGCGGAGGTTATGTAGTAGGAGAAACTGTTAAATTGTTAAAAGAATTAGATGCCTTTGATGCATATGATGTTATCTTGTTTGATGTTTTAGGAGATGTTGTTTGTGGAGGTTTTGCAGCTCCATTAAACTATTCTGATTACTGTATTATTATCACAGATAATGGATTTGATGCATTATTTGCCGCTAATCGTATTGTAGCTTCTGTTAAAGAAAAATCAAGAAGTCATCCATTAAGATTAGCCGGTTTAATTGGAAATCGTACGTTAAGTAGAGACCTTATCGATAAATATGTTTCTGCAGCCTTAATACCTGTTTTAGAAGTGTTACCTTTGGTCGAAGAAATTCGTTTATCACGTGTAAAAGCGTGTTCTTTATTTTCAATGTGCGATAATAATTCTGTAACAGATCATACTACTGATGATTTTGATATAGCTTTAGATGCAGAAGAAAATGGAAATTCGAAAAAAGAAATCTATTCAATTTGTGATTACTATTTAAATATTGCAGATCAATTACTTGCTCAACCAGAAGGTGTAGTTTCGACACCTTTAAGTGATCGTGAAATTTTTCAACTATTATCAAATTTTTATTTAGAATCTGGTCCAAAGTCTAATCAAAATGATACTTTAATTGAAGAATCAAAAAGTAAACAGCAAGATGCTTTTGCTTGGGTTTAATAGAATTTCCTAATCAATTTCAATTCTGAATTTGATTGTTTTTCAATCCTTCTTTTTTGCTTTTTTATTCGAATCTTCCTTGATTAGCAGAAAATTTTATAAATGCTAATTTAGAGAATTAGGTAAGTCAGCCAATTTTGTCTTTCCCTTTTTTTCAATTTTCTTCCCCCGGGGGAAGAAAATTGAAAAAAAGGCTATGATTAAGACTAATTCAAAACATTCCGTCTATTCACGTTTCGTCTGTTGCCTTTTCGTCTTTCATCCTAACGAGGAAAGACGAAAAGGCGACAGACGAAAACGGGGGTAGACAGCCCTTGCCACAAAACACGGAGATCAGAAAGACACTCTTTTAGAGTGTCTTTTGGATTAGAAAATCAAGACGAAAAATATTGTTTTTTATTTCACCGAAAAAATTATTAAAATAGTCATGATTTTTTTATACCCTATTTTTTAACCCTAATGCGGGTAAAAAAATAAAAAAAATGCCTTCTGCAGAACTTGAATCCGCATGAACGGTTTACAAAACCGCAATTTTACCAATTAAATTAAGAAGGCAATGTTGCATTTTTAAAAATCCTTCTAAAGGATTTTGTAATAATTAAATAGAATATATAAAACTAGAGCTCAACGATTATTATTTTACTTATTCAAGAAAGTAATTTTTTTAATAAAAAAATTGAATTAGGGAAGGTATCGGTTTCAATTATTTAAAAAATTTTTGCGAGCAAAAACTTTTTATGACGCTAAAAATTACTATTATACGAAAAAATAATATTTTTGTCAAGTAAATTTTCATGCAATCCCAAAATTTAAAAAAGATTGAGCAAAAGGAAAAAAAATTATCCTTTTTCGTAAAAGGCTACAAAAATTTATTATTTCTGAAAATTTCATTTATTGAGAGCTTTCTCCCCTAGCTTCGCAGACGGGATATTCATCGCATGATTGAATTTAATCCTTTGGTTGAAAACCAAAGTTTGTAATTAACAACAGTATTGTTTTTTTTTCGCTCCTTGGTGGAACGAGAAGCGAAAAAAAAAGAAAAAATAAATACAAACAAAAGGCAAAACGTTGAGCTCTTAAATGTTGTTAGGATTTTGTCCTGCCTCATGATAGAAAGAAAAAACTCATTCTTTGCACAAATAAAACCAGAAGAGAGACCCAAAACGAGTAATTTAGTTTCAAAGAAAAAATAAAATGATAAATATTATTCAATTTGAGCTCAAGAGGATTCGAACCCCTAATCTCTCGATCCGTAGTCGAGCGCTGTATCCAATTTAGCTATGAACTCATTTAATAAGATTTTTGTATTTATTATAAAATATTATTTTTAAAAAGTCAAGTAAAATTCAAATTTTTTTGTGACTCAAAAAAACATCTTATAAATAAAAATTATTTATTATTTTTTTGGCCTAGCTACAAACGACAATCTCTACTCCTAGAAAAGCTTTTCTATGAATAGAGATGGTCCAGTAATTCTATTTTTAATGAAATCATTTAGGGCTCGCCTCCTAGCAGGAGGAACCACCACATGGTTTTCTATCTTCTCCCCTTTGGTAACACTTTTTTCTTCGCTCCTGGGTGGAACCAGGAGGTAGTCCAAAAAAAAGCAAAGGGACCAAAGACACCTCTACCGATCCCATTCATGTGGAATCGGTAGAGGAGTCGTGGTAAGAAAATCTTTCCCTTGGAGCAATATTTTTTTGTTTGCAAGGCTTCGCTTTGCTTAGGGGCTCGCCCCCTGGATTTGGTCTTGCAAGCAAAATCAAGTGGGGCTTGCCCCCTGGCTCTGCCCGGAGGCAAGCCGACAGGGCGGAGCCCTGAAGTCCGCGGTATTTTTTTGCAAGGCTTTGCCTAGGGGGCGAGCCCCTAAGCGAAGCAAAGTGGGCGGAGCGCCTAAACAAAAAAATATTGCTCCTAAGCGAAGTTCATTTTACACAGTGGGCGGAGCACCCAAATATTGCCCCTAAGCGAAGAAAAGCGTCATTTATAAACCCTTACGGGCTAGTTGATAAATGATGCTTTCAATGGAAATTTTCCGTTGAAAATGCTCCTTTCGTTTGTTCATTTTACATGGTGGGCGGAGCCCTGTGGCTCAGAGCCCCCAAAAAAATACCGCGGACTTCAGGGCTCCGCCCTGAAAGAGGAGTATTCGGCAAGCATTACCCTCATTTTAGCGGTAGTCCAAAAAATCGTTTTAGCTTGCGAAAACCGATCGCCAATTTTCTCTTCTCGTGGAGCCCGCCCCAAAAAAAGTCATTTATTATTATAAACGAAAATTTGTAACGTTTATTCTTTATAAACTTTAAAAATTTGGGATCCTGAGAGGAACGCTTTTTCTTGGAGGAATGAGGATAAAAAATTTTTATCGTAAAGCATAAATTTTTGCCTACGAAGCGACGTATGTTTATTTTCTTTTTGGGGCTCCGCCTACCGTGTAAAATTAACTTCGCTTAGGGGCTCGTCTCCTAAACGAAGCTTTGGGACAAAAATCTCCTCATCCGATAACATTTATGTAAATTGGTGTAGGGATCGACCCCCAAAGGACCTGAAGCGAGGGATTTTTTTTACCGAGGAACCGACTTCGTCAGGTTTTCATGGGACTCGACCCCTGGTTTTTCTCTGGAACTAAAAGGGGCGAGGAAATAAAATCAGGGTGGCGTGGAGCCCTTCATGTGGGGGACATGATAAAATCGGGGGAGCGGTTTAGGCTTGTTGACGAGGCGGAGGAAATCGGCGAAGAAAAACGAAAATATTATATTTTTTCCTCTATTTTATTGCGAAAAGGATTTATAAAATTCTGTATTATAAATCCTTTTCGCAATAAAATAGAGGAAAAAATACATTGATCAGGATAAACCCGAATATAGGATTGATTTCTCCTAAGCATTATTAGATAAATAACGATCTAATAATAATGGTGTTTCTTGAGATGAACCTTGATAATATTCATTAGGACGAGGAGAACCAAAATAGTCATAACAAAGACCTGTACTTACTACTAACCAACCAGAAATAAATAATGCTGGGATTGTAACACTATGAATTATCCAATAACGAATACTTGTTAATATATCTGAAAACGGTCGTTCTCCTGTAATTCCTGGCATAACAATTTTTTTTTTTATTTTTTTTTACGGTATTCAGAGCGGGATGAAGTTTCTCCCTTTGATTTAAATAGTAAAGCTAATCATGAACAAAAAACAAAATTTATCTGAATACTAAAATGATTTTAATTTCCAAAATGTCAGTGACGGCGAACACTACCAATCAGAGATTGATTTTCGCAAGCTAAAATCTATCGCTTGTTTCGCTTTTTTTTTTTAAGAGAAACATGGTTTAAAATTACACATTTTGATCTTGGATAGGCATTAGTCTGATTATTTGTAACATAATTTTAAGCAATTTTGTAATGACAATTTGTACAAAAAAAAACATGCCTACAGATTCTAAATTATCAATTTTTAGGGCAGAGCGATGGAGATGATGGGGAAGTGACCCTTTGTAGATAGGTTTTCGCAAGCGAAAACCTATTGCGACTTTTTGTGATGCTTGTGCTCTGCTCTGACTGTCCGAAGACCCCTTTACCGATCCCATTCATGTGGAATCGGTAGAAGAAAAAAGAGAATCGCCCATTCTATGTGGCGATTCCCTTTTTTCGTGGTCGTGGGAGAAAACAGCCCGGGGATCAGAAAGACACTCTTTTAGAGTGTCTTTTGGACTTTAAATACGCTTAACCAAATTTTTGAAAGACAAATTATTTTGCGATTTTGCACTTGATTTTTTGTTCGTCGGTTTTTTTCAAACGTCTTATTTTTTTACGAAAAAAAGTAATATGTTAACATATCTATCTTTTTTTTTCAAAAAAAGTTTTTAGAATGTTATTAACTATTATTTTGTTAATTATTTACGCGTTTCTTTAATTATTTACAACTTTTTTATATCTTCTATGAGATGTAAATGTTTTTTAAAACAATAAGGAGAGAAAATCTGAGAGTTTTGAGTCTTCCCCCTTTTCGTCTTTCATCCGAAAGACGAAATATTAATAAAAAAAAAAAATTATTGACAAAATTAAAAAAATTTTATATAATAAAAATTTTATAAAATCTTAAAGTTTAAAAAATGGGGAGTAGTCAAGTTTGGTAAGACAATACTTTTTGGCTTTTATATAACCCTATATATCATTTTACATATAATATATAGTTTATAAAACAGCAAAAAAAATATTTATAATATTCATATGGGGAGTAGTCAAGTTTGGTAAGACAATATTTTTTGGCAATATCACGCGTAGGTTCGAGTCCTTCCTTCCCAGATAGAAATTTTATGGAATATATTTATAAGTACGTTTTTCTTCTTTTGTTGCAGAACGAAACGATGCACGATAGACATCGTTTTTTTCCAAAGCAGAAAGTTTATGTAATCTTAGATGTTTAAATTTTATTTTACTACTTGTCATTTTTGAAAGGTAAGCGTCTTTTTGAAGCAATATTTTTTTGTTTGGGCGGAGACCTGTGGCGTCTAGCCCCCAAAATCAAGTGGGGCTTGCCCCCTGGTTCTGGAATTTGTTAAACTGTCCGTCTCCGATTCTTTTTAGTCAAAGGCGATAGGTTTTCGCTTGAGAAAACCTATCGCCTTTGAATAAATGGCGAAGACCCCTCTACCGATCCCATTCATGTGGAATCGGCAGAAGAAAAAAGAGAATCGCCCATTCTATGTGGCAATTCCCTTTTTTCGTGGTCGTAGGAGAAGACTTTAGCTTAAAGAGAGAAAAAGGCTCGAGGCCAGTGCTCCGCCATGACCTAAAACTCCAACCATGCAGATTTAAAAACCGACGGAACCTAAATGGTAGGTTTCTCGTTGTTCCTAGCGCTGGGGATCGAGACCATTTTTTTTTCTTTCCATCTTTTGGAAAGAAATGTTTTATTTTAATTGACTTTTAAATGGTATTTTGTAAGTTCGAGTCCTTCTTTGCTAGGAATTTTTTTCAGGGAGGAGTTCTGTCAAAAATTTATAATAATTTTTGACATATTTGAAATAATAAGTTATTTAATAAAATGATAAACTATAAAAAAAAAATATAAAGGCGATATAGCTTAATTGGTTAAAGTAGTAAATTGCAAATTTATTAATTCTCAGTTCAAGTCTGAGTGTCGCCTATTAGTTTTAATCACCTTTGAGCAACCAGCGAAATCGCCTAAAACCTCCACTTTTCTTTTTTTAGCTGAAATAGCTGAAGGAAAAACGGTACGAAAGGAAAAGCTTTTTTGTCAGAATCTACTAAAATTTTTTACTTTCTTTTTTCTTTTTGGAGCAATATTTTTTGTTTGGGCGGAGACCTGTGGCGTCTAGCCCCCAAAATCAAGTGAAGTATGCTTGCTCCTGACTCTGAAAAGCCTTGAATTTTACAAATTTTTTATCATGCGCTACTATTTTTTCTAGCGTCAAATTGGAATTCAAAAATCTTTATCTTTTTTTACAACCCGCTTTTCCCTCATAAATGGTCTGCGTAAGTTTCTCTGCCGGTGATTTTTACCGAAAATCCCCTCCATCTTGCTGGACTCTACAGAGTCGGATTTGCCAACAGAAAAAAGCAAAAAGTTAGAGAATCATAAAATCCAATTTCAAATTTTGGATAAACGGTTTTTTCATTCAATTCTTTTTACACATCGTGTTTTTAAAATCTACTATGACAATGATTTGTCGTGCTTTTTTGACTTTTGCTATTTTAAACGAAATGAATTATTATCTTATTCAAATCAGTTTTTAGAATTTTCGTGATATACAAAAATACATTTATGTTTTTGTTAATTTTTCGAATTTTTGTTTAAATTCCGAAGGTTTTGGTTTAAGGTCAAATTGGAATTTAACTAATTTGACCCTTTATAAAATTTTATAAACTGATTTATTTAGAATTTATTTTATTTTTTATTATAACTAAATTTTTTTTTAATTTTCTTTCTAAGAGCTTCTATCTTTTAAAGAGATTTTCGCTTGCAAAAAGCTATCACACAAAAATGCTCGCTGCGAGCTGCTCGCCTCCCCTTTTTTTTTCTAACCATTGGTTTTTCGACGGAGCACTGAAAAAAAAATCATAACAGTCTACCCCCGTTCCGTCTGTCGCCTGCACAGGGGTAGACGGAATGTCTGTAAAACTTATTCTTTTTTGTGCGTTTCTGATTTCCCCGAAACTCATTTATTTTTTTGGGGCTCGCCCACTGACTCCGACCTAAACACCCTCAAAAACATAAAAAAAATAGAGATTTTACCTATTTGTAATCGTTATTTTTTAAAACACCTTCGAAAACAAAAAATGTAATAAACAAAAGTTCTAGAATTTTGTAAAAACTCAAAAACAGACTGAGATTTATGAATAATGATCGGGTTTTTTTCATCACCTCGTCTCCTTATCCACTATTTCGAGGAGAAGGAGGAACAAGAAAACCATGTACCCAAAAAACCGCAATAAAAAGCAGTTTTTTAAAAAGTCTTCTAGATAAGCCTTTTCTTTATTTTTAAATTTTTATTTGTTTCATCTCATTTTTAACCATCCTTGAACTTCAAGATAACTTGTTGGACTGAGATTGATGGCAAGTTTCCAGTAATCTTCTGCTTTTGTGAATAAAAGCTCAGCTAAATCTGGACGATTAAATTCTAACATTTGTTCTGCTCGATAATGATAAATAACAGCAATATTATTTAGTGCTTGTGGTAAAGCTGGGTTTCGTTCAAGTGCTTGATGATAATATTCTAGTGCTCTATCATGTTCTCCATTATTTGTATGCAGGAGTCCAATATTATATAGTACTATGGATCAATCGTAGGGATCCGTCTCTAAGCGTAAGGATTGATAGTAATTTTTTAAAGCAATAGAATATTCTCCTTCGGATTGTGCTGACATACCATTACGATAATAATTAAAGGCTTGCTTTTCTCTATCTGAAGCAGGTAAAATCTTAACAATTGTGCTAGCAATAATTGTGAAGGTCTGATCAATAAAATTATTCCCAGAATTTTTAGACATAGTTTTAATTTTTTTATTTTTGGGTTTACCTAGTTAATATTTATCTTTTCTTCAGAATAAATAAAGTGCTAACCCAATAGCAATAAATTTTTGCTTCACTCGGCAAGCATATCTCACTTGGATTTGCGTGCAAATCCAAGTGAGATCCGCAGTCATTTTTTGCGTGCTGCCTCGTTGGGTAACCGACGGGGCGAGCCCCGCAAAAACCTACCAAAATTTTCCATTTCTCTGTTCATTATGAAATAAAATGAGCAATCAAGGAAATGGAAAATTAAAACAGGGAGGCTTTTTGTTTGAGGCTTTTTTTGAGGGGAACGGTTTTCCCGCCTCCATCACGATCCCCTCCCTAAAAATAGGGGGAACGGTTTGCCCTGCAGCATAAATCTTTGCCTGCAAAAATTCGATGCATGTTTCTCTTTCAAAGAAAGAGAAACAGGCTCGCCGACAGGGCTACGCGAAAACCATTCCCTTTATCCTTCATCCGATCCCACATAAATGGGTTTGGCGTAATGGGACCGGATAGGAGTAATAGTCATAAATTGCTTCGTTTGGGAAATTAAATTTTCAATTTCAAAAGATTACAAATCAGTTCCTTCGCTACCACGCACCCACTGTAAATAAGCTGTTGTAAAAAGACCTATCGCTGTAACTGTAACTAGGCCCAGCACTAAACCTGATAAAAGCGGTTCAACCATAATTTTTTTAATATGTTTTTATTTTCTTTTAAGTCCAAAAGACACTCTAAAAGAGTTTCTGATCCCCGTGCCACAAGGCGCGGGCTGTCTTCTCCCTGTCGGACAGTGAATCACGACCGCTAAGATCGCAGTTACATTCTCTACCCGTTTGAACTTCAAATGGTATTTATTTTTTTTATCATGCATTGTCATCTGAAAGATGATTACATTAAAAATGGGAATATCAAAAATACGCCTATTTCTATTGCGTAAGACTGTCTTACGCAATAGAAATAGGCGTATCCATTTTGATTTGCTCTGGCGCTTCATTCTAGCATGAGGATAGTCAAAGCAAAGAGTAAACATTTTAGTGTTAACCGAGGGGGCGAAAAAATCATGCCGTTGTTCTTCCCTCATTAGGTTTCCTTTCAAAAAAAAAATTTAAAATTAAAATAAACCTAAAGTTAAAGCATTTTCAATAGGAACTGCAGCTCCACAAGATAACCAAATAGCTACTACTAATCCAACTAAAAATAATGTTGTCGCAATTGGTCTTCTAAATGGATTTGCAAAAGGGTTAATATTTTCAATAAATGGAACAAAAATTAGACCAAGAGGTACTGAAGCCATTAATGTTAATCCTAATAGTTTATTAGGACAGACACGTAAAATATTGAAAACTGCAAATAAATACCATTCTGGGAGAATTTCTAAAGGAGTCGAAAAAGGATCCGCTGGTTCTCCTGTTAAAACAGGATCTAATACTCCAAATCCAATGCTACATGCAAAAGTTCCTAAGATAACAATTGGAAAAACATATAAAATATCATTCGGCCAAGCAGGCTCTCCATAAGTATTATGACCCATACCTTTAGCTAATTTAGCACGTAATTGTGGGTCTGATAAATTTGGTTTTTTAATACTAAGTCTTTCCCCCATTACCCCTCTACCGATCCCATTCATGTGGAATCGGTAGAGGGGTCTTCGGTATTTATTCTTTTTATTCAAAGGCGATAGGTTTTCGCAAGCGAAAACCTATCGCCTTTGAATAAAAAGAATCGTAGACGGATATACTTAGGACTATAACTTATAATCAAGTTTTCTAATTTTCAGAGATTTTCTGAACGACAGCTTTTCGAAAAAACCATGTGGTGGTTCCTCCCGTCACCAGAAACAAGAAAAATTTTAAACATTTACATTTTTCAGGGTGGACATGCAGATGGGCTCTTTTGATTTTGACCACCTCCCTCTTTTTAAACAAAGAAAATTTGAATTATATTGACATTTAGTCTCTGAAGAAGAATATTTCTTGCTGATTATTCCAAAAACGAAATTTTGATATTAGAATATATTAGTTTTTCTTAGAACCTTCCAGCATACAGTCAATTTTTTAGACAGCATTCAAAAATTATTTACTGTCATAAAAGTTTAATTATTTTTTTAATATTTAGAGCGAAAATCCCTTATCTGTCATGAGGGGAATTGTGAAAAAAATAACCGCATGGTTTTGAAAGTTTCCTCTTTCTTGCACCAAAATGTAGCAATAAAAGAAAAGGAATAAATTTTAAATTTTATTGCTACATTTTTCAAGTCTGTTTACTTTCATCACAATTCTGTTTCAAGTCTTAATTTTCCTATAACTTTTCTTTTTTCTTTTTGGGGCTTTCCCCCTAACTCTGAAATTTTATTGTTTGAGGTATTCTAGCATGAAGCTTGTCTCGAAAAAACCAAAAAAAAATAAAATGCTAAAAATGAGTAAACATACTCGAAAATTAAATAATAAAAAAAAATTAAATAAGAATATTTAATAAAAAAAAAGTTATAATTTAATTAATGTTTTTATTATAGTTTATTTTTTTTATTAAATATTCTTATTTTTTGCAACAGGTTTTAGTCTCCATCACGACCCTTCCTGTCTACAATCCATTTTCTTGATTTTTGGTGGCGGGAGGAGCCACCACATGCTTTTCTGTCTTTTCCCCTTTGGTCCCTTTGCTTTTTTTCTTGACCTCCTGGTCTTCAAAAAAAGTGCGACCAAAGGGTCAAGAAAATCTTTGTCCTGCGGCTCAAAGAGCCCTGAGATAGAAAGAAAAAACCGAAGTCAAGAAAGGGGAACGGTTTTCAAAAACTTCAACTAGAGGCTAGTTCCAAAAATGCCATCAAAAACTAAGTCTAAAAATTAATTTTTTTCGGGTTACCAACGAGAAGAGAAAATCATGCTCTCACATTATTTTAAACCGTGATGCTTAATCCGAAAAAAGATAAAAGATACAATGAGTTTCAGGGCTCTTTGAGCCGCAGGACAAAGATTTTCTTGACCCTTTGGTCGCAGATCAAAGGGGAGAAGACAGAAAAGCATGTGGTGGTTCCTCCCGCCACCAAAAATCACTTCTAATTTAAAAAAACAATTTTTTTTATTACAAAAAATAATGCAATATATAATAATATTTGAAATAAAAAAAAAAATAAGCTATATAAAATCTTATATATAGTTTTTTATAATTAAACATTCCTTTCAGATTAAAGAAACTCATAATTTATTTTTTATCTTTTTTCGAGTTTTGTCCTGTCGAATAGAATCCCTCCATGACAAGCATCATTCATTTTTTCCCAAAAATTAAACGTCATAAAAAAACATTTCCTATGTCCCAAAAGAAAAACGAAGCACAAAACAAAAATCCCGCAAAAAAGGTATAAAATTTGTTTCATCTTTCCTTACGCGCAAAAAACAGCTTATAAACAAGTAAATCATTCTTTTCTCAACCGATTAGTATTGTTTGATCTAATCGATAGTAATGATTTAAATATTGGGAAAGTAAATTTCAGCGCTCTGTCTTGTTAACAAACGTGAGTCGTTTCCCTTTTTTGGTGTCGGGAGGAACGAGTTTTTTCTCTGAAGGAATGAGGAGCTATCGTCCAGAAAATCTCTGAAGAGCCCTGAATAAATAAAAAAACACTTTTCAAAGCTAAAATCCCTTCCACCTTGCAAACTTCAAGACAAAAATGGAGAGATTACTTTTTCCGCACAAGAAGAACCTAAGCGTAAAAAACGTGCTTTAAAAATAAACAAAATATAGAAAAATTATGGTAAAAATTAAACCCGATGAAATTTCAAGTATCATCGCACAACAACTGGAACGCTATGATCAAGAGGTGAAATACTCAAATGTCGGAGTGGTAATGAGTGTTGGAGATGGTATTGCACGAGTTTATGGACTAGAACAAGTTATGGCTGGTGAACTTTTAGAATTTGCAGACAACACGATTGGACTTGCTTTAAATTTAGAAGCAAATAATGTTGGAGTAGTTTTAATGGGAGAAGGAAGAAACATTCAAGAAGGAACTTTAGTACGTGCAACAGGAAATGTAGCTCAAATTCCGGTTGGAGATGCTTATTTAGGTCGTGTTATTAATTCATTAGCAAAACCTGTTGATGGAAAAGGAGAAATTAAAACACAAGAGACACGTGCTATTGAATCTCCAGCACCAGGAATTATTAGTCGACGTTCAGTTTGTGAACCATTACAAACTGGAATTACTGCTATTGATTCTATGATTCCTATTGGTAGAGGTCAACGTGAGTTAATTGTTGGAGATAGACAAACTGGAAAAACTGCCATTGGTATTGATACCATTTTAAACCAACAGGGAAAAGATGTGGTGTGTATTTATGTAGCTATTGGTCAAAAATCTTCATCAGTAGCTCAAGTTGTTAAAACACTTCAAGAGCGCGATGCTTTAAAATACACAATTATTGTAAGTGCTACTGCTGATTCTGCAGCTACTTTAAGATTTTTAGCTCCTTATACAGGTGCAACTTTAGCGGAATACTTCATGTACAAAGGAAAAGCAACATTAGTAATTTATGATGATTTATCAAAACAGGCTCAGGCTTATCGCGAAATGTCATTATTACTTCGACGCCCACCTGGACGAGAAGCTTATCCAGGAGACGTTTTTTATTTACATTCTCGATTATTAGAAAGAGCAGCAAAATTAAATGATGAATTAAAAGGCGGAAGTATGACTGCGCTTCCTATAGTAGAAACTCAAGAAGGAGATGTATCAGCTTATATTCCAACTAATGTTATATCTATTACAGATGGACAGCTGTTTGTTAGTTCTGATTTATTTAACTCTGGAATTAGACCAGCTATCAACATTGGAATTAGTGTTTCAAGAGTAGGTTCAGCAGCTCAAACTAAGACAATGAAACGCGTAGCAGGATCATTAAAATTACAGCTTGCTCAATATCAAGAATTACAAGCATTTACCCAATTTGCAAGTGATTTAGATCCGGAAACACGTGCAATACTTGAACGAGGAGCAAGAGTTCGAGAATCGTTAAAACAAAAACAAGCATCTCCTCTTTCAGTACCAGAAATGGCAGCTAGAATTCATATTGTTACGAATACCGATATTTGTGATAAACTTCCGGTAGATAAAATTAGCGATTTTTTAAATGGATTATTAGAATATTTACAACGCACAGAATATACAAAAACCGTGTCATCAGCAAATGATTTTACTCCTGAAGTTAAAGAAATTTTAGAAAAATCGGCACGTGAATATTTAAATATGTTTAATTAAATTTTTTATTCTCATTTATTAGGAATTATTTGGTTTTACTTCTTTGATAAATAATTTCTAGTCCAAAAGACATTCTTTTAGAATGTCTTTCTGATCCCCGGGCTGTCTTCTCCATATCGATCGCAGACGGAAAGTCCAAAAAACATCCTAAAGGAAAAACAGCCGTTTTTCCATGGTGTTTTTTGAGATCCGCAGCCCTTTTTCGTCTTTCGGCCAAACGAAAAAAGACAAAATCTATTATTCTAGAAATTCATTTTATGGGTTTCCCTTTTTTAAATTTTTGAGGAAATATTTCAAGCTTTTTTGTCTATAATCTAATGATCTTATAAAAGCAGCAACTTTTTTTGATGTTCCTTTGCTTTTTTTCATTTTTTCTTTTTTTTTCGCTCCTGGGTAGAACCAGAAAAAAAAAAGAAAAAATGAAAAAAAATAAATATTTGGCAAATATGTTTCCTACCAGGTTAACCTGGTAGAAAACATGTTAGGTTAAATCTTTAATTTTGATGAAAAAAACAAGGTTTTGTTTTAATTTATAAGCATAGCACACTAAAAATAATGTCCTTTCTTTGAAGCATCAAAACCCAATCAGGAATTGCTAAAAACACCCCCCGCTAGCCAAAAATATTGAACATTCCGTCTATCCCCGTTTCGTCTTTCCCCGTTCGAATAAAAGACGAAAAGGGGATAGACGAAACGGGGATCAGAAAGACACTCTTTTAGAGTGTCTTTTGGACTAAAATTCACTAAAAAAAAGAAGCATGTATTAAAAAAAAAAAATAAAAAAAATTGACTTTTTTCTCTTTATTTTTTAAAATACATGCTTCTTTTTTTTTTCAAAAAGATAATAAAATTTTTATAAATAATCATTTACATTATAATAACTCTCGATTTAAAAAAAAAATCGAGAGTTATTTTTTTGGTTCTACTCATAGCGAAACCCTGACAGAAATCTTACCAAGGAACGACTAAAAAGAACAAAAAGCGGAATAGAGTAATCTGGTAACTCGCAAGGCTCATAATCTTGAAATTTTTGGTTCAAATCCAAATTCCGCCAATACAATGTTTTAATTTAGAAAAATTTTTAGCGTCCTAAAAATATAAATTTTTTCCCCTTAGGCAAAAGGAGCCTTGAAAAATTTATACCTATTTTCTCTTGAGCTTTATGTAAAATCTAGAAAGCGAACATTCCGTCCTTCCCCGTTTCGTCTTTCATCCGTTCGGATGAAAGACGAAACGGGGGTAAACTTGAAAAAATAATTTGAAGATTATTTGATTCTGTTTAATCAAAAGCGTGTTTGGAATATTAATTTCAGGATTTCTTAATCCCCATTTTATTTTTCGTCCTTGCCCAAACCAATTAAATTGGTTTGGGCAAGGACGAAAAATAAAATTGGAATTCAAAACAATTTAAAAAATTGTTTAGGGCAAAAGAGAGGAACGATCACAGAATTTCCAAACATTTTTAAAACTTACCGATTGATTTTTCATTTTTTAATAAATTTTTAAAATTTCAATGTCAATAAAATTTCCTTCCCAAGATAAAAGATTTCACTCCAAAAATAGTTTTTTTTTAAAGCGCAGCATTAATCACGCATTTTGTCAAAATAGGTTATAGCCAGGGGAGGTTTTTGCATGCGAAAAAAAAACCGGAATCGTTGGACAATTCTGTTTTTTCTTCGCTCTGAAAAAAGTTTAAATTTTGCTACGAGGTAAAAGTAAATTTTGACCAAAAGGAAGAATATAATAAAAAATTGGAATCATATATTTTCAAATTTTATTTCTATTTAATTTGAAATAATAGTTCCTTTTATCTAAACTAATTGGTAAACAGAATTAGCGAAAAGAGCAAGCAAAATAATTAATATCCCATCATTTCAAAAATAAAATGGATCTAATTATTTTATATTTCATAAAAAATATAGGTTTATTTATTTTTTAAAATGTTGAATTTATTAAAAATTCATTTTTAATTATTCTTGTAAAACTAAATTTTTTGTACAATTTACCGAGTTTTAAAAACTATTTGTCTTTATAAATTTCTAAGGTAAAACAGGGTAAAAAAAAATAAGAAGAATTTTCGAAATTATCCAAATTCTTATAACTTGTTTCACTCGGCAAGCAGATCCAAGTGAGATCTGCTTGCCGAGTGAAACAAGTTATTGCTCTTTAAGAACAAAAATATGCACATTTTGGCATTAAAAAAAATGTGCATATTTTACGAACTTGTTGGTAAACATTTTTTTCAGCATCTAAAAATTTTTATAAAAAAAAATTAAGCATGCAAACGAAATGATAAGAAAAGAGATCCTAAAATCTCATGTAATAATTTTTGTATTCTTCCTATTTGAAAAAACGTACATTAAAATAAAAAGTCTTCTCCCACGATCCCTCTACCGATTCCACATTAATGTAGAATCGGTAGAGGGGTCTTCGCTATTTATTCAAAGGCGATAGGTTTTCGCTTGCGAAAACCTACCGCGGCACCCTCTGATTTTAATCAGAGGGTGCTGCCTCTTTAACCAACCGTATTTGATCAAAAGATCAAATTGGTCGCTTGGGGCAATATTTTTTTTGTTTGCAAGGCTTCGCCTAAGAGGCGAGCATACTTCACTTGATTTTGGGGGCTCTTAGCCACAGGGCTCCCCCCACTGTGTAAAATGAACTTTGTTTAGGGGCAATATTTTTTTGTTTAGGCGCTCCGCCCACTTTGCTTCGCTTAGGGGCTCGCCCCCTAGGCGAAGCCTTGCAAAAAAATACCGCGGACTTCAGGGCTCCGCCTTGTCGGCTTGCCTCCGGGCAGAGCCAGGGGGCAAGCCCTACTTGATTTTGCTTGCAAAATCAAGTGAAGTATGCTCGCTCCCTAGGCGAAGCCTTGCAAGCAAGTGAAGTATGCTCACCGACAGGGCTTCGCCCTGAGTCTTTGAATAAAAAGAACCGCAGACGTAAAGTCCAAAAAACACCACGGAAAAACGGCTGTTTTTCCTTTAGGGTGTTTTTTGGGATCCTGTTTTCGTGGATGGACAGTAAGATAAATACACACATATGCCTTATTTTTGCTTCGATCCTTGAAAAAAGTATTCTCGTGAAAAAATAGATGACCCAGGCCAAGCAAAAGTTTTTTGGAATGGTCCAAAAATATCTTGACTAGACGTTGGCTGCATAGCTAATTTATAAATATTTTGAGGACATTGAGATACCAATTTTTTATTTTTGGGATCAGTTAAACTATAGGTATATAAAAATGAAAATGATTTTTTATCGATATTATTAATATTAATATTTTTAAACATTTTTAAATTTTTATTTAATATATTAAAATAATTTTCATACAAAACCGAATAAGGTCGTTGTATTGGATTTGTTAACATGTGTCTAAAAAAAGGCCAAGAGGCATATGTTTTATAAAATTGAGATTTATTTCCATATTTTGTCTTCTCCATTCGGTCTTCGACCGAAGTTTCAGAATTGTGATTATTTTTCTTAAATTGATGTTTTAAAAACTCCTTTGTTTTTGGGGCTCGCCTCCCGGCTTCGCCCTGCGGCTCAAGAAGCCCTAATTTATTTGTTTCAATTTGTTCATTTAAAGAACTAGGTCTAGATAAAAAACGCGATGTTAAAATAAATTTTCTTGAATTTTTATCCCAACCAACATAAAAAGGATCATTTGAACCAAAAAAATGATAAATTTTTTCAGGGCTCCTTGACGTCGAAGGCAAAGACATAAAACCGTTCTCCCGTCGAGGTTGATAAGTTTCTTTTGAATTAGCCTTAAATGATGAATTTTTAGTTAATTCTTCATGAAAAAAAGTATTGATATTTAAATTAAATTCATTAAACAAAGATTTATCAAAACTTATTGAATTTGGTAATGAAATTTTAAATAATTCACGAATTGGTTTCAAGCTTCCTTTAAAACGTTGATGATAGTTTAAGGATGTCATCGATTTAAATTGAAACGGTAAATCTTTTAAACGAATTTTTAGGTTTCATCTCCTAAGTTCTTTCGAAAATTCAGAAGTTGTAGAATTATTTATTTCTTTTTCCGAAGACACATCTTCACCAACTCATTCATGAAATCCACGAGGCGAACTTTGATTAAAATCATGCAAAGCGGCGTATGTTTCTCTTTCTTTGGAGCTCGCCAACAAGGCGGAGTTCTGAACAGAGTCAGAATAAGGTTTTACTTTTTCTTTCATTTTAAAATAAAATCTTAATGTATCAAAATAATGACACATTTTTATTCGTAAAAAATCTAATTCTTTTTCTTGAACATTTGTTAACTGTTGTGTTAATGGTTCTCGTTTTAAAAAACTTTTAAGATCACTACTTAAAAGAATTTTATAAATTGGATTTTGATAATATTTTTCAGTAATAACCTTTTTCCAATTTTTTGGATAACTTGTTGAAACTTTAGTATTACTTAATGAAACTAAGCCGTCACATATTAGTACAACGGCTCGTTCCCGAACCATACGTGATACTTACGCATCATATAGCTCTCCCTCGTTATGTTAGAATTTTATGCTCCCTTTAATTTTTTTACCTATGCTAGAACCATGTTTAGAGGAGAGATCGAAATTAATCTGACATTTCGTCTTTCCCCTAGACTAAAAGGGAGAAGATAGCCCGTGCTTTGTGGCAAGGGGATCAGAAACTCTAAAAGAGTGTCTTTTGGACTCAAAAAGTTTTGTCATAACTTTCCGAAATCTCCCCTTTTGGTGGAAGCGCATAGGCAACATATGGCTAGAAAATAGGTTCAGGGCTCTGCCCTGAAAAGAAACGAGTAATTAAAAAATGGGTGGTGGGGCTTGCTCCCTGGCTCCGCCCTGAAAAAAGGAATTGTTGGAGCCTAAATCTTTGCAAGGCTTCGCTTAGGGGGCGGAGCGCCCAAACCAAAATTCGACGTTCTCCAAGCTTCAAGGGGTCAGAAATAAGCTCGTTGGTTGTCTGAATCTTAGAAAAAGTTCATTTAAGCAAATATTTAGAAAGTCAAAACCCATTGCATTTCAAAGCTGGGCTCTAAACATTAAAATTTTTTCATAACGACTGTCTCGTACTCCAGTTTAAAATGGTTTTGAGACTCTCCTGGCCATAAATGGGAAATCTAAGATTTCTAGCTTATTCATTTGATGTAATTGCCTTAGCCAGCCCGAATGGTTACTTAATAGATGTTTGTCTTTAGGAATACTATTATTGAATATTGTTATAATTTTATTGTTTTGGGTTCATGATCAAAGCTCTTCCTCTTGATGGGGGGAATCTTTGGGAAGAACATTCTCGTGAGCCCAAAAATTCGATGCTCTTTTAATGGGCGAAACTGTGGCTACGAGCGAAACAAGTTCGATGATTTTTTTTGTGGCTTTGTCCTAAAGCTAAAAGACCATCGGTTACATTTACCCATGTGAGCCCAAATGACAGCATTTAAAATCACGGGAAAACCGATATTTTTTATTCGAAATTACTCTGGGAACCTATTAGTAAAGCTATCTTATAAAGATTTCATATAGATAGAATCGTTCCTATGCTTATTTTTAAAAAATGAGCACTGCCCTTTAACAGCACAGAATTCTAAGTATCCTATTTGTGACATTGCCTTGCGGTAGTCCGCTTTATCATCATGCTATTGTCCCTTTACACTTTCGTGATACAGTTTTACTTTGCAATTCTATTAGTTTTAATCTAGATTTGTTGTTTTATAAGGTAAGATGATGGCTTTAGACCTTTACTAGTCATTTTATTACATTCTATTATCTACCATCCCGCACAATCTTTAAAAGTAATGGAAGATAAATTTTTAAGAGTTTCACTAATACTTTCTCTATGATTTTGTCGGTTAAAAAAATCATCAGAATTTAAAGAAGAGGAAAGGTTTGTACTGAATAATTTTGAAAAGATAGTTTTATCATTTTTTAAACGCGAATTAATAAATAATTCGGGCTTTTTATTTGTTAATGAAGTAGTGTCAGGGCTCCTTGAGCTAAAAGAGCTCTTTTTACGCAACTGAATATTGTCAAATTCATTTTCATCAATATTTGTTTCTCATTCATCAATTTCAAAATTATCGATTTTTTTTTCTAGACTTAAAGAATCATTTCTTTTGAATGCTTTCCATGAAGTAGCAATTTTGCTTTTTAAATTTTTAAATTTTATTCACGTAGATCTACGAGTTCTTTTTTGACGACGATGATCTCTTAAATTAGTCCAGAATAATTCTCCCTGATAATTTAATGATTCAAAACATGTAGGCCATTCCCCGTATAGAAAATGGGCTCAATCATATAATGAAACATCGGTATTAAACGTTGAATTTTTGTCTGGAAGCTGAATTCCAAGTAAACTACTATAATCCCTATAATTTATTCGTAAATTGTGATTATTTAATATTTCATTTTTTGGCGTAATATCCATAAATTGTTTAATTAAATAATCACAACTATAGTAAGGAATAGTTGTAAAAGCAAAAGTAATTAAACAAGTTAATAAAAATTTGTCTAATTTTAAAAGAGTTGATAAAGAAATATTTTTATTTTTATTCTTTGGAATTCATCCCCATGCTGTGTTTTGAGGCTCGTCGACAGAACTGAGCCCTGAAGCACGACGTTCCGAAGAAACTGGATTTAAAACACCAATAGCATTAGAATTCACGGATGATAGAGATTGCGCATTAAAAGGCGAAGACATTTCATACCAATCATTTAAATTATTAAAAAGAGAAATAAAATAATTTTTTTTTTCTTTGACTCTGCCCTCTGGCCTGTCACTGTAACTTGCCGAGAGGCCGGAGTCCTGAAATTTTTTTTTTTTAGTTACGGTTTGTCCTGATAATAAATTTCTGAATAAACTTAATGGGGCAAACTTAAAAATTCCCTTCTCCTTTTTTTTTTGGACTACTTCCTGGTTCCTTGCGAAAAAAAGCAAAGGGACCGAAGTTCATAAAAAGGAAAAAACTGAAAATATAGTTTGTTTTATATTTTTTTTTTGGGAAGTGAAAAAATAATCTCTTACCCTTTGGTCTCCGACCAAAGGGGAGAAGACAGAAAATAAATTCATGATCCATTTACTTAAACAAATAGTCCAATAAAGAAGTTGTGTAAAAAAATAATTGAAAATAATCAAAGTTAAGAAACTTCCAAAACCAAAACCTAAACATGAAACCATTAAAAATATTGGCGATGAAGAAGCTGCAAAAAGGTATGTATCTAAAAAATTGGATGTCGAACTTAAATTTAAACTTCCAAAATAAGAAAAACAACAAGCTTGTTCTGTAAAAGAAAGCAAAAAAGCAAAATAAAAAATTTTAAAAATTTTTCTTGTTTCCGACTTTGCTAACTTTCCAAAGGGAAAAAGTTTTAAAACTTTTTCCCTCTGTTGTACCCCAGTTATTTGAGCAGAACTTGCTGATGAAGAAACTCCAAGTTCTGGTGTGGCTTGCCCCCTGGCTCTGCCCGGAGGCAAGCCGACAGGGCGTAGCCCTGAAGTCGAAAAATTAGAACTATTTGGAATACCCGAGAAAAAATGAACCGAAGATGTATTATTCACAGAGTCAAAAATAACCCAAATAATTAAGCATAATCCAAAAATATAAGGCCAAATTGATTCAAGATAAATTAATGTTATTTGTATGAATGGAGGAGGTAAAATTAAAGAAAGCATAAATGTAATTTCTCCAAAAACAATTCCTAATATTGCAACGCAACTTGTTTTAAAATTATGAGTTATTGAATAACGAAGACACCAAATATTAGATATAGAGATAGGAAAATGAATCAAAAAACTATTAAAAAAACTGCTAAAACCCAAAATAATAACAATTCCTAAAAATAGCCCCGGACGAGCGTCACTCAATTTAAAACTATCGATTTCTGTTAAAAATGGATTCGAGATCATTAGATGATCAAACCAAGTAGGACTTAAAAAAGATAATGACCAAGAAGATGACGGCGTTCCTAAAAACCAATCAAACATATTTTCTCCTGTTCTAGAAACTAAAGTAGAGGTTTCTGGTGAATTCCTTGTTATTGAAGGAAAAATTGTCATTTTTTCATTTAATTCAGGTAGAGAAATGGGAAAATAAGCAAAATCTCGTAACCATTGAAATGTTACAAAATATATTATTTTAGACCATAATTCTACGAAAAAAAAGACACCTATTTTCCAACTTATTTGCAAAAAATCATGATTTTGAATCTCTTGAGTAGTTAAAATTGATTGATAAGTTGCATTAAAATCTTTTATTATTGATAAAAACATTTTTTGGATAATTTTTTATGATAAGAAATGTTTCAATAGAAATTTTATCTGATAAAGCTTATAATTTTACACTCTAAAACAAAGTAGAATTTTTAGGGCAGAGCCCTTGTTGGCCAAAGCCAGGGGGCGAGTCCCAAAATTAAAATACGTATCTACTTGTTTAGCATTTTTAGAGGTTTTTTCTGACTCTTTGTCAGAGCTCCGTTTGCCTTTAGGCAGAGAAAAAAATAAAGTCCAAAAGACACTCTTTTAGAGTTTCTGATCCCCGTGCCTTTTGGCACGGGCTGTCTTCTCCCACGACCACGAAAAAAGGGAATCGCCACATAGAATGGGCGATTCTCTTTTTTCTTCTATCGATTCTACATGAATGGGATCGGTAGAGGGGTCTTCGCTATGTATTCAAAGGCGATAGGTTTTTGCAAGCAAAAACCTATTGCCTTTGAATAAAAAGAATCGCAGACGGACAGTTGCACAAATCCACATTTCAAACTAGTTTTTATTCCTTTTTTCTAGCATGAAAAATCAGAGGGGATGCTGCTCCAGTGCACAAAGCGAATTTTAATAATTTGCCTCGCAAAAAAATGAATAAATAAAAATATTAATGCTAAATATTTTATTATTAATGAAATCACCGTAGAAAAACCAGAATTATCTAGCGATTCCTGTTTTCCCCTAGTTTTAGCTTCCCGAAAACTTGTGGTTGTGTGTTTCCAAAAATAGAATTTTAATAATTTTGAACAGTTTGTACGACCGCATCCACCAGATTGTACTTTTGCGCTTCTGAAGCTGACATAAAAAAATCACGTTCAATATCTTTTGATAAACGTTCTAAAGGTTGTCCTGTACGTTCATTATATATGGCTAAAATTTCATGTTTTAAACGAATAATTTCTTCTGTATAAAACTAAGCAGGTTGTACAACTGCTCGTCTCCGAACCGTACGTGATACTTACGCATCATACGGCTCTCTATCAATATTTTAATTATCCGTCTTTTCGAAGACTTCTGATCTTCCTTACACTCTTACATATCATGACTAAAGTTTGCTAAGATCATTATATTGACTGTCCCACACCCCAGAAATAATTTTTGGTTTTGAGCCTCTTCCGGCTTTTAAAAGGATTCTGAGCCTTAGCCGGCAAGGTTGTTTTAGTGTACATATGTTTGTCTCTAGGATATTTTTAACGAATCTATGTTTTATATTATACTTTCCATTTTTTTAGCGCAGGGAGAAAATATCTGAACTTGACTAAATCTCTCCGTCTTGATCTTCTAGCCCAGTTTTTTTTTGGCATTTCGAAAAAAAAACCAACGGAATCGATCATGTTTTTCATCCACTTTTGTCTAGCATTAAAAACTTAGAAGAATAATGACAAAATGAGTGGGGCTTGCCCCCTGGCGGGAGGAACGACCACATGGTTTTCTGTCTTCTCCCACGACACCTCTATCGATCCCATTCATGTGGAATCGGTAGAAGAAAAAAGAGAATCATTCTATGTGGCGATTCCCTTTTTTCGTGGTCGTGGTAAGAAAATCTCTGCCCTGGTCTCGCCTGGAGGCGAGCCAGGGAAAAGCCCCGGAGGCAAAAGGAGCCCTGATTGAGTTTTCTCCCTGTTGATCGCAGATGGACAGTGTATAAATTCCGAAATATTATAATAAAGCTCCCAAAACAAAGAGACTATCTGAGAGATAATATTTTTGATCTAGTGTTTTGTTAAAGATCATTGCCATACAATGACTACGTAATTCTGTAAAATATCCTATTTGTGACATTGCCTTGTGGTTTGTCCACTTTAACGTCATGCTATTGTTCCCTTACACTTTCGTGATTCACTTTTTATTTTCAATTCTATTAGTTTTAGTTTAGATTTATTGTCATATTAAGTAAGACGTTAGCTTTTTGGCCTTTATTTGCTATTTTTTACATTATTGTACCCTAACAACCCGCACCTCTTTTTGTATATCCAATGCTTGTCCAAACACTTGTGCTTCAGGTTGATGTAACATTAAACGAGAATGTGGTAAAGCAATTCATTTCCCTTTAGTTCCAGCTGCTAAAATTAATGAAGCTGAACTTGCTGCACTTCCAATTACAATAGTTGAAACATCAGCATTAACATAATTTATCACATCATATAAAGCTAATCCACATATTACTGACCCTCCTGGTGAATTTATATATAAATAGAATTCTTTTTGTGAATTTTCAGAATTTAGATAAATCATTAACCCAACTAATTGATTAGCGGTTTCATCATTTAATTCAGAACATAAAAACAAAATACGTTCACGCGAAAGTCGATTGTAAATATCAACCCAATCTGCTTGTTGACCTTGAAATCTAAAAGGAACTTTTGGTACACCTAATGGCATATTTTATTAAAATTTTTTTACGAATATTTTGTAATTAATAAATACCCAATTTAAAAGCTTTATTTTACCTTGTGGGCTTTTTTAAAACTCCATTAAGAAAAAGGGATTTTCTGTCCGAGTGACGAAAAAATAAAATTCCGCCCCAAGGCTCAAGGAGCCCTGAAAATTACTTTTAACAGAATTTAAGGCAAAAATAGTTACAAAAATTTTTTTTAGTTTTTTAGACATACCCTTGTTAAGCTTATATTTTTTTCAGGGACGAAAAAACTTTTACATCTTTTTTTTTCATAGAGAAAAAAATAATATTTTAGAAACCAAACCGGTTAATTAAACATAAATCGAATTAATCTCTTAGAGCTTTACTCTGTCAGCGAGCTTTTTTTTACAAAATTATAGATTTTATAAAAAAACGTGCTTCAGTACAAAGAGAAGAACGAGGATAGAAAACCATGCAGATGTTTGCCTGTTTCTCTTTCTTTAAAACATAAACCATTTATGTTTTAAACAGGTTTCTCCGTTTTGATTTCCTCTAACTTCGGTCTTCGACCGAAGTTAGAGGAAAAACATGCGTCGAATCTTTTCTGACATAACGATTCGTATTTTACAAGGTCGAACTGATTTCATTATTGGGTCCCCCCGTGCATGCGAGCTCAAGGAGTCCTAAAAAACCGTTTCCCCCTACCACGATACTTTCACCGACCAACGGGATCTTTGCCCAAAAAAACATTCGAATTATTTTTTTTACAAAATAAATTTTAATTAAATTATATATAAAATAATTTAAAGCTGTCAAATGATTAAATATTTGTTAGTTTTTAAAATTTGCTAAAAAAAACAGATAAAATTTGATGTGGCGATTTCGTTTTTTCTTGGTTTTCACTTATAAAATGTTTCAGGGTTTCTTGTGGGGCTTACCTCTCTTGAGCTACAAGCTCTTTAGAGTTCGTAAACCAGAAGAGAACGAAGCCCTGACAGGGAGTTTCAAATTTTATGATTTAATTCATGATTTTATTTTTCATATTTTTTTCAGGGCTCTCTGAGCCACAGGGTGAAGCCAGGGGGCGAGCAGCTCGCAGCGAGCCACAAAAAAGAGGTTTGTTTACGTGGTACAAAAGAAATTCCAAAAAAAATTAAATAAGTAAAAAATAATTTAAATTCTTTTTTAATAAGATATTATATAATATTATACTGCTTTTTTAAAATTTTTATAAAATTGTAAAATTTTTAGAATTCGTTTCCATAAATTTCATTTAATAATTGTCTTTATTTATTTAAAAAAAGATAAAGACAATTATTAAATGAAATTTAAATAATTATTTATGTAGATTTGATTTAGTCATAATGCCAAAAATTCATTCTATTTTAGAGAAATTAATCACGAAGATCCCTTAGGACATCAGAAAAAGCAAATGACGAAATCTAATATTTTGGATAGAATCTTTAAAAAGAGCAGAATTCTAGAAAGCCCTAAATGGTTGGGGCTCGCTGCGAGCTGCTCGCCCTCTGGCTTTGGCCAACAAGGGCGGAGCCCTGAAATTCTAACATAATTGTAAACCGTAAATTCGTTTTATGAATGAATAGGAAATCTTCAAAATTGTCAGGGCTCGCCCCAAATAGAAATTTAAAAACTTGCCAATCTTGAGACTTTTATCTCAAACGTGGTAGTTAGACTTTTTTAGTCCAAAAGACACTCTAAAAGAGTGTCTTTCTGATTCCCGTGCCTTGTGGTACGGTCTGTCTTCTCCCATGTCCCTTCTACCGATTTCACATGAATGGGATTGGTAGAGGGGTCTTCGGACAGTAGAAAGGTAGTCGCAACCAAAAATCCGAGTAAAAGGCGCCTCAAAAAATAAAAATACAGACATTGATATTATGAAAGTATACGAATGGTTTGAAGAGCGATTAGAAATCTCCGCAATACAAGAGGACATCACTAGCAAATACGTTCCACCTCATGTAAATATATTTTATTGCTTAGGAGGCATTGTCTTCACAAGTTTCTTAGTTCAAGTAGCAACTGGTTTTGCTATGACTTTTTATTATCGTCCAACTGTTACAGAAGCTTTTGCATCTGTACAATACATTATGACCGAAGTAAATTTTGGGTGGTTAATCCGTTCAATTCATAGATGGTCAGCGAGTCCATTAAAGGCTCCTTTTAAATTTAAATTTTAAAAGCAAATTAAATTAATTGCAAAAATTTATTCCTTTTTTCGCTTCTTAAAAGGGAAAGATAAAATTTGCAGCGAAATCAAATAGTATAACAAAATTCAAAACTAAACAAAACGATCAATTATCTGTAATTGATCGATTGAACCCAAACATAAAATGAAATTTTATGTTTGGGTTTCTGATAAGTTATGCATGATAAATTTTTTTTAAATGTTTAACTTAATTATAACTTTTTAAAGAAATTTTGTTTCAGGGCGAGCCCCAACTTTTTAGATACGTTCAGAGACTATATTATTTTAATAATTTTCTGGGGCGGAGCCTTAAAAAATTAATGACAGAGTCCGTTTTTCAATTTTTTTTTGTCTTTCTTTTTCTTCCTCTTTATTAAAGGAAAAGGAAAAGAAATTGAAAAAATTAACGTTTATGGTTTTATCTTTATTATTACATATCTTTCGTGTATATTTAACAGGAGGTTTTAAAAAACCACGTGAGTTAACGTGGGTAAGTGGTGTTATACTTGCGGTTTGTACGGTATCATTTGGAGTAACAGGATATTCACTACCAATGGACCAAGTCGGGTAAATTAAATGCCCCATAGTTTTAAAATTTAAACTATGAAAATTAAAAAAATTGCAAAAAATCCTAATAGAGAATTTGCAGCGAAAATTAAATAAAATAATTTAAGAACGTTCAGAGACTTTTATAATTTAACATTAATTCAAATTAATGATGAAATAGTCCGTGCGATATTAAAAAATATCGATCCTATGACTGGGCATTAAAAATTGTATCAAGTACGCCGGATGCCATACCGATCGTTGGAGACCAAATCGTAGCATTATTACGTGGAGGGGCCTCAGTTGGGGCAGCATCTTTAACTCGTTACTATTCAATTCACACTTTTGTTTTACCATTAGTAACAGCGGTATTTATGTTAGCCCACTTCTTGTTTATTCGTAAACAAGGAATTAGTGGTCCTCTTTAATTTTTTAAATGGTTTAAAAGCCATTTTTGTTATGAAAATATTAAACCTTATTTGCTATTAAATTACTAACAAATAAGGTTTTTAGGTTCTAATAGGTTAAAATCCTATTAAAACCTTTTATTTTATCTCTAAATACTTTATGAAAATTTTAATTACTCTATGATTTTTTGCCATTTCTTTCTTTGCAATGGTAGAGGAAAAGACCCTGATAAAAAATTAAAATTAATTTAATCGCTGACTAAACCATGTATAGTTGATATGATAAAAACTTTAAAAAATAAAAACTTGACTTTTTTTTTATTTTTAGATATAATAAAAATACAATAAATTTAAAATTTATCAGCCAAAGTTCTTATATGATCCATACATAGAAAAATAATGCTCATTCTTCTTCTCTTTTGCATTTAGAGATGATTTTTATATTATCTGTTGGAATTTGTTCAATAACAAAGAAAAAACTGTATATAATTTTTTAGCCCTTTGCGGGCGTCATTAAAAAAAAATTATAGATTATAACAATGTTTAAAATAATTGGTGGGTAGATAAACCATTTTAAGCATTAATCAATAAAATAAAAAAAAATAAAACAATGGCGATTTTTAAAGATAATAAAACAACAACATCTGAAAATAATGAAGATGAAACCCTTATTGAACCTTCCAAATACGATAAAGGAGGAATACTTGTTTATAAAAATAAACAAACAGGCCGGAACTATTATACTGAAGCAAATTCAATCAAAGATTGATATGAATATATTTTAACAAAACCCAATTCCGCTATAAATAAAAATGACAAGGAATTTTTAGACGATTTTATAAAACTTGGTATAGACGCCTTTACCTGTTCTGTAATTTGCTATGATGGAAAATATGAAAAAAAACATAATTGAGTAAAAAAAAGAAGAGAAATAATTCAAGCGGATAATAATTGTTATAACATACCACAACCTGAAACTCTTTCTTATCTTGATCCTAAAATAGCTAAATGTCAGGAACCTGGAATTCTTTGCATTACCAATAAAGAAAATAAAAAAAAATTCTATACTGAAGGAAAATCAGTTGGAAAACGAATTTTGTTGATTATAAAAAGTCCTAAAACCGCGTTAGGAACTAATCTCGAATCTCACGCTTTTCTTGATGATTATTTAAAAGAGAATTGAAATAAATTTGATTATCAACTTGTGGAAAAAGGTTCTCAATATGAAGATAAAAAAGCACGAGTAAATAAAAAACTTCAATTTATCAAGGAAATACCAAAAGAAGAGCGTTATAATACTCTTCCTTATGAAAATGATTTTATTTTAAATGAAAGCGGTGAAGTTGATTATAATGCTATTTATGGAGAAGATTTTGACTCATTATTTTAGTAAAACCCGCGTTGGAAAAGCTAATTTCATTGGTTTTTCCTCACAAAAAAGAATTAAGTAAAAATAAAAAAAAATAAAATTATGATAAAACTAAAGGAAGAGAAAAATAAAAATAAAGAAGGGCTTGTCCTTGAAAGATTTGAAAAAATAAATAAAATTCAGAGCTATGAAAAAAAAAATAATTGATTTAACAATTATTCAATTAGAATTATTAGTTAATTTTGCTAAAAAAAATAATCAAATATTAATAGATCTATTTGAATTAATAACTAAAGAAACAAGAGTACCAATTCAACTTCCATTTAACGAACAAGAGTTAAAAAAATTTGTTAAACAATCAAAACAACTCAATGAGTTTTTAAAGTTTAAATATGAAGGAATTAAAAATTCAGATTTAGTTATGGGTGGAATTTATGTATGACCTTATAAAAGCAATGAACTAAATAATATAGTTATCGGGGTAACGAACAATTTACAAGAACGGCAATTAAATTATATTCAAGGATGTTGTTCTCCCAAAATAAAAACGTTTGATTTAACTTATTCTAAAAGTGGAAAAATACTTCCATTTGTACCAATTTTATTTTATTCAATTCCTTATACACAAGAACCAAATCAAGAAGAAAAATCATTGCAAGAACTCATGAAATCTTTAGAAGCATTAATGATTACTGTCATTAGTGAACAAACTGATTATATTCTTTTAAATAGTAATTTTAACATAAAAACACAATAAAGAAAATCATCTAAAACAAAAATCACAAAAATAAAGAACATTATGAGCAATCTATTAAATAATTTATTAGAAGAGACTAAACAAAAATTAAATCAAATACGGACTAATTCTGATCTATTTTTATTAAGGCTTTTTGAAAAAGCAATAAAAGGAGAACCTTTTTTAGTTCTTTCAATTTCAGATTATTTATCCAGTATTTCATCTTCTGGAGTATTTTTGGATAATTTTATTATGGCTTCTGTAGGTATCTACGTATTTGAAAATAAAGAACACAATTATTATTATATTGGAATGAGTTTTAATATTACAGATTGATTAGATGAACATTATAATACAACATTTTATCCTAAAGTTAATTCTAATTTTCTATCACAAAACCATGCACGCGAAATTCAAAATAAAAAAAAAAAAATTAACGATGAAATTGTGGCATTTCCTATTGTTTTTTTTCCTTCACTTTTATCTTTAGATCCAGTTTCATATCAAATTATTAAAAATACTTTATTGATTATTGAAAATCGTTTAATTTATGTTTGCCGATGAGCTAAATATAAATTGTACAATAATTCTGTTACTTTATCTTCTTCTACTAATTTAACGTCTCCTAATCTTCCATCTAATTGTTCTCTCATAGAGTCCAAGTCGGAAAATCTAATATATGAAAAAGAATTGTTGGAATTAGAAATAGAAGAATGTAAGCTTTATGTTATGGAAAAAATAGCAAAAAAAATTTGCATCCCTTATCCTTTTGAACAATGAATTGGGGTATTTCATACTAAGTTGTTTCATAATTTTTGAAATCATTATAATTGAAAGCCTCCTCATTTTTTTGATAAACTAATATTTGATGATTGGCTTAAGCAAAAACAATTTTGGATAGATTTTAAAAACAACTATCCAAATAAATTAAAAGAAATTAAATTGTATGGAGAAACATATATAAAAAGTATTAATAAATTTAATGAAAACGAAAAAAAAACATTAAAAACATTAATTGTATTAAAAACTCGATCGTTTGAATTTTCTCCTGCTCATGTATCTAATACTTATCTTGGATACGTTTTTTCTGATTTCTTAAAAAATTTCACTCAAACAAAACGTACACAAGTAATAAACTTTATTTCATCTTATATAGAGTCAGATGAATATTGGAATACAATAGAGCTTCAGAATAAAACAGATTACTTATCAAGTAATTTTTATAGTTCTTTAGTAAACACAATGGTAAACAAATTTAAAGCGTATGCATTATCACAGATTGAAAACAAAAAGATAAAAATAAATAAAGACGAGAATAAAATGTATTTATTAGAAAATTTGTTTTCATGAACAAATTTAAACACCTATTTTATTATCCCTGACATTAAACATGCAATTGAGAATTGGTTAAATTCTAAAGAATTTTTGGAAAATTTTGATTAAAAATCGTATCAAGTACTCCTGATGCGATTCCTATTGTAGGAGACCAAATTGTTGCATTATTAAGAGGAGGAGCTTCAGTTAATTTTTAGCTGTCTAAATCCCTAAAGATTTATGAGATAATTTAAAAAATTTGCAAAAATTTTATCTTTTAACTCCTGTATTTATTTTTAAAAGATAAATACAGGAGTTAAAAAAAGTGAATAATTTGCAGCCTATATCAAAGGTTCAGAGACTATATTTTTAAGCTTGTTTATTGAAAAACAATAATGACATAGTCCATTTAATAATAAGAATTATTTTTAAGATGTGGTGCTGCTTCTCTAACACGTTACTATAGTATTCATACGTTTTTACGAGCGTTGTTTGTTATTTTAAATAATAAATAAAAACTAAATAAATTGCAAGAAATCATATTATGATAATTTGCAGCTCATTTTAAGGAGTTCAGAGACTATATATTTAGTGTTAATTACATTAATGATGACATAGTCCTTATAAATATTTAAATATTTTATTAATTGTTGTATTACCATTAGTAACTGCAGTATTTATGTTGGCACACTTCTTGTTTATTCGTAAACAAGGAATTAGTGGGCCTCTGTAATTAGATAATTAGGTTCTATGGATCCAAGAATCATGAAATGATTCTTGGGCCCGTAGCACGAATAATTAACGCGTTTTAATTTTATTTAACATGCTCAGATAAAATTTTATCGGAGAATACTTTTTTGGTTATAATAGGTTAGAGTCCTATTATAACCTTTTTATTCAGGGCTCCGCCCTGTCGGCGAGCCACAGGGCAAAGCCAGGGGGCGAGCCCCAAAAGAATATAAGATTTTTTATAAATCGTTAAATTATGATTATGATTATAATTATGATATTGATATTGATATCATTATTATTAAACATTTAATCAATAAATTTTGACAAATTTATTAATTTTTAATATAATAAATATAAAAAAATTATTAAAAATAAATTTATTATTTGTATGGGGGCGTAGTTTCAATGGTTAAAACACTAGCTTGTCACGCTTGCATTGTGGGTTCGAATCCCATCGCTCTCGAAAATTTTTATGCTATTTTTTGTTTTTTTTGTTATTTATGAATTTTTCTTGTTTTTTTTTAGGAAAAATCTGATGCAAGTTTTTTAAAATTTTTCTGGATTCTTCTCTATAAAAAGGTTTATTTATAATCGTCGAAAGAACTTTAGATATTTTTCATAAATTGCTTCAAGCATGTCGAATCTTGTACTTGACAGTTAAAACCTACAACCAATTTTTTAATGACGTTTATTTACAAAAATCTACCTGGGTCGCCTTCTAGCATAGAAAAATGGGTGGGAGGTGCTATTCGACATGTTTATTTTTAGGGCTTGACCCTTTGGTCGCAGACTATACTCCCACGACCACCCCATCTATGTAGGGGATCTTTGTCCTAAAAAAAGGTATACTGATTATCCTTTATTTTATAAATATAAAAGATTTGAATAATTCAATTTTTAGCTATAATATAAAATAAATTAACTTTAAATAATTTTATAAATACAATTATTTATTTTATTACTACAGGATATAGAAAATAAGTCTTGTTTATGCTTTTTAAAATTTAATCTCTTTTATAGTTTTCTTTTACATTTCGCCTTTGCCCTAGGAGAAGCCTAGGGCAAAGGCGAAGCTAGGTGGGCCGAGCCCCCAAGGGTAAAGTTTTAAAAAACCAGTCCTACTTTTTGTTTTCCTTCACGAAATCCTTTGGAGTAATTTTTCAAAAGAAATAAGCGTGCCAAAATAACCGAATAAAAATTTAATAGATTTATAAAATTTATCAGAGATTTTCTGGACGACCTCCTGGTTATAAGCTCTTCATTCCTTCAGCGAAAAAACCATGTGGTAGTTTCTCCCGCCACCAATTTTTCTGATTTCATGATAAAGCGATAAGTAAAAAAAGACTTATCACTGACAAGCAGACTATTCTTTTCAACGTGCATTAACAATTTTTTGTTTTCTTGGTTTCCTCACTCAGTCTTCTCCCTTCGGTCTTCGACCGAAGTCTATCAGGTAACCAATAACATGATTCCTGCGCCAATGATATTTGAGAAGCAGCAAGAAATTGTTTGATTTCATTGTTAATGAAATCAATGAATACTCTTTTCTAAATTTTAATATCTATTTATCGGTTCCCAGTTATGATGTAAAAAAAGAGTATTATAGTTGGCAAAATAATGATTTAAGCATTAGTTTTTATTTTAGAACTATACCTTGATATCAATATTTTTTATCCAAATCCTGAAAAATACTATTTATATTTGGATCCGTGTTTTCTCTCCAAGGCTTCGCTTAGGGGGCAAGCCCCCAAAAAAATAACAGGAGAAAAATTTGGGGCGCCCCAAAATAAGTGGGGAATCTAGGGAATGCTTTTCAGGATTACGCTCTAAAAAAAAAAATAGGCTCATCGATTTGAGTTTCCCGGTGAAAATGATGCAGATTTTTCTCTACTTTGTCGGCGAGCTAATTTTTCTTCTTGAACCTGAACCGCTCCCTTCACCCCGGAGGGAACTGTGAGTATAAGCTCCACACGGCTTTCTCCGTAAATAACATAAAATGGATCTACGGGGCGGAAAAAAATCAAAAAAACTTGTATTATTCACACATTTTTGCACGCAAAAATTTTTGAAAGATGCTGTAGATTTTTGGTTTTAGAGGGGCATAAATCTAAAAAGTAGCTCTCTAGAATCCTTGGAGGCTATAACTCATACCCTCACATCTGACCCACATTTATGTGGGGGTATATTTCTAAAAATAAAACGGGGTCTTAAAATAACCATAAAATACCTAGAATTTTTATCTTGGGTACATTTATGAATAAAGAGACAAATTTAAAACTTTTGTCCAGGGTTCCTCTCAGAGCCACCAAAAAAATTATTTAATTATTATGCTTTATTTTTTATTTTATACTATCTTTTTAACTGGTTTATTAGTTTTTGCTGGAGTAACATATTTCGCTTTAAAGAAAGTAAAATTAATTTAAATTGATTTTTTTAAAAATCAATTTCACCACTTTTAGTTCTTTTAAAGCATTAAACTTTTTAGGCTTATTCTTCAATTTTATCATAATAGAAGTTTTTTCCCTTGGGCCCCCGAAGCCTAGAATAGAGCCCCGGGAAAAGACTCTCAGAAGTAGAGCTTTTAAGATTAGCTTCATGGCTCCTTTTGCCTCAGGGAAAAAAATTTTTTTTGTAGCCAATCTTTCACTAGGTATTTGATCATTATAGAATGAAACAATAAGTAATTTTTACAATAAATATGAAATTCTATTTTATATTCTGTGTAGTTCTGAGTTCCAATTTTTATAAAGTCCAAAAGACACTCTAAAAGAGTTTATGATCCCCAGGCTATCTTCCCCCCTGTTGATATTTATTCTTTTGATTCAAAGGCGATAGGTTTTTGCAAGCGAAAACCTATCGCCTTTGAATCAAAAGAATCGCAGACGGACAGTTTGTTTTTTTTACTAAACTTTTAAAAAAAGCGAAACGCCTTTTATCATACATTTTGTATAACAATTCTATTTTTTTGCATATTTTCAGATCACCTTTTTTTCGTCTTTTATCCGAAAGACGAAATATTAATAAAAAAATACTTAATAAGCAGTGTATAGTAGCCAAAATTATTCTCAAGCTCCTCTAATTTTGAAGCTTGTATTAGTAATTTAGATTCAATAAAAGGAATTCGTGTCTTAAAACAAGTTTTAGGGCGTAGCTGCCCACAGGAGGCTTTCTAGTTTCCGCGAAGATACAACCATGCCCATGAAGCCCGGGCATGGTTGTATCTTCGCGGAAACTAGGGGGATCAAATATTTGTCTGGAGACGGTAGGTTTTCGCAAGCTAAAATTTTCCGCGACACCTTTTTCATGCTAGAAAAAATGAGTGGGGGATGCTATTTGACATCAGGACGGAACCTTGAATAATTTTAATTTTTTATTAGAAAAAACAAATCATTATTTTTATTAATTTATGAAGAAAAAAAAATAATAATATAATATTTTTTTTAATTTTGGTTTTTTAAAAAAAAATTGACAAAATTTTAAATATATGCTAAATATTTATTTTTTTGATCTAAAGCGCAAAAAAAATTCTTCTTTTTAATAAAATATTTTTAATCACGAAAAGGCATTTAATGACATCCGTTTTAAGCAAATTTTATTAAACAAGTAAAAACAAAGAAATTTTTTTTACCTGGCGAGGGAAAGCGACCCCACATAAAATGGTTTGTTTCTCAGGGCGCGCCCCAAAAACAAATAGGAAGGCATCTTTCAAAACCATTTACGGTTAGTTCCTCCCGCCAAGGAATTTTTGCCTTAATAAAAATTTATTTAAAAAAGGACTCTTGGTGTACTAGGTTGGTCACGCTTGACTGAAAATCAAGAAGATTGGGTTCAAGCCCCAGAGAGTCCAAAAAATTTCAATATTTTAATTATAAGAAAAATTTATTTTCTATCTAAAAGACAAATAACTAATAACAAATTTTTTATTCCCGGGAGGTCAATATGATACATTATGCTCTGATATAATATGGGAACAATAGTTTATTTGAAATAAACTATTGTGTTACTGAAATTTCGAGCAAATGATATAAATGACAATTTAAAAGTAATATACAAAAATTCTGGGATTTAATAGAAAATAAAAGAGTTCGTAGCTAATTTGGATAAAGCGCTTGACTTCGAATCAAGATATAGGAGGTTCAATTCCTCTCGAACTCAAATATTTGTCTTTATTTGATTATTTTTTTATGAAAAAAGTTTTATGTACAATAAAACTTTAAAAATTTGGAACAAAAGAATTTAGATTTTCAGGTTAAAATCATCAAGGCTCTCAGGTAGACATTACTCAATTTTTTAGCTCGTTGATACAACATGGGCAATGGCTGCAATCAGTTTTCGCAAACTTCGGTCAAAGACTAAAATTTAAAGAATTTTTCCTTAGGTTCAATTTTTTTGGAAACTTCGAGATAATAAGTTTTTACCAAAAAAACTTATTATTTTTCTTTGCACTTTGCACAAAAAAAGAAAATTAATATCATTAAGTAAATTAATAATATTAAGTCTTCTCCCACGACCACGAAAAAAGAGAATCGCCACATAGAATGGGCGATTCTCTTTTTTCTTTTACCGATTCCACATGAATGGGATCGGTAGAAGGGTCTTTGATATTTATTCTTTTTATTCAAAGGCGATAGGTTTTCGCTTGCGAAAACCTACTGTGGCACCCTTTTATTTTAATCAGAGGGCGCTGCCTCTTTAACCAACCGTATTTGATCAAAAGATCAAATTCGTCGCTTGGGGCTCGTCCCCTGGCTTTGCCGCAGGGCGAAGCCCTGACCCTTTGAATAAAAAGAATCACAGACGGACCGTAGAATTAATAAATAGGGCTTTGCCCGTCGATAAAAATTACTTTTTATTTACTAGTTCTACTGTCCGAATTTAAAAATCTAGAGGAACATATCTCCCTTTTGTCAGGGCTCCTTGAGCCGCAGGGCAAAGATTTTCTTACCACGACACCTCTACCGATTCCACATGAATGGGATCGGTAGAGGTGTCTTTGGTCCCTTTGCTTTTTTTTCCCACTGTGTAAAATGAACAAACGGAAAATGCTCCTTTCGTTTGTTCATTTTACACAGTGGGGGGAGACCCCAAAATCAAGTGAAGTATGCTTGCTGCGAGCTGCTCGCCCCCTGGATTTGGTCTTGGACTACCTCCTGGTCTTTTGCTTTTTTGCGAAGCTCCTGGATGGAACCAAGAGGTAGTTCCAAAAAAGTCCACCCAGGAGCGAAGAAAAAAAGTACGACCAAAGACCCCTCTACCGATCCCATTCATGTGGAATCGGTAGAAGAAAAAAGAGAATCGCCCATTCGATGTGGCGATTCCCTTTTTTCGTGGTCGTGGGAAAAGATAGAAAACCATGTGGTCGTTCCTCCCGCCAGGGGAAGAGCCCCAAATTCGTTATTAAATTGCTTTTTCCCTAAAAAGAAAAGGGAGTGAATCAAAAAATACAATACGATTTGGATTAGTGAACCAACCGTGGTTTTGTCGTTTTTTCATCGTTATGAGGTTTGGTGGCCGAAGTCAACCCCCCTGTTTTCAACGAGAAGATAAAATAGTCCTGAGAGATTTTCGACTGAAGTCAAGAAAATCTTTGCCCGCGAGCCTCTAAAGAGCTCTGAAAAAATTTGCATTATTTTCAAAGCTCTATTCAAGCCTCTTTATTTACAGGAAATAACGAAACATTAATCGAATCTTCTACTTGACTCTCCAACAGGAAGAGTCAAGTAGAAAACTCATCCTATCAAGATTCGTTATATTGAACGAATCTTGATAGGATGAGTCATATATGATGGCCTACTCTGCCGATTTACAAAGTAGGCAAAATGACCTATGGCAGCGAGCTATCGCTCGCTGAAAAGGGTCGTTAAAGGAAAAGAAGGGAACATTTTGGTTTGCTTCCTGGCTTTAAATTCTAGCCATGAAGCGAGCAAAAAAAACAAATTTTTTAATATAATACGATTGATTGGTTCCAAATTTCAATTAAGATAATTAAAAATACTGCGAAAAGAGCAATAAATACTGCCATCACTGGTGCAGTAGAAAAACCTGGAAGAACCTTTCCATATTCTGAATTTAATGGTTTTAATAATGAACTTACAGGAGTCACTAATCCACTTGATGCATTTTTTTTAGACATAATTTATAACGTTGTATATTTTTTTTTGTGTTCGTCCCATTCTTATTAAGCCAACACCAATATCGTAATACCTGGCTTTCCCCCCTTAGTGAATTGTCTTTGGGATTTTCTATATATTTTAAATTTTTCTATTATGTTTTTTATAAGCTTATAAGGATAAAAAAACAAAATATTATTAAACTGTCCGTCTTCTCCCACGACCACGAAAAAAGAGAATCGCCACATTCTATGTGGCGATTCTCTTTTTTCGTGGTCGTGGGAGAAGACGGACAGTTTAATAAAGTACTATGAATATATTTAATTAAAAAAATAAATAAACTATAACTGTTCTTGAAATAGTTTTTCCTAGGTTCACTAGCTCTTAAGAGCCAGCGGCAAGCCATTCTCCCCTGATCACTGATCCCATTTGTTAAGAGACTTATTCACAGAATTTTTGTGACAACAATTCTCCGCTACGAAAGCGACCATTTGGTTCTATCGTTTTTTTTAGGCATGTTGGAGGAGGAAAACAGTTTCCAGGGCTCCATCCTTCAGAGCTCTTAAACGTCCGAAGTCAAGAAAATCGGGGGGACGATTTTCTTTAGGGCTCAAGGAGCCCTTATACGAAAATTTAATGAATCAACGGGGCGGGCCGTCATAAATCTTTGCATGCAAAGATTTATGCTAAAATCAAGGGGGAGGGAACCCAAAAAAAGAGAAATAAGCTCGACCAAAAAAAATCAGGAATTTGTAAATATTCTTAACAAATTCTAGGTCGAAGTTTGCTTTAAGGCTTGCAGACAGAGACAGAATAAGAGTTCCACAATAAATTAAAAATTTTTTATTCTAAATTAACGTTGAATAAATTGCATTGCTGTAATTGCTCCTAAAAAAAATACAGTAGGAATAGCTAATGCATGAACTGCTAACCAACGAACTGTAAAAATTGGATATGTATAACTTGAAGATTTTCGAGTTGTCATAAAATTTTTAATTTTTTCATTTAAATTTTTTAGGGCTTACCCTTTAGTGTTTTACCTTTTTAAGAGTTCGACCATTATTTAGACATTTTATTAGTAAACATTTAAATTAATTTAGTCCAAAAGACACTTTTTTAGAGTTTCTGATCCCCGTGCCACAATTTTACTGTGGCACGGGGATAGACGGAATGTTTGTTTGGGCGCTCTGCCCACTTCACTTGCCAATAAAATATTTCAGTGTCGATTTGCCTCCGGGTAGGTCCAGGGGGCAAGCCCCAGTCTTTTTTAATTGATTGTTTTTACATGTTCCCCATTCTTCCAGGGAGAACATGACCTCTACAAATTTTAATAAGCAAAAATTTGGTAGAGCAAAAATTGGATATACTAACAAAAATTACAGAGCAATGAAGAAAAATTTTATGAACATTTAAAACATCAATTTAGGATGAAAAACGAAGTCTTTAAAAAATGTTATCCCGAAAAACAAGATCTGATAAAGATCTGTTGGAAAGGTTTAAATATAACTGAAAAACTTTAAAGTTTTTGTCATCAATTAATATAGTAGTTTATATTCCGTTTGGTATCAAAACTTTGTTCAATCGATTATTTCAGATATTCCCTTAGACTCTTTGAATTGTAAAGAGAAATTTTTTCAGGGCTAGGATTTAAAAATCAGTTCGCTTTGCCTTTTGCTTTTCGTGTAATGGCTTAGCCCTTACACGAAAAACATGTGCCTTTCTTCTGGTTAGAGAGCAAGCCCCAAATTATTTTTAATGTTATGAAGAATCAGTAGAGGAAACCAAAAATTTTTCCAACTATTCGACTTTTCTAATAACATTTTAAATTTTTTTTTCAGGGCTCCGCCCTGTCGGCGAGCCACAGGGCGAAGCCAGGGGGCGAGCCCCAACACAAAAATATGTTATAAAACAATCAATTTGATTCAGGGTTCTGAAGAGCCAGGGAAAAAAAAATATTTTAAGTTTTTCCAAATTTAATTATAAATTTTTTTAAAACTTACTATTGCTAAAATATTTGTTTTATACTATATACTTCATGATTTTGAATTGCTCCTGGGAGCCTCAAGGTACCAAAATAGTTCAAAAACATATGAACAATCAGGGAGATAAAAGAAAATTTCTTCTTCTACCCTGAAAGAAAAACGATAGAGCATAAATCTTCGCCTGCGAAGATTCACTTAATATTTCTCAGCGAGAAATAGCTAAAATACTGAGTAAACAAGGTTTTAAATTAGGGTTATAAGAATATCATAATAAATTTTAGTTTTTAAAAGGATTTCTTGAAGGATCTGATGATAAAAATCCAAATGTAAATAATGATAAAACTAAGCAGCTACAAGTTAGTACAACTACTCGTTTCCGAACCGTACGTGATACTTACGCATCATACGGCTCTCCATTAATATTTTAAAACTTTTTACTTAAATTGAATGAACTATTGAGAATAATAGGTTTTGTAGTAAAAAACTTTGAATAGACTAATGAAGAGTCAGAATTCGAAGATCCCCCATCTATATAGGTAAGTAAAGATAACATAAAAATTCTTCCCCTTAGAGCTCTTCTCTAAAAACTGGTTGACTTGTTTCCTAACAAATGGTTGACTTGTTTGGAACCGTGTTTAGAATTTTAAATCCCAAGATCAAATCCAGGGGGCTTGATTTTTGGGTCAAGCCCCCTGGATTTGGTCTTGCAAGCAAAATCAAATGGGGCTTGACCCTGGCTCTGCCCTGGTCTCGCCTGGAGGCGAGCCAGGGGAAAGCCCCGGAGGCAAAAGGAGCCCTGTGGCTCAGAGCCCTGAAGTCCGTGGTATTTTTTTGGGGGCTCGCCCCCTAGACGAAGCCTTGCAAACAAAAAATCTTGTCTCTAAGCGAAGAAAAGCGTCATTTATAAACCCTTACGGGCTAGTTGATAAATGACGCTTTCAATGGAAATTTTCCGTTGAAAATGCTCCTTTCGTTTGTTCATTTTATATGGTGGGCGGAGCCCACAAAATTTTCTGAATTTTTATTTGGTTTGCTCCATTTTATTTTTTTCATCTTACCAAAAATGGGTATTTAAATCATTTCGTGGATTAAACTAACAATAAACAATTATCGGTATATCTTATAAATGAAACGTATAAAATTTGTTTCATAAGCGTAAGGTTTTTATCACATGACCTAAAAAAGGATAACTATTTCTTTTTGTGGGTAGTTTAATCACTCCGAAATGTGTTTGATTCTGAAATACATCCACGGCGTGTCGTTTTATTTTTAGTTATTCATTACCTAGTTAAATAGATTTTACAATGTTTTGTTCATTCTTAAAAAGTCGAATTTGTATATTTGTCTTTAAGATATCAGTTACTTGATCCTGACTGAACAAATATACAAATTATCATATTAATTGTCCCGTACTCTAAATATACAATCTAGTTTCGGGCCTCTCCTGGCGAATTTCTAGCATTTCTCCGAGCCCTAAACGCTTCATCTTTTTCTAGGGTCGTACTTGCTGAAAGGATACCTTAGCCAGTTCGGCTGGTTATTTAATAGATGTTTGTCTATAGGAATATTTTTTGAACATGTTTTCTTTCTTCTAAAATTTCGAAATGATAAAAAGCATTTCTAAAAATCCTGGAAACTAATTAGATAAATCTTCATCATATTGTTTCTTTATGTGAAGAATAGTTTCTTGACCTAATTACGATCACCATTTGATAACAATACAGGGTTCCAAATATCCTATTTGTGACATTGCCTCGCGGTAGTCCGCTTTAACATCATGCTATTGTCCCGTTACACTTTCGTGATACAGTTTTACTTTGCAATTCGATTAGAATTAGTTTAGATTTGTTGTTATATCAGGTAAGATGTTGGCTTTTGACCTTTACCAAGTCATTTTTGCATTACTAATAATTACCAACCCGCACAAACAAATATCATTATTACAGTGTAAACAAAAATTTTTAAAGTTAACATATTTTTATTTCAATTTTTTTAATTTTTTTCAAAGAATTTTAATTTTCTGTAAGCCGAGTAATTTATTTTTTTTTTGGAGCTCGCCCCCTTGCTCCGCCCTGAAACCCAAAAAAATAGAAAAGTTTTTGCAAGATCTTTATCTATCACCTCAAAGCTCTGCTTTTAAGCTAGTTAAAATAGAGGATGAAGCTAGGATTTAAAACACCAAAAGCATAAATCATAAATCATAAATTTTCACTACTAGATAAATCAGACATTGACATGAGTTTATTTTTACGCTACCCCGAAGAGTAATCATAATTTCAAGTCTTGTCATGAAAAATTCATTTGTTTAAAATTTATTCTATAACTTTGATATTGAAATTGTTTTTCTTTTTAATTGCTTTTTTTTTGGGGCGAGCCCTGGCTAGTGTTTTATTCTCAACTTATGTATAACTGCCAAAGGCAGTTTTTTTGCTCCCCTCTGATAGAGACGCGGGAGTTTTTCGCAAGCGAAAATCTATCGCGAAAACTCGGGGGCGCGTTTTTTTTGAGAAGCTTTACAGACTAATCCATTGAAATATTTTTTTAATTAATTTTAGTATTTGCAAGGGGGCTCCGCCCACTTCGCTTAGGAGGCGAGCAGCGAGCAGCGAGCAGCGAGCAGCGAGCAGCGAGCAGCGAGCAGCGAGCAGCGAGCATACTTCACTTGATTTTGTTTGGGGGCTAGACGCCACAGGTCTCCGCCCACTGTGTAAAATGAGATCATGAAAAAATGCTTATCTTTTTTCGATGCAAATATCAATAGTACAAAAATCATTTCTCAAAATGATTTTTGTACATTTGTTCTTAAATTACTTACGATTTAAGAACGATGATTTGTGCAAAGAAATTTCGCATATAGGGCATAAATCTTTAAAAAAGATTGCAGTAAAAAAGGAAACAAAAAAGAAACTTGCAAAATTTTTTTGTTTATCATAGTGTAAAATTAAACTAAATAGTCATAAACTACTCGTTCCAGAAGTGAATGTTACACGCAAACTTCGTGATTAAAAAGCGACAATTACTTGATCCCATACGGACCTCTTCTGACTTTAGAATCTAGCACTTACCGAAATTATCTTCGAAAAATGACTTTTTTTTTCAAGTGTCAGTTTTACTATTTTTAGTTAACTACTTGCTAAGTCAGAATCTTCTGCATATGTAATGCTTACTAACAAAACGGTTTTTTCCAGAACTAGGAAACTAGAATTTGTACAAGTTAGAGATTAATTGGCAATAAATACCGCAGTCAGATTCATTTTTTCGCTTTAATGACATGCTCCCCTCACTAGTTTACGAAATCTGTGAGTTTGATGGTGTTGAGTTTCCGTTTTATTTTTTTGGTTTAGTCATTCGATTTAGGATCCTAAGTTGTTTAGCCAATCCGTTACTTAACCTAGTTCGCACTTCTAGTTTATTTTAAACAGCAGCTTAGATTTTTTAAAATACACGGTCCGTCCACCACCGAAGACCCCTTTACCGATCCCATTCATGTGGGATCGGTAAAGGGATCGTGGAAAAAGACTATGAATAAAGATTTATCAAGACCTTTTGTAAATCATTAGGTTGTTATTTTTAAACTCTCAATTGATTCAAGGTTCTGGACTAGCATGTTTCTCTCTGAGAAACATGTGTCGAATCTTTGCATGACGAAAACTAAAACCTACCATGTACAAAAGGGACAGTGTATGCTTACCGACAGAAAACAAATCATGGAAAGATTTATGACAGCCTATTTCGATTTTGTGTTCGCAAAGATTTTATCTTTTCCGGGAAACCTATCGGTTATTCCTCGGTGAACCTCAAAAAAACTAATAAAATTAAATTTAACCTAATAATCTGAAAAATTATGATCTTTGGCTTCAAAAAAAAAATAATAAAAAAAGTAACAAGATCGACAATAAAAGAAAAATATAACTAAATCGAAATTGAATTTCAAATTATTTGAAATTCTAGTTGTTTATCTATTGTTTTAAATTCATACTTAGGTAATCGATTTTTTTGGGGCTCGCCCCATGGCGGGAGGAACGACCACATGGTTTTCTATCTTCTCCCACGACCACGAAAAAAGAGAATCGCGCATTCTATGTGGCGATTCTCTTTTTTCGTGGTCGTGGTAAGAAAATCTTTGCCCTGGTCTCGCCTGGAGGCGAGCCAGGGGCTTTCCCCTGGCGCAATATTTTTTGGGCGCTCCGCCCACTTCGCTTCGCTTAGGGGCTCGCTGCGAGCTGCTCGCCCCCTAGGCTAAGCCTTGCAAGACCAAATCCAGGGGGCGAGCAGCTCGCAGCGAGCATACTTCAGGGCGGAGTCCTTACAAAATTTATTGATTTCTATTAATCTCAGATAATCGATTTCTATAAAATTTTTTAATTATATTATTGGTTCTATAAAATCCTAAAAAAAATTCTACCATTTAATTATAAATTTATAAATTAAAAATTTTTAGTTTTATGCTTGTCTCATTTAACTTATTTATAAGCATGCCGACAATTTTTTTCATTTTTTTTTTCTAACACAAAAATGCTTGGAGCATCAATTTTTTTAGCTTATTTATCACCCATTTTTTAAATGGCTTTTACTGCTGGAAAATTGTGAAAAAATTACCGGAATAAGTTTTAGCCTTGAATTTTACCCTTGGCGAAGTAAAAAAAAGTACATCATAATCAAGGCTACTTGAGACGCAAAGCAGAGATTTTTTTACCACGACCACGAAAAAAGGGAATCGCGCATTCTATGTGGTGATTCCCTTTTTTCGTGGTCGTGGGAGAAGACGGGAAACCCGTTTGCTCCCAACAGGGGGCTCGCTGCTCGCTGCGAGCAGCGAGCAGCGAGCCCCAAATTTTTACTTTCCGTTTGCGACCGAAAACCCCTCTACCGATTCCATTCATGTTTAATTGGTAAAGGGGTCGTGGGAGAAGACTTTTATTATAAAATTTTTTTGAGTATTTGTTCTTAGCATGCAAATATTCTAAGAAAAGCTATTTATCGCGAAAAAATCCTCATATGAAATAGAAATCTATAAGAGAAGTTATTCAAAAATTTGTCGATCACAATTTTTAGAAATTACCAATTTTCTAAGGGCGCAGCCATGGGGGGAGCCCCAAAAAAAAAATATCTTGTAATGAATCTTATTTATAAATTAGTAATTTATAAAAAATTGCAATTCTTTTAGATATTCAATTTACTCAAAAGCTGATCATAAAATTGTTCACGTATTACATGAATTTTTGGAGCTCCCCCCTGGCGGGATGAACAGGTTTACTGTCTTCGGTAGCAGACGGACGTATTTTAAAAGATGATAATAAAAAGTATTTTAGTTTAAATTTAAAATAAGTTATTATCTAATTATTTTTTTAATCTTTTTTTAAATAAAAAAAATGTATTTTTTTTTTTTTTTAATAAAAAAAAAGTTCATTAATTTTAAAATATTGTGAAAATAAATTATTTCAAAAGAAATAAGAACAAATAAAATAATTTTTTATGCTATGACTACAGCATTAGCACGTAACACAAATCAAAGTTTATGGACACGCTTCTGTAACTTTATTACATCAACAGAAAACCGTATCTACATTGGATGGTTTGGAGTTCTTATGTTCCCAACATTTCCCTTTATGGGAGAGTGTCATATATTACTAAAATAATGTATGTAAAAATATGGTAAATTGCGTAAACACGCTATTAATATTAAAAATTTTTTATACTAATGTGGATACGCAGCTAGAATTTTTCAATAAATTAAACTAGTTCAGAGACTAACATCCTTATAGATTTAAAACTTTTCGTTTTAGATCATGATATAGTCCACTTTTGGTTATTACAACAACCAAAATAAAGTGTATTAACTGCAACAACAGTTTATATTATCGCATTCATTGCAGCACCACCAGTAGACATTAATTAAAAAATCGGTGTCCTTTGTCTATATAAATAGATAAAGAAAAAATATAATAAAACATTTAAAAACAAAAAGACAAGTATAAAAGTTTAATTGGGTTTGTCCTAATAACTTGGGGCTCGCAGCGAGCTGCTCGCCCCCTGGCTTTGCACTGTGGCTCGCCGACAGGGCGGAGCCCTGACAAAAAATTTTTTTAAATGTTTTTTGAGGAAATTGCTAAAATATTAATTTTAAATTAATTAGCAGCTAAATTTATATAATTTTATAAATTATAAAATTATATAAAACAGTTCAGAGACTTATGTGAATTTCACATGATGATCTTAAGCCCATTAAATGGGAAAAGAAATAGTCCATTCCTTTTTTAAATGAAAAAGGACAAAAGCGATGGTATTCGTGAACCAGTATCAGGAAGTTTCTTATACGGAAACAACATTATTACTGGAGCAGTAGTACCATTATCTAACGCAATTGGGTTATTGTCAGATAGCCCCTTTTAGAATAATAATTTAAAAGCAAATTGAAAGTATTGCAAAAATCAAAAGAAATTTGCAGCGAATAAAATATTTAATATTTTATCGTTCAGAGACTATAGTTTTCAATAAATTTTTATAATTAAAATTATAAAAATTTAATTACATAGTTCCATACCAACTACTATCTCTCTCTTAAGAGAGAGATAGTAGTTAGCTTTCTATGTACACTTATACCCAATTTGGGAAGCTGCGTCAGTGGACGAATGGTTATACAACGGAGGACCTTACGAATTAATTGTATGTCACTTCTTCATTGGAATTTGTGCATACATGGGTTAACAACCAAAAAGCCCCTTTAGTTCAAAAGAATTATATGTTAAACTTTTTTATTTTTTATTATTTTTACATGAGTGATGAAACATCACTCATGTAAAAATAATAAAAAATAAAAAGAATTAAAAAACTGCAAGAAATCATGAAATTATGATAATTTGCATCCTTGAAAAAGGGATCAGAGACTAGATTTTTAATATTACTTTGACGCCAATATAATGGCATCATGTAATAATGACATAGTCCATTTGATTTAGTTATAAATCAGTAAAATGCGTGAGTGGGAATTATCTTACCGTTTAGGGATGCGTCCTTGGATTGCAGTTGCTTACTCAGCACCAGTAGCTGCTGCTACAGCTGTGTTTGTAATTTACCCAATTGGACAAGGGTCATTCTCAGATGGTATGCCACTTGGTAGAGCAAATTTGCCTTCATTTTTGATAAAAAAATGAAAATTTAACTTAAACGTGGAAAATCCTGATTCTATTGATAAGGAAAACCTCGTACCAACGAATGAAAGAGAAAAAAGAAATCAGGAATTTATTCAATTAGATGCACAAATACAAATTTTCGATACTACGGTTCATCAGGAGACGCCCCAACGCGTCTTTGAAATTATAAATGTAAATTTCTTTTTTGTTTCTTTCTGAAAAGGTCTAAAGATCATTTAAGTAGGTTATTAAATATAATCGAAACTGTTAAATTTTTTGATTCAGGACTCTGTCTACAAAAAATAATATATGATCTAGTCTTTAAGGTAAACTTAAAGCAGAGTAATTTTTTTACTCGGTAAAAATTGAAATATTTTTACGAATACAACGATTTCAGGAACATTTAACTTTATGCTTGTGTTCCAAGCAGAGCACAACATTTTAATGCACCCATTCCACATGTTAGGAGTTGCGGGAGTATTTGGTGGAGCTTTATTCTCTGCAATGCACGAATTGATCTGTGCCTTATAATTATAATTAACAATATAAGCAAAATTAAAAAATTGCATAAACGCTATATAAACAATCAAAACAATTTAACCATTATTTATGGTTATGGTATATTTGATCGAACTGTATAAAATCAATTGAGATTTTAACTCAATTGATAAAAAAAATTTAAAAATAATTAAGCTAGTTTTTTTACTGTCCAACCAGAAGCCATTGATCGTTGTCCACTTAATAAAGGACTAACGCGTTGGAATTTCTTATCTGGATGAATTTTTTGCAACTCATCCATAATTTCTCCACCATGGTTACAGTTAAAAATACAAATAGTTTCGTTATTTTTGTAAGAAAATAACCATTTATTTTCAGAAGTCGTTAAATGATCAACCCATCTCTTTTTTCCAGCCTTTTTACCGCCACAAGAACGGTCACTAAAACCTTGAGCTCTATCTTTTGCCACTGCTCGATCTGACATTTCTTTTTGGAATTCTCTACTTCCAACATTTTTTTCTTGTTCTTTCATTAATTTATGAACGGCATAAGCACCAAGAGCTCTTACGACGTAATAAACATCTTTTTCCATTCCGCTCATCATTTTATAAGTCATTTGGTTGGTTTGATCTTTATAAACTTCTGCAAGTAACATATGGGCATAAACATGATCATCATGACTCAATACTATTCAATTTTCTGGGTCATCAATTCCACCATCGTGAACTGGAACAATATGATGAGTAACTAATTTAGTTTCTTTTGGATATTTTTCCGTTTTTTTTTTATTTATCCAACTTATATAATCATTTTCATCATCTAGAGAAACAATACTTATATAATTGGGATCATTTTTAAATTTTCTTTTGGCCATAAAATTATAAATTTTTTTTTTTTTGCTTTTTGATTAAAAACATACAGATTGCTATTTATAGAAAATATGCAGTTAAGTTTTGAAATTATTTTTTTAAAATTTTATTCGTCTTTTTTATGCGCATAGCGCGCGCAGAAAAAAGACGAATAAAATATTTATTTTATTAAAAGTCTTTAGTAACATTAAAAAGTCTTTAGTAACATTATAAATAAAAAAAAATTTTTGTCAAATAAATTTTCAAAAACTTAATTCAGTGACTTAAAATTTAATATCCAATGAATTATTGGAATGTGATATAGTCCACCTTCTTTTTTTTAAAAAGATTGATTTTTAAGGGATCATTAGTAACTTCATCTATTATTCGTGAAACAACAGAGCAAGAGTCTGCTAACGAAGGGTACCGTTTCGGACAAGAAACAGAAACATACTCGATTGTTGCAGCTCACGGATACTTTGGACGTTTATTATGGCAATACTCGTCTTTTAACAACTCACGTTCATTACACTTCGCATTAGCGGTGTTCCCAGTGATTGGTATTTGGTTTACATCATTAGGAATTTCAACAATGGCGTTTAACTTAAACGGGTTTTAAAGTAAAGACCCACTTAGTCTAAAAAACTAAGCAATAATTTTGGAAAAATTGCAAAAAAACTAATGTTAATTTGCAGCCTATAATTTTTAGGTTCAACGACTATTAAACTTCAACTATTTTTAAAAGTAGATAACATAGTCTGATCTTTTTTATATAAGAAAGAAAAAATGAAACTTCAACCAATCAATTGTTGATTCTAACGCACGTGTAATTTCATCATGGGCAGACATTATTAACCGTGCAAACTTAGGATTTGAAGTAATGCATTTGTAAAAGAGTGCCCTAAATTTAGAAAAAGAATATAGGAAAACATAAAAAATTGCCTAAAATTTGATAAAAAATGATAGGCAGCGATATTAAATTTTATTTGATTCGTTCAGAGACTAATATAAATGCATCAATTATTATTATTGATGATGATATAGTCCAGACTTTTTTTTGCTTCTAATGTATTTTAAATCTTGTAAGGATTTTAACCTCACAAGATTTTTCCCGAATAATTCGGAAAAAAAAATAAGTAAAAAAAAAATATTCTGGAGCGTAATGCACACAACTTCCCATTAGACTTAGCGTAATAGCATGTCTGATTTTGTTGAATGAATTTTTAATAGTTATAATCCCTTAGGGGATTAGTTTTGGCCCTCTTTCGAGGGGGCTTACCATACTTACCCCACCTCAATTTTTGGTCACCAGTCCAACATTCTCTAGGCTACCAATCCTCCATATTTCCCCCAGGTCTCCCATCGAAGATGGAAGAAAAAGAACTTTAAGATTATTTCGTCTTCTCCTTGTTGTTTAAGGTGTTTCACAAATACTTGTGAAACGCTATTTGTTCTTTTTATAGGTTTTAGTAAGAATTTAACTTACTAAAACCTGTTTGAGAAAAAAAGGTTTTAGTAAGTTAAATTCTTACTAAAACCTATAAAAGTTTAGTCTCCCCACCACCCCTCATCCGACCCATATAAAGAGGGGTAGTCGGTATTTATTCTTTTAATCAAATTCGTGGCTTAGGTCAATATTTGGGCGCTCCGCCCAGGGCGCTCCTCCCACTTCGCTTCGCTTAGTGGCTCGCAGCGAGCATACTTCACTTGATTTTGGGCGCTCCGCCAAAAATTAGTTGTCTGTTCTATGTTCTTGGTTCGCTATCTGAACAATTTAGAAAATTCGAACGATTTTCTTGATTATTGGTAGAAAAATCGTTCGAATTGTTTGAACCTGAACCAGTTTCACTACTTTGTCTATAATGAAGCGATGAAAGATAATCCGAATTGTTTGAACCTGAACCAGTTTCACTAGTCCACCCCCGTTCCGTCTGTCGCCTGATAGGGGATAGACGGAACGGGGGTGAGAGAGCGTTCAAGTTTCAAATACGATCTTCAATATCCTGTAAAGCAAGCAAATTCTGTTCAGTATAATATTCTTTAGTATTAACAATAGAAAATATTTCTTTATGACATTTTGCATAGTATACTTGAAAATCCGAATAGAATTGATGATTCTTATAACTATCATAAACTTTATCTATACCTACAGTTCCTGCTGTGAGACATATTCCCTTCTTGTTTAAAAGATTGAAATGCGGGAGTGCAATTTTAGGTTTTTGTTTTTCATAAAGGCTATTTTTTGAACTAAAAATAACAAGTACAAAAATAATCAAAATAATGATAATAAATTTCCCATTGTGTTTTATCCATTTAACGATTTTATAACATATAATTTTAAAAATGCTTAATAATTCAAGTTTTTTTGATTCCATAAAAAATAAATATTTTTAGAAACGTTTTTTAATAACATAAAACATGCAGACATGCCTGTATCATATTACATTTTGGCTTAACAAGGAATGTGATATAATTTATATACCCAAATTTTATTTTGAATTAATGAACTTTTTTTTTATTAAAAAAAAAAAAAATAGAAAAAAGTTTTTTTTTTTTTAAAAAATTTTCTCAAAAAGAGACATTTGTCAACATTTTGTCTTTCCCCGTCTACCTCCGTTTCGCCTATCCCCGTTCGGATAAAAGACGAAACGGGGATAGACGGAATGTTTTGATATTTCTGTCCAAGATGGAGAATTGTATTTATCGTATTTTTTTTTTTTAAATTCTTACAAAATTTTATCTTTTAAGCTTTGAATTTCTTTTTTCATATATTGCTTTAATAAGCAAATACTCTAAAAAAGAAATTTGCGATTCTAAAATTTTTACTTTTTAATTTTAAAATTTTTGGGCTCGCTGCGAGCTGCTCGCCCCATGGCGGGAGGAACGACCACATGGTTTTCTGTCTTCTCCCACGACACCTCTACCGATTCCACATGAATGAGATCGGTAGAGGTGTCGTGGTAAAAAAATATTGCCCCTAAGTGCGTAATTTTCGTACGAAAATTACGCACTTAGGACCTATTTTTTTAGTCCAAAAGACACTCTTTTAGAGTGTCTTTCTGATCCCCGTGCCACAAGACACGGGCACCCTGTCGGTCGCAGCCGGACAGTCCAAAAAACACTCGAAAGGGTGCCCGTGCCTTGCGGCACGGATGTCTTCTCCCTTCAATCGAAGATTTAAGTTGAAGCAGTTTTTTAGCGCATGTCTTTTTTTTAAGCTCTTTTTGGATTTTAACCAAAAAGAGCTTTATTAATTAGTTTTTATTTTTGTTAATCCTTTTTAACAAAATACTACTCGCTCTCATAAATTTATTAATAGAATTTATACAGAGAACCGTAATTAAAAAATAATTAACTTCTTGGAGTAGAAGTATCTCCAACTTTATAGAATGAACCAACAGGTTTTTTAACATTTTAAAATGTTAAACTGGACTATGTCATCATTTTTTTGGGGCTCGCCCCATGGCTTCGCCGACAGGGCGAAGCCCTTAAATGTTGAATATATAGTCTCTGAACTAAAATTTATTTTTAGCTGCAAATTTTTTAATTATTTTTTTGCAATTCTTCCAATTTACTTTTTAAATTTCTTTAAAATGGAGCTTAAAAAAACTCAAGTTGACTTTCTAAATTTGGATCGATTCCTGAGAATACGTCACGGAATATAACACGTGCTCCCACATTTTATTATTCTTTCAAATAAGTGTGGACTATATCATTTTCATTATTAATAAATTCAAAACATAGTCTCTGAACTAATTTAAAAAATTAGCTGCGGATTTGATTTTTTATCTTTTCCGCAATATATTTGTTTTTTTTATATAGATTTTTTATCTATAATGCACCGAAACTTAAGATGCCAAATATGACCAAAGAAGAATAATAAAGCGAAAGATAAATGACCGAAAGTAAACCACCCACGAGGAGACGATCTAAATACTCCGTCAGCCCCTGGTGTTGCTCTATCGAATTCTAATACTTCCCCAAGTGAAGCTTTACGAGCATATTTTTTAACTGTTGTTGGATCATTAAATGTAATTCCATCTAACTCACCACCATAAAAAGTTACCGAAACGCCAGTTTGCTCAATACTGTATTTTGATTCAGCTCTTCGGAATGGAACGTCTGCTCTTATTACTCCGTCACTATCTGATAATAAAATCGGAAAGTTTTCAAAGAAAGAAGGCATTCTTCGTACAAATAGTTCGCGTCCTTGCTGATCTTTGAAATCAGCATGTCCTAACCATCCTACACAAATACCATCTCCACTATTCATTGCTCCAGCACGGAATAACCCACCTTTTGCTGGGTTATTACCAATATAATCGTAAAAAATTAATTTTTCAGGAATATCCGCCCAAGCTTGGGATAAAGATTTACCTTCATTAAGATTTTTTTGAACACGTGTTTCAATTTCTTGTTGATAATATCCTAAATCCCATTGATAACGAGTTGGTCCAAATAATTCAGCTGGTGTTGTTGCTGATCCATACCACATTGTCCCAGCAACCACAAATGCAGCCCAGAAGACTGCGGCAATGCTACTTGATAGTACAGTCTCAATACTTCCCATACTTAGTGCATTATATAAACGTTGTGGAGGTCGAACACATAAGTGAAATAGTCCAGCAATAACTCCTAAAATACCTGCAGCAATGTGGTGACTTGCTACTCCACCAGGATTAAACGGATCAAAACCTTCTGCTCCCCATGCAGGAGCAACCGGTTGAACACTCCCTGTTATACTGAATGGATCTGAAACCCAAATACCTGGACCAAAAATTCCAGTTACGTGAAATGTTCCAAACGAGAAACATAGAAGACCGGAAAGAAAAAGATGAATTCCGAAAATTTTTGGTAAATCAAGTGCGGGATCTCCTGTTCGCGGATCACGGAATAAATCTAAATCCCAGAATACCCAGTGCCAAACTGCTGCTGCAAATAATAAACCAGATAAAATAATATGAGAAGTTGCAACTCCTTCATAACTCCAAATTCCAGGATTTGAAGAAGTTTCTCCACTTATAGACCATCCTCCCCATGACTGAGTAATTCCTAGTCTAGTCATAAAAGGAAGTACGAAACATCCTTGACGCCACATTGGATTAAAAACAGGATCTGAAGGATCAAAAATAGATAATTCGTAAAATGCCATTGAACCTGCCCATCCTGCTACTAAACCAGTGTGCATAATATGAACTGAAATTAATCTCCCAGGATCATTTAAAACTACTGTATGTACGCGGTACCATGGAAGCGCCATAAGCGTATATAATTTTTTTTTTTTTGGGGCGAAGCCCTTAAAGGGTGATTCCCGTGCGTCTTCTCACTGTCGGTCTAAGACCGACAGTACATTATTTCATTTTTTTAACCGTCACTTATTATCCTCGAATTATCATGCAAAAAACCCTTGTTGGTTTTAGTTTATATTCCGTAATCCTATGGATGAAAGATAAATTAAAAAAAAATAAGTCCAAAAGACACTCTTTTAGAGTTTCTGATCCCCATACTACAAGGCACGGGCTGTCTTTCCCCCACGATCCCTCTACCGATTTCACATGAATGGGATCGGTAGAGGGGTCTTCTGTATTTATTCTTTTTATTCAAAGGCTCAGGTCTACGTCCTGAGCCTTTGAATAAAAAGAATAAATACAGAAGGACAAGTAGAATGAGGACATGTTAGAGACCATCCCTACTAATTTTTGTTTCAGCCATAGGATTACGTAAGAAGAACGAAATGGATGTGAAAGTTGTGGTAGATCTTTAAAATAGAAGGACAAATCGATCGTTTTTTGAGTTTGTCCCTTTTAATTTTAAATAAAAACAGGATAAGTCTATTTTATTCATTTTGTATCTTTGTTCATTGGTCAAGGCTCTCAAAGGAAGATACTTAAATAAGCATCTCTCTTTGAGATGCGTACTGAATCTAGTAACCAATAAAACTTGCAAAAAATAGAAAAAAATAGCTCATGTAAATTTGCCTATATTACTTTTTTCATGGAAAAAAATTTAAAATATATTTTTATAAATTATATCTTAAAGGATTAAAATATTTCAAGTCAAAATTAAATTAACATACTCTGTCAGGAATCTTTTGTTTTTTAATTGTATTTTTTTATGACTTTGTCTATAAAAAAAAATATCACAACGATAGATTAACAGAGGCTAGTTTTTTTTTCCCTATTTATGCCGAGTGGATTCCTGTTGGTGAGTTAGTTTCTCTTTCTTTGAAGGAGAGCCCAAAATAACGAGATTACAAGGCTTCGCTTAGGGAGCGAAGAAAAGCGTCATTTATAAACCCTTACGGGCTAGTTGATAAATGACGCTTTCAAAATCTCTCAGCCATAAATGGCTGAGAGATTTTACACGGTGCCCCCAAAAAAAATTAGCAAAAAATTGTTAAAATTAGTCTAATTATTTTTTGATTCAATTTTTAAAAATAAAAACGCCATTGCAAAGCCTGGTAATAAAAGACCAGTTATAGGAACTAAAATACTTGAAATATTTGTATAAGACGTTATTGCTGCTAAGATCATAATTAATTAAATGATTTTTTTTTATGTAATATATTATATCAAAGACAATTCACTTAGGGAAAACAATAAGTGAATTGTCTTTGATACAAAATTCAGTTACCATTAAATTATATTACATTTTGTATTATTTTTTTAGTTTCACTTTTGGTTTTTCCCAAGGTTTTCGACGATTTTTGGCATACTACCACAGGACTATGCAAAAAGTAGGCGAGTGAGTCAAAAATGTATGCTTTTCTCTCTTCACGAGCCTTTTTCTCTATTAGAGCGAAGATTTCCCCCTCTTACCCTATTTGTGTGGGTCAGTCGATTTTTTTTGATATTTTCGGGAAGCGAAAACCTCGTTCCTCTAAGTAACTTACGACTATTTAAAAAAAAGGCGGACTCGATTTCTTTCTGTGTTAACAGAGAAAAGATCTAAAATGTTAGATAAAAATTTCATAGAATGAAACATTTAAAATTAATCTGTTCTATTTAAACTGGTTTCAAAGAATTATTTAGTTAATTCAATATTGGTAAATAAATAAAACATCATGAGATCCAAAAAAAATTTGTTTTAAATTTATTTTTTTCTAAGCATTTTTTTTTGTGCAAAGCACAAAAAATAAAATAAATATTTAGCAAATATTTTTAATTTTCAACATAGCTAATCATAAAACTTTTTTCATAAGAAAAAAAAAAATCCTAATATAACATGTATTATTATGATTTTAAAATAAATTCCAATACTTTTTTTTCGAAGAAAAAAATCATAGCATACGTTTTTTCATTAGGATTTCATGATGCACGATGTTAATGTAAAATATTTTTTTACGCAAATCTTTCTTGCGCTTCGTTAGTTAACTTATTTGTTATGGTACCTAAATGTAGCTAGTTTCTCTATAAGAGATCTTTTTTTTTTCATAACGCGTATTTAAAACGCGATCTTTTACCGTGGTCTAATGAAAACAAACAATAATCAATCCAATAGCCCTTTTTCCTAACAAGTAAGGCGGGGGGGAAGGGCGGTTTTCAGACTATTTGATCAAAGAGCCCTGACAATTTTAAAACTCTTCTGGTTTTATAAAAGTTTATAATAGCCTCCACGGGTTCATCAAATCCTTTATCTTTTTTATGGCCTCTTTTCGATAATAAAAGTCAAACGTATAAATAATATTTAAACTTTTTCCAAGGCTTCGCTTAAGGGGCGAGCAGCTCGCAGCGAGCATACTAAGCGAGGCGAGGTGGGCGGAGCGCCCAGGGCGGAGCCCTAAAAAAAAATCATACAAAAAACTAAATAGAAAATTAGACGCACTCGTATAATTGAATCGTTTTTTTCGTTTCCCCTTCTTTCATTTTTTTAAATGAGTCTAATCTTATATTCTTGGCCCGTTTCTCTTCTTAAGCCCCTAACAAGGGAAAAGTCCTTTAGGGATAGTTTCATAAGTATTTCAAGGCTTCTCAGATATTTCCTGGACGACAGCTCTTCATTCCTTTAGAAAAAACTCGTTCCTCTCGCCACCAAAATTATTAGGTTGTCCTAACCTCGTACCATAATTTATTGAACATTTCCTAAATTCATGTTAAAAATAATATTCAGGGCTCTGAGCCACAGGGCTCCTTCGAAGCCACCAAAAATTGACTAGGTAAACCAAATCCAACACGTGATTGTTTCATTATTAAATTGATTCATTCAACCTATTAATTCAACTAAATCATAGTTTTTTTATGCTTTACTCGCCATCCTTTGATTTTTTTAGTCGGTTTGTTGAAGGTTTTTACGGATAGCGTTTACTTTTTTTTCTAAATTTGTACTAAACAACCTAAAAAAAACAGAGATTGATATATTTCTAAATGATTCATTAGTTCAATTTACTGGTTAATCATGTTTGAGTTTTGTAGTAACTCGAGGACTAACTCATAGGTTTTTTCAATGTTAAAGGGGTTCTAAATAATAGTTCATGGACCATACGAGTTTGTTTCCTTTAATCATTGACATTTCATCTAAGTATTCGCAGTGCCAACCTAGGCAAGTTTAAGCCTTCCCCCACGACCACAAAAAAAGGGAATCGCCATATAGAATGGGCGATTCTCTTTTTTCTTCTACCGATTCCACATAAATGGGATCGATAGAGGAGTCTTCGTTATTTATTCTTTTTATTCAAAGGCTCAGGGCGTAGCCTTTGAATAAAAAGAATCGCTGTATTTGAATTAATAAATCATTTCATTGATTCAAATTATTAAAATTTTTGACAATTAAAAAAAATTTAGTTATAATATTTTCTTATTATAACTAAATTTTTTTTTAATTTTCAAAAACAAGTTCTCCTGGTGAAACTGGTATACACGGTGTCTTTAGGAGTCACTTGCAACTGCAGTGTGGGTTCAAGTCCCACGGAGAACATTTAATTTTTCCTTTATTCAAATTCGCTCCGGGAAAAATAAACGAAGCCTTTCAAAATTCTGAGATTTCGAATCGTAATTTTTAAAACCTATTCTTTCTTCATAACAGTCTATCGCCGTGAAGGTGACAGGCGGAACGGGGATATATGGAAGGTTAAAAAATCAATTTTAACCTTCCGTCTATAAGACCAAATTGATAAAGGAAGAAACTTACAATAATATTTTGCAATTTAAACTGTTCGTTTGCGACCGACAGGGAAAAAGACAGCCCGTGCCACAAGCACGGGGATCAAAAAGACACTCTAAAAGAGTGTCTTTTGGACTATAACAAAAAATTACAAAGTTTATGTCAGGGCTCTGAGAAGCCATGGGGTCAAGCCTTTGTATTTTGTAAAATAAATATAAAACATAGATCTTTGTTTGCAAAGATCTATTTAAAAAAATCAAAAATATATGAATGCTCCAAGCATTTTTATATTTTTGATTTTTTTAAATAAACAAAAAAAATTATTAAAAAAATGGAAAGTTCAGCTTTATTTATTACATTATTTTTATGGTTTGCATTATTAAGTTTAACAACTTATTTTGTTTATATTTCATTTGGAGAACCAAGTAAAGAATTACGAGATCCTTTTGATGATCATGAAGATTAAACAAATTTTATTTAACTGTACGTCTGCGATTTTTTCTATTCAAAGGCTCGGTTCGAAGCCAGGGGGCGAGCAGCTCGCAGCGAGCAGCTCGCAGCGAGCATACTTCACTTGATTTTGGGCGGAGCCCTGTGGCTCAGAGCCCCCAAATATTGCCCCAAGCGACGAATTTGATCTTTTGATCAAATATGGTCGGTTAAAGCGGCAGCAACCAATCAGAGGGTGCCGCGATAGGTTTTCGTTTGCGAAAACCTATCGCCTTTGAATAAAAAGAATAAATACCAACAAAGGGAAGACTTATCATTATTTTTTAGTTGTCTTTACTTATATGCTTAGTTAGCAGTTAAAATATTTATCTAAAAACGGTAGATGTTTTGGAAACAAAAAGAGGCTTTTTTATTTCCTGAGTTGTGACTGGCCCTGAGGGAAGGCGACATTTTCAACCAGGATGTAGAATTGGCGAAGGGAGTGGACGAATCCCATCAAAAAAAGTCGTCGCAGACGGTTTTAGCTTCCCCTTTAAAATAGTGTTTTTTTTTTCGCTCTGCAAAAAGTTATCATGATAATAATTTTTTAAATTAAGCTATTATAAATCTATTAAATTTTTATTCGGTTATTTTTTTGTTTTTTTAAACAAAAAATTTAGAACTCTGTTCACGAAAAATAATATATGATAGGATGCTTTAATAGTGATTTATTTTTTTTCTTTGGAGCAATAATTCTTTGTAGAACTCGCCCCGTTGGGTAACCGACGGGGCGAGTTCTGCAAAAAATGACTCTTGCCGAGTGAATCAAAGTAATTTTTTCATGGAGGTTTTCGAGAAACAAAAACAACTGAAGTATGCTTACCTCTTTAGTTTCTGAGTCTTACCTATCCATTTTAGGGGGCTCCGCTCCCTTAGCGAAGTGGGCGGAGCCCCCTTGCAAAAACGTCATGCAAAAATTCAACGCATATTTCTTTTGCGGAGAAAGAGAAACAAGAGCTCTTCCCTATCCTCAAACATCACAATGGGTTTGCTCAAAAAATCGACGAATTTTGAGTCAAAATTTTAATTCGGCTAAGAGGCTCTACCCAAAAAAAAATTTTTAGATAAATAGGAAAATAAAAATTGATATGAAAAATTATTTATCAAAGCGTGTAGGTTTAATACTATTAGGAATTCTTAGTCTTTTTAATTTTAGTATTTGTAATGCTTTTCCGATTTATGCTCAACAACTTTATCCAAAATCACCTAGAGAAGCAACAGGAAGAATTGTTTGTAGTTCATGCCATCTTGCTGCAAAACCAGTGGAAATAAGTGTTCCACAGGCGGTTTTTCCAGACACTGTTTTTGAAGCAGTAATTAAGATTCCTTTTGGTGCGGGTTGGTAAATAATAGTAATGCAAAAATGACTTGGTAAAGGTCAAAAGTCAACATCTTACCTGATATAACAACAAATCTAAACTAATTCTAATCGAATTGCAAAGTAAAACTGTATCACGAAAGTGTAACGGGACAATAGCATGATGTTAAAGCGGACTACCGCGAGGCAATGTCATAAATAGGATATTTGGAACCCTGTACGATAATCTAGTAATGGCTTTATTGAGCTAAGAAACTATTCTTTTCATAAATCGAAGGTATGAAAGAGATTTATCTAATTAGTTTCCAGGATTTCTAGAAATGCTTTTTATCATTTCGAAATTTTAGAAGAAAAAAAATATGTTCAAAAAATATTCCTATAGACAAACATCTATTAAATAACCAATCGGGCTGGCTGTTCCTTTAGCCAGGAGAGGCTCGGAATCAGTAATTTATTCTGAAGTACGAGACAGTTAGTATAAAAGTTTTTCTACAAACCTAGCTAGGCAGCTAGCTTTTCAAAAAAGAGTTAAAGAAAGCTTGACTTTTAAATAATAATATAATGATCCATATGATCGAATGATAACATTATAAACTATAGAAATAAAAAAATATTCTTTTTGTTTTGATCTTCGAAAATCACTTTACTGTTCGTCTGCAACTGACAGGGGGGAAGATAGCCCATGCCTTGTGGCACGGGGATCAGAAAGACACTCTTTTAGAGTGTCTTTTGGACTTAAAAAAAATTCATCGGGGACTCAAGAAACTAGATTTTAGTTTTGGGGCCTGGAGAAGTAGACTCCGCCAAATAAAAATAGGCTCGCAGAGCTCTTTTAGCATAATTATTTTAATTAAGCAAGAAGTTTACCTGTTGAAAAATTTTCGAATAGATATTTTTTAAATTCTAACTAAAAAGTTCTAAAATACTAATGAAGAGCCGTATAATACGTAAGTATTACGTACGGTTCGGGAACGAGTCGTTTGTGTTACGGCTTAGTTTCATATAAACAAATTAAACAAGTTTTAGGGAATGGTAAAAAAGGAGATTTAAATGTTGGTGCGGCACTTTTATTACCTCCAGGGTTTAAACTAGCACCACCTGAAAGAATTCCACAAGAATTAAAAGAAAAAATGGGAGATTTAGCTTTTCAACAATATAATCAAGAAAGTGATAATATTCTTGTGGTTGGACCTGTTTCAAAAAAATATAGTGAAATGACAGTTCCAATTTTAGCTCCTAATCCAGAAACAAATAAAAATGTGTCATATTTAAAATACCCTATTTTTGTGGCAGGACAGCGCGGAAGAGCTTAAGTTAAGGGCTCAATTAGTTTTGAAACTAAATTTTTTATCAAATAAATTGCAAAAAATTATTTTTATTTGCAACCATAAATTGGCTCAACGACTAATAACATTTGAATTCTTTTAGTGTTTCTTTTTTTTATCAGGTCGAAGCCAGGGGGCGAGCAGCTCGCAGCGAGCCCCAAAACCTTTTATGAAAAATTAAAGATCATTTCTTTAGAGAAGACTTTTAAAAAATTAAAAGAATATGACATAGTCTGAACTTTTTTAACTCTGTTAATAGGAAATTATAATTCATTTCTTGGTAAAAAGAACGACTTCTTTGGGGGAAATACAACCTACTGTGGAAACAGGAGGTAGTCCAAGGCTTCGCCTAGGAGGCGAAGACACGGTGGGAAAAAAAGCAAAGGGACCAAAGGGGAGAAGACAAAAACTTATATTTTCTAAAAAAAGGGCATAAAATTAAAAAAGAAAGATAAAACAAAAATTGTATCGTTTATCCTAGATGTATACTGCAAATATGAAAAATTAAATGGTGTTTTATCTTTATATTATTTAATAAAAATAATATAAACTTTTGCAAATTAATCCTGATGGATCACTTACAAATGTTAATCAATTTACGTCAAAACATGACGGAAAAATTACGGAAATTGTACAAAAAAAAAAGTATTCATTAATTACAATTCAAAGTGAAAATAATGAAAGCTTTTCAGAAAAAATTCCAGCGGGACCTGATTTGTTAGTTAAAGAAGGAGATTTAGTTAAGACTGATCAAGCATTAACTAATAATCCAAATGTAGGAGGATTTGGTTTCAAGTAAGCAAGCCCCATAAAAATATATTTTTATGTGTAGAAAAAAATTGCAAAAAAATTTGCTTTTTTCCTCAAATTTTTATTTTTTTTTAATTCCCAGTTCTTTTATCCTAAGCGAAGTGGGCGGAGCGCCCAAAAGCGTCATTTATAAACCCTTACGGGCTAGTTGATAAATGACGCTTTCAATGGAAAGAGCATTTTCCGTTCAAAATGCTCCTTTCGTTTGTTCATTTTACACGGTGGGCGGAGCCCTGTGGCTCAGAGCCCCCAAAAAATAAAAATAAGGGATTAAAAAAGAGTAAAAAGTAAAAATGGATAGGAAAAATTTAATCGCAAAAAATTTGCAGCTCAACTAAAAGTTCAGAGACTAGATCGTTTCCATCAATTGTCATATTGATGATGACATAGTCCGTTTAATGATAAACTCATTAAATATACGCAAACAGACGCTGAAATTGTTCTGCAAAGCCCGGCTCGTATTATAGGTATGATATTTATTTTATTTACATTAGTTTTAACTCAATTGTTTTTTGTATATAAGAAAAAGCAGTTAGAGCGTTCTAAAGAGCGCCGTTTAATTTTTGTCAATTAAATGAGAAAAAAAATAAATTGCAAAAAATTATATATTATTTTTATTCCAGCAAAATTAAAATTTATAATAATTTGCAGCGAAATATCGTTCAGAGACTACATATTTTATTTCTTTGTTATTAAAAAAGAAAATGACAGAGTCCTTTCGTGTATTAATACATGTACAAAAAGATTCAATTAGCATCAGGCTTATACGATTAATTTTTTATAGAGAATAGTTAGATTTGAACTAATTATTCTCTAAGAATAGTTAGATTTAAATCTAACTATTCGATAAGAATAGTTAGTTCAAATCTAACTATTCTTATAAAGCTTATTTTTTAAAAGCCAAAAAAGTTAGGTTTTTTATTTTTAATAAATTGATCAAAATGATATGAGAAATCTTATTTTGGTTGTAAATTTTCAAGTAATTTTAACTGTTCGTCTGCAACCAAGAGGGAGAAGACTTTTTTTTCATAGACGAAAAAATAATAAAAAAACAATTTAAGATTGTTTGAATTTCTTCTTTTTTGTTAAAACTTTTGTATTCTTCTTTTTCTGGCCCAATCATTTTTTCAGTCTATCCCCGTTTCGTCTGTCGTCTTCCCGGGGAGAGACGGAATGTTTTATTTAATAAATGAAAATTTTCAAACGGAATGAATCCCATTTAAGTAATTCGACATTTTTGTTTTTGCGAGGTTTATTTCTTGACCCTTTGGTCCAATTTTTTTCTTTCCTCTAGTCCAAAAGACACTCTAAAAGAGTGTCTTTCTGATCCCCGTGCCACAATTTCATTGTGGCACGGGCTGTCTTCTCCCACGACCACGAAAAAAGGGAATCGCCACATAGAATGGGCGATTCTCTTTTTTCTTCTACCGATTTCACATGAATGGGATCGGTAGAGGGGTCTTCGGTCGCATACGGATACTAGGAAAAAAAACTCAACCAAAGGGGAAAGACGAAATTGTTATTTTATTAAAATAACAATTAAATCTTTTACTGAATTGGGTGCAAATTTTGACTTTCTAAATCATAAATTCGATCGAAATAATCCGAATTCCTTTTTTAGAGCACGGAGGTAATTTGAATTTTTGCTTTGCTCTATCGACAAGCTGAGAAATGTTAATAAAAAAGAAATTTCGTAAAATGTACAAGAATTCTTTTCTCGAATACGATTTTAAATGATATATAAATTTTGGGGCGAGCCCCCTGGCTACGCCCTGAAAAAGATAATCAAAGTTTTATAATTCCTAAAAACAAGTAAACATGTTGATTTTTTGATGATCCTTTAAATTGTTAGAATTTTCGATCTTGATTTACGTCCTCTCCCTGTCGGTAACAGCCGTTCAGTTAATAAAAAGCTCCATTCGAATGGAGCTTTTTATGAAAAAAATTTTATTATGTTTAATCTATTATTAAAAATTTATTTTAATAGTACTAGAATACTAATAAATTTGACAAATTAAAAAAAATTTCTTATAATAAAATAAAAGAAATAAAATCTTTTATGAAGAAAAAATTTACCTTTTGCATTCATAAAAAAAAAAATTTATTTGATTTTACTAGATGAGTTTTATTCTGGCTCAGACTGAACCTTAGGCGACTGTCTTATACATGCAAGTTAATAAATCAACTGTAAAGTTGCAAAATAGCTTACGGGTGCGTACAATGTAAGAATCAACCTCTAGGAGGGGGAATACCCCATAGGCTGTAGAGTTAAAGATTTATCGCCTAGAGACGAGCTTACACCTGATTAGCTAGATGGTAAGGTAAAGGCTTACCATGGCTCATCAGTAACTGGTCTGAGAGGATGTGCAGTCACATTGGAACTGAGATACGGTCCAGACGACTACGTGTTGGCAGCAGTAATGAATCTTCCGCAATGAGGGAAACCTTGACGGAGCGAGTCGCCTACTTTTTAGTAGGCGGGCTCCTTTTAAAAGCATTTTTAAAAGAAAACTGAAAAATTGCAAAAATAAAATTATCGTTATAGTTATACATTTTTAATTTGCAGCTTGATTTTAAGCTCAGAGACTAAATTTTCAAAATTTTTAATTTTATAAAACATATAATATCAACAATGAATAAACCTGAAAGTAATATTTAAAGGAAAACAAAGAAATATTTTTTAATAAAATTATATATATTACAAATTATGACATAGTCCATTATCTTTTTTAAAAAAGATACCAATTGCGCCGTGTGGGTTAAGGCCTATGGGTTGTAAACCACTTTTTTTCTATTGAAGCATTTGCTTCTTAACTACTGTGTAGAAAGAATAAGTATCTGCTAATCCCCGTGCCAGCTTTATATGCCGCGAGATTTATATAAACAATTTAATATTTAATTTCTGAAAAAAAAAAATAACTTATTATTATGATAAACTGACTTAGTGAACAAAAACAATTAACTGATTTTAAAAAATCAAATAGTCCAACAAAACTTTCTGACAGAGAAAATTTTATAAAAGAAAAAAATACAACATATGGAAAAGAGATAAACCATTTTTTAGGTATGCCTAAAAAATGACAATGGGCCTATCTTGTTGGTTTCTGTGAAGCAGACGGTTCAATTTCTATGACTTTTAAAGCTTCTAGTGAGAACAAAAGAAAATATAGCGTGTCTCCATATTTTTCAATAACTCAAGATATCACAAATGAATTGCCTATGTATCTCTTAAACGCGTTTTTTGCTAATTCTGAACAATTTAAAAAACTAAAAAGTTCTTCACAAAAACTCCCTCAAAGAATAGAAACTAGAGACCACACAAATATACAGGGAGTTCAATCTTTTAGAACTGAACTCTGATGGATAGGTATATTAGTTTTAGAAACAATTGAAAGCATTTTTAAACAAGCAGAAGAAAATTATCAAACATCTTTTCTGGGAGTAAAATTATTTGATTTATTAGTTCTTTGAACTATTTTACTTAATAAAGGTACTTCACAATCTATAACAGGAATGTCAAAGATACTTGATTTAAAATATGCTTTTCACCAACCAATAAAAAAAGATCGATCTGATAAATTAGTTGGAGCTAGTAGAAAAGAAAGAAAGGATTGGGAAACTGATTTATGCCTTCCTACAAATAGCTCACTAAATGCAGCAACTAAAGAATTAGAAAAAATAGAAACTTCTTATGATTCAATTGTTTCTAAATGTAATAATAATCAAGTCCAAATTGAACCTTATTATATCACTGGTCTTCTTGAAGGAGATGGTTCGCTTAGTATCTCTTTAGATCCTTCTAAAGGATCTGTAGCGAATCCTTTGGGCCTAAACATTAGTTTTCACATATCTGCAGATTATTATGGAGAGCATCTTTTAAATTGTGCAGGAGCTTTTTTCAAAAACTCAGCAAAAGCAAAAGAAAATAGTTCTGATAAGGGAACAAGAATTTATTTTAAGCAAAGCGATATAATAAGTAACGCTTCGTTTATAATAGATCATTTTTGAACGTATCCTTTATTTAATCCGTCAAAAAAAGAAAGATACGACCTATTAGTTTTTATATTATCAGACAATTATTTTTCGAAAGAACAAAAAACGTATTCACGTTGTATAAATATAATCAACAAAATTTTTTCTATAAAAAGCGATGCCATCTTGACTAAACAAGAAGCGATTGACAGATTAAAGGGAAAAAGATTAGTTATTCAGTAAACTCAATTAGTTAACTAATTGAGTTTACTGAATAACTAAATTACAAAAATAAATAAATTTATCTTTTTATGCCTAGAGGTAAAGGTTTTGGAAACGCATCTTCTTCTAAACTTGTATGAAACAGCATGACTAAAATCGCTGTTACAATTTTTAGTTCTCTTCTTATTTCAAATTTAGAAGGAAGCATTTTTCAACATGATTTGTATAATCTTTATTTGTTTATCTGTAATCAAGAAATTGACGCTACAGAAGGTTGATTGAGTAAAAACTTTTTTATGCCTATTGTTGAAACCTATCTATGTTCTACGTTTAAAGACTATAGTACTGAAAAACGTAACAATTTTTTAATTATTCGAGGAGTTTCTCTTGCAACACCTACAATGATTGATTTAGCTTCTGAATTAGCTAAGGGCAAATATCAAGATTCAAAATCAAATGACAAAGCAGTAGAGTTGTATGAAAAAGTATTAAAAGAGTTAGAAAGTGTTTCTGGTTCTGATTCGGTCCTTAAAGAGGTAAAACAGGACGAATTAGCTCAAAGAACTAGCCCTACTGAATATGATAATATTCCAGTAGAGTCTAATGAGTCATTAGCGCCACTAACTAAAGATACTGAAATTCTTCAAGATTCAAAATTTGACGCAAAAATTCAGGAAATGCGAGAAATTTTTAAAAAAGAAGCAGAAGATTTGTTTAAAAATATTTTACAACAATCGACAAAACAAGTTTCAGATAAAACTTCTAGTGAATTACAATCACTTGAAAAATCATCTGAAGCTCAAGTAGCAGATTCTACAAATAAGGTAATCGAAAAAACTGAAGCTCAAGTCGAAGATTCTACAAATCAGGTAATCGAAAAAACTGAAGCTCAAGTCGAAGATTCTACAAATCAGGTACTCGAAAAAATTGAAGCTAAAGTTGAAGATTCTACAAATCAAGTAATTGAAAAAATTGATGCTCTTTTTGAGCAAAAACCTTCTACAGACAACACGAAGGATAAAACAACATAATAATAAGTATATAAAAATTTCTTAATTTTATATATTATAATTGATAATATTATCTTTTATAAAACTGCTTAATTAGGTGACTTTTTATGAAAACCCACTCATTCAATCTATTCATTTTATTTTGTTATTTTTTATATAAAATGGGTACTTGACTTTGAACGATGAAGCCCGACTTTTTAATAAAAAGGGTAATATCGTGGGAAGATTTTGGCATGAAAAAACGAACAAGATAACTATAATTATTTATTTAATTTACTGGTTTAATACACTAAGTAAATTAAATAAATAATTACTTGCCAAAAATCACTTGTAACGACTGATCCGAAAGGAAAGAACAAAGAGAAACAAAATCATTATTTTTATTTTATAATTTTGTTTCGGAGTATTGTTAACACGTGGGGGAGTTATATATCGTTTTGTTCTAGATACGTTGGTTAATAAACCTAAGTCTAGAAATAACTCTAAGGTATAGTCTAGTCTGTAAGTAACTACAGAAAACAACTGAGCAGCGGTTACACGGGAGATACAAAGGTTAGTCGGAATTATTGGGCTAAAAAAGTTATTAGACGGCGCTATAAGTCTATGGTGAAATCTCAACGCTCAACGTTGAAACAGCTTTAGAAACTATAGTGCTTGAGTGCGATAGGGGTAAAGGGAATTCTCGGAGGAGCGGTGAAATGCATAGATTTCGAGAGGAACACCGAAAGCGAAGGCACTTTACTGGGTCGCAACTGACGTTGTATAACGAGAGCATGAGGAGCAAAAAGGATTAGAGACCCTTGTAGTTCATGCCGTAAATGATGAATACTGTATATCGGCTCATGTCGGTATGTAAGCGATAGCAAAGTATTCTGCCTGGGGATTACGCTCGCAAGAGTAAAACTTAAAGAAAAAGGCGGGGAGAAAAACAAGCGGTGGATGGTGTTGTTTAATCTAATGCTACGTAAAGAACCTTACCAAGACTTGACATCCCTGTTATGTAAAAATATAATAGTTTTTGCTTAGTGCAGGTGACAGGTGATGCATGGTTGTCGTCAGATCGTACTGTGAAGCGTCTGGTTAAGTCCAGTAACGATCGCAACCTTCGCTTCTATTTATCTTTAGATATAGAAGGACTGCCGACGTTTTAAGTCGGAGGAAGGAGGAGATGACGTCAAATATTATGTCCCTTACGTCTTGGGCTACAAACGCCATACAATGGTGACGACAAAGAGAAGCAATCTGGAGACAGTGAGCCAATCTCAAAAACGTCATCTTAGTTCGAATCGAGTGGCTGAAACTCGCCCTCGTGAAGTCGGAATCGCTAGTAATCACCAATCAGAATGTGGTTGTCTTCACGGCCCCCTAAAATAAAATATTTTATGTGTTTAAAAAATTTGCAAAAATCCATTACAAATAAATAGTAATTTGCAGCCTTAAAAAGAAATCAGGTTCAGAGACTAAATATTTTACATTAATTTTTAAATTAATGATGACATAGTCCATCAAATGATAAAAATCATTTACATCGTGGGTGAATAGTCACTTTCTCAACATAAGGGATCACTATAACAGTGAAAATTTAATTCTATGCTGGAACTTTTTGATAAAAAACTAATACAAGGATTATCTTGTAAAAATTTAGTTTAAAAAAAATTAGAATCAGCATCTTTTAATCTTTCTAAATAAAGGTTAAAAGATCAACGACTAAACATTAAATCTATAAAATATATAGAATGATATAGTCTGATCTTTTGAAAAAAGTAAAAAATAAAAGCCCTGACTTTTATTTTTAACAAATTGCTTACACTCACCGCCCGTCACACCGAGAAAATAACATTGATTTAAAATCAAAGGACGTTCTCTTGATTAGATTCAATGTCTTGATTTTGGTGAAGTCGTAACAAGGTTACTCCGGTGGAAGCTGGGGTAAGAACCATTCTTCTCTATATAAAGAACATTTTACATAATGTAAAAGATAATTTTGGAAAATCTAACAAAAAACACGAAAAGAATTTCAATTCATTTAACTTCACCCTCTTATTTTTTTTGGGGCTCCGCCCATCTCGCTTTGCCTAGGGGCAATATTTTTTTGTTTACAAAAAAATACCGCGGACTTCATTTGATTTTGCTTGCAAGGCTTCGACTAGGGGACGAGCCCCTAAGTAAAGTTCATTTTACACAGTGGGGGGAGACCTGTGGCGTCTAGCCCCCAAAATCAAGTGGAGTATGCTCGACCCCTGGATTTGGTCTTGGACTACCGCTAGTATAAAAAAGGTAAAAGTCAGGCTATGCATTTGAAACAATGACAATTTAAGACTCATATTATGATTTCATTTTGTCATTTATGTCTTCTAAAATTTAGTGTATATATTTATTTAAATGCCAATTAAGGAAATTATTGATAATTTAAAATTTGCAAGGCTTCGCCTAGGGAGCTAAGTGGGCGGAGCCCCCAAAAAAAAGTCTGCGATCAAAAATCAAATTTTTAAGTTTACGACCAACAGTAGAAGAAAGAGGATGAAGTTTGGCTTTTGTTAGCGTTGCTAACAAATTTATTAAATTAGAATCTCAAGATTGGAATTAAAATTTAAAGGAAAACAAATCAATCGTACTAAGAATTTGATTTTTATTAAATTTTATTTGACAAATAAAATATTTTCTAATAAATAATATAAAACTTTTTTTTACAAAATACTGAAAAAACTTTATATTATTTAATAAAAAAATTCCTTGATAACATAGTCGGTTAATGTGTCTGGCTGTTAACCAGAAAACGGAGGTTCAAATCCTCCTCGGGGAGATCACGCAACAAAAATAAAAAAATTTATTTATCAGGATTTAGTGGGAAAAATATGGTAATTCTTTAAGAATTATTGACAGCCCACCTCGGAGATAACGTAAAATATGGTCTCCGAGTCAATCCCCAAAAAAAATTGACTTATGTCTTGTCAAATTGGGGCCTTATTCTAAAAAAGTTCAATAAATTGACTTTTTAATGTATCAATTTAATGATCTTCTTGGTTTAATTTTTCAAAATACTATTTTTTGTTCTCTGCTTATTAGGAATTCGTGCAAAATTAATTAAATCAAAATGCTCATTCATATCATCGTATTCCGAGATATATTCACCTATCTCAATTTCTTCTGCATTCGCTAAACGAATGATAGGAATTTTTTTATTAGTTAACCATTCTTTTTTGGCTTTAATTAGTTTACTATCAAAATATTCATGTTCTGTTTTCTTGTGGCTAAACGTTGGTTCAGCACGCATCGCAGCTGCTTTAGACTTATAATAATGAGTATTCACAATTACACTAATATTAGAATTACGGTTAAAAGTTTTAATAATTGAAATCGATGTATTATTAAAACTTGGAATATGTCGCATTTCATACGTCTCTTGTTGATTTGCTTCTCGTAAATCTTTTTGAGAAGACTCCGTAACGCGATACTCTCAAACTCTCTCACGAACATAGTGTGAGGATCTTCCTTTATAAGCTTTTGAAAAAATACGAACAAAAACTCCCAGAGGAAAAATTTCGCCAGTTTTTTCGTGAGTTAGTAATCATGATGGTAATGGAATGAGTTGATTTAATATTTGTTCCTTGTTCTTGAATATAACATAAAAGAGCACTTTTGGTTTCAGGGCGCGCCCCAAAATACATTTCTTTATAAATTACGCTAGCATTTGTTCTTTTGTCTATTTTTTGTAAATAAGACACTTGATTATCATACAGGGTTAAATATTTTTTTTGATACATTTCCTCGTCAGATGCATAACGTAAATCGCGATCTTCAACGTTCAAATAATTAAAGGTATTAAGTTTTCTATTAATATAATTTACGTCTCTTCTGTTATAATGTATTGAAAAAAGAGAAACATATCGAATAATAGGAAAATATTCACCAGTTTTTATAGAAATAATAGCTTTTTCTTGTGAAATTCGATCGGTCACTGTTTTTTTATGGGTACTATTATCATGATAATAGTTAGCGAGATTAATAGGATTTGTAATTTTTTCATTACGTTGTTTCTGTCTTTTTGTAGATCCGATAAAACTTCTTTTATGATAGCTAAATTTTGATTTTGTAAGGGCGAAGCCATGGGGTAAGCCCCAAAAAAAGCGGTACTTGCTCTTTTTCTGCTCATTGTTCTTTAAAAGAAATTGGATTTTGATTTGCTACTTGATAATCCGTTTTTTGTCTTAGATATTCTTCTATTTTTCCTTCTAAACCGCTTAAACGATTTTTTAATAAGCTGATTGTTTGTTCATCTAAATCATTATCACAAGAAAATTGAAAAATGGGTATAAATTCAATTTTTTTTTGTAAGGGCGGAGCCCTGAAATTTTATTTTGAGCTACAAATTTTTCTATCAATTGTATTTCTTTTTGTATACTATTTTGTTCCAATAAATCTTCTTTAGTTTTTTGTAATTTTAGATCATTTTTTAGTCCAAAAGACAATTTAAAAGAGTTTCTGATCCCCGGGCTGTTTTTCCCCTTTTCATCTTTCATCCAAACGGGAAAAGACGAAATGTCCAAGAGTAGTATTTTCTTTTTCTGCAAATGCATTTTTTGAATGATAAGTGACCAAGGCTTCATTTAGGGGGCGCGCCTCTAGACGAGACGAGGTGGGCGGAGCCCCAAAAACTGCGAAAACGGATAATAATGATAATAAACTCTTGTGGATTTTAACCAAAAAGAGCTTTATTAATTAGTTTTTATTTTTTTGATACATGTTATTTTTTAATTAGTAAAATTTGACAAAAAAAAAAAAATGTTGTATAGATAATTAAAAATTTTTTATTAAAAAAAAAATGTTGTAAATTTTACTAGTATATTTTTATTTTGGGGATGTGGTGGAATAGGTAGACACATCGGACTTAAAATCCGATGATCGCAAGATCGTATAGGTTCAAGTCCTATTATCCCTATAAATATCAAGTTTTAAAATAAACTTTTTGATGGTTAAACAAAACAATTTACACAAAACATAACGGCTACTTGAAGTTTCTTGATGTTTGGGTATTTTTATACAATAAACCATGACGGCTACTTGCCGTCTCTCTATGTTTACGATTATACAGATAAAACGTAACGGCTACTTACAGTTTCTTGATGTTTAAGTATTTTATACAATAAACCATGACGGTTACTTGCCGTCTCTCTATGTTTACGGTTTATTCTACAAATAAAACGCAATTGCTCGCACGTTCGTGAAACCATCGTATTTTAAGTCCGATGTGTCTACCTATTCTACACATCCCCATAATATGAAAAAAATTCTAAAAAAACTTATTATTTTTCATGACTTAAAATTTTTTCGTTTTTTATATAAGTTTTTTTTAAATGTCAGGGCTCCGCCCTATTGGCGAGCATACTTCACTTGATTTTGGGCGCTCCGCCAAAAATCAAGTGGGGCTTACCCACTGTCGATGCCCGGAGATAAGCCGACAGGGCTCCGCCCTGAAGTCCGCGGTATTTTTTTGGGGGCTCTGCCCACAAAAAAATATTGCCGCAGGGGCTTTCCCCTGGCTCGCCTCCAGGCGAGACCAGGGCAAAGATTTTGAAAACCATGTGGTCGTTCCTCCCATCAGGGGGCGAGCCCCAAATTTTTTTTAAAAAAATTCAACATTCCGTATATCCCCGTGAAGTCTTTCATCCGAACGGGGAAAGACGAAACGTGAAGGCGATAGACGGAACGGTAATAGACGGAATGTCAGAATGTTCAATTAAAGATATAAAAAATCATAATTTTTATTCTTTGCAACATTTAAATTTTGTATTGATAATTGATGCAACATTTTTACATTTCGTCTTTCCCCGTTCGGATGAAAGACGAAAAGAAGCAAAACCTATATAAGAATTAAACTTATATAAACCCCTTCGGGGTTTATATAAGTTTAATTCTTATATAGGTAAAAAATTTTATTTTTTGTATACTTCGATGTGTTTATTTATTCTACCACATTCGTAACATCCTTTTTTCAAGGCAAAGTTCCTTTTTTCTTGGAGATAAAAAAATATGCGTTAAATCTTCGATGTAAGAATAGTGAACGAAATAAGCTTAACAACAGGGTAGCGTCTTGAATATTTTTTGGGAATTAACTTACAAATGAATTTGAAATTCCTAATACAAATACAAATGAAAACCATACACTAACACCTAAAAAAACTAATCTCTTATTTTTTGCCCATGTATCTGGATTACCAAAAGCTACTGGTATTAAAACAGCTAAACCAAAAGAAATAGCGATAAATGCAAGTAATAAAAGTTGAAAAAATGCCATAGTTTTTTATAAATAATTTAATATTTTTTTGGGGGCTCCGCCCACCGTGTAAAATGAACAAACGAAAGGAGCATTTTCAACGGAAAATGCTCCTTCCATTGAAAGCGTCATTTATCAACTAGCCCGTAAGGGTTTATAAATGACGCTTTTCTTCGCTTAGGGGCTCGCCCCCTGTATTTGGTCTTGGAACTACCTTAGAATTTTTAATTGTGTTATTATTCTAATTTTTATAAATTTAAAAATCCCTAAAAAGTGGTATTCAATTGAAAGTTTAAATTTGTCAAAATTTCATATAACTACAATTTTGCAAAGTAGTCCATTTGAAGGTTAGAGGTTTGCTCTATATTTCCGAAGTCGAATCTTAGCATGTAACAAATTAAAAAAAAAATTAGCTCCAAAAGCGCAATTTTTAGAGATAAAGAAAACAAATTTTTAAAATTTATTGTTCTAATTAAGGGCTCCTCCGAGATTTTCTGGACGACCTTCTGGTTACAACCATTCTTTCAGAGAAAAAACCATATGGTCGTTACTCCCACCAGGAGTCGAGCTCCAATTTATCTACAATAAGATCAAAAATAGTTTTGATGTTGTTTTTTTAACTTTCTATTTTTTTATCCAAGGCTTCGCTTAGGGGGCGAGCATACTTCACTTGATTTTGGGGGGAGCCTTGTGGCTCCCCCCAAATATTGCCTCTAAGCGAAGCTAGATGGGCAGAGCCCCCAAAAAAAATAGAAAAAAAAAGTAGTTTCCCCTTTTTAGGTTATGGTGTGGGGAGATTTCAAAAATTTAAATCCAAAAATAAAAGAAGTAAATTTTAAACAAAAACACAGATTGGAACTGAATCAGATTATTTAAGTTAAAATTTTACTTGAAACAAAACTTTTTAGCATCTAAAAAAAATTAGAATTTTTAGTTGGAAAAAGATTATATATAATATTTTTATCTTTTTCAAAGCTTTTTGTTATTTATTTAGTGGTTATTTATCATCTATTATAAAAAGATGTTTAAATTTAAAAACTAAACAAATTTCAAACAAAGGCTTCGCATTTAGATGATTTTTTGTTTAATTTCATTCCTCTAAGAACCTTGGTCATTTTCGTTTTATTTGATTTACCAAAATAATTTTTTCTTACATTCCGTCTATCCCCATGAAGGCGGCAAACGGAACGGGGATAGACTAAAAGGGTTAAAATGTGTAATTTTGACATGTTTTGGTTTTTTATAAGTTATACTTATCATTTTCTATTCCTTTATTTAGACATGAACGAACAATTCCGCAAAACAAGCTATTTTTTCCACACTATTTGTGTGTTTCGGCGGCAAAATTGTGGAATAAATGAATTGCTTGCCCACCCTCTGAAAAGGTGTAAGAAAATCTATCGCTCTTCTTGAGCCTCTTTGCTCGCTTGGGCAAAGCGTGATAATAATCTTTTGATTCACGTAAAGCTTTGACGAAAACAGTCAAGGAAAAAAAACAAGGTGGTTAAAAACCTTCCAGAATAGCTTTTTTCAGACTATTCTGTGGATATATGTGATAAATAATAATTTTCAAAATGTATTATTCTTTTTTATATCAAGGCATTTTCAGTTTAGCATTTTTAAATTTTGTGATTTTTTGGACAGATTTATTTTTTTCTACTTATTTATTAAAATCATCTAAAACTTATTTAACGTCATTCCAAAATATTAAACAAAAATTATTTTGGGGCTTGTCCCTTGGCTTCGCCCCAAGGCTTCGCTTAGGGGGCGAGCCTCTAAGCGAAGCGAGGTGGGCAGAGCCCCCAAAAATTTTAAATTCGGAACCTACCTCAAATGTTTCTCACGATGAGTATTTCGAAGAAAAACCAAGACCCAAAATTTTTGAAAATCATCCTTTTGAAATTTTAGAATTTTTGACATGTAGCACGTTATGGTTTTTTTTAACTTTATTATTATTTTTTCGTTATTTAAAATCGAATCATTTTCCATTAGCTAATTTTTATGAAGCATTAATTTTTTTAACTTGGTGTTTAGTGTCATTAAATTTTTTTTTAGTATTTGGGATCAATTCAACTAATTCATCTGAAGATAAACAACCTATAAATATAGAACTTGCATCTTGATTTTTTTTTGGGATGACAACAAAGCAAAGCCCTAGAAAAGAAAAAGTAATAGAGGAAAGTATACCATCAAAGCAAAAATCAAAATATTTCGATAAATCTCAAAATAATAAGTTTTTTAAATCAGACATTCCTTCTATCTCCGTGAAGTCGACAGAAGGAACGGGGATAAACATTCCGTCTATCCCCGTGAAGTCGACAAACGAGACGGGGATAGACTTTGAAAAAAAAATTTTAAATGTATTATCAAAACCTCAAAAAAAAATTTATGGTGGTATTTTAGCACCATGCATTCTATTTATTATCGCATTTGCTCAATTTAATTTATCTTCAGAGTTTTCTCCTCTTGTTCCAGCATTGAAATCAAATTGGTTACTAATGCATGTAAGTATTATGATTTTTAGCTACACTATTTTTATTGTAGCAGGATTAATTTCGTTTATGTTAGTAATCCAAAAATTTTACCAATATTTTTGAATAAAATTAAAAAAAACAAATAAATTTTATCATCTTTTTGGCATCCCGAAAAAAAAACTGAATAATTTTAATATAGGAACTTTACAAAATAGAAACCAAATAAATTTATGCGGAATTCCAACATATCAAATTTTTTCTGTCCTATCGGCGTCAGCGAATGAGCCTCAATTAAAGCAAAAACACAATTATTTTGGGGCTCGCCCCTTAGCTTCGCCCTATGGCTCAAGGAGCCTTGAAAATGCTGCAATTTCTGTTTTCAGGGCTCCTTGAACTAAAAGCCAAGGGGAGAGAGAATCCGAAGATAGTTCAACATTTTCAGGAGCAAATCAAGATCATTTTACAAATAGCTTAAAAATAAATTACACAAGATCAAAAACAAAACCGAATGAAATACCTATAAAAATATCACAACAAATGCAAAAAAACTATTTTTCTATATGTTTAGATCAAATTAGTTATCGTTTATTTGGGATTGGATTTCCTTTATTTACACTTGGTATATTAAGTGGTGCAGTATGGGCTAATTCAGCGTGGGGATCTTATTGGAGGTGGGACATCAAGGAGACTTCGAGCCTGATAAACTGGTTAATTACGGCGTTATATTTACACTGTCGTTATAAAAATTTATTGACGTTATCCCATGTTGTTGGTTTTTTTTGTTTACTTATCTTGTTTTTTAACTTTTTTGGAGTTTCGTTAGGTATTTTTGGGTCTTCATTACATGCATATGGAGCAGCTTCTTAAAACTTTTTTTTCTTCTAATAATTTTTTTGATTTTTAAGTCTTCTCCCTGTTGGTCGCAGACGGACAGTTAAAAAAATATTCAACAAATTTTCGCTTCACTCGGCAAGAGTGATTTTTTACGTGCTGCCTCCTTGGGTAATCTAAGGGGCGAGTCCTGCGCAAATAGTTACCACCCGATGCCGAATAGCATCCTTCCACTCATTTTTTCATGCTAGAAAAAAGAAAAAAAAAATGCGTAGCTTTGGAAAAGAGAGAACACTAAAAATCTGTTTCCTAATTTTTTCGGCAAATTCGAAAGTAAAATCTAAAATCTTGTTATAAAATTTCTTGGGGCTCGCCCCCTGGCTCTGCCCTGTGGCTCAAGGAGCCCTGAAACTATTAAGAAAAATTCGTCAAACAAAATGGATTATTTGAGTAAAACTGAAAGATTGAAATTATTTTTTTAATTTATTATATTAAATACCATATAGTACAAAACAAATATTTTAGCAAAAGTAAGTAACAAAACGTGAGAAACAAAAAATTTCGCTGACAAATGTAAGAAGAATCGATCTGAACCGTTCTTTAGTCTTGAATTCTAACGAAAAGAACGACCCATGATTTTGTCCAAAGACTCATGGTTTTTTGAGCTCTAAGCTAGAGATCGATCCAACCTTTACCACATTTTGGCATAAAATTGTTAGAATCCTCAAACACTCGCATAGCATCTATCACCTATTTTTTTTTTTAGCATGACTCTTGAGATTGTTGTCATGACTCTTCGACAGGTCCCAGGGGTGTATGCTTGTCGATAGAATGAATGAGAAATATACATTGAATTTTTGCTTTACTCGGCAGGCATATCTCACTTGGATTTGCAAGCAAATCCAAGTGGGGCTCTCCCCCTGGCTCTGTCCTGGTCTCGCCTGGAGGCGAGCCAGGGGAAAGCCCCGGAGGCAAAAGGAGCCCTGAGATCCACATTTTTTGCGTGCTGTCTCGTTGGGTAACCGACAGGGCAAGCCCTGCAAAAATTTATGCTACAAAAATGATTAATACAATAAATAGAAAACAAGAATTTTATGGAAATTAATATTTTAGGTTAGCTATAGCCCCTTATATTAATAAAAAATAGAAGCGAATTTTAGTAATTGCAAGAAAATTAATATTTTTTTTAGTCCAAAAGACACTCTTTTAGAGTGTCTTTCTGATCTCCGTACCATAAGGCACGGGCTATCTTATCCCTGTCGAACAATTTGATGGACTTCCCCTCTCTGTCGAGAGTTTTTTTCATCATCTCGTACGCCATAAATGGTCGCTTTTTTTAATCTGCATTCATGGAAAAATGAGTAGTGGATGCTTACGCTAAAATAAGTGGTGGAGGTCTGTTGACAGAGCTTCGCTATTAAAAGTAGATTTAATAACTTGCAGCAAAATCAAAAATTTTTGATATGTTCAGAGACTAAATATTGAAAATTAATAATAAGAGTTATTAGTTATGACATAGTCCATATTTCAGTAAAATATGTTATTAGCGACGGTCTTATTCATCATTATTCCATCAGCTTTTTTAATTATTTTATATGCTAGTTCTAGTAAACAAAAAGCGAAATAATTATTTTAAATCATGGTTAGATAGGGTAAAAAAATAAAGTGATCTATCTAGCATATAAAATATGATGAACTATCTTTTTTAAGATTAGCATTTTTTTTATAATTTTTTTAGTTGTTTTCTTTTTTTTTGCGCTTTGCGCAAAAAAGAAAACAACTAAAAAAATCATAATTTTATTTATAAGTTAATTAATTAGAAATTGTTAATTTTTAGTAAAATTTGAATTATTTTTTTATTAAATGCCATTTCAGATTGAAATTGGTCCGGGGCAAAGATTTTGAAAACCATGGGTCGTTCCTCCCAATTTTATTTACTTGCATACCCACTAGGTTTTCATTTGCGTAAACCTATCGACGCTTAAAGTAACTAATGCTCCAAATCTTGTAAAAAAATTTTGTTGACAAATCTAGGTAAGAAGGATCAATCTGAACTGGTTTTTGAAGCTTGAACCCTGATGGGGGGAAACGGTTTTCAATTTTTTTTGTATTCGTTAAGCTTTATACACAATTAAAAGATAAATGGGTTATTTTACCCGAAATAGGTCTTTGCCAATTAAAATTTATCGCTTGTTTCAAGGCTTCTCAGAGATTTTCTGGACGACCTCCTGGTTACAAACTCTTCATTCCTTCAGAGAAAAAATCATGGGGGTCGCCTACTCCCGCCACCAAAATCATTAGAACAAAGCTAAAACATGTAACAATTTGCAGGTTTTTGGGTGCTGATTTTAGGAACCCATGCAATAAAATTTGAATTAAGGGCTCATTTGATTTTTGATCTTGAATCCTATACGGTTTGATGAGACGACCCTTCAAACCATGGATCTTTACCTCGAATGTACTTTTTGTAGAGTTAAAAGAAAAACTGCCAATTTTCCGAGACCCTAATTAAAAAACACAAAATTTAATTAATTTTAACAATGGAAACTTTTTTACAATTATTTGCCTTATTTTTAGTAGTTGCGGTAGGTCCATTAGTAGTAGTTTTTTTAGCCTTAACTAATTCTAAAAGTTTATAATTTTTTTTAATTATTTTTGTTTACTTGCTAGAAAAAACAAAAATTTTCTCCCACGACCCCTCTACCGATCCCATTCATGTAGGATCGGTAGAGGGGTCTTTGGTCGCAGACGGACAGTTGCGAAATTCTCCTCTTTGAGTGAGGCTTTTTTGAGAGGAGACGACATCGTTTTTCCGCCCCATATGAAATGGATCTGCATAGATCGTCCTATCGGTGAGCATTCACCACGTCAAAATGGGTGGTAAAATTTTTGATTTTGATAAAAATAATGCAGATTTTTTTTGGGCGCTCCGCCCACTTTGCTTAGGGGCAATATTTTTTTGTTTAGGCGCTCCGCCCACTTTGCTTAGGGGCAATATTTTTTTGTTTAGGCGCTCCGCCCACTTTGCTTCGCTTAGGGGCTCGCCCCCTAAGCGAAGCCTTGGAAAAAAATACCGCGGACTTCAGGGCTCCGCCCTGTCGGCTTGCCTCCGGGGCTTTCCCCTGGCTCGCCTCCAGGCGAGACCAGGGCAGAGCCAGGGGGCAAGCCCCACTTGATTTTGCAAGCAAAATCAAGTGGGGCTTGCCCCCTAGGCAAAGCCTTGCCGAAAAAAATTGACAGAATCGAAATTGTCGGTTCCTCGACCGAGTTCTAAAAATTTTTTTGGAGCAATAATTCTTTGCTTCACTCGGCAAGAGTCATTTTTTGCGTGCTGCCTCGTTGGGTAACCGACGGGGCTCGCCCTGAAAAGAATTACCGCGTATTTTATGGAGCCAGGGACTTGTTTTTGCAAGCAAAAACAAGTGAAGTATGCTCGCTCCTCTGGCGGGATTTTCCCGAAGATAAAATGGATTCTCGCCCCGTAAATCCATTTTATATGATTTACGGGATTCAATCGATTTTCTCTTCGGAGAAGTTAAAATCGATTGAATCCCGTCGACGATACAAAAAATTGATTACTTTTTTTTAAAGTTTATGTTCCAAGTAAAACATGGAACTAAGCAATAATCTAAGTAAACAAAAAAATCGTTTTGTAATTTTATATTTGATTTTTAAATATTTTGTTTACTCCTATTGTTCTAAATATAAAAATTACAGATAAGATATTTTTTACTATTTTAGTTTCACATTTTTATTTCTTCTAAAAAGGTTTTTTTCCAAAAAAAACCTTTTTAGAAGAATTCCTAAAAACTTTTTTTTGGGTCTACTTCAAAGTAAGTGAATAAAAACAGATTCAACAAAATAGAATTTTTCCGTCATTTTGCGTCTTTCCCCCAAAGGGGAAGACTGAAAAATATTTTAATAAAATTAAAAATTCAAACATTTAAAATGCCAACAACACAACAATTAGTTCGAAAAGCAAGAAAAAAAATAAAAACAAAAAAATTAAGATCACCAGCTTTAAATTCTTGTCCACAAAAAAGAGGAGTATGTATCTGAGTTTATACAACTACGCCGAAAAAACCAAATTCAGCTTTATGAAAAGTAGCTCGTGTTTGACTTGCTGGACGATTAAATAACGAAATAACAGCTTATATACCGGGAATGGGACATAATTTATCAGAACATTCAGTTGTTCTTGTTAGAGGTGGTCGTGTAAAAGATCTTAGTGGAGTTCGCTATCAAATAATTCGTGGAACTTTAGATACAGCAGGCGTAAAAAATAGAAAAACTTCGCGTAGCCGCTACGGAACCAAAGCTAAATAAAATTTCTTCTTTCGGCAAGCCTATTTTTTTCTGAAGAAAAATAGGCTTGCCAACAGGTCAAAACCCTAACCATTTTTTTAAATAGCGTAACAGAAATCATGGGGTCATTATTGTGTCTTTTCAAAGTTAAAATATTATGTCTATCCCCGTTCTGTCTATAGCCTTCACGGGGATAGACAGAATGTATGAAATTACAAGCAAAAAAGTTAAATTTAATTTTGTGTCATTAATCAATTCATTTTTTTTGAGATCTTTATGTGTTGACAAAAAATTTATGTTTTATTTATTTTTTTTTTCATCTTTTTGAGCTTACCTCTTATTCTAACATAAATCTTTGCATGAAGTCTATCCCCGTCCCGTCTGTCGCATTTACTGGGATATACGGGAAGGGGATAGATGGAATGTTAGGTTTTTAACCATAAGCACCAAATTTTTTCTAGCATGAAAAAGTGAGCGTGTTTTCTCAAACTACAACCTACCGTCTTATATTCTAGCACTGTCCGTCTGCGATTTTTTTTATTCAAAGGCTCAAGGCAAAGATTTTCTTACCACGTCCCCTCTACCGATTCCATTCATGTGGAATCGGTAGAGGGGACGTGGGAGAAGACTGACATATTTTTTTGTTTCATTGTCCAACGATTTCATTTTCAACGGGAGTCCGCTTTGCGTGGAAAAAAGAACAATGAACCGTGGGAAAAAAATTCGGAGAAAGAGCCATAATTAAATTTTTAATTAAACTCTTAGACTGGGGCTTGCCCTCTGGCCTTGAGAGGAGCCCTGACAAAAATTCTTAGAATTATTACATAAATAAATGATTTCAATAATTATTAGACTAAAAAAACATTTATCGTTTAAAAAAATATAATGTGGAGTAGTTTTAAAGGAGAAGAAGAGATTTGAACTCTCGCAAGATTAAAATCTTGAAAAGCTTAGGAAGCTTTCGCCTTAAACCGCTCGGCCACTTCTCCAATTGTTTTATTTCTCTTTCTACTTGTTGAATTGTATTTGGTACTTTCCAGATCAAACTATTATTTTTTTAATTTTCTGCATATTTTATAAAATTGTATTCCAAAAAATTATTTCTATAGATTAAGATTTTATAGTATTTTTTATTGACAAAATTAATAAATTTTAATAGTATTATATGAACAAAAAATAAAGTATATAGAAAATTTTGCGCCTGTTTCTTAAAAATCATTCCATCCTACCCCCATAATCACCTACTTAGTCTAGTGGTTAAGGCAACCGTTTCATACGCGGTTTATCATCAGTTCAAATCTGATAGTAGGTATAAAATAAAAAAATACAATATTTTTCTACCAAAATGACTTATAAAATTTTATAAATATTATATTTAAGTATTTTTATTTGACATATACAAAATAATTAAATATAATATTTATAAATATTATATTTAATTATTTTGTATGTAACAATTACCTTTAATGGTGGATATAGTATAATTGGTTAATTCAGTGCCTTGTGACGGCGAAGATTGCGGGTTCAAGTCCCGTTATCCACCCAATTTGAAACTATAGCGATAACTATTTTATAAATTTTTTAGTCTTCTCCCTGTCGGTCTACGACCGACAGTCCAAAAACCACCTTAAAGGAAAAACAGCCGTTTTTCCGTGGTGTTTTTTTAGAAGAATGGGCAAACGCTGGCTCGAAAATCTTTGCATGTTTTTCTGTTTCTCGAAAAGTTGGCAAAATAATTTTGGTTTTTTATTTTGGTCACGAGCCTATTAGCTATTTAATTGAAAACAGAGCGGAGTTTTAACATTCTGTCTATCCCCGTAAAGACGACGGACGGAACGAGGATAGACCAAAATTGTGTTTTTTATACACCCTAAAATTTTTTTTATTCAATTTATTTGACATATTTTAAAAACTTTGTCAAAATATAGGACTTAGCATTTTCTTTTTTAAAAAAAAAAGAAAATATGAGTAAATTTTAAAAATCCAAATCAGGAGCATGATTACACCTTTGGGCGGTGGTAGATCAAAATAAAATTTGTGTAAGGTAAAAAATAAAATCGGGATATGGTCTAATGGCATGACTCCACCTTTGGGAGGTGGGTATACAAGTTCGACTCTTGTTATCCCGAATATTAAAAATTTATCCTATTAAATAAATTGGGTATCTAAAAAAATAAAAACTTTGCATAATATAATAAATTTTTTTCTTAAAAAAAAATAAAATCATAATTACCAAAAAATCGATAATTTTATTTTAAGAAATTTAACATGATAATAATTTTATTTTTTGTTTTTTTGCACCATTCTTTCGAAAGTTTTAACCAATGGTCTAAATTGTCTACGCGTCCTTGATTGACCGTTTTTGAGCGTAAATTATTCTATTTGAGGTTCGTTAACATTGGGCTTAGTTGGTAAATTTCTTAAGCCTTTAAATTGCCAATAACCTTTAATAAATCTAATCAAGCTTTAACGTAGGTTGGATATTTTTAGGACAAGACTATATTGTAGACCATTAATTGTTTTTTATTTTTTTGGGGCAAGCCCCAAGGCTTCGCTTAGGGGTCGAGCAAAATCAAGTGGGGCTTGCCCCCTGGCTCTGCCCGCAGGCAAAAGGAGCCCTGTGGCTCAGAGCCCTGAAGTCCGTGGTATTTTTTTGCAAGACCAAATCCAGGGGGCGAGCATACTTCACTTGATTTTGTTTGGGCGGAGCGCCCAAAAGCGTCATTTATAAAATAAATGACGCTTTCAATGGAAATTTTCCGTTGAAAATGCTCCTTTCGTTTGTTCATTTTACACAGTGGGCGGAGCGCCCAAAAAAAAAGAAAAAAATAAATATAACGAAATAGATTATTTGAAAAGTTAAAAATATACTTTGAATTTTTCGATTCAAAAGGAACCAGTTTCTTTTCAGCTATCTCTAGATAAGCAAATGGATAAAAAAATCGTTCCCACCTCATCCGCTTTGAGCTTATAAAAATCCCAAGCTTAAATTTTTAACTAGATTAAATTGCAAAACCAAAACTTAGATGAAAATAATTTAAAAGGTAGTAATATAGCTAAAAAAAATGAAGTAATTTATCTTTTCAGCACAAGAAATAGTTGAAAAGGGCAGAATGTTGCTCAAGTAAGAAGAAGAATAAAAAGTAATAAACTAAAGTACATCCCAGATAAGAAAATGATCAAGTCTATCCCCGTAGAGTCTGCAGACTCTATGGGGATAGACGGAATGCTCGACTTAAATGTGGTAATTGGGACGATCTCACTGAAAAAGAAAAAAAAAGAAAAAATCAAAAAATCATTTATAATGTTATTATGATAACTACAGATTATGATTATGAGTAGCATTATAGTCTATCCCCGTGAAGTCTTTCCCCTTTTCGTCTTTCTCCGAACGGGGAAAGACGAAAAGGGGAAAGACTTCACGGGGATAAAGTTCTATCATTTAAAAGTAAAAACAAAACTTGGTTTTCAAGTTTTAATTGGTTCAAATCCTATTACAACTTTTTAATTTTATCAGGGCTCGCCCTGTCGGCAAGCTCCCGAGCTCGCCGACAGGGCGAGCCCCAACCAAGTTTTGTTTTTACTTTTAAATCAAAAATAAAAAAGCCATAATAAATTTTTTTTTCACTATTTCTCGTCCCTTTTACTTCTGGGAGCTCACATGGGTAAATGAGAGAGATCAAATGGATAAAAGATTAAAATTGTTGAAGAATTTTTTTTATAAATACAATTTTTCTTTACTTCAAGAGCAATTAAAAAATATCGTTGATATCTCTTTTTTTTACATAAAAGCTCTATTAGCTTCAGCAGCACGATGTAATTCCTCTTTTTTTCTTATTGCCATACCAGATCCTTTTGATGCTTCTAAAATTCCATTTGTTAAATTTAGCACAATAGATTTTCTTGATTTTGATTTTGTTTCCATCAAAATCCATCGTAAAGCTAATGTTTGCGCTCTAGGTCTAGCTACTTTTATCGGTACTTGATAAACAGCACCTCCAATACGTCTAGCCTTTACTTCAACCGTTGGTGAAGCGTTTTGTACAGCTTTTTCTAAAATTTGAATAGGATTTTGTTTTGTTATTTCTTTAAGTTGTAACATTGATAAATGAACAATTTTATAAGCTAAACTTTTTTTTCCAGATTTTAAAACACGGTTTACTAATTTTGCAGTTAATTCATGTTGGGATAAATAACCCATTCCTATTAATTCAGAATCGTTATAACTATTTGAAAATAAAACAATTCTTTGTTTTTTTATTTGTGCCATATTTTTTTAAAATTTTTTCTTTTTTCTTTGGGTCGAAATTATGTTGCTGTTTTGTTTTTATTAAAATCATAGACTTCGGTCTTTGACCGAAGGGAGAAGCAAATGAATTTTTGAAACAATCTCAAAATAAAATCTTGAACCTTTGGCCTAGAACTTTTGTAATGTTTCATTAAACATTTAGTGTTTTTTTTGGGTTCCCTTATATTTAAATCCTTGAACCAACTAATCAAGAGTTATAGCTTAAAAAATGAGTTCTTTCCCACGGACCCCCTGGGCGAGCAGCTCGCAGCGAGCCCAAGGAAGAGTCACATTACTGTGTGTCTGCGATTTTTTTTGCAATAAATTTTCGTAAGGCTCGCGTTATCCAACGAAGCAGCACGCAAAAATTGTAGAGTGAAGCAAAAATTTACCTCTGATTAAAATCAGAGGGTGGTGCAACGAATTTGATGATGGTTTAAAGAGACAAAAATACCGTAGACTCCAAATATAGGGGGTGTGGGGGTTCGTAATGGGGGGATCTTTTACAAAAAATCGAATCTTTTTTTACTGGAAGACCAAAACTAATACGATCGTTTTTTCCTTGCTTCAAAAGGACCCCCCAATAGTCCGATTATAATTTAGAATCGACTTTCCTTCGGGATATAAAAAAATTCTCTGCCCTGCAGGGGAAAGCCCCGGAGACAAAAGGAGCCCTGTGGCTCAGAGCCCTGAACCGAACCACAAAAACCAATGTGCGCTAAAATTAGGACCTTTGCTCTTGTCATGACAAAACCCGCTATGTTTTTAAGACTCCGCGTTTTTTGCCCATCGCAGGAGGAGGATGAAAAACCTAACGTCTCTATGAAAAAATGGGTAAGCGACGTGGCGAGCCCTCCGTAAAAATCTGCGGAGCTTTTTTCGGGGAAGTAGCGAAAAAGGTTAACCTTTTGTTCACAGTTTTCGAAAGTCACGAGTAGAAGTTTCCTGGAATCCATATTTAGTTTTTTTTTTATCATAAAGCAAACGGCCAATTAAAATAGATTGTCCTAAATGTTTTAAGATAAATTCAACCGATGATTGACTATCATCATTTGCAGGTATAAATAAACTCGTTTTGTCGGGATCTCCATCGGAATCTAAGATGGTAAGGGTTGGAATATTTAATTTTTGACATTCTTTTATTGCTTTTAATTCTTTTTCTTGACCAACAATGATAACCAAATCTGGTAAACTATTTAACTCATTAGAAAAACCAGACTGATTTTGTTCTAGTGAATCTTGTTGACGAGAAGATCTTGAATCTTTTACGGTTTTAAAATTAGTTAAAAATCCTCCTTTCCATCGCTCATTAATATAATAACTGGAACTTTTAGTTGCTATTTCAGCAATAAGAGGTGCAATGGATCTTTGAGTTCCAACAAATAAAACTTGATAACCTTCGTTTGCAATAATTTTTTTTAAAAATAAAGTAATTCGAAACAAACGAGTATAAGTTTTTAAAATATCTATAATTGCAATTCCGTCATGAGTACACATTATATAAGGTTTCATTTTTGGATTTAGTTTTTTTACACTGCTTCCTAAATGAACTCCAGCATTATACATTTCTTTTAAATTGATTTGTTTCATTTTTCAGTTTTATGTTTTTTTATTTTTAGTTTTGCCCTGTAGTCCCTCTGATTTTTTAGAATCAGAGGGTGTCGCGGTAAGTTTGTGTAAGCGAAAACCTATCGCCTTCTTAGGGCAAAGATCCCCCCACATGAGTGGTGGGGGGATCGTGGTCGTTCCTCTCTTTAATCCATCGGGGAGTGTGGGAGGTACAAAAAAACGACCAATTTATGGTCGGTTTCAATTTGGCCTTCTCGGCAAAGCCGGGGCGGGGTGGGCGAAGCCCCCAGTGGGTTCCGCCCCCAAGGAAGAAAAATTATTTTTTGTTTTCTTTTTCTAAAGCTTGTTCAATTTTACCCACCATATAAAATGACGCTTCAGACACATCATCTAATTCACCCGATAAAATGGCGTTTAAACCACGGATTGAATCTGCTAAAGTAACATATTCACCAGATATACCTGTAACACTTTTTCTTTCATTATGACTAATGATTAAGTTGGACTATGTCATCATTAATTTATTATATTAATGTTAAATATATAGTCTCTGAACAAAAAAATTATAAATTTAAAATAATTAAGTTTAACTACATTTTTTTGGGGCTAGACGCCAGCTCGCCCCCTGGCTTTGCCCTGCGTAGCGCCCTGGGCGGAGCCCTGATTAGTCATTATATAATTTTTTCTTTGCTGCAAATTTTCATAAAATTTTGGTAAACAATTATGATTTTTTGCAATTTATTTAATTTGCTAAATAAAATTTAATTTATAAGGTACTAAAAATATTAATACTGCAGCTACTGTGAATGGTTGTGATAAATATTTTTCAATTTTTCTTGCTCTTGCTACTGTTAATCTATCTTCTTCGGATAACTCATCGATTCCAAGAATCGCTATAATGTCTTGTAACTCTTTATAACGGTTTAAAATAAATTTAGTGTCTTGGGCACAAGTATAATGTTCATCACCTAGAATCCAAGGTTGTAGCATGCTGCTCGTTGACCCTAAGGGGTCCACACTAGGATAAATACCTTTTGATGCTAATCCACGAGATAAAACTGTCGTTGCATCTAAATGAGAGAAAGTAGTTGCTGGTGCCGGGTCTGTTAAATCATCAGCTGGTACATAAATTGCTTGAATAGAAGTAATTGATCCTTTATTTGTAGACGCAATTCGTTCTTGAAATCCTCCCATTTCAGAAGCTAACGTAGGTTGATATCCAACTGCTGAAGGCATTCGTCCTAATAAGGCAGATACTTCTGAACCTGCTTGTACGAAACGGAAAATATTATCAATGAATAATAATACATCTTTTTGGTCTACATCTCTGAAATATTCTGCCATCGTTAATGCAGTAAGTCCTACTCGCATTCTAGCTCCAGGAGGCTCATTCATTTGTCCATATACTAAAGCTACTTTTGACTCTGAAAGATTACTTTCGACAATAACATTACTTTCTAACATTTCATGATACAGGTCATTTCCTTCTCGTGTGCGTTCACCCACTCCTCCAAATATACTAACTCCACCATGAGCTTTTGCAATATTGTTAATTAGCTCCATAATAATAACTGTTTTTCCGACTCCAGCACCTCCAAACAATCCAATTTTTCCACCACGGCGATATGGAGCTAATACATCAACAACTTTAATTCCAGTTTCAAAAATGCTCAGGTTGGTGTCTAATTCTGTAAATTCAGGAGAATTTCTATGAATAGGTAAGTTTTTAGGAAAATCTTTTAAACCACTTTTTGCTTTTCCATCAACTGTTTCTCCTAAAACATTAAAAATACGACCTAACGTAGTATCACCTACTGGTACTGTTAAAGGAGCTCCCGTATCCACAACTTCTAATCCACGCATTAATCCTTCTGTTGCAGTCATAGAAATAGCACGAACAGTATGATCTCCTAATAATTGTTGAACTTCAACAGTAAGTACAATTTCTTGACCAGCTACATTTTTCCCTTTAATGACTAATGCATTTAATAAATTTGGTAATGTACCATCTTGAAAAACTACGTCAACAACTGGACCAATAACTTGTGAAACACGACCAGTACTCATAATTTTAAATTTTTTTTATGCTTTTTTTTGTAGTCTTCGGACTCTCCCCAAATGCGGGGATTGGTCGAAGACAAACAATCCACAAATAAAAGGCAGCTCAAGGCTCGTTTTAATTCTGGTATAATTTATTTTTTGTTTTCTTTTTTTAAAGAAAAAAAAACCGTTTTGTTTTTACCCTTTTCGGGACATTAAATCGTAAAACAATTTATTTTATATTGAACCGTGCAGTCTATCCCCGTCTCGTCTGTCGCCTTCTTTGTAGAACGAAACGATGATTCGGATTCATTGATCCGAGAACTCCTTCTTTTTTTTGCGCTTTGCGCAAAAAAAAAGAAAAAAAAAGAAATAGCCTAAACGATATAAGAAAATACAATAACCAAAGATTTGTTTCGACTTATTGAATATGAAATTTTTTTGCGTCCAGTTATTATTGGAAAATCTTATATGGTTTTCGTAAGCGAAAACTTTCTACTTATTTTGGCATAATTCTCTCACAAGAAGAGTTTTAGTCATTTCAAAAATTCTAAGTCGGGCTAACTTTTCCTGGGCTTCCGTCTCCGACCGAAGACTTCGGGAAACGTTCGTATACCCATTCATGGCGACAGAAAATATTGTCTTGATTTTAACAGTTAAAAACCAGCATACCACTAGGTACATAGTCGAAGGAAAAACAATAGTTTTTATACTTCTGAAAACTACAAGAACTATAAAAAAAATGTTTTGAAAATTTTAAATTCTCGTGGTATTATGAAACTATTTTGTTTTTTTTTAAAAAACAAAACACCGTAAAAAGGTGTCACAGAATTGTTTATAACTATTTTTGTTTTTTCAAAGCAATCATCGTTCACAATGTCCTAAAAAAAGGTGTTTTATAAAAAATAAATGAATTCAAACCGCCTTTTCTTTGTTAACAATTTTTGTTAGAACTTTGGACAAAGAAACGTTCGAAAAATTGTTACCATAAAAATTCTGTGAAACCAATAAATAAACATAATTTAATGGAAAAATAAATACTTACATGGACAATTGTGCAAAACAAATTTTCACCATTCCGCTTATCTCCGTACAGGCAACAGACGGAACAAGGATAGACAGCCCGGGCTTTGTGGCACGGGGATTAGAAACTCTAAAAGAGTGTCTTTTGGACGAAAATTAACTAATGGTTGATTTACCGTGAATAGGCAAACATAGGAAAACTATCAGATTTTGTGATACAATTATAGTATTCCTTTTGGCTTAAATCCAAAAACAGAAAGTCCAACCATTTTTTCCATAATTTAAAGAACTTGCCTCCTGAGTGGAGGAACGACGTATAGTGCGGATGAAGAGTGCTTGTTTTTCTCCGCCCACTGTGTAAGATGAACTTCGTTTTTTTTTATAAAAAAAATAAGAAACACAAACATATTCTTTTATACTGAACATTCCGTCTATCCCCGTTTAGTCTTTCCCCTTTTCGTCTTTCCCCGTTCGGGGAAAGACGAAAAGGGGAAAGACTAAACGGGTATAGACTACAACCTTATGGTTTAACTTTTGGATAATAGATCTTTTTTTTAAATAAGGGAGTAAAAAATTGTAAAATATATAATGCTTTATTATATAAATTTATAACGAAATTTTCAAATATAATTAAAATCCTATACAAAAGGATTTTTTTTTAAATCCTTTTGTATAGGATTTAAAAAAAAATATACACAGAATAGTTATCCAAATATTTATCGATGTATTAAAATTTTTTTTCTCTGCTTTTTAGAGTATAGAAAAAAGTAAGCAAAAAAATATAGCGTGTGATTAAAAAAAAGAATACGCCAATTTCATTAGAATGAAAGAATCTCAGAATTATTTTTTGCTTGGCTTTTGTTTTTTTCGATGAGTTGTTGGCTGATTGTTCCGCAAAAAAAAAAAAATTTCAGGGCTCCGCCCTTGTTGGCCAAAGACAAAGGACGAGCCCCAAAAACTATAAAGAAAATAATAAGTTTTCTCCCACGACCACGCAAAAAGGGAATCGCCACATAGAATGGGCGATTCTCTTTTTTCTTCTACCGATCCCATTCATGTGGAATCGGTAGAGGGGTCTTCGGTCGTAGACGGACAATTGAAATTAATTTTTTTTTTTGTGGCTCCTCGGAGCCCTGAATCGAATTGATTGTTTTAAATTAATCTTAAACAAATTTAATTTTATTTTGATGAATAATCAAAGTTTTTTTTAGAGATGGGACAAGTTCCAAACCTAAAATTTCAGACTCTTAGTTCTAGCAAATAAATTTTAGGGCTACGTCCTGTCAGCAATGTCCCAAAGCAAAAATTTTCTGCTCCTTTTGCCTCAGGGCAGAGCCAGGGAAAAAAATAAATAATTTAAAATATTTTATGGCAAATGAAAAAACTGAACGTGGTGTTAGTGTTGATTTAAATAGAACAAGTTTATATTGGGGATTATTAACCATTTTTGTTTTAGCAGTACTATTTTCAAGTTATATTTTTAATTAATATTCTTTTCATTGGATTGCGCCCCCTGGTGAACTTTTCTTCAACCCCTCCTGGACTCTAAGCTCTTTAGTGCTTGGAGCCCATCCATAAGCTAGCTTGTTTCTCTTCTTTTGTGGGCTCCGACTTCGCTTAGGGGCGAGCAGCTCGCAGCGAGCCCCCTAAGCGAAGCCTTGGGACGGAATTTTTTCTTCTCGTTGAAAACCATAGCTCCCATTCATCGGATGGGAGGATCTTTGCCTTGACATTTTCTATTTTTTAGAAGCATCTGGTAATTTGGTAAAAAATTCCGTAATTCAAAATCATTCAAAGCATAGTTAAAAAGATAGAGAAAAAAACTTAGTCCAAAAGACACTCTAAAAGAGTGTCTTTCTGATCCCCGTGCCACAAAGCACGGGCTGTCTATCCCCGTTCCGTCTGTCACCTTCTCGGGGATAGCCGAAATGTACCAATGGGTATCCATGCTTACAATTCCAGCTTTGCCTTATTGACAAGCATCCTCACTTATTCTCCTAGAATCATGACTCTCTGACAGGACCCCACCCATTTTTTTTATGGGTGGGGATGTTTAAAAATGCCTATTTTTTTGAGGTTCGATAAGAAGACGGAGCTATTAAAAAGAGACGAAATCTTTCTAAATGTTTAAATTCGTTCAAGAGATCTTCCTCGTCAAGTTATTGTTTAAAGATTTAGTTTTTTTTAGAAAGAGAAATTTTAACTGTTTTTTTAATTCGAAATAAAATCAATATTTAAACAATTTACGAAAAATTACCTTTTGTTTCATAAAAGGTTTTGATAAAAAAAAAAAAAAAAATATGACAAATACTGGTACAACAGGACGTATTCCATTATGGTTAGTAGGTACAGTTTTAGGAACTGCAGTTATTGGTGTAGTAGGAATTTTTTTCTATGGTTCTTATCATGGACTTGGAAGTAGTTTATAAGTTTTTTTTATTATACTACTTTTCTAAATGTATTTTGGGCTTGCCTCTTCGATAGTTTTTTCTGAAGAAATAAATTCTTTATCCTTTAAGCCCACCCCGTTAGGGTCGTCAGAAATCTTTACAGGACTTTAAAAGCAAGGCTGCGACTTTAAAAAATAATCCAATTTTCTTTTGTCTTCTCTCACGATTTTTCTCACTCATTCATTTTTTCCACTTTTCATTATCCTCTTTCCGATGATCTCATCGGAAAGAGGATAATGAAAAGTGGAAAAAATGAATACATGAATGAAATTGGATAAGCAATCTTCTCCCCAATAAGATCAAAGAAATAATTTCGACGAGATTTTTTATCTCCATCACGACCCTCTACCATTTCTGTGGTCGGATTTTCTGGATTATCTCCACCCGTTGAAAAATATGTGTCGTTTATTCCATTAAAAGCAGACTAAAACCAGATTCAAACTAATTTGGCTAACAATCCTATTTTCAATAGGATCATCTGAAAGAAGGTAGTTAGGCGTTATGGAAAAAAATAAATGTTTTTAGTGGAGGGGCTTTAGAGGATCAAAACGTTTGAGAAACTAATTTTGGCAAGGCTTCGCTTAGGGGGCGAGCTGCTCGCAGCGAGCATACTTCACTTGATTTTGGGGTTTCCCCCCACTGTGTAAAATGAACTTTGCTTAGGGGCTCGCCCCCTAAGCGAAGCCTTGCAAGCAAAATCAAGTGGGGCTTGCCCCCTGGCTCTGCCCTGGTTTCGCCTGGAGGCGAGCCAGGGGAAAGCCCCGGAGGCAAGCATATCTCACTTGGATTTGCAAGCAAATCCAAGTGAGATCCGCAGTAATTTTTTGCTTGGGCGCTCCGCCCACTTCGCTTTGCTTAGGGGCTCGCCCCCTAGGCGAAGCCTTGCAAAAAATTATTGCCGACAGGGCGGAGCCCTGAAGTCCGCGGTATTTTTTTGTTTAGGCGCTCCGCCCAAACAAGAGATTCTAACATAAGAGGTGGAATTTTTTTTCCTTGTTTCCCCTAGAAATGAAAAGCAAAGTCAACCGATTCAGAGCCAGGGAAAAAAATAAAAAACAAAGCTCCAACTGTGTCATAAAAATCAAATTGTAACACTTTTAAAATTTTGGGCTCGCTGCGAGCTGCTCGCCCCAAATTTATGAATTCGATTCGCTTTAAAAGTCTTCTCCCACGACCACGAAAAAAGGGAATCGCCACATAGAATGGGCGATTCTCTTTTTTCTTCTACCGATTTCACATGAATGGGATCGGTAGAGGGGTCTTCGGACAGTTCAATTATCAGACCTTTTCAATTTAGGGATAGCTTAAAATTAGTGTTTGCCTTAATAGGTTCTGCTGCTCAAACTAAGACAATGAAACGCGTAGCAGGAATTACAGCTTGACGAAAACGTTTTATTAATTAAAATTAAAGAATATTGAAAAAAATTTTTTTCAATATTCTTTAAAAAAAACTTGACAAAATTTTAAATATTTATTAAATATTATTTATAAAATTTTTTATTAAGGACCCTTAGCTCAAATGGTAGAGTTGTAACCTTACAAGTTATCTGTTAGTAGTTCAAATCCACTAGGGTTCAATACAATGTAATAATTAAAAATTAGAGGGAAGTCTACCCAATAAATTTATGGTCCAATTCCATTAGGGTTCAACACGAATTAAAAGTTTTCGACTAAGAAAAATATTACTTGAATAAGATTTCCTTGATGTAAATAAAAAATAGCTTTAGTACCATCGAGTAAATCCTATTTAAACTGTCCGTCTTCTCCCATGACCCCTCTACCGATTCCATATGAATGGAATCGGTAGAGGGGTCATGGGAGAAGACTTTTTTTTTTTTTTTTGCGCTTTGCGCAGTTCTCCAAATTTACAGCGAGCCTCCGGTCACAACTCGCCTCAAAAAAAATAAAAAAATCGCAAAAAATGATCAAACGAATAATTTTTTTAAAAAAACCGATTTGTTTTGTCTTTGATTTTTTATGAAACAACCCCAAGGCAAAGCTCTCTCTTTCCTTGCATTCTTAAAGAGGTAATCACCATTTGCGTATGATGCACATTTTTTAATTCGAAATAATCTTATTTTTTTTTTGGGGGCTCCGCTTACCGTGTAAAATGAACTTTAAACAATTTTGTTACAAAAATTTGTATCGAAAAAATTACTGCGGATCTCATTTGGATTTGCTTGCAAATCCAAGTGAGATATGCTTGTCAACAGGGCAGAGCATAAAAAATAAACTTTTCTGCGCCCTGAAAAAAAAGAAAAAAAAAAAATAGTTTATGACTAATTTAATTAAATCATTCATTTTAACTAGTAAATCAATTCGTTGTATAGTGGAAAATAATCAATATGTATTAAATGTTGATCAAAAATTAAAAAAACCAGAAATCAAAAAACTTTGTCAGGAAATTTTTAATACACAAGTAATTTCTGTTAATACATATAATTTACCACCAAAGAAACGTCATACAAAAATGAAGCGTGTTTTTGTAAAATTTGCAGGTCCAAAAGGAAATAATCCTTTAGATAATTTTGTTAAATCAACAGGTTTAAAAGAAAAAAAATTTCCTTTAGAAACTTTAAAATAAATTTTTTATTTTTTTATAAGAAAATTTATAAAAAAATAATTTTCGTATTCATTTTTGTATGATATACAAAAAGGTATTTGGAAAATTATTTTAACATTCCATCTATCCTCGTGAAGTCTTTCCCCTTTTCGTCTTTCATCCGAACGGGGAAAGACGAAACGTGGAAAGACGGAATGGGGAAAGACTGTTCTAAAAAAAATAGTCCACAGAAAAACTCTTGAATAGATTCGAGCCGATCTTTGCACCCTTTTTAAGGGTTCTTTATCATGGCAATAGATTTTTGTAAAATTTATTTCCTTGGTAAGAATATACTTCGCTAAAATTACGATCCGCTTTTTTAAAAGCACATCTATTTGGGTTATTATTAATTTTATAATACCTTTGGTCTTTCTGTAAAAAACCAAAATTATTGTCAACGGGTTTTAAAACCGAGAGCCAAATTCATAAAATAATATTTTGCTTGTTAATAAAACTTTGCTTAAGATTTCTACTTTGGACAAGTCATGGTAAGAAAAGATAATTAGTAATATACACGCAATGTATGTTGATTTTTTTTTCTAACCATTGCCTAAAATAGGATAATTTTATGAAAATAATAATACATCATTTTATATTTTTTTCATAATATCCCTTTAGAATATTCCAGCATTTTAATTTTTTGGGGCTCGCCCCATGACTCCGCCTTTACAAAAAAAAATACTCAACAAACTAAATTTTTTAGGCTCTCTATTTTGATCATCTCTGGATAGTTAATTTAGTAGAGAAGCTGTAATTGATGTATTTATTTTTCCCAAGACCAAATCCAGAGGGCGAGCCTCCTAGGCGAAGAAAAGCGTCATTTATCAACTAGCCCGTAAGGGTTTATAAATGACGCTTTCAATGGAAGGAGCATTTTCAACGGAAAATGCTCCTTTCGTTTGTTCATTTTACACGGTGGGTGGAGCCCTGTGGCTCAGAGCCCCCACAATAAATCGTGGAAAAATAGGGTGTAACCTAAAAAAAATATTTACTTATCGGTTTCGAGCAAATAATTTTTTTTTCATGTGTATCGAACGATAGATTTTTTTTGAGATTCCTCAAAGCTTTGTTAAGGAACAGGGAAAGCTTTGAATCTAATCTAAAGTAATAAAAAAAGAATATCTTAATCTTTAAAATCCATTAAGCCTCTACCCCGAGGGAACGGGTTTTCAAGGCTCCTTGATCCAGAGCCAAAAAGTGAGTCACAATGAGGAAAGAAAATCGGAAAGGAACGGGTTTCCCGTCTCCATACTTTGGTTGAATTTTCTTTCCTAGTGCCCATTTGCGACCGAAGACTAGAAGAAAGAAAAAAAATGGACCAAAGGGTCAAGAAAATCGGGAGAAACGACCTATGGTTTTCAAAATTTTTGCCTTGTAGATCTTGCTGACAAATTTTGACATGACTTTCCCACAGAATGGTAAATGGGTGATGATCACAGTAAGTCAGAATCGGGGGTAGTCGCAAGCTAAAACCACGGTAAAACTGGAATCGCTGGGCGATTCTATTCTTTCTTCGCTCTAAAAAAAAAATAAAAAAATTTAAAATTATGGGAATTCGATTTTATAAACCGGTTACTCCAGGAAGTAGATTTAGAAGTGTTTCTGATTTTGAACATGTAACAACAAAAGTACCCGAAAATAATTTAACATATGGTTATCATCGTAAAAAAGGACGTAATAATTTAGGACGAATTACTAGTCGTCATAGAGGGGGTGGTCATAAAAAAAAATTTCGTTTTATTGATAGTAAAAGAAATAAAATAGATATTTTTGGTAAAGTAAAAACAATAGAGTATGATCCAAACTGAAATGCGTTGATTGCACTTATTTATTATAATGATGGAGAAAAACGTTATATTTTATATCCTAAAGGATTAAAACTAGGAGATTCAATTATTTCCAGTAGTCAAGTTCCAATTGTTCCAGGCAACGCAATGCCTTTACGTAACATTTCACTTGGTACTTATATTCATAATATTGAATTACAGCCTGGTTCTGGAGGAAAAATGGTTTGAGCAGCAGGTACTTCAGCACAAATTATTGCAAAACAAGGATATTTTGTAATCTTACGTTTACCATCAGGAGAAATATGAATGGTATTAAGAAACTGTTGGGCAACTATAGGAGAAGTTGGAAATGCAGAAATTAATAATATTAGAATCGGAAAAGCTGGAAGAATGCGCTGGCTTGGATTTAGACCTCATAATAGAGGTTCAAGTATGAACCCTGTAGACCACAAGCATTAACTTTAGACGTGCCTTATAAATAACTTAGTTTATGTGAAAAATCAAAACAATTGCGAGAAAAATTACAATTTAATTCGCAGCTAAATAATGGGGGCGTAGCCCTTTAGGCGAAGCCTTGGGACGAAGATCCTCTATTCGACTAATTCATAAATCATGGAGGAAACGGGTTTTCAATGAAGAGGTGGAACCAGTTAAAATCCTGACTTTGGTTTTCTCTCAAAGAGCCCTTCCAATATTTAATTTAGTTCAGAGACTATTATGTTTGATATCAAAAAAATCTGATAATGATATAGTCCACAATTATTTGATAGGATCTACAGTAAAACGTGTAAAAATGATACCTTAAAAATAATTTTTTGTGGGTGGAGGAGAAGGAAAAGCTGGTATTGGACGCCCAGGTCCAGTAACTCCTTGGGGTAAACCAACTTTAGGAAAAAAAACACGAAAGAAAAAAAAATATAGTAATGAGTTTATTCTACGCCGTAGAACAGCTAAAGCAAAATAAAAAATCATTAAAATAGCTCGGATCCATGTTTTTTTCCCCATGTTAGAACCACTATCTAGGGATATTCGATTTTGCCACGATCTTTGATTTTATTTTTCCCTGGAGGGAGTAAGGTTTATTGACCCTGTTTATCTTTCAGAGCAGAGCCCTGAAAGATAAACAGGATAAATCCAGGAAACGAGCCCCAAGGCTTTACTAAGGGGCTTGGTGGGCAGAGCCCCCAAAGAAAGAAAAACAAATTTATGACAATTCATCCTACAGATCCTATGAAATAGATATGCTTGCGGTGGAAAAAGCGAAACAGTTGCGCCGATAGGGTTCGCCTTGAGCCTAAGGTAAAAGGCGAACCCCATCGTGATGAAAAAAACAACCATTTCTGTAAAGGCGACAGACGGAATGTTGGTTTCTCAAACAGCATCCATCATCCATTTTTATTTGGGCGGAGCGCCCAAATAAAAATGGGTAATGTCCACGGTAGATTTTCGCAAGTTAAAATCTACCGTTTTGTAAAGATTTATAATTAAAATCAATTCGCAATATTTTTTAAACTTCACCATCATGCTCAATTTTAATTAAAATATAATTGTATCATTGATGCTTATATGAAATCTCAATACTACTAAATTATTTTCAAGACGGAGCCTAGTTGGCAAACTTGTTTCTTTTTCAGAGCGCCATCTTAAAAACGTCGCCTTCTCCTAAATGATTTTTTCTCCGATCAAAAAAAGGAATTTTGCCTCAAAATTATTGGGGCTCGTCCCCTGGCAGGAGGAACGACCACATGGTTTTCTGTCTTCTCCCCTTTGGTCACACTTTTTTTCTTCGCTCCTAGGTGGAACCAGGAGGTCGTCCAAGGCTTCCCTTAGGGGGCGAGCCCCTAAGCGAAGTTCATTTTACACAGTGGGCGGAGCCCCCAAAAAAAGCAAAGGGTAAGAAAATCTTTGCCCTGTGGCTCGACGACAGGGCTCCGCCCTAGTATTTAAGAAATTTAAAAGTTAATTTTAAAAATTTGTTCTATTTTTAGTATAACTTTATGATCGTTTTTTAAGGCAAAGATCCCCCATCCGACCCCATTTATGTGGGAACGTTTTCCAAGGCTCCCAAACTTTCGAACCCCAAAGAAAGAAATAAAATCTCGCTCCCTGTCAGGAAAGAACGGTTTTCTGTCAGGGTAAAGTCCTGTTGGCAAACTTTAAGGCAAAGACGATAAAATTGGGGGGAACGGGTTTCCCATCAAGAAAATCTTCGTCTGCAGACGACAGGTGATGCTTGTTAACAGAGCAAGGCAAAAACATAGATGAAAAAAATTAAAAATTTTTTTCAAGGCGTAATTCTAAAAAAAAAAAAGAATTTGAATATGACAATCTCAAGAATTCCTTTTATTGAACCTAAATTACTAACACAAGTTGAAAAATTAAATAATCAAGGAAAAAAAAAAGTAATAAAAACCTGGTCACGTTCTTCAACAATTGTTCCAATTATGATTGGACATACTATTGCTATTTATAATGGAAAAGAACATTTACCAATATTAATAAGTGAACAGATGGTAGGATGTAAATTAGGAGAATTTTCTTTAACTCGTACTTTTTGATCGCATATAAAAAAAAGCAAAAAACTTCGTGGCTAAATTAGAAAATTTTTTATAAACATATATGATATTTATTTTATATCTAGTCCTACTTAAGTATCGTAGAATTTTTTTTATATCGATCAGCAAAGTATTTTACAACCAAGTGACAAAGGCACATCTCATGCTAAAATTTCTAGCTAGAAATTTTAGCATGGGGCATCTATTTTTGGAATCAAGTAGGTTTTCACTCCAGAAAAAAAGAATAAAATGAAAATTGTTGCGTACGCTGAATTATCCGTTTTACATAAATCTTATATAACAAAATTTTTTACCCCATGAAAAATTTGTTTTTTTTAGTTATAGTTATTTTATTAACGTGAAAAAATAATTTTCACAGATTTACAAAAAAATCGGTTTGTACAATTCTACTTAAGTATCGTAGAATTTTTTTATGTCTCGAAAAGGCTATTTTTTTGAGGGCACATAGTCTTGTCATGAATCTCTAATAGGATGAGTCATGCAAAAATGGATAGTAGCCGCCAGAGGTTTTTGCTTCCACGAAAAAACGGAATCGAAACGTCAAATCAGCGATTCTGTTTTTTCTTCACCCTAAAAAAAAAACTTTTCATATATTTGGGGCTCGCCCCATGGCTTCGCCCTTACAAAAAAATAAGAAAAAAAACTACGAAAAAAAACGTTTTAACGTTTTTTTTCATAAATTTTTTTTTACCACGGCTTTGTGAAATGGTAACATAAATTCCGTAAAATTTTGTTTTAAAAGTCTTCTTTAAAGAAACGATCTTTAAATTTATTCGTTTATTTATAAAATATATAGTCGTAGCCTATTTATTTGATTTAAAACACATTTTATTTATTATAATCGTATAAACTTAAATAAATAAAATGTGTTTTAAATTCTTATTTAATTTTAAGCCGTGAGAAATGAAATAGGAACTCAAAAGTAAGCAAATATTTGGTTAATCAAGTATTTATTATTTGATGATTTCATAATAAAATATGGACCATCGAATAAAAAATGAATAAAAAATTAAAAATAATTTTTATGACTCATTTTATTAGATTTGCATCTACTGCCCCAGTTGTAGCAACTATTTGGTTTGTTATAACAGCAGGGTTACTTATTGAATTTAATCGTTTTTATCCTGACTTATTAAGTTTTAATCAATTAATCTAAATTTAGAAACATTTTAATTTATTTCCGTCTCTCCCCGTTCCATCTGTCGCCTTCACGTTTCGTCTTTCCCCGTTCGGATGAAAGACGAAAAGGGGAAAGACGAAACGGGGAGAGACGGAATGTAAAAAAAATTTTAAAAACTAACTATCCGTCTGCGAATTACAGAAAGAAGACTTTACAACTTTTTTTTTTTTTTTTTGGATTTCGCCTTCCAATTGTAGTAACTATGAATGAAAAGTCACGATAAAGATAACAGAAATTCCAAGGCTTCGCTTAGGGGACGAGCCCCTAAGCGAAGCCTTGGAATTTATATAATCACTGCAAAAAATTGTGAATAAAGAAATTTTCTTTACATGCATTCGTGAAAAAGCTAAAAAATTTACATATTGATTAAAACAGCACATAAGCTTTAATAAGTTTAGGTCTATCCCCGTTCCGTCTGTCGTCTTCAAGGAGATAGGCGGAATATTCATATGTCCTAGAAAAAAAGTTGTGATCTAGAGATTTAATAAATCAATTCATAAGTCTATCCCCGTTCCGTCTATCGCCTTCACGGGGATAGACGGAATGTTGCAGGTCATATAAAAAATAATGCAGATTTTTTTCGACATTATTTTCTCAGGGCTCGCCCTGTCGGCAAGCATACTTCACTTGATTTTGCAAGCAAAATCAAGTGAAGTCCGCGGTATTTTTTTGTAAACAAAAAAATATTGCTCCCGAGCTCGCCGAGTGGGGCGCGCCCCAAAACAAGGAATTTTAGCGCGCCTCTTTTTCTTCGCTCAGAAGAAAAACCGAATATTTTCATGGTGTTAGGTTTTGAACTTGTAGCAATCACTCATTTTGTCAAAATGGATGGTGGATGCTCGTCGACAAGCAGAGATTAACAACCTTTATTCCAAATAAATCACATGAAGATTTAAGTTATTTGTTACCTTTTTTAGAAAATCCAACGGGGTAAGTAAAAACCAAGAGAAAAATCATAAAAAAAAAATTTTAAAATGGCAAAACAAAGTATGGTTGAACGTGAAAAAAAGCGTTTATATTTAGTTACAAAATACAGTGCACAAAGACGAAATTTAAAACAAAAAATTAAAAATGCCAGTAATTTTGAAGCAAAATATTTATTATTTTGTAAATTAATAAAACTCCCAAGAAATAGCTCATATATAAGATTACATAATCGATGTAAATTGACAGGGCGACCAAGAGGTTATTATCGAGATTTTGGATTATGTAGAATGAAATTAAGAGAACTATTTCATCAAGGTCTTTTACCAGGTGTTACCAAAGCAAGTTGGTAATATTTGCTTATTTTCTTTTCTAATGCAGATTGCAGGGCTCCTTGAGCCTGTTTCTATTGCCTCGGGCCGCTTTACACGCAAAGATTCGGCGCATGTTTCTCTTTCTCAATTTTCTTGGGAAAGAGAAACAGGAGCCATGAAAGGGAAACAGGCTCAAGAAGCCCTGAAAAAAACAATCGATCAAAGAGAGAAATTTCGGCGAAACCCATGTAGTCGTTTTTTCCCGCAAAAAAATAATTTCGATGGAAAGTTTGTTTTATTTTTATGATTTTTTTCTTGGGGGCTCCGCCCACAGTGTAAAATGAACAAACGAAAGGAGCATTTTTAACGGAAAATTTCCATGGAAAGCGTCATTTATAAACCCTTACGGGCTAGTTGATAAATGACGCTTTTCTTCGGTTAGGGACAATATCTAGGCGCTCCGCCCACTTCGCTTCGCTGAGGGGCTCGCCCCCTGGATTTGGTCTTGCAAAAAAATACCGCGGACTTCAGGGCTCCTTTTAACTCCGGGCAGAGCCAAGGGGCAAGCCCCACTTGATTTTGCAAGCAAGGCTTCGCTCAGGGGAGGAGCCCCTAAGCGAAGCCTTGCTTGCAAAATCAAGTGAAGTATGCGCGCCCCCTAGGCCTCGCCTAGGAGCTTCCGAAGAACGTCGAGAGAAAACTATGTGATCTTTTCTCTCATGACTTATAAACTAATTTTTTACTGTCCGTCTGCGACCGACAGGGAGAAGACTTAATTTTTTAAAACATTTTAAAACCTTATAAAAATTCTAAAAATCTTATATGTTGTTAAATTTTTTTTCAAATATGCAATTTAATTTGCAGTGTTATTTTTTTAATAAATCTATGTTTCTAGGGGAAATAAAAATTGGTGAACATCTTTATTGGAATTTATTTGGTACAAATAATATTTTATTACTATTACATGGACAGGTAGTGATTACAGCATCTTTAGTTTGTGGTATAATTGTATGTTTTAGTTTTGTGGCAAATAGTCAATTAAAACCAACTCCAGAAGGAGGTATAGCAGGTACACAAAACATTTCAGAATATGTAACTGAATTTATTAGAGATTTAACAAAAACACAGATTGGAACTGAATCAGATTATTTAAGCTGGGTACCGTTTACTGGAACACTTTTTTTATTCATTTTTGTTTCAAACTGGACATCTTTACTTCCTTATCGACTTATCCATTTACCACAAGGAGAACTTGCACCTCCCACTAGCGATATCAATGTAACAACTGCATTAGCTCTTCTTACATCTATTGCCTACTTTTATGGGGGAATTAGCAAAAAAGGTATTTTAAGTTTTTTTAAAGCGCGACTGAATCCACTTACGTTTTTAGAGGACTTCACTAAACCGTTATCATTATCATTTCGATTATTTGGTAATATTTTAGCAGATGATTTAGCGGTAAGCGTTTTAGTTTTATTAGTACCTCTTTTCATTCCTGTGCCTTTAATGTTATTAGGATTATTCACAAGTGCAATTCAAGCTCTTGTATTTGCCACTTTAGCAGCTGCATACATTGCTGAAAGTATTGAAGATCATCATTAATTAATTGCAAGCTGAACGATTTTTGTGGGCTCCGCCCACCGTGTAAAATGAACAGACTCAAAGAGAAAAACCTGTTAAAAGCGGAATCCTTTCTACGAGCCTTTTTTTAGACTCGACACTTCTGAGCTCCTAGAAGCTTAGAAGTGTCGGGATAAACTACTCCAACAAGATTAAAGAGGAAAGCCTAAAGAATTTTGCCTCAATTTTACAAGGCTTCGCCTAAGAGAAGAGCATACTTCACTTGATTTTGGGGGCTCCCCCCACTTCGCTTTGATTAGGGGCTTGCCCCCTAGGCGAAGCCTTGCTTGCAAAATCAAGTGGGGCTTGCCTCCTGGCTCTACCCGGAGTCAAAAGGAGCCCTTAAGTCCGCGGTATTTTTTTATTTAGGCGCTCCGCCCACTTTGCTTCGCTTAGGGACTCGCCCCCTAAGCGAAGCCTTGCAAAAAAATATTGCCCCTAAGCAAAGAAAAGCGTCATTTATCAACTAGCCCGTAAGGGTTTATAAATGACGCTTTTCTTCGCTTAGGGTCTGGCCTCCTAGGCAAAGCCTTGAGGCAAGGGAAAAAATGAAGTTAAAAAAGAATGGAGAAATGGGACACCTTACATTAAGGTAAACGTGACAACATGTTCTTCGTGAAGGCGAAAGACGGAGCGGGGATAGACGAAATGTTTTTAAAAATTATCTTTTTCATTTTTTATTTTTATTTAAAAAAAAAATATTTTTTTTGCTGAATTTAATTTAAAAGAAAATTATGAATTGCTTTTAGTAGTAAAAAAACAATGATAATTTATTTTTTGTTATTTCTCCAAGACTTCGCCTAAGGGGCGAGCAGCGAACAAAATCAAGTGGGGCTTACCCCCTGGCTCTGCCCGGAGTCAAAAGGAGCCCTGAAGTCTGCGGTATTTTTTTGTTTAGGCGCTCCGCCCACTTTGCTTCGCTTAGGGGCTCGCCCCCTAAGCGAAGCCTTGCAAAAAAATATTTCCCTTAAGCGAAACGATGTGGGCGGAGCTCCCAAGAAAACAATTTCACGTACGTTTTAAATTAATCAACAAATCCTGAAAAGCACTCCCTAGATCCCCCGTGAACGTCTTTCCCCTTTTCGTCTTTGATCCGAACGGGGAAAGACGAAAAGGCGATAAACGGAACGGGGATAGACTATAACAAATGAAACTCTTCAAAAGGATTTCGCGTTAATTTTACTCTTTTAATAATCCTTGATTAGCAGAAAATTTATAAATAAAATTTTTTTTAGCTCATAAATTTATAATGATTCAATTAAATTAGAGTCATTTGTTAATTTGTGGATATTTTAATTTAAATTACCGCCATTATAATTTTGATCTTGAAATAGCTTGAAAGATTACAGAAACACATTTTTTAAGAAAATCGAAGACAAAAATGAAGACACAAGATAAAAAATCAACATAAGCATATGATTTTATTATTTTCGTCTTTCCCCGTTTGGCTAAAAGACAAAAATAGGGTGTTTTTTTGGACTTTGTCAAATAAATTCCGGAACAAGCTCAAATACCTGGTTTGACGCTAGGCAAATTGTTAAATAATGATTGTATACTTTTAATTCTATTTTTTGTCAGTTTAAAGTCTTTATCATCTTTAAAAATGCTTAAGTCCTATTCTGTTTTTTTTGTAAGCCTCTCAAAAAATTTAGTCAAACAATGAATATGTTCGATTTGCATGTTCGATTAAAAGTAAAATACTATTAAACTTTATCCAAAAAAATAAAAAAATTTAAAAAACTTGACAAAATTGATAAATTTTATTATAAATTTTTTTATCAAAAATTGTTAATCTATTTATTAAACTAATAAAAAATGTTGTACTTGTCATATCAATAGTTAGTAAACTAATTAAAAATGTTGCACTTGTCATATCAATGGTTAGTATTTTAGTCTTCCAAACTAATAGTGCCAGTTCGAATCTGGTCGAGTGCTTTATTTTACGTGCATATAATGATTCGGATTATTAATTTATAATATAGGTTTAAATTAAATTTTTTCTTTAAAGATCTCACCTATTTTCATAAAAATTTGGTTCCAGGTTTCCCAAAAACCAAAACTTATCCTTTTATGCTCAAATTTTAATCCATCAAGAACTTTTGTAGGTGAAGTTTAGGCGTATATTTTTCATCCTTTCTACCGACTAAAAAATAAAAATAAAGAAAATTCCATCCGTTTTTTAAATTTTATTATTTTTTTTATAAAAAAAGAAAAAGATCAAAAGGACTCCTCAAGGCCTCGCCTAGGGGCGAGATTCCTGAGCGAGGCTCTGGCCCATCGGCCAAGAAAAAGCTAAGTTTCATAAAAACATGAAATTAATCCTGCTATTTTAGCAATAGTAATTGCTAAAATAAAAACTTTTTCCCTGCCCCGAAAAAAAATTTTATGAACATACGGAATACCAATTCTATTGACATTTTTAATAAAATTTATTATAACATATTAAAACCTTTTTCATAAAAAGAAAAAAGAAAAAAAATGGTAAAATTAATTTAGGCATGTAATGGATAGCTTGGGACTCATAGGCGAAGAAGGGCGTGATTTACCGACGAAATGCTTTGCGGAACTGGAAAAAAGTATTGATGCAAAGATCCCCGAATAGGGCAACCTTTAAAACTACCTTTTAAATTCATAAAAAGGAAAGAGCTAACTGACCGAACTGAAACATCTTAGTAAGTCAAGGAAAAGAAAACAAAAGTGATTTTAAAAGTAGCGGCGAGCGAAATTAAAAAAGCCTAAACTGATCTAATTTATTGAATAAATAGACAGGGTTGTGGGAATATAGTTTGAAAAAAAAAAAAATGAAATAGCTAAATACTATACCACAGAAGGTGAAAGTCCTGTAATTGTATTAAAAAAATAAAATTCCAAATGCTAATTTGAAATTGATGATGCTATATACATCCCGAGTAATATGAGACACGTGAAATCTCGTATGAATCAACGAGGACCACCTCGTAAGGCTAAATACTAATGAGTCACCGATAGTGTACAAGTACTGTGAAGGAAAGATGGAACAGAACCTCTAAAGGGGAGTGAGATAGAACATGAAATTGCATGCTCATAAGCAGTGGGAGGTATTATAATACTGACCGCGTGCCTGTTGAAGAATGTGCCGGCGAGTTTAAATAGGTGGCAGATTAAAAATCAAAGCGAAAGCGAGTTTTAAAAAGCGTATACGTCACCTATTTAAGACCCGAACCCAACCGATCTAACCAAGACCAGGATGAATTTCTGGTAATACAGATAAGGAGGTCCGCACCGACTGGTGTTGCAGAATCAGCGGATGAGTTTTGGTTTGCGAGTGAAAAGCTAGTCGAGGTTGGAGCTAGCTGGTTCTCTCCGAAATGCGTTTTGGCGCAGCGAATTATGATGGTCATTTTTGTGGGTTAACAAATTAAAAATTTATTTTGAAAGAAAATTTAATTTATTTTTTAAATTGTATTTAAAAATTTAATTTATTTTTAAAAAATAAATTAAATTTTCTTTTGAAAGAAAATTTAAAGCCCCTTTTTAAATTGTATTTAAAAAAGACATTAAAAAAATTGCAAAAAATCATCACGACAATTTGCAGTTTTATTAAATCATTTTAATAAATTGTTTTATTAAAATGATTTAATAAAATTCAGAGACTATTAAATTTTAACATGTATAAATAATAAAAGTTTTATCGAGAATTGAACTCGATAAAACTAAAAATAAAAAAAAACTAATCTTCAAAATACCAGTTTTTCCATTTTGGATGTTGGTCTTCGCAATGCTTTTTAATCATTTCTTGAGAAATAGTTTTACCTCTTTCTTTGAAAGATAAATAAGCATTTCGAATACTCGAAAATCTTTCGCCCATTACCCAAATTGGTCTAGGAGCATTTGGTGGAGGTTTTAGCTGAAAACTTTTTACTTTGCGTTCAGACTCTGGTAAATCTAAATAAAACCAATCTGGATAGTTCATGTTAGTGGGAGCTAATCAATCTCTGATAACTCCAGGATCTCTCTTGAGCTTTCTAGAAGCGTCTGAAACACTGGAAAATTCTTGACCTTCAATTGAACAAGCTCAAGCATTAGTAGGGACTCTTCCAGAGTTAAAATGAGGAGTAGGCGTGGATTCATCAGAGTCGGTATTCTCATCAAAATTTTGATGAAAAATTGATTCTAATTCTGCCGCGGTAAGGTTAGGATTTTTATTGATCTTGTCTTGAAGAAATTTTGCCTCCGTTTCAAGGTCTGTGAGACGAGATTTAAGTAGATCGTCTGGATCCATATTATATATAAGTCTACCTTCGGCTCTAGCTGCTTGAATTTTCTGACTCTCTTTTATTTTGAATTTTATTACCCATAAGTTAAAAACGCGTGGATCACATTTTCCTACGATGGAATGGCTTTCGTGGACAATAAATTCAAAATATTTTAATGGATTTTCACCAGAAGCTTGTATATCAGCAAAATCTTGAGACAATTCAATATTGGTGTTTTTGTTCTGATTAAGCAACCCAGATCAATGTTCATGAATTCAATCAGAACCGTTACTAGTTTGTCCAATATAATCCTTTTTGTGGTAATGATTTTTAATTTCATAAACTAAAAATGTACGTACATAAACTCCAATAAATGGATTATGACGTCATTTTGCGGTTTTTCCTTTCATTTTTTATTTTTTTTTATTTTATTTTATATTTTATATTTTACATGAAAACATAGTCCGATTTTCTACAATTTTGATAATTTTTTAATTGTTCAGGGCTCCGCCCTGTCGGCGAGCCTCAGGGCAAAGCCAGGGGGCGAGCCCCAAGAAAATAAAGAACAATTTTTCTTATATTTTTAAGAAAAAATAAATATTTTGTCAAATTTTTAGAAAACTAATCGAGAGCTCTGTAACTGTGCGGGCGGAGAAATCCGTACCAAATGGTAGCAAACTGCGAATAACTAAATTTATGCCATAATTCAGTGGGAGCAATGAGGATAAGCCCGTTGCTCAAAAGGGAAACAGCCCAGATCACTAGTTAAGGCCCCCAAATGATCGCTAAGTGTGAAAGGAGGTGAGAATGCAGAGATAGCCAGGAAGTTTGCCCGGAAGCAGCAATCTTTAAAAGAGTGCGTAACAGCTCACTGGTTGAGTGTTCTTGCGCCGAAAATGTAATGGGACTAAGCGATCTGCCGAAACTGTGGGAGTGTATAACTCGGTAGGAGAGCGTTGTGCAGTGGGTGAAGTTCTTTAGAGATAAACAATGGACACTGCACAAGTGATAATGTCGGCTTGAGTAACGAAAATATCGGTGAGAATCCGATACTCCGAAAATCCAAGGGTTTTCTAAAAGCCCACTTTTAATAAAACTTAAAAGCAAAAAATTAAAATAATTGCAAGAAAACTCAGTGTTTTTGTAAAAACAAGAATAACTTGCATCCAATAAAATATACTATTCAATTTTAAAGGTTCAGAGACTAAAAAATTTTAACCTTTAATAAACTTTTTTATTCAGGGCATATAGCCCCAAAAAGAAAAAAAAATTAATTGTTTATTAAAGGAAGAAATAGTCCGGAAAAATATTAAACATGTTAAATGTTTTGTATTTTACCATTTGTTCTTTGCAAGGCTCGTCCACAAAGCATTAGTCAGCACCTAAGATGAGGTCGAAAGGCGTAGTCGAATGGAAATCAAGTGTCATTCTTGAACTAATGAATTTTCTAATAGAAGGACGAAGCAAGTAATTGTTTTGAACGTAAAAAAACGTTCAAAGTTTTCCAAGAAAAGCTCTAAATTATAAAAATTCATTAGCTGTACTCTAAACTGACACAGGTGGATTGGTAGGTAAATCTACTAAGGAGTGCGAGTAAAGTGTCGTCAAGGAATTCGGCAAATTGCTCACGTAACTTCGGGAGAAGTGAGACCATGACTTATGGTCGCAGAGAATAGTCTTGCGCAACTGTTTATTAAAAACACAGGTATTCGCTAAGTTTTAAAAACGATGTATGAGTGCTGATGCCTTCCCAATGCCAGACGATTAAGTGAGGAGGTTTGCGCTTCCGATCGAAGTCCTGGTCAATGGAGGCTCTAACCTTGAGAGTCCTAAGGTAAGCAGAAGATAATTCTAACGCTAGCTTTAGTAAAATTAAACTATATGTTGGAAAATTTATGTAATTTTTTTATACTTTTATCCTCACGGAGCAAAAAAAAAAGTAATAACTAAAAAAATAAACTAAACAATCAACAGGAAAATTCTAAAAAAAATATACTATTTATTCGATTATATTTTTTTTAAAACCTTAGAGACTATATGTTTATCTCGTAAAAAAAAATTTTTTTACAAGAAGAAATAGTCCAGCTTTTAAATAACCATTTAAAAGAACTCTGAGCGAAATTCATTGGCACATGATTGGTGTCCCGCACGAATGGTATAATGATACAAGAACTGTCTCGACGACACACTCGGTGAAATAGACATGTCTGTGAAGATGCGGACTCGTCAGATCTAGACGGAAAGACCCTACGAAGCTTTATCGCAGCCTGGAATTGAGTTTGAGTTTTTCTTGCGCAGTCTAGGTGGGAGGTGAAGATACCTTTTTTCCGGAAAAGGAGTAGCCAACAGTGAGAGACCACTCTGGAAAAATTCGAACTCTAAAAGTATATGACCGTAAACCGGTTACTTGACAGTTTCAGGTGTGTGGTTTATGTGGGGCACATATTTTTAAAAAGGTAACAAAAATGTACAAAGGTTCCCTCAGGCTGGATGGAAATCAGTCATGGAGTGTAAAGGCATAAGGGAGCTTGACTGCAAGAAGGACAATTCGAGCAGGGGTGAAAACCGGTCTTAGTGATCCGACGATACTGCGTGGAAAGGTCGTCGCTAATCGGATAAAAGCTACTCTAGGGATAACAGGCTCGTAGCCGCCAAGAGCTCATATCGACGCGGCTGTTCGGCACCTCACAAAAGGGGTCACTAAAACAGTGTAAATCAAACTAAATGCTGGGACTTTGGAAATATTTTATACTTTTTTAAAGTGAAAATTAAAATTAACAAAATAATCAGCATTTTTAGATGTAAATCTAAAAATCAACGACTACATGTTTAATCTCATACAAAGAGAATAATATAGTCTGATCTTATAAAATAAGAAAACAAAATTCATTTTGAAATTGTTAACAATTATGCGATGTCGTCTCATCCTAGCTTGGGGCTGTAGCAGGTCCCAAGAGTTAGACTGTTCGTCTATTAAAAGGTTACGTGAGATGGGTTTAAAACGTCGTGAGACAGTTTGGTCGCTATCTGATCTGACACATTGGAATCTTGAAGAGAATTGCTTCTTCGTACGAGAGGAACAGAAGCAGCATGCCAATGGTATGCCAGCTATTAGCATGTTGGTTTACTGACATGCGAGTATGTCGCTGGATAGCTATGCATGAAGAGATAACCGCTGAAAACATCTAAGCGGGAAGCTCATCTTGAGAGGAGATTCCCTTAGGTCTTAGCAAGAAAAGCTAAAACCGATGTCGGGTGTAAGCGCCGTAAGGTGTTGAGCTTAGACATCGGTACGACCGATTGATTTTTACCAAACATGAATAACTTTATTTTGAATAAAGTTATATTGAGTGTTTATGCACCATGGAACCACCTGATTCCATCCCGAACTCAACAGTGAAACGTGGTGTGAGAGTTTAATATTGAACGCGGTGGCGTTTGAGAGAAAACTCGTCGCTCAATAACAAAAAATAGGTCAAAACCTTCCTTAGAATTATCAATTCAATAAATGAATTGATTAAATGAATTGATTTAATCAATTCATTTATTGAATTCATTGAATTTTTAAAAATATGTGTCCCGATTTATTATGGACCACAAAGGGTTTTTTATAAGATCAGTTTATTTAAGTAATATGGATTTTAAAGGTTTGAACTTTAAAATCCATTAGGGTTAGCCAACAGGGCTCTGTCCTTAAAAAAATGAGGTCGTCCGACGACCGTATCCGTAAAACTAAATTTTATTTTTTATTTTTCCAACGTGATGCTAAATACTCGTTTCGTCTTTTGATTAATTCTAAACATGGATTCATCAATTTCCATCCATACATTATTTCGGATTCTTGACCACGTTTACCTCTTAAGAACAAACCAAAGACTGTAGACATATCGTGTGTCCGATCATAAATATGATAATTTTTCCATAAATCTAGATCAGGATCATATTTTTTAAGAAGTTCTAATAAATCCCATGTAATCTGAATCATTTTAGCATCAATAATTACTTGTACTGTTGTCTCCTGAAATGTCTTTTCCCAGATCATAGTATTTTGGAATAAATCAAGATAAATGTCATCCGTTTTACGATATCGGACAATATTTCGTTGTCGTTGGGAAAAAAACCTTTTGAAAGCGCTCACTGCGGTTTTTAAAATCCGTTTGTGCATCATGAATCAACCTATTTTTATTTTCTAATTGTAAGGGCTCCGCCCTGTCGGCGCGCGCCAGGGCAAAGCCATGGGGCAAGCCCCAAATAAAAAGGACCAAAATTTGTTTTTCCAGCGAAATAAACTAACAATAGATCTGCCATCATTTTTTCAAATTAAATTCGGTTAGATATTTTTTTTTTAGAATTTACCAATTTAGAAACTTTCAAAATTTCTTCAGAGCTCCGCCCTGAAAAATTTTTAAAAATAAGCCTTTTAAAAATAAAACTCTTCGCCTTCGCCTCGCCTTCGTTTAAATAATAATCGTAATTTTTTGATTTCGAATCGTTTTTTTTTTTCTACTACATTTAGTAAACAAAATGTAGTAAAACCTTTAGGTCTATCCCCGTGAAGTCTGTCGCCTTCACGTTTCGTCTTTCCCCGTTCGGATGAAAGACGAAAAGGGGAAAGACTTCACGGGGATAGACGGAATGTTTGAAATGATTTTGGTTTTCCGTTAGTCATAAATTTTCTTTTTTTCGTCTTTAACATTTTGACCCAAGACCAAATCCAGGGGGCGAACCCCTAAGCGAAGCGAAATGGGCGGAGCGCCTAAACAAAAAAATATTGCTCCTAAGCGAAGCCTTGCAAGCAAAATCAAGTGAAGTATGCTCGCCCCCTGGATTTGGTCTTGGTCCTGAAAAAAAATAAATGAAATTTTAATATTTGCAAAACTCTCATAAATTTTTTTAAAAAAATTTATGAGTATATTTTTGACAATTTTATATATTTTTTTTATTATAAAAGCATATATTAAATTAATTAAAATTTAAAATAAAATTAAGTTCAAAAACACCCGTTAGGTTTTTTTTTTGGCGAAGCCATTCCCGTGCCGCAATTTTATTGCGGAACGAGTGATTCGACGAACAGTTGTGGATTCATAGCTCAAGTGGTAGAGCGTCAATCTCATGAATTGATGGTTATGAGTTCAAGCCTCATTGAATCCTTTAGAATTTTGGGGGCTCCCCCCAAAATCAAGTGGGGCCTTCTCCCTGGCTCTGCCCGGAGGTAAGCCGACAGGGCGGAGCCCTGAAGTCCGCGGTATTTTTTTGCAAGGCTTCGCTTAGGGGCTCGCCCCCTAAGCGAAGCCTTGCAAAAAAATATTGCGCCAGGGCAAAGATTTTCTTACCCTTTGGTCTATGACCAAAGGGGATAAGACAGAAAACCATGTGGTCGTTCCTCCCAACATGGGGCAAGCCCCAAAAAAACCTATGATTCTGAGAGTAAGGGTTTTGAAGAAGAATCGAGGAGAAAACAATCCAAAAAGAATGGTTTAGTTTTAATAATTTAAAAGCACCGAATATTCTTAAAAATTCTACACGAATACTATAAAACCAGGAAATCTTAATACGTTCATCCTCAAAACTCCGTCTATTTTTGCCCTTGACAAGAAACAGGCGATAGATTTTTGTAGGGCTTACCCCGTCGGTTACCCAACAAGGCAGCACGCAAAAAATGACTCTTGCCGAGTGAAGTGGGCGGAGCGCCCAAAAAATTTACCTCTGATTTTTTATGACGTCTTCCCCCTTATCGGACCCTTTGGTCCCTTTGCTTTTTTTGGGGGCTCCGCCCACTTCGCTTCGCTTAGGGGCTCGCCCCCTAAGCGAAGCCTTGGACTACCTCCTGGTTTCACCCAGGAGCGAAGAAAAAAAGTGCGACCAAAGGGGAGAAGACAGAAAAAAGGTGGTGCTCTTTTTTTCTTACCTTACTTACATCATGATAGATTTGTTTGTTTTTTTCGTTGTTCTCTTTTAGAATCTCTTGTTGAAAATGTGGGGCTTGACTCCTGGTGGGAGGAACGACCACATGGTTTTCGGTCTTCTCCCCTTCGGTCTGCGACCGAAGACACCTCTACCGATCCCATTCATGTGGGATCGGTAGAGGGGTCATGGTAAGAAAATCTCTGCCCGGAGGCAAAAGGATGACTCAAAGGAACGTAAAAATAACCCATTTTTGGATAATGGGGTAAATCTCCGCGAAAAAACAGCCATTTTTTCTTTACCGAGCCTATTTCTTTTTTTGGGAGCTCCGCCTACCGTGTAAAATGAACAAACGAAAGGAGCATTTTCCGTTGAAAATGCTCATTCCATTGAAAGCGTCATTTATCAACTAGCCCGTAAGGGTTTATAAATGACGCTTTTCTTCGCTTAGGGGCAATATTTGGGGGCTCCGCCCACTGTGTAAAATGAACAAACGAAAGGAGCATTTTCCGTTGAAAATGCTCCTTCCATTGAAAGCGTCATTTATTTTATAAATGACGCTTTTCTTCGCTTAGGGGTTCGAAAAATAAAAATTAGGGTCGTGCCCATCATATTAATTTTGATATGTATCTTGATTTATTGCAAATCCAACGATTTAGTTTTTTAAAATTTTTAGAATGTGGAATTGATCAAATTTTTTCAACTATTAATCCCATTGTCATTACAAATAGAAAATATAATTTTTATTCAAAATTTTTTTTAATAAAAATTCCTTCTAAAAATTATTTAATATTTCAGGATTCGTATTATCGGTTACCCTCTAACTTCGGTTTTCGACAGAAGGATGGAGACTGAGTGAATAATTTAGGGCTCCTTGAACTCCCGGCTCCCGCTAGGGGAAAAGAAAATGAAACAAAAAGTTTTTTTATATCAAATTTTATCCCAAGGCTTCGCTTAGGGGGCGAGCCCTGTGGCTCGCCCCTAAGCGAAGTTCATTTTACATCGTGGGCGAAGCCCCCAAAAAATCTCCCACAAAGGAACAAGTCCCAACAAGATCAAAGATGGTGAAAAAATAATGTGGGTGGAACGAACGCATTATCCCTAAACAAGGTTTATGCCACCTCAAACGAACCATTTTGATCACAATCTCTGCAGGTCAACTTACGTACTAAGCGTTCCATGATTAAACTCATTTCACCCACCAAGGCTTTGCTAAGGGGCTCGTCCTCTAAGCTAAGTTCATTTTACACAGTGGGCGGAGCCCTGGGGCTAGCCCCCAAAAAAAAATTCGTTTATAAACCTTTAACTTACTCAAGTGGTGCGGGTTGGTAGATTATATTAATGCAAAAAAGACCAGTAAAAGTCAGAAAGCCTACACCTTACCCAATAAAACAATTAATATAAACTAATTCTAATCGAATTGCAAAGTAAAACACATTTCACGAAAGTGTGATGGGAACATAGCATGGTGTTAAAAGCGAACATAAAGCCTTTGATTTAGTATCGCAAGGTAAAGTCACAAATAGGTCACTTAGAATTCTGTGTAATGTAAGAACGTTGATCGTATTAAATAAATAGATCAAAGAGCAATTCTTCTCATAATTCACTTGTATGAAGGAGCTTTACTAATTAGCTCTCAGAGCTTATTCGTTTGTATAGATGTTTAGGCCGCGGCCAAAGGTGAATGCTTGAAAAATTAGTGACAAGACTCATACTGTGCGTTTATGACGGCTCACCTCACAGATCCTTTTCCTGTGCTTTTTGAGGCTTGACTTCGGTCGAAGACAAAAAATTGCTCAACCATGTGATTCGTACAGCCTTTCTTCCTCCCTACCAATTTTGGCTACAAACAATGAAATTGTAAAAACATGTTCGATAATAGTGAACCTAAAGACATACATATAATAATAGAACCAACCAGGCTGGCTAAGGCACAATATTGCGATAACATCAATCAAAAAAGCTAGAAATCGAGGATTTCCCATGTATGGCCAGAAGAGATCCAAAACCAAATTTTTTTTATTTGGAGTTTCGAACAGTTGTTATGAGAATTTAAAAAAAAATAACAATAGAGAGCTGTATGATATGTAAGTATCACGTACAGTTCGGGAACGAGTGGTAAAGCACTTAATAGGTGACCGCTTAGTTTCATAATTTTTTATTCCAGTTATGATCAATGATCAAATTTCAAAAAAAATTTATTTACGTTGGTTATTACTGCTTGATTTACTTATTCAAACAAAACGAGGCCATTTTATTGTTAATGGTTATCCGAAAACAGTTATTCATCAGATTATACGAAGTCCTGGAATTTGATTCAAAAACGAAGAAAACAAAATTTTGGCAGATATCATTTCTGTTCGAGGAGCGTGGATGGGAATTCGAATTCAATATAAAAAAACCATTTCATTTTGAACATTTGAAATGAATACCTGGCTTTTTTCTGGAGTTCGCCGCCAAGGCGGAGTCTTAGGACGTAGTCCTGTTGGCGAGAATCAAAACAAAGCATCTTTTTCGTTTGCTTCAAAACTTTATTGGCGTTTTGATACCCAATGAATTTCGAACGAAGAAAAAAAAAAAAAATTAATGAAAAAAAAAAAAACGCAAAAAAAAAAAAAAAAAAAAACAAGAAGTTATTCATGGGTTTGGCAATGTTTTGCTTTAAAATCGTTGGGACTTACTTCTATGCTTGGTCCTGAAGCTATAAGTTTTCGTTCTACTTTTTGCAAATATTCCATTCCTAATCATTCCAGTGAAGTAGGAACGGAATATTTGCAAAAATTTGTAAAAGAAGCTCAGCAACAACTCAAAGAAAGGGAAGCTCGGAAAAAAACCCTTTCGTTTTCTTGGCGGGAGAAGGGGAAAAGGCGACTCCGTGGTTTTCTGTCTCCATCCTTCGGGGGCTTGCCCCCGTGCTCTGAGAAGCTCTGAAACGTCCGAAGTCAAGAAAATCTTTGACTTGAAGGTAGGCGACAAAGCAAAGCCTACCCAGTTATTGATTCAGCGGAACGAGAATCTTGATTTTTTAACACTTTTTTACCATCTGAATTTCAAGGCTCTTTTATGTCGAGAAATCAGAAGGGACGTGGAAGGTTTTCTCAAGATCGCTCCAGAGCGCTTTGAGAAAACTCGTTACTCCCACCAAGCGGTAGAAATATATACCTAAATGAAACTTTATGTGTACTCTTTTATTCTTCTCCTCCACGTAATCGAGAACAAAAAAAACAAATAAAACTTTCTGGCTTTTCTTTTTTGCATTATTTAGTTGATAACCCCTATTTTCTTTATAATAATTATATACCCAATGTCCTATCTATACAATCTAGAAAATGAAATTCAGAATTTTCATCCGTAAAATATTCTAAAATAGCTTCTCCGGAGTATCATTTAAATACTAGTAATTTTAAAAAAATAAAATGAAATATAAATCAATCTCGAACTAAACTAATAAATCTTTTAAATACTAGTAATTTTAGAGATATTTTATTTGAATGATTTTTTAATTCAAAATATTACGATATCGGCTTAATGGGAAGAAGACGATTAAATAAAAAACTATGATTAAATATTCCATTATATTGCACTGCTTTAACCCCGTTGGATTTTTTAGCTTTATTCTATAAACTTTTTTTTTTACTTAATCCATGAGTACCACCCAATCCAGTCGATAATGTTTTTTTTGGAGGCTCCGCCCACCTCACTTCGCTTAGGGGCTCGCCCCCTGGATTTGGTCTTGATCAAAAAAAACATGCTCGCCCTCGTACTTTGAGATTGTTTTCTCCACTCGGTCTTCTCCCTTCGGTCTTCGACTGAAGTAAGTCATGACGTGGAAATCCTTTTTATTTTTCAGGGTGCGCCCCGTTGGTTACCCAACGAGGCAGTAATTTTTTGCTTGCAAATCCAAGTAAGATATGCTTGCCGAGTGTAAGCTTGACAATGCATTATGGAAAAAATAGAGCTACAGTGATACCTGCAGAGATGTATAACAATGCCCCGAAGAAAAATATGACTCTGGAAAGAGTAAGTTTAATAGGTTGAACTTGAATTCCAATAGTTTTACCATTAAATAATGCTTGGGAAAAAATGAATTTAAAAAAAAATTATGAAAGCCATCCTCAAGAAACAATGAAAAATTTTCCCGGATTAGTTAGTAATTTTGTTCCATTACCAATGCTGGATCAAAATTTAAATAGGGAAAGAATCAATTTAAAAAAAGCATTTTTAGGAGAATCCATACAAACTACATCACTCGACCATCTTAATCAATGACATATACGTACTTCAGGAGAATTTTTATTTTTACAATTCTGGCGAGCGGTTTTACGTTTTTACCAGATTTTAACCCACTTATCTAATCGTGCTAATTTTTTAGGACCTCGCCCATATATTAATCATAATTTATTAGGAATTGCTCAAAAACCAGATAAACTAAATAAACCGATGCTTATTCCTTGGCTTCACCAAAATACTCGCCAACAGAACGAAGCCCTGAAAAAAAATTCTAAACGTCAAATTCAAAGGTGAATGCAAGAAAAAAATTTTTTTTCGCATCTTGGTGTCATGCATATTTTTTCTTTAAAATCCCTAGAAAAAAAACTTGTACCTATATATAGTCGTCCAAAAATTTCAAAATTAGAACTTTTTGAGCCTGAACAATTTTTGGTTTTATCAGATCTAATACGTCAATATAATAAAAAAATATTTTGGGGCGAAAATCCCCCGGTGGGGGGATCATGAAAAGAACGAGATTTTCTTACGCGCTTTACATATAATGATAAACTTGAGTCTTGAACCCAACATAAACGCTATTTGAATTTACCTTCTGTATTTTTCATTCCTAAAAGCCATAAAAGACGAAATTATTTTTTAAGGGCTTCGCCCTATCGCTGAACCTATTTATCTTTCAGAAAGCCACATTTTTCCTCTTTTAAAGAAATCATTTGAAAAAGAACAATGAAACAGGGAAAAAATAATTCTATTCCCGTTCTGTCTGTAGACTTCACGTTTCGTCTTTCCCCGTTCGGATGAAAGACGAAAAGGGGAAAGACGTTCACGGGGATAGACGGAATGTTGGGGAGTTCCAAACTCATCGTTCCGATCCCAAAAATTAAAAAAAATGGTTTGCCTTTTGAAACAAATTTTAAACATCTATTAAAAAGTAAAAAATCTTCTAATCAAGGAGAAATTTTAAATCGCAATGATTTAAATTCAATTATTCCATTTTCATTAATTTTTCAGGATCAAGTTTTACCTACTCCATCATCAGGTATCGCCTCCAAATTTTGGTTTATTGGGGCGCGCCCTGAAATCGGTGGAAGGTTTTTGACAACCAAGACTTCAATTTTAAAACCAGAAATTGAACAGGGAGGTGAAGGCAATAAAATGCATCCTTTTTATAACAAATTTTCTTTAGATCCAATTTTTTCTTCAATCTACTCTTTTAAATCAAATTTAGGACTCCATAGCAATCTCTCTGTGAGAAAACCATGTGTCGTTCCTACAGCGAAAAGGCAAGAATCAGGAAATAAAACCATGCGGGTCACATCCCCCTACTGATCCACATGAATGTGGGGAGGGATAAAAAATAAATCTAGAACAAGCAAAAAGGTATTCAGATTACATGAATGAACACGGGCTACTCTATGGATTTTAGATTCTCATTGAAAACCCGTACCCCCCAATGATCCACGGGGATCTGCGCTCCAAAAAAAGAGGAACAGGCTCGGCGACGAAAAAACAGAATCACGCATTACATGTGGCAATTCTGTTTTTTCGTGAGCGGAGCAGAACTTTTTTACATCGAAAAAACGTGTATACTCCACGAATTCTTACAAACACTCTGTTTTTTTTTCTTTTGTCTTCTCCTCTTTGGTCGCAGACCAAAGGGTGCACAAAAGAAAAAAAAAAGACGCGGACGATGCGTTAGAACAAAGTTGAATTTTAAAAAAAAACAGTCATAATTTTTTTGTTCAAGAAACGCAAAGTATTTTGAAAAAATTAGTATTTGAATTTAAGGAATTACGAATATTTGATGCAAAAGATCATATGCGCAGTTTAGAAATAAAATTATTTAATTCAATTTTTAAAGAATTCTTCAATTTAGATCCACTCAGCCAAGATCTAGATGAAACAAATGGTTTATCCGAAATTATACACAAAAGACGAATAAGTGCATTAGGTACTGGTGGAGTTACTTCTAAAAATGCACCTCTTTCCATACGAAGTATTCATCCAAGTTTTTATGGACGACTATGTCCAATAGATTCTCCAGAAGGAGATCGTGTTGGATTGATAAATTCTTTAACAAATTATGCAAGAATTACTTCAATTGGTTATATTGCAACTCCATTTTATAAAACATGACTTCCAAATATCACTTCGAGTAATAAAACCGATCGCCGTCCTCGTTCATTTTTGCAGGATTCGCCCCGTCGGTTACCCAACGAGGCTTGCCGAGCGCAAGCAAAAATGTTTCAGCGAAGCATTCTGCTAAAACCTCTTGAGTCTAGAGGTTGATACGATGATAAGGTGAAACCAAAAAAACAAATGAAAGAAGTCCCAATCAATACCATTTGGGGCTTGCCCCCTGGCTCTGCCCGGAGGCAAAAGGAGCCCTGATATTCATCTTGTTTACAAATGCGTATCTGTCCACCTATTTCATTTTGGCATCATTCTCTTTTTATGCATGATATTTCATTATCTAATTTTTTCTTTTCTCAGGGCTCTTTGAGCTCCAAGGCAATTTCTCTTCGAGAAAAGCCGTTACTAAACGGTCGTTCCTCTCTTTCCTCCCAACAAAGAAAAACGAAAAACTCTTCGCGTATTGTGAAGTTTCGATCTAGTCCTGATTTTTGATCTGAATGAATATATCCTCAGAATATGAGTTTAAGAAACGATTTACCTAAATTTTATGATACTCATTATATGATGCCTCCAATTACTAATCGTGAAATAACAAACAATAATCAAATCAATGCGATTTATCAAAATACTAAAGCAAGTATAGCAAACAACAAAACTAACTTTTCAGAGCTTCGCTTTCAAGGCGCGTTTAGCATTGCCTCTGATTTTTGGCATGCTAGAAATCAGAGGGGACGCGGGAGTTTTTCGCAAGATCGCTCCAGATCAAAGTCGTGGGGGTCGCATCCCCCCACGCCTCAAAAATATCATATTATACAAAATCATAGTGCAGAAATAAAATCTTCTAAATTTTTAATTTGTTATTTTGATTTTATTTCATTTCAAGGATATGCTCCAATTAATGTATTTCAATTTTTTTCTCCGGGTGTTGGTTTAATTCCGTTTTTAGAACATGATGATGGAACTCGTGCTTTAATGGGAGCAAACATGCAGCGTCAAGCAATACCATTAATTTCTTCTGAACGTCCGATTGTTGGAACTGGATTGGAAAAAATACTTGCAACTTGTTTTAGTATTTCAACTGGTTTTTCGAGTTTTCTGTATTATATAAGTGGAAAACAAACTAAACAAATTTTAGGCTATTTTGATGATTTAAATTCAGGGCAAAGTTCTGTCGACGAGTCTACTTCTTGGTTTCTCAGAAAGAAACATACCTCTAATCTTCTACCTACTGTGGGTCTTGATGAAAAAAAGCTAAATAGAGAAAAAAAAAATAAAAGCACAAAAATATGACCAGGGCGACTAGAGCCCCAAAGATTTTCTTTACTTCGGTCGGAGACCGAAGTAAAGAAAATTCGCCAGGTGGGCGACATGGAAAAAAACGATTTGAATTTTAAGCAATATGTATGTCTCGATTTTTCCAAATTTTCTTCTCGTTTTATGCTAAAAAAAAAATTAAAATATATTAAAAATACAAATAATATTAATATTTTAAATACTCACTGGCTCCCTTATCGAAAATCTTATAAAGCAACTTGCATCAATAAAATTCCAACTTGTTTAGAAAATTCATGGTTACAAAAAGGAGATTTATTAGTAAATGGGGGTAGTAGTATAAATGGAGAATTAGCATTAGGACGAAATCTTTTTTTAATTTATATGCCATGGGAAGGATATAACTTTGAAGATGCAATTTTAATTAGTGATCGTGTTGCACAAGCATATTCGACAATTTATGTTGAAGAATTTTCAATTAAAATTACTCAAAATGAATTAGTATCGAACATTATTGAGCCAAAAACTTATGTAAATCAAGGAGATATTTTAGTATTAAAAAAACGTAAAGTCGAAAATAACTTTTTAATAAATAGATTATTATTAGGTATGGAACAACTAAAAAAAAATTAAGTCCAAAAGACACTCTTTTAGAGTTTCTGATCCCCATGCCACAAGGCACGATCTGTCTTCCTCCACGACCACGAAAAAAGAGAATCGCCCATTCTATGTGGCGATTCTCTTTTTTCTTCTACCGATTCCACACGAATGGGATCGGTAGAGGGGTCTTCGGTAGCAGACGGACAGTTCAAAAACACCCTATTCATTCGCCTAGGTTTTTTTTTGGCGAACTTTGGATTTTCTCTTCATGTTGAAAACCATAAAAGAAAGAGAAACAGGAGCCCTGATAAATTTTATTGCGTTAAGAGGGGTAGTTTTTTTTTAATTGCATGCATATCTATGTCAAGGCAATAAGTCTTCGAAACTAACACCTATTTTTGCAAGGCTTCGCCTAGGGGGCGTAGCGCCCAAGTAAAAATGAGTAATGGATGCTTGAAGAAAAAAAACGACCCATTTATGGTCGGTTACTCATCGCCCCCTCTGCTAGACCTCAAAATTAAATTAGAAAATAAGACCAAAAAAACGCTTTGCCTATGTCCTCTAACCAGATAAGTTGATCAAAACGGGTAATTTCGGTACGCCTATTTATCCTCCACCAACTCATCTAAGTAGAAAAGAAATAGGCGTTAAATCTCCATTTTTATTTTCAGGGTGGAAATAATACTCGAGATTTATCCCTTAATTTAAAAAACCAAATGTAAAACTATAGCAAGTAGGGTTTTACTTAAAAAGGGATAAGATCGAGGAATAAGTCATAGTAGAAAATAGCTAAATTCCAAAATAGAGAAAAAAATTCTATTTTTGGGGCTCGCCCCCTGGCTTTGGCCAACAAGGGCGGAGCCCTAAAATAATTATAAAATACTAAAAATTATGATTGAAATAAAAAATGGCTATTATCAATTAAAAAAAGAAAACCAAAACTTCCAAAAAATTAAGGAGATTAAAAGTGACAAATTTTTTAAAAATTGCTCTGATAATTTGCACATAATTTATAAACAAAAAAATTTGCAAAATCGTTTTGCATGAAGCATGCTTCGTTGATTTGAGTTTAGCTCTAAGCCAATCACTCAAAGATACAAAACACCAAAGTTTCGCTATGTTGACGAGCTTCGAGACAAAGCTAAGAGATCCTTATCTACAAGCATTTACCACCCGTTTTTGACTTATCGCTCTGGAACCAAGCCTGAAGGGGAAGATGCCCAAAAAAAAAAAGAACTTCTTGGTTTTTCTTTAGAAGACTTTTCGCAAGCGAAAACCATGCAAATCCCGGAAAAAATCAAAGATTTTTTACATTCACGAGCAATTAGAGAAAAAGAATCTCAAGATTTTCCCCTGTCGGTGAACAAAAAGCCAGGAAGCGAGAAAAATAGCCTTGAATTACAAAGTAAAACCAGGGGACGAGCTCTAACAAAAAACGATAATTTTGAAATTGATACTAGTTTTAAAGTTGGAGAAGGAACTACAGGTTATATAGTTTCAATTAAATATAGTAAAATAGTCCCAGAGGAACGAAATTTAAATCTTTGTAAAAATCCAACATTAATGCCAATTTTTAATATACCGAATTGGGGCTCGCCCCGTGGCTTTGACCTGCGGCTCGCCGATAGGGCGGAGCCCTGAAAAAAAGATTCAAGTTTAATGCATTGGGAATGATCTTTTAAATCAACCATTTTCAAATGATTTTTTATCAGTCCTCCTTGAGTTGGATTTACTCCTTGTTTGCAAACTTCATTTTTTCAACCTCGGAATCCGTTTTTAGAGCGCATACATAAAAAATTTATAGTCATATGTTATTTAAGTCCAAAATTTAAACCAACAGTTTACACTACTTTTTCCTTGTGTGCTCCTTTAAAAATAGTAGAACAAACATTCCATAGCAATTTTCAGAAAGCAAATGACTCGAAGACCCTTTTTTCTAACTTTTGGCAAGCATTGTCCACAAATTTTTGCAAGCGTTCGGTTTTGCGCGCAAAAAAAAATAATAAGTCGTTTATCATATTTTATCATAAGTCTACCCCCGTTCCGTCTGTCGCCTTCACGTTTCGTCTTGCCCCGTTCGGATGAAAGACGAAAAGGGGAAAGACGTTCACGGGGATAGACGGAATGTTTAGGAAATCACCATTTTTCAAGGCTCCGAGGAGCCAGTCTCCTCAGAGCGAGGGAGCAAGCCCCAAAAACAAGGAAAAATTTTTATTCGAAGATTCCAAAATATTTCGACGATATACAACCTTTTGGGCTCGACCTTTGTCGAGAGGACCGACACATGATTTTTGAAACCCTGAAAAACGGATAAGTATGGAAAAACATAAAATGAAAATCAAAAGAAACTTGTTTCTTGTTCCTCATAAAGAAAATTGAAAGTTTTCGTCCTTTGCTCAAAATATTCACGATGGAGCCCTATCCACTTTGTCATCGAGAAGTATGGTGAAAAACGAAAGTGAGCGTATAAGAGAAGGCACAAATCAGGAAACAGAAAAAGATAGTTATACTTTAACTATCTATGTAGCAAGTACAAAACAATTACAAATTGGAGATAAAATGTCGGGGAGACATGGTAATAAAGGAATTGTTTCAAAAATTCTTCCTTTTTTTGATATGCCTTATTTAATTGATGGTACACCAATTGATATAGTTTTAAATCCATTAGGAGTTCCTTCTAGAATGAATGTTGGTCAAATTTATGAAAGTTTATTAGGTTTCGCTGGATTCTATAAAAATGAATATTTTCGAGTGCCTCCATTTGATGAAAATTATGATTTTCAATTTTCTCGGAATTTAGTGTATTGGCAACTTAATGAATTAAATCAACAACATTATGATAATTATGATTCCACGCAAACTTCTTTTACTGATCATTTGAATCAAAACTTTGCCTTAACTATGAGACTAAATCAAAAAATGGATGGGGTTCGTAGTTGGCTTAATAAGTCTAAAAAAACATGCATCGTTTATGAATTTTTGTTCCCCTGGTCTTTACGAAAAAGAAGGAATGAAATGTTTTCAAAAATTACTGAACGCCAGGGAAGCTTTTGCTCCAAGATAAAATTTGGCGGAGGAGAAAACAAATTTATTATTTTCAAGGCTCCAGATAAAAACCAGGCGGCCCTTTTTCCCTTTACCCCCCAAATTTCGCCTCAAAAACTAAAGCCCAAAACCAAATCCAAGGGGCGAGCCCCTAAGAGGAGTTCATTTTACACGGTGGGCAAAGCCCCCAAAAAACAAATACCAATTCGTGCAAAAATTGGGTTAAATCCTTATTTTCCAGGAAAAATGCGTTTATTTGATGGACAAACTGGTGAAACTTTTTTTCGTCCAGTTATTATTGGAAAATCTTATATGTTAAAATTAATGTGCGGATTATTAAGATATAGTAATGTAAAAAATGGCAGATAAAGGCCAAAAAGCTAACATCTTACCTAATATGACAATAAATCTAAATTAAAATTAATTTTATTAAAAAGAAAAAGTGAATCACGAAAGTGTGAGGGGACAATAGCATGATGTGAAAATGAACAGAAATCTAAAATGGAAGTACTAACAAAGCAATACCACAAATAGGATAATTCACAGAATTCCGTAGTCTTTTAACGCTAATGACCAATGATAACAAACAATTAGGTTAAAGATTCTTACTTTCCAATAGAATTAGTGTTGAGAAAACTTTATTTGAGAATCTCGGAGTTTATACGTTCATATTTGTGGCTCACCCCCTGGCTCCGCCCTGAAAGGAGTATGTTTTCTGGTCGATAGATTTTTGCTTGTGAAACTCTAGCGCGATTACTGGGTGAAGCCCCAAGAAAAAAAGATTTGCATTGCGGGTCTTGTAAATTGTTCTTGTAATATGAGTATAATATAAAACATAGATTCGATAGAAGTATCCTAGAGGTTTACATCTATATACTAAAACAATCTGGCCGGCTAAAGCAAAATATCGGGTTGGTCCGAAAAAAGGCTAAGAATTTGAAGCTATTTTTTTAATTCTCCACGTATGGCCGGAAGAGGCTTGAAACCATTTTTTTATTAATGGCGTGCGAGCTAGTCAATATAATAATTTTCTTTAAAATCGTAGTCATAATTAGTAAATGGTGTTAATGATAAAAATGAAAATTAGACTTTATAAAGAATATAAATGATTTTTTAATAGTTTGCTTGTAAACATTACATAGAATTAGAAAATGAGTTGTTGTACAAATTATCCAAAATTTTGGATAATCAAACACATTTTTCTTTCAGAGTAATAGGTGTTTTGTTTGCCTTATTGCAAGGGTTTACACAATGGTTTCATAAATAACTAATTTCCATAATAAGATCCGCAGTAAGTTTTCGCAGGGCTCGCCCCGTCGATTACCCAACGAGGCAGCACGCAAAAAATTACTGTGGCTCTACATTTAAGCCTAAACGGTTAGGAAATGCCTCGAAAGATAAACAGGCGTCGAATCTTTGCATGCAAAGATTTATGACGGCAAAGATTTGCTGTCTTCAACCAAAGGGAGAAGACAGAAAATCACCCGATTTTCAACCATGGGTCGTTCCTCCCCAAGCTTTAGCGAGTTTGGTGACCAGGGAGCCTTAAAAAAAAACGAAGCCTTGAAACAAAAGAACATATTCTTGAGCAAACTAAAAGAAAAAGCATATTTGTATTTAATTCTTTATATTCTACGTTCGATATAAAGTTCTAAAATATTGATGGAAAGCCGTATGATGCGAAAGTATCATGTACGGTTTGGGAACGAGCTGTTTGTGTAACGGTTTAGTTTCATTCATTTAGTTGATAATAAAATTCATGCACGAGCAACTGGTCCATATGCTTTAATTACACAACAACCTTTAAAAGGAAAACGAAATCAAGGTGGTCAAAGAGTTGGAGAAATGGAAGTTTGGGCGCTTTATGCTTTTGGAAGTGCTTCATTATTATTTGAAATGTTAACAACTAAATCGGATGATCCGATTGGATGAGAAAGAATTTTACGAGAAATTGCAGGGTTACCAAAAGATCCAGGAGATAAAGGGATTTCCGAGGCGTTTCGCGTTTTAGTTATGAATTTACGTTCATTATGTTTAGATTTAAGTGTTTTTAAAGTGCGGGTTGGTAGAGAGTATTAATGCAAAAGGGATCGAGATAGGTCTAAAAGCCATCATCTTACCTGATATAACAACAAATTGAAGCTAAAACTAATCAAAGCAACAACAAAAATAGAATCATGAAAATGTAAGGGGACAATAGCATGATGATAAAGCGAACGCATAGCCTTTAGGTATAAGTATCGCAAGGCAATGTCACAAATAGGGTACTAAGAATTCTGTGTTGCACACTGACAGTAGTCATTTAGGTAAAATGGGCTAAGGAACAACTCTATTCAAAATCTTTAAAGTTGAAATAGCTATCTCGTAGTTCGTTCCCAGAATTATTCACTTCCCCCCTGGGGAAAGACGAAATGTAAGATATTTGTGATCTGAATAAGAACAAAATAAATCAA